TATTTGTGCCCCTGGCCGCTACGCACGGCACCGTAAAATAAAAATTATAAATAGTTATAATCTTTAAATTATAACTATTAACTTTATAAAGTTAAAAATGAATATTCATTTTGAATAATTTTTTAAAGCCTTAAGCCTAACAGGCTTATCCTAATGAGGCTGGCCGGCTGTCTAAAGACAGCTAAAGTGCGTAGCGGGGGTCCAGAAGCAGAGGTAATTTATTATTCTTATGATTATTAATATATAAATTATTTATTTAAAACTAGTTTTATAATTATACGAGCCCTTCCAGATTCGAACTGGGACAACCCCGATTGACAATCGGGTACTCTACCTATTAAGCTAAGGGCCCAAAAAACTTTTTTGTAATCTAAATTTTGTGTATTGTAAACTAACTAATACCAGTTTAACTTTAGCTATAATTTTTAATTTTATAGAATAAACCTAACTATTATTTGAATTTAATATAATCTCTCCTCTCTGCCTGCGAAGCGCTGCCCTATCCGAGAAGCGCGTAGCTTTGTATGCTTCGCCACTAAACACGAAGCCCGCCTTGATGCTAAAGCACTGCTTCGGTTCGTAGATAAGCCCGCTACGCACTGCACTAACACTGACGCAGGATGCTTGCTTTAGCATCAAGAGTGTAAGTGCCGGCCGCTACGCTGCCTAAAAAAAAATTATAAATAGTTATAATTTAAAGATTATAACTATTTACTTTAGCTAGCAAAGTTAAAAATGAATATATTCATTTTGAATAATTTTTTTAAAGCGCTGCTTCTTTGCTTCGCTAATCTACGAACCAAGGGCTAGCCAGCGTAGCCAGAGGCACGGCAGTACGGCCTTGCTTCGCTGCTTCGCTGCGAAGCAGACAGGCTAGTAGTAGACTTGCAGTGAGTTTTAAATAGATTGTGTGGCTAATAAATTTAAAATACGTATATATTTATACTTTAATTTATATATTATTCCATTTACTTAAAAAAATTTGTTACAAGAGCAAGGTGATTCGAACACCTACCTAAGGTTTTGGAGACCACAATACTACCATTGATACTATACTCTTTAAAATTTGATATTTAATATTTTTAACACCTAAAACCTAGAACACGTTTACCTTAGAGTACTCTAAGTAATATTAGTAAATAGTAAATAAATTTTTAGTCCTCCGCCTGCTTCGCTGCCTCTCTGCTTCTTTGCTTCGCTAATCTACGAACCCACGCTAGGCTGCTTTGCTGCCGTAGGCTGCCGTACGGCTAAGAGCGCAGGCAGGGAAGAAGGAAGAGGGAAGGGAAGAGAAAGACAATTTTTATTTATTTTTCCTTTTTTTCCTTTAATTTTTTTTTTAAGACTCTAAGCTGACAAGGCCTTACATTATTCACTCTTTTACATTATTATTGATAATAATTGAGACTGCAGTATTAAATAGGTCTAAATTTAAATTTAAGTGGTGATTTAAATTTTAATAACATAAAAGAAGCCATTAGTATACAAATGGTAAGTTAAAATTAAAAAGTTAATAGGGGAAATATGATAATTGGTAATCGGTTATATTTGCAATATAAAAAATGATAGTTCGAATCTATCTTTCTCCATAAAATAAAACCATTTATGCAAGCTACTAAAATTTTAATTATAGCAAGGGCTGACTTTAGCATCGCCTGCGCTGTCACCCCTAAGGGCGAAGGATGCTTAGCTTTAGCATCAAGGCACTCGCCTGCTGCCTTCTCCGTTATCATGCTTTAGCGCAAGCAAGGGCAGGACAGTGCAGCAGCAAGGCTTCTTTCTGCCTTTGGTGGGTTCGTAGATTAGCGAAGCAGCCTTGCTTTAGTATCCAACAAAGTGCAGCGAAGCACAAGAGGAGCGTAGCCATAAATTTAGACACAAATATTAAGTGGATTTAATTATTAAACAACAAGGTAAAAGGAGTTTATACATACAAAGTTAATTCATTAATAAAAATAGCCTGGGTAGCTTAATGGTAGAAGCGCTAATTTGAAGCATTGGAGAAATGAGTTCGATTCTCTTTCTGGGCAAAACTTTACTTAAAGAATCTAAATTAAAATCAAATATTTTTGTATCAAATATATTTAAATTTATACTTTAATAAATTTTATATGATAGCGGGCGGCGCAGCCCCGGTTTAAATATTTTTATTTATCATTAATCTCAATAAAAATACTAATCTTATTAGCCGGAATAGTTTAATTGGTTAAAACGATTTCCTTGTAAGAATTTGTTATTGGTTCGAGTCCAATTTTTGGCTTTATATTTAAATTTATTGTCACATAATTTATTTTTATAGCGTCTGGTCCCCCTTATAAAATTTTTAATACGACCGGTTAGCCCTCCTAGGACTTCCGTACCAGCCTAGCTGGTGTGTGGCTGCGAAGCAAAGCAGAGCGGTTTAAAAAAATGATTAAAAATGAATATTCATTTTTAACTTTATAAAGTTAATAGTTATAATCTTTAAATTATAACTATTAATAATTTTTTTTAGGCCCCCGGGTGCACAGGATGCTTGCTTTAGCATCAAGAGAAATTTTTATTTAGCAATAAGCTAGCACTAACTTGCTAAGCTGAAGGCTAAAGTGCTTGCGGGGCCGGCTGTGCTCTGCTTCGCCAGCAACAGGGGGGTTAAAAAACAAAAAGAAAATAGATAGTACTCTTACTGTAACCTTTAGCAGTAAAGATTTATACCATTTAGATGTAAATTCACTTTATCCTTATGTTATAATAAATAAAATGCCTCTAGAATTTAAAGGTTACATTGAAGATACGAGTAATATCAACTTTGAAGACTTCTTCGAATACGTCTAAGCCCTTCGCTGAGCATCAGTGCTTCGCTAAGAGCAAGCGACGCTAGGGCTGGCTGCCTTCCTTACTCTTAGCGATCAGTGCTTCGCTTAGCCATAACTGTCTTCTTCCCTTCCCTCTGCGAAGCCTTGCTTGATGCTAAAGCTAAGCATCAGGATACGGAGGGGCGGTCAACGCAGTAAAAGATTGGAGAGTACAAATTTGAGCGAGGAATTAAAAGCTATTTTATCTTAGGGTATAGGGGGTTTAAGGTTTTATAAGAATCTAAACCCCCTCTTTCTTATCCTTAAATTTCTTTCGAATTGTTCTTTCGATCAATTATGCTTCGCTTTGCGAAGCCTTGCGCTAAAGCATCTAAGCATCAAGAAAGGATATACTCATTTACAACTGGTAAATGACTACGTTATGCTATTTTCTGTTTCTATAGCCATAGATTTTTAAATTAAATTACCTTTTTAATAACAATATGGTTTTATAGTGATTAAAATATTATTATTAGGTATTGATATCTCTATTTTATACCTAAGAATAATAATGTTATTACAAATAAGAGTAAAATAGTGTAAGCTATTATATTAACTTTATATAATCGAATATAAACTTTAATATTATTTAATTTATATAATGATTGTTTATTAAGTAAGAATTTATAAAATAATTATAACTATCTTTATAATGTTTTAAATTAATAATATCATTAGTAAATAAATATAATAATAAATTTAAACCTGAGTATGTTATTAATAATATGTAGATTATTACTAAAATAAGTAATAATAATTTAAAGATATAAAGAGATAAAATTAAATCCTTAATTTTGTGCGAAGCTGCGAAGCTGCGAAGCTGCGAAGCGGGGATTTAATAGTATAATAACAATAGTTATTAAAAAAAGATAATTAAAATTAAATTTAAACTTATTGAATTTAGTAGCTAAAACAAAAGGTTTAAGAAATTAAAGGAACCCTAAATTGATTAGGAACAGTTAATTTTATAGGGCTAATTGATTTTAAAGCTGAAGTATGATACTCTTTAGAGCTATTACCAATAATACCTTTATTAACTGGTAAGTTATTACTCTGACCTTTCTGTTAAGAATAATCAGGATTTTCTGGATGCACGCTTCGCAGCGCAAGAAAACGAAATTTGGACAGGTGATCCAAATGTATCATAAGTAGATAATATATAACCAGGATATTTTCTAACAATTTCAAATTTAGTGTTTGTAATTAAACGGGAGGCTTTGTTATATGTGATTATTTCTAATATTTTTTTTGTTTCTGCTTCTTTGCTTCGCTAATCTACGAACCCACTGAGGGTCTAAAATCTCAGTATGATACGATGTAAAGACAACTTGAAGATTTTGTTTATTTATAGATCTTGCTGCCTTATACAAAGCTTTTAAAGGATCAATTTGAGACTCCGGATTTTGTACAACAGCTTGAAGTTGAGAATAAACATCTATATTATTCAAGGTATAAATAGCTATTATAAATTGTGATAATCTAAACTCTAAAGGAGATAAAATTTGTTTCTTAGTATTGGAACCACCACTTAAAACAAAGTAAGAATATTTAAACTTAATAGATAAACAGAACCAAGAAGTATCTTCAAAAATAAAAATACTGTCTGATAAACTATTAAGAAATTTTTTATGTTTATGTTTATCTGGTGTTCGAGAATCACCTACAATTTCAGACAAAAATCTTCATACGTAAACATTTTATATTTTACTATATTAAATCCTGGTAATCTCAAAGGTTTAAGAAATTTAGAACTAGTATCAGGATGTACAATAAAATTTATATTTAAATTAGCCAAACCCAATTTTGAATAATTATCAGTTTGATTCAATAAATTTAATAAATCAAAAATATTAGTTTAACATATAGTATTGAACTGTTTAATCTTGTAAAATCAGGTTTTCTAGGATTAATATCATTAGCATTGTTAAAGACACATATTAACAAAGAGCTATTAGAAGAAACATTTAAATGTCGTGGCATAATTTGTTCTATCATATTTTATTTAAGTTTTAATTTTATAAAGATAAGGTTAAAAAGTTATAATTAAATAACACCTCAGAAGTTATTTAATAACACAATATTTAATTAAGTTTATATATATTTTAGCTATACGTAATACAATGTTAGAAACATAATGACATAAAACTATAAACAATTCTGAAACATAACCAAATAATTGAACACATTATAAATAAAACAAGGCTTCGCAGCAAACAGATCACTTACTACGCTGGGTTTGGAAATAAGCAGCAAGGCCGTACGGCAGGCGTAGCCAGACTCAACAAATAGCTTTTTAATATTTTATAAAGTTTAATTATGATTAATACAAATTATTAATCATTACAATTTTAGTAGTAATCTATAACAGAAAGATATAATATAAACTAAACTAAATATTAAGAATAATAATTCAATTACAATAAAAAATATTCTAGTTGATTTATATATTTTTATTATTTTAATTAATAAAGGATATTTTTGTATTTTATTTAATAATACTTCAGTACTTAAAATATATATTGATAATAAATACATACTTATATTAAAAACACTTAACAAAGCAATACATGCAAAAAATAAAATAACGCAAAACATTAAAACAAAAGGACTAGAATTTTCATTGACAGATACACCACAAGGCACAAAGTGCAGCGAAGCCTTGCAAAATTTAAAAAAACTTATTCATATGTATTAAGTAAAATAGTATAAAATAATGAAGATTAGATTGAGTAAAGTTGCAAACAAAGGGCTATATAAATCAAGGCTTCGCAGAAAAAGGAGTAAACCTAAAAACATAACACTCTAAATAAAACAAGGCTTCGCAGAGCTAGGAAGTAAAATATATAACACTCAGCGAAGCCTTGCACTAACACTTTGTGTAAGTGCAGCGAAGCCTTGTTTGATGCTAAAGCTAAGCATCATAAAACAACAGTGCGAAGCGAAAAAGTTTATCCCACCATCTAAGTAAATGGGACAACAGAAAAAATAAAGATAGAATAATCTCTCTGCTTCGCAGCGAAGCAGCGAAGCAGCGAAGCAGCGTCCGCTAGGGCTAAGCGAAGCAGCGAAGCAGCGTCCGCTAGGGCTAAGCGAAGCAGCGAAGCAGCGAAGCACTAAACTAAAGTGAGACAATTTTTATTTAACACTTTAGCCTTTAATACTTGAGAGTTTACAATAACATTACCTATTAAAATAATGATTGATGTCAATTAATATTTAATATTAATAATTTAAGCCCAAGAAGATTCGAACTCCTACAAATATCCTATCAAGAGATTATTCTAACCATTAAATTATGGGCTTTTAATTAATCTGGGGTAAATTTTTGTTTTTACCATTTTTTCAGTTCTGTTGTCTACGCATTATCCTTTTATGTAGTCCTAATTTTTATTTAGAGATGTATTTTATTGAGCCACCCCAAAGAAAACCAAACACTGCCTAACACAACAAAAAGTAAACAGTGTCTCTGTTATAATTCAATTAAACTATCCCTAAATTAGAGAAAGACACTGTAAACCTAAGGTTAGAAAAACACAAGAAAATCAGCCGTTCCGTATTTCTGAACAGTAAAACCTGTAAACTTTAAGTGCCGGCATGCCAAAAAACTACCAACGCTCTCAATTCTAGCTAGTCTAGACCAGGAGCTATCACTTAAAGCAGAGTCTACCTTTAAGTACCCAAAGACTGACAGATTCTCGAAGAGTCTACCAAAATAAGTAGTATCAGCATACCACAAATGCCGGGAACAAGAGAGCGACCCGCTAAACCTGAAAAGGTATGGTTTGAATATGCAAATGTCAGCAAGGGCGTAGCCATTGAAATAACAATAAACAATCCGTCTAAGAGGTTTTCCCCGTCACCAGTATGGAAGATAGCTAAGGTATATAAAAAATTGTTACCCCCGTCAAATCTGCGCGTCAGATTCCTACCCCAGGACAAGAGCACGTAGCCACAGAGAAACATCCACTAGCTACCGAACGGACTGCCCTGCCTTTGTAGCGAAGCAGCAAGGGTTCGTAGATAAGAGTAAACAACCAAGAGGTAAAAGAATTTAGTTATAAACCATTACCAGATATAAAGGACAGGATGCTTAGCGTAAGAATAACCTTAAGTGCCAGGGATCCCATAATCCAAACCTCTTTTTCTGGCCAAATGCGTTATTACAATTCTAAAAAATAATTCTAGGTGTTAAAATTTTGTTAGATGTAAACATTTATTCCTAAGCTCTCTACCAGTTTAATGAGGAATTGATAATTCTAGTACTGTCCTGCGCTGCTTTTCTGCTTCTGCTTCTGCTTCGCTTAGCCCTAGCGGTCGGTTAGCCCTAGCGGACGCTTAGCCCTAGCGGACGCTGCTAAAAAAAAAATTATTAATAGTTATAATCTTTAAATTATAACTATTAACTTTATAAAGTTAAAATGAATATTTAAATATTCATTTTTAATAAATTTTTTAAAGCAGCGAAGTATTCAAACAAGAATCGTTATTCAAATAAAATAAATTTTTAATTATATCTATTAAAGTGAGTAAAAAAAAAAATAAACTCTAATATTGGTAATCCCTTTTATATAAATATAAAGGGGGGTAAAGGTTACCTAACCCTAAGTGACATAATCAGAGTACACAAGGTAAAACCGTTAGGCCTTAAAAAAATTTAAGAAAAAATTTAAAAAAGGCTAGGGCTAAACGTTGTGCTAGAAAAATGAAAACTAATGTGTTTAAATTTTATTCTGTAGCAATATCCATTAATGTGTTTTCAGCTAATCCTAAAACAGGCACAATAAATAAGAACCAGATAAAGTAGAATGCTGTTGCAATTTGTCCTATCTCAACATAAGGTGAGTTAGGGTGTTGTGATCCGATCCATGTTAAGATGATGAAATCAACAACAAAGAACCAGAATGCTAGTTTCATCAAAGGTCTAAAAGTAGATCCTCTTATTCTAGATACATCTGTTAAAGGTAAGATTAATAAAATTAACAATGACCCAAACATTGCTATAACTCCTAGCCATAAGCCATTTTTAAAATAAAACAATTAATAATTAAATATTTAATTATTTAAGTGAATCTACCCAAGATTTTATAGTCAAATCTCGATATCTAATAGCATGTTCAATAGCTACTCTTGATTCAGTCGGCTTCGCCGGGTAAAGCCAAATTGCCGAGATTTTAAATTAGAATTACTATGAAATACACATTTCCAAGCGATAATTTTACCGCTTAACTGACCACGACCATATACTACTTGAATATTATTTTCTGCCCTGCCCTGATTTATTATCAGCTGCCTGATACTTAAACCAAGATTCAATAACCTCATTCCAAAATTCTTTAGATTGAGACCGTTTATTAGGGTAACTATAAACAATTTCTATTATAGTTATAAATCCATATAAAGTTAAATGTGCTTTAGCATTCACAAGCAGTGCTACACGTGACATTAATTCATATTGGTCATATTTCCAATAAAAATAATGAGAATAAGGTTTCAACATAGGAATTAACTTTTCAAACATAGAGTGAATACTTTCTACAGTTAGAATAGTCATTTCTTTGATATTATCTTTATTAACATTAGCGCTTGAACTTAAAATCTCTATAGCTTCAAAATCTTTTGCATTGTTTATAGTATAAACTTTAATATCAAAAGATTTAAAAAAATTTTCCAATATAGAAAAAAAATGAATGTTATATTTATTTTTAAGCTGAGGCAAAAATAAAGTAGGTATTAACCAAATCGAACCTTTATCCGATTTTCTTAGCCTTAAGTGTAAAGTACCGTCTCCTAAAATAAGACCTATAATAAAAAGTATTGATACTTTATTATAATTATCAGTGTAATTAGGAATATCAATATTAGTTGGACTAATACAAAATAAACTTAATTGCTCGGATAAAGATAATTTTCTTTCTGTACCCGCCGAAGCCGCTGAAAGACTGTAAACAATGTATGTAGCAAGAGCTAGTGAAGAAGGATCTAATCTTAAGTGATTAGAAGTTAAATGTCGAATAGTAGATAATTTTTGGAAAGCAATATATTTTTCACCATAAATAAGGTTAAAATAATTAGCATAAATATTAAGTATTGTATCCCAATTTTCAGAGGATAAACGAATAACTAGTTTTCCATTTTTATTTTTAATTAAAGTTAAAGAACCTGTTCGACCTAGAACATGCCATAGAGTTAAAAAAAATTCTAAACTTTTTGGGGTTAAATTTTGATTAACTACAAATACGGGTGAAAAATATTTACCTCTAATACGACATGAAATGTGACCTTCAGCCTGGAAAAACCCATTTGCTACCATACGAAATTCCTCCGATTTGAAAATAGAGGGTAGTTTAAAATCATCTTTACGTTGCTTTAATAGTTCACGTGCAGAAGAAATAGATAAGGTTTTAGAATCTGGAACTTCACAATTAAAAAAGTCAAAACTTTTGTTAGAAATTAGGATATAGATTAGAATAGGTAATACTATTTCAATATTCTCAACTAGCCTTTATTGACTATTTCTTATATAAATTATTATTTTTTAATTTTGTATTTCTACGTATAGTCGATGAAGATCTAACTCATTTTTTAGCCCAAGGTAAACAGGATGCTAGGGCAAGTGCAGTAGGAGTTTACAAAGCTAAAGAGATAGTGAATAACTTGCTTGTTATTTTAGACAAATTCTTAGATTTTAACTGTTAAAAACAGTACTTGAATTACAAAACTTTCAAGCATAGAGTAGAATTTAGACAAACCGCTAGTGAGTTCAATTTGTTAGGTATTGATCTTAAAATTGCGTAGAAAGGTAAAAGATCAAAATTTAAATATTAAACCCGGTGCTGCTGCGTCTAGCGAATGCACATCCCTTAAGTCCATTTATTATAAAAAAAAAAAAATAACCACTATAATATCAAGATTATACTTCGCGCAGGAGGAGATAAGGCAGTTGATATTTTACCTATTTCAACATAAGGTGTTGGAGATAGGCTCTAATCCTTTTTTGGAGGAGATATGCAGTACTAGTTATTTATTGAGAGTTTAATTTATATAGCATATCTTTAACCCGGCGAAGCCGGAGAAATATTGTTTCTTAAGCACTCCATGCTTTCTTCCCATATGTAAATTCTTTCTCCCTTTTTATGTTTATGGTTGGAACATTTTAACGCGGCGGGCGCCGCTCCAAACATGTTTTCCAAGGTTTCCTTTAACTTTAAAATACCTTCATGAGTAAAACCGTAGGTATTTAAATGTAAACCTTTGTTTTGAAGAGAACCATCATCCATAATCCAATATGCTAATCCCCTAGGTGTAAGTAAATTTTTTATATTTAAAGGGACTATTTTTAAGTTATTTGAATCATAAAACATATTTCTATAGTAATTAAAACAAGGTAAGGATAATGTAGCAAAATGAACTGATTTATATTCTTTGTTAGTTCTCTTATCTGTAAAGGTTTTTTCTTTATAATTAAAATCATTAGACAAATAAGGCTTAAATAATTCTAAAACATGTTTAAAATAATTAATATGATGTAATCTTAAACTACTCTGTGCATAAATAAATCTAGAATTACCTAAGACAGATCTTTTTTGTACATGTCCATCACCAAGTAATAACCCTATAATACTTTCATGTATTGGACTTTCTATTGGTATAATTATTTGTGATCTTTCAACTGAGGTTAATCTTTTTCTTTTTATAACGTGAGTTGAGTACTTTTTAGTACATACTAAACTTAAAGAAGTTATCTGATCACTAATATTTAAATAATATAACCCATTTATTTTAATAATGGGTGGAATAAATATCTTCATCCTAATGAGTACACTCAATTTAGGAGCTTTACGTATTATCTCTGAGGGTTAAAAAAAGATTTAAAAATTAATTAAATAAATTTTGTTAGGTTTCCTGCTGGTTGTCCATTATATATACTTGAAATTATGACTCATATTATTTATACTTTTCTTGCTGGCCTCGCGCTCCTGCACAGCAGAAAGGGCCGCACTGAGCAAAGGTTAGTGCAGCAGGACCGTAGATAAACAGAGTCCAAGCTTACTCTTTACTTAAGCTAAAGCAAGCGATGCTAAAGAAAACAAGTCAGAGCCCCTTTACCCTTAAAGGCCTCAGCAGGGTCGTGAGAAAACGGCTCCTAAGCCTATCACTTATAACTACTAGTCCAAGTATAGGTGTGTAAGTGTTTCCTAATTAATGCTAGGCCTAGAGGAGTAATAGTAAGAGGTAGAAGAGGTAGTAAACAAATAAATTAGTATACAAGTCTTTAGGATTTTCCAGCATATAGTAAAGTTAATTATTCATAAGATTAATCTTAAGCATGGCATCTTTTACTTCTATACCATTCTGGAACACGTATATATTAATGATAATGGAATTTAACCATTATCCAACAATTCACATTGTTAACTAGACTATGTCATCCGTAATAAGATTAATATTACAGTAGGGCGCTCGTGTCCGGATTATTGTTAGTGCAACTCACCGATTAGTCGTTGAACCTTTTTATATCATAAATAAATAGCACTGATATAAACTAGGCTGCAAGTTGTGTTTTAACTGCGCTAAAGGGTGCTCAAAAAACATATTCTTGCAATTAACCCTATTTTCCAAAGTTATTTTTTGGCGACTATAATTGAACCTATTTTTTGTTGTTTTTATCGGCACATCCTAAATGTTTGATTAAGGTTTAAAACTCTTTAACCCGGCTTCGCCGCTAAAGTAGTATCTCTATAATTAAGAGCAGCTATTTTAGCTTTATCAATATTTCCATAAGTAACTAAACTAAAGTATTTTTGAAGCGGTATAATTCTTAGATTTTTAGGTAGAGTTACAACCCACCCAGTGGGTGTACCTTTATTGTCACCAGATTTAACTCGGGTTAATGACATAAAATAATCTACGCCCGGCGAAGCCGCGTACACCCGGCGAAGCCGCATTTAATCTATTAATCCAATGTCCATATGGATATATTCGATCTCCAGGTAACTCGAATATGATATCTAAAATAGCTTTTTGTAGGGCTAACCAATTTTTAATATTCAGGTTAATGAAGCCTAGAACTCTAGTTAAGATAGAAAATTGTATTTTTTTCCAAAAGAAGAATTCATGATAGGGAGCTAGCATTTCCATAAATTTTGTTAAATCGGGTTTACCATACAAAATAAATTCTAGATTCTCACCTTGGTTTTTAATTAGAGGTGACAGTTCACCAGGTAAAGATGAAATAAAGTCAACCCGGGTTCGTAGATAAGAAGCCGAGTAAAAAGTGATAGATTTTCCACTGTATTTTTTTGCGTGAGCCGTAACTGTGGTATATACTCTAATCCCACAATTTTATCTCTGATACGTATGTAGATATTACCATCACCAAGTAAAAACCCAAGAATCCATAATAAATTTAACGGTGTATCATTTGAAGGATAAACACTAACTGAGGGTATTTCAATTTCATTAATGTTTAAACCTGTAACAGCTTGAATTTTAGTAATTAAAGGAATAGTTCTGAAACCAGAAGACGTTAAATTATATACAAGTGTAACTAGTTCCATTTAGCTTTTTTTGCTTTAACTGGCATAAGTTCATAAATTCGAGCTAATTTAAGCATACCTGTGTGTTTTTCACCATAAAGTTGATTAAAATAAGGCATTATCTTATTAATGATAAAGTCCCAATCTCTACTTTGAATATTCCAGTTTCCTGAAGGTAAGACTTGTAACTGGAATGCTAATTGGTAATTAAAAACTTGATTAAGTAAACTAAAAAACTGAATACTTTCGATGCTAGCTATTTGACTTATAAACCAAAGTGGTCGGAAATTAACAGAATTAATAGAAGTAAAATAACCACCCCTGTGACCTTCGGCTTGAAATACACCATTAACTAGCGTTTGAAATCTTTTTTCATTAACTAGCAATGGCGTAGCCTTTGTTGTATTTTTAGTCATAAGTAAATCTAGAACTTGTGATTTACTCATAGTTACTGGTAAACCATTAACTAAAACTGTCCCATTTTTATTTGAATTATTATTGTTTTCTTTACCTTTATTTTTAGTTACTAAGTCTACATTTGATATTAAAGGAGCATTTGATAAAGCCAGTAAAAAATCAGAAAATAGTTCTATTTGTTTTGTAATCGAAGCTGGTGTTTGCATAGGGTTTGCAGGGATATCTTACAACTAATTTTTACCATTAGATTCAATAAGGGTCCAATGCAGGATAAACTTAATAAATCTTCCCTTTACCTTAAGGTGTAGCTAGGCTAGTTAAAGCCAAACGCTAAAGTAATTTAAAAATAATCCCTAAAGAGCCCATAAGATCGGTAAAATAAATGTAAATTTAGTTGTAAAGACTATATCTTATTCTTATCTCTAAGTCCTCTAGGACTTAAATACTTTAGTATGCTGCTAATGTTCATATTAAGATAGGATGGATACCCAACCAAAAATAAAACAAGAATATGAATGTATAGTCGTTGAGGTTATTTTATATTTACCTGCTGGTTAATTTAATAAAATATAATATTGTGACTGATAATAATAATAATTATTAAGTATGCAGTAATTAAATTTTTTTGTTAACTTAAATTTTTCCAGCATATAATTCATTTCGAAGTTTTAAACTTAAAACTCCACCAAGTAATTTTAGTTATCCGAGTGCATTTAAAAATTACTGTTAAAAACTTAGAGTCTATCAAAGTTAAAAAAGATTTAGCTTTAATATATTTTTATATTAAAAATAGTAGTCAAAATTTTCCTTTGAGGTAAACTTATACCAAATTGAAATATTCTAATAAATTTGAGTTATAGTGTAAGTTAAACCAGTTGTTTTTGTCGTTAAAGGTAAACCTTTATTTATAGATTTATATATTGTGACTGGCTGTGTTTACTGATGCTTAGCCCTGCTAAAATTTATAAATAGTTATAATCTTTAAATTATAAATAGTTATAATTTTTTTTTACAGCGCCGTACGGCTTATCTACGAACCCTAGGCAGCGTAGCCAGATTAGCGAAGCAAAGAAGCTAAGCATCAGCCACCCACGTGATAAGGAGGTGAGGAATTTAAGTTTCCACTACCAGTACTCATATTTGTTGTTCTTATTTTTGTAGAACATGTTAAAGGTATTTGAACGTAAGATAAACCAAATAAATATGAAGAATCCAAATTTAAACTAATATCAATAATAAGCATTTAATAACTACTATTAAAATAATAAATAATAATATATTTAGAGGTTGTTTGGCTGCTAAGCAGAAGCAGGATAGTAGTTTACCTTAACCTATAACAAGTGTCCAACCTTATTAAAAAGGCTAATTAACAGTAATTTTTAAACGGACTATTTCATATTCTCTGATAATAAAGTAGCACTAGCATATCTTTGTTAATCTACAACACATCAGTTAATTAACATGTATAGTCTCTGAGATATAAATTAAGTTAAAACAACCAAATAAAAATAAGTATTAAAAACTAATTTTATTAAGTCATCTTTAATATATTATATCTGCTGATTAATCCCATAGAATATAGATTTTTGCTTAAATGTAAGCACTATAAACATTTAAATCGTTTCAGCATATAATGTTATTTTCTCCATTGACACCGCAAACGCTACGTCCTTAAGACCAGCTCTGCTTCGCAAGTAAGAGTAGCAGGTAACAGGAGTTAGTCCTTAAAAGACGTGATGGAGAGAGCGAGTGCCAGTAGCTATAAAATATTTAAAATTAAAAACAAACCCTAAAAAGTTAATAATGCTAGGTTTGCTTACCTCTAACTTAATGGTTTAAAAAAGTAAAATACTTTTTGTTATCCTAAAGAGAATATAGCTTAATAAATAGAGGGGCCTACACCCATTAAATTAGGATAATAGAAAACTATTATCGATAATACAAGGAAGAATAAAAAGATCGTAACAAGATCTTTGAAAGTAAAATAAGGATGCATTGAGTATCTATCTGTAGTAGATCCTATACCATTAGGGTTATTTGCAAACAATTCCGACTGTACATTAAGCATCAAATACATTTGAATGCCCACCAGTGACCCAGTCTGTAGCGATCTCATTAGACGACCGACGGTCTTTAGAGGAAAAATCTATTAACCGTTTTCACTAGCATTGCCAAAAAAGGAACATCTTCTAATACTAATAAATGTCCTTCTTTAAGCCTCCTGTAGGTGGCTTAGATGATTTAAACTGTAATATCTAAGGGTGAGACTTAGATGATTCAAAGTTTAATCTCACGACTTTCTACCTTATTTTTATAAACCTAATTTGTAGTGCATACTAGGAACAACATATGGTAACACTAATTTTTTTAATAAAGGCATAGATTCTGCTTTAATATATAATTGGTAGTTAGCATTATTTTTTTGTAAGCTACTTTTTATATTAAATTTGTTTTCTAAAGCTTTTACAAATAATTCTACCTCTTGTTTTGTAAAACAATTAGTAGCTATTCTAACACCAGGAGACTTAAAAGTACCGTCATCCATGATCCAAATAGCTAAAGCCAATGGAGTTAGTAACTCTTCAATATTATTAGGAATTACTTTTTTTTTATTACTATTATAAAATAATTTATAGAGATCTAATAAACTTGAAAAAGCATATGTATTAAATCGATAGCAATCATGAAAATTATCTCCTAATTTTTGTGTGAATTTAATAGGTAAATTATTAGAACAATAACCTCGTGTTCTAAAAAAATCAAATAACCAGAATATATATTCCTGATGTTCTGCACTTTGTTTAAATCTAAATCTGACACCTCCACTAGGTAGCCTCTCAGCATAACAATCACCTAATATTGCTCCGACTAAAACAGAGTAAACGTCCTCATCATGAGGTCCAATTCGAGTTTTAGGACTATAATTAGGTAATATAAAAGCTAATATAATTTTTAGGGGTAAAGATTTCATATAGGTAAAATAAGGGCCAAATTTAACCGACCCATGTGTATGAAGCATAAAAATTTTTATTGTTGAGTTATATTTATAAAGCATACTTGGATGCATATGTTCTCTAACTAAATCTATAACTAAAGGTAATTGTTTTTTAGAAATGTATAGAGTTTCTTCCCCCTGGACTGATTTGCTGGCGCGCTAAGCAGCAATAGAACTTTTGTTTATTGAGGCTTTAAAAGAGAAATTTTTATCTAAAGCTTCAACTAATCATTTTCTGCTTCTTGCGCTAAGCATCCACCGGGTGCCCTCCGCTCCACACCAGCTAGGCTGGTACGGAAGTCCTCGGAGGGCTCCCGGGTGTTCATCTTGACAAAAAGCATTTGTATACAATTTTAAACCACTTCCCGGCTTCGCCGCCACCGTCATCCATAATCCAATCAACTCAAAGTTGGCTAAACTTACCGAAGTTAAAAAATCGGCAATGTTAGCTGGTACAACTTTTTTCCCATTAACATAAAATTTGTCATATAATGGATTAAAACAAGGTAAAGCTAAAGTAGTAAAACTTAAATTATATCTAGTATTACCTGAAGCTGGATCTGTAATAGTTGTAACAGAAGGAGGTGTATTTACAAATTTTTGGAATAAACTATATAAATGTAATAAATATCCAGCATTAATAGAACCCTGTCTAAAAACAAGTCTAGTATTAGCTTTAATTGAGAATCTTCTCATATAAACATAACCAAGTATATTCCCTACTAATTCTTGTTCTGCTTCGCCACAAATTGTTATCTAATGTAAATTTAGAACGTTCTAAATTGGTTAATCTGTCCTTTGGTGCCGTACGGCCTTGTTGTAAACTTGAACCAGAATGATAAGATCTAGAGAACAATAAAGGATTTAAATTGTTAAATTTAACATTAGTTGCTATGGCAGTAGAAGTAGTATCCTTTTTGTGCAATATATCTAACAATAAAACTATCCCATTAAGAATAGAATTGGGCTATATCTTTATCCAAATAAACATCTTATTAATATTATAGCATTACACCGTCTTCCAGCCATCTATCATCATACATTCCAACAAAGTTGATTGATGCGGCTTCGCCGGCTGTAATAAAATTCTAATAAAAATTAAAATTTTAATAAGGATTGGACTATTAAAGTATAGATGCTAAAGGGATATTTAACGTATAGTCTCTGAGGTTAATATTTGAATTTATTCCTGCTGGTTGTCTATTTAAATATTTTAATCGTTGTTACGCACCCTTCTCCGTTAGTCCTGCTTTAGCTTTAGCATCAAGTAAGGGCTGGAAGGACAAAAAAAGTATATATTTATTATTTAGTCCCACCGTACGGAGGGATGTGCGTAGATTAAACTTTAAGATATTCAAGCATATATTTAAATGCATTAATACTAATTAAGTATATAGGCCCTTCATATTGAGCTATTAAGTGTGCTAAAGCTAAAGCAGCTAATAAGAAAGGTAATAGATAGTGTAAAGAGAAAAATCTGTTTAAAGTAGCATTATTTCAATTATGTTGGCAGCCCCGGTAGTATTTAACTACTTCTCGCTACGCTCCATTTTTGTTTAAATGGTTCGGACTATATCTTAATCTAAATAAATAAATTGGCTTTTGTCTTATTTATTTATCCTTATTTGCTTAGCGGTTGTTAATACTTATTTGGAATTTTAAATTTATCTTAGTATCTAGGTATTTGACGTAATTCTTTAATAAACAGCAAGCCGAAGGATTGTAATTTTTTATAACCCATTAATTTAATTGCCGGCGACGCCCACGGAGCAGCCGTAGCCGTCTAGGCCTAGCGCCTAGCGGCGCTAAAAAAAATTATAAATAGTTATAATCTTTAAATTATAACTATTTACTTTAGCTAGCAAAGTTAAAAATGAATATATTCATTTTGAATAATTTTTTTAAAGAGCTTTTTGAATGAATTTGACAATATTTTCTATTTGTCTAATACTACTTACTTTCAATTTAGAATTATTGGTTTTATCTAAATTTATTTTAGAAGTTAGATTTAAGTAAATTTTTATAGCTTCTAATAAATCGTGTGCATTAGTTTGTGAAATTTAAAAACTGGCTACTTTAGAAGAGTCTAAGGTCGGTTTATAGATACTAAAAGAACCTTCAGCTTCAATGAACCCGATTAACCATGCTTTAAAGTATTCAGTTTTAGTGTAATCTACTAAAGCTGAAATATTTAAAGGTTTCATAGGTCTTTCATAACTAATTAAATCTTTACTGTAAATAGTATCCAACAGTAATGCTTCTTTAAATCGTAGGTAGTCATATTTTTTATTAGATAACAGAGGATATTTATCGAAAATAGGAATCACAATATTTTTTAAGTGAGTTTTATTTCTTATTCTAAATATAGCAGCTCCTTCTTTCTTTAAAGAGTCCGAAGAAATCGTATTATTTAGTAGTGACTGTGTAGGATGCTGGGATGCTAAAGCAAGAAAAGAGTTTATTTTTATATCTAATATCTATAGTACCTACACCTAAAAATTTTGTTAGTTTATATAATAGTTGAATGTCTCGAATAGACATTTCAATTCCAAATTCGTATTTTAAGTATTTTCCATTTTGAGTAATGGAAAACCATCCATCTCCTTCGATTAACCCTACTAAATAAGGATAAGTTAGATCTCCTGCGTTAAGTCTCTGAATAGCATCATAATTTGTAATGTTATTACTGTTTTTCAATACAATATTATGAACCATTGCTGATATCCCTCTCTGCCCTTTGGGCCTTGTAAAATAAAACTAAGCTTTTTCACATATCTATTATTATAGATAGATATGTATGCGAAGCCTTGTTTTATCTTTAAAATTAACTCTATCGCTTGATGTGTTAGCACAACCTTGTAAAGGTTGAATTTTAGTTTTGACATTAAGAGTTAAGAGAAAAGAAGAGGACGTCCCAGCTTCAAGCAGGATTTTCATCTTGATATCACTATCAAGCGGCGCACTTAATAGAACGCTAAGTTTAATTAGGCGTAGGGTGGCCGCACTCCATTATTCTCAGAATGGTTCGGACTATATCACGATATGGTTGATTAATGATTAGTTAAGGCTATATTTGTGTATTTTTCCCATATATTTTAGGTACACTTAATTTTGTATATTTAGGGTTTGTTCTTAATTCTTTTAAAAATAATAAATATTGTAAACGTTTATGTCCTTTTAATTTAGCTCTAGTTTTATCTAAAAAATTAATTACATTTTGAATACTATCTAACTTTGTTGTTTTAAGTTTAGCATTGTTAGTTTTATCTACATAAGGATTAGAAGAAATAGAAAGTCTTTTTTTAATAGCCTTTAAGAGTGGTAGTTGATTTGTTTGACTTACTTCAAAAGTAGCAATATTATAAAGGCCGGTGCGCCGCACCTCTGGCGAAGGCGCGGCTTCGGCTGCTCTGCTGCAGGGGCAGCGCCGCCCGCTTAAACTAGTAGGTTTATACATACTAAAACAACCTTCAGCTTCTATAAAACCTACTAACCAGTTATCAAAATAATCTAATTTAATTAGATTCTCTACATTTTCATAAAGTGTTAGACTAGTAGGATTATAATCCATTAAATTTTCGTAATATAAAATGTTATTTAATAAATTAAGTCTAAATCTTAGATACTTCAAATGTTTTGTAGAAATCATAGGATATTTATCAAAAATAGGTAAAATAACTTCCTTAAGATGAGGTTTTTTTCTTATTCTAAAACTAACTTTATTCTGATCTTTTTTTAAACTTATTGTACCTACTCCTAATGCTTTTTTTAGTTTATATAACATTTGTATATCTCTTTCATGTAATTCTATTCCAAATTCGTACTTACAATATTTACCATTTTGAGTTATTGAAAACCAACCATCTCCTTCCACTATACCAACTAACCAAGCCATATCCTCTGCGTTAAGTCTCTGAGGAGCTGTTAAATGTATTTGCCTTAATCCAATTGTTTTTGTTAATGGAGTTTTAAATGAGTTTACTCTCAAAAGGCCAGTATTAAAGGTAATAGATTTGTAAAATTGACCTCTAAAACATTTACATACCCCTGCTGGTTTACTTCTTATCCTATTACCGCTTTCACTGTGCCAGCCCAGAAACACTAGGGCAAGGTAGACCAGATCGTACGCGGTTAAAATAAGGAGAGTTAACAAGTTAAAAATTCTTATATTGTTTTTGATCCTTACGCTTAAAAATTTAACTTGTTTTGGTAGCGTAGCAGACAACAAATATTTTAACTTTAAAGTAGTTCCAGCATCAAGCAGAGTTTTAATATATACTAAATTTAGTAAAATATAATGCGCACTTATCAGAACGCTGACGGGGGTTAAATAGGGATAATCAAATTCCCTGTATTCTTCACCATAGTGCCTACGATAAATTAAACCGGCCTTGTAAGAGACCAGCAATCGTTGTTACCTTAGGTTAAGCCGAATACGTATCATCTTCTTTCAAAGACTCCTGACTATACCTTAATATGAATAATATATTGTGGCCTGCGGAGAAGAAGAAAAGCTAATTATATTATTATATGAGAATCGTCTAGTCGATGCGCTTTTACAACTTGAGGTTGAGTTTTGTGTTACCCAGACACAGAGGTGATTTAGTTCCGCGATTGCCCATTTATCTTTCGAACATCGTTTATCTTCTTACTCTACCCAATTGATTAGATTGGCCGCAGCTTACTCCTTTTGAAAGTTACTGTTTAGTAATAAACGCTTTAGGGTGTCCCCGGAATTTGACTCTCTATTTGTGCACGTGGCCCGAATTACAGAACCTTGCTTAAGGGTTTCTCCAGCCACCCCAGATTACAATATATTTATAATAGAGTATTTAATCTCTATCCTCATCGGTTAACGATGTTTAGACTATGTTTTCAACCAATAAACTATTCAATTGGTTGTGGGGTTTTCGTGTCGAGCTTATTGTTGGTATAACTCACTCGTTAGTCGTTGAACGTTCTTGACCATTTATATAAATAAATTTATACTTCTAGCCTCTAGTAATACCAGGTCAAGCTCCGCTGCAAATAATCTGAATTAAGGTGGTAATAATTAAGATGTCCTTGCAATTTTCCCCATTTGCCACTAAAACATTACTGTTTTAAGGAGCCAATCTTCACAAAATTATTAAGTTAGTAGATGTAGAGCTTATTTATTACTCTCCTACGGCGCCACCCATAAGTACGCTAACACTGAAGTTAGCTTTTAAACTTTTTAGCGCTACGCAAAAAAAAAACTAATAACTAGTATCATTATTACTATTATTAAAGTTAAGCGGTTGTGTACCCAGGGGAGGGAAATTAAGATTTTTGTATCGATCACTATTTTGGTTCGATTAAATTAGTTAGCCATCTAAAGTATTGAATACTTTTATAACTTGAATATCTTATCTATTATTTTCTATTTATTACAACTACATATCTATTTTTAAAAGGTTTTGTATATCCTTTCTCTGCCAGCGAAGCTTTGGGCCTTGTAATTTTTCATATTTTAATAAAACAGAAGAATAGCTACCTATTGCTTTGGCTGCTTTTCTTATTGAATCATATTCAGTAGTTACATTTGTCTCTAAATCTAAAATAGTAACTTTAATATTATTTTTTAGAGCTAGAATATTTTTATTTAAATTAATTAAATGTTCCCTTAATTTAGCTCTAGTTGTATCGCTACGAGCTATATCTAGTTTAGCATTTCTTTGCTTTAATGCCTGCGAAGCAGCGAAGCTTTGGCCCTTGTAATATCAGAGGCTTTTGTTCCAAGTAGAGCGGCGTAGCCGAATGTTAGCTTTTGTCGCTTAAGATTGTTTAGACCCTAAACGTGATCCGGCTATTTTTAAAATATTATATTCTGGGTTTAAAGAATCAATATAAAATTGTTCCCTTTTTAACGTTTCACCTCTGTCACAATATTCAAGTATCTCTAAACTAAACTCAAAATAACCATATTTTAAGAGAGCTCTACAAATATAACTAGATTTAGAATGTCGAGATAAGAAATTTAAAGTAAAGTAGGAAGAAAATCGTCTACCTAAATCTATGCTAGATCCGATGTATGACTTACCGGATTCTTTATGAGTCCATCTATAAACGCCCGATAATTTCCTATTGGATTTAATTGCAATTGCCTTTTCTTTGCCTGCGAAGCTGCGAAGCTACGAAGCTGCTTTAAAAAAATGATTAAAAATGAATATTCATTTTTAACTTTATAAAGTTAATAGTTATAATCTTTAAATTATAATTATTAATAATTTTTTTTTTAGCAGCGCTAGCGCATTCACATAAATTATAGGAATAACATTCATACAATTGGTATCTAACAATAAATCTATGTTAAAGCAATATTTACTTAAATAAGTTATAAAAAAATATGTTATAAAAATATAAATTAAATTAGATTAATAGATAATTGTGAGTCAAAATTAATAGTATTTTTTATATTAGTACTACTATTATTTTTTACATTAGTACTACTATTATTTTTAATTATGGTAGTACTATTATTTTTTATTTTAGTATTACTATTATTTTTTGTATCACTTTTGTCATTATAATATCCTAAAGTTTTAACTTTATCTACCCAAGTTAAATATTCAATCAATTTTCCCCCTATTAAAGGATGATAACCTGAAAAGGAAAAAAAATTAATCACTTTTTGTATATCAGTTTTAGAGCTTAGAGATAATTGAATATACTTATCTTTTTCAAAATAAATAATTTTTTTACCGGTGCGCCGCACCTCTGGCGAAGGCGCGGCTTCGGCTGCTCTGCTGCAGGGGCTGCGCCGCCCGCTATCAAATAATAGTTTGAAGGCTTCAAATAACTCAAGATGAATTCTTTGTTTTAATTGAAAACAACCATCATTATTTTGGTGAATTAAAAAAGAACCTACGGCGTTTGTAAAGCCAACTAACCAATGATTAACAAAAGCTAAATTAAGATATCCTGAAGCTGTATTAGGTAATTCAAAGCTTTGCCTTGTAGGAATTTCTTTCCGTATGCCGCCACTATTGGGTAATTTATCAAACAACTTTATATCATTTTTAAAAATAAACATAGCTAGATCAAATTGATATCTTCTAGCCTCAGTTAAAAAGAATATACCATGATATATTAATAATGGAAAAATAATTTCTTGTAAATCTGTCCTATTTAGAATTAATCTACAACTAGGGTTTTTATGATCTCGAAATATTGAGATTTGTCCTAATTTTAATACAGAATGAATATATTCTAAAGTAGATAAGTCTTCTAAGCCTAAACCAATGCTCAATTTTATAGCTATAAATCCTTTTGTTGTTTTAGTTATTTGAAAATACCCATCTCCGTCTATTAAACCAACTAAAAAAGCTATAAATGGATAAGGAATTGATAGATAATCTTTCTTATCTAATCTTATTTTTTTCCCCTTTTTTATTGCATGTCTACTAACTATACCTACTGTTGGTAATACAGGTGTAGCTAAAGCTACTGTAGTTTTTAAATTAAAAATTTCATTACCAGCCAGCTCTAGCGAAGAAGGGGCCAAAGTACAGCAAGTATCAAATTTTGTGGTGATATCAGACTCAACTAAATCTTGACCAAAGAATGGTATAGCACTTAATAAGTTAGTAATACAAAAAAAACCTGCAATTTATTATAAGGTCGTCCTAACAAAATTTTATGTAGAAGGATTAGGTGAAGAGTAGACTCTAATTCTTTGGATAGAAAGAGCGACACTTTGTTTTTTACAGGTTTACCATCGTTTAAACGTTTAGTAATAGTATCATTGCTTACTTTTAAAAAATTAGCACAAGGCCGTACGGCGTACTCCGTTAATCAAAAGTTTAATAGAACCGTCTAGACATTTTAGTTTTATAATATAGGTAGATCTTATATATTTTTGTTGTGAAATAATAATAGCTCTACCTTCATGATCTATATGTATTAAAGGATCCGATTTAATTAAATGAACTAATTCAGATTTAGTATTAGTATCTAAATTTAATCTATTTAAATTAGTTGACAATCTATTATTATTCATTGTATCACCTAATTTTATAATTAAATCTTTACCCTTTTCTGTTAAATATTTACCATCTAAGATTAGAAAAGCTATTGTTCTAAAATCTAGGTAATCTTGATATTTTTTAGTTCTAAATACTATACTATCTAAATAAGGTATTAATATGTTACATATAAAATCAATTTGAGATATTTCTAGAAAAGAGATAGCTTTATTATTACCTTTTGGGTTTTTAGTACTAATATTAACTAGTTTAGTATTACTTCCTAACAAATATGAGTATTCATCCAATAAGCTTAAAATAAACTCACGTATTTTATCTAATACTGGTTTATTAACTGTAATAGTAACAAGTGATAAACGAACAGTCATATCGTGTTTATTTAAATAAAATGAACCATCTCCTTCTAAAAAACCTACCAGATAATTACCCGGCTTCGCCGCGTATTAGATGATAATCAGGTAAATTCATATCAATTCTTTGATCATTCATACCGTTTTTAAATTTAATAATATTAGAATATAGATCTTGTAAATTTAATACATTAGGTCTTTGGGTTTTATACATAAAAAATGCTTGTTTAAAATCCAAATAATCCAGGAATTTAACCCCGTTTAATGGAAATTGTTCAAACAAAGGTATTAATATTGTTTCAATATCACTTAATTGAGATATTGTAAATACAGTAGTATTCCTATCTGTACTTAATCTACCGCACCCTAAAGTATTTTTTATGTATTCTAAAACTTTAGTATCATCTTTGTGCAGATAAATTCTAATCACAAATTCAAAACCTACTACTAAACCCTGTTTATTCTTACGAATCCTAATCAAAAAATTAGACTCTGCTTCACAAAGGCCTACAAACCATTCAATAAATGCAGGATCAATTGAAGGTTTATGTATTCCTGTATTAGTAACCTTATTTACCTCTTTTTCTACCCCTATAAAATCAGAAACGTTTGCACATAGAGAAAAAGGGAGAAGTAAATAAATACAGTATATATAAAAAAGTAATACTACAATATTTTTACATACGAGACTAATCCTTATGTAACCACAATTTATAATTAAAATTTGTGTGATGCTGCCTACTGTCTCTGCGAAGCCTTGCGCCAGAAGGCGCGAAGCACCGCTAGGCTGCTATGCAAGAGCGCTGTAGCCAGAAGGCGGCTTCGCTAAGGCAAGGGCCAAAGGGCAGAGCGCAAGCGGCCGTACGACCGCCAGTCCGCTAGGCGGCGCAATGCGCAGAGAGCGGGCGACCGATTAAAATAAAAAGGTTTCATTAAATTGCTTTAATGAATTGGACTATTTCTTTACCCTACTCACACTTTGCTAATGCAGTCAGTAAGGGTGTACCACGCATAGTCTCTGAGGACTCAGTTAAAATATAAATTTAACACTGATTTCCTGCGGATTGTACTAATAAAGGATAACTAAATCATAAGATCTATTTCATATTAGTAGTTTTCCGCATATAGTGGTATTTTAATACAGCTATTACTTTAACTGTAGCCAAGTTTTAAAAAACAAAAAAATTTGTTTTTTTCGTGTGCACATTAAGCATCGTTTCAGACACCCATAATTGACCCACTCGGTCGAGATATCCTAAACTACCTACGGTCTCAATATATAACAAATAGATATGTTGACCTGTTTTCAATTATGTCGCCTTATTATAAATAATATTTTTATTTAGGTATTACATATTATAATAAATTAATAAGACTATGTTATATAAAACTAAAATAGTATCTAATAATTAATATTAAGTTATAAATTTAAATTTCATAGAAGGAAAAATATAAGGTTTTCTAATATCGTAAATTTTTTTTATATTATTACAATTAAACTATAAACAATTACTATAAATATTAATTTGTTCTAATTTTAATTTATTTTATAAAAATTGTTTCAACATTTTAATGTCTTTATTATTAAATTGTTTTATATTTACATATAATTTTTTGCTTCGCTGATGCTAAAGCAAGGCTTCGCAGAGCCCGCCCCTCTGCGCTTGCGCGACTAACGGACTAGGTGGCTGTGCTTCTTTCTGCCTTGATTTAGCACCCTGATGAACCGGAGGAACAAAGTGCAGTAAAGCATAGAAGCAGAAGCAGACTAAGGGAGAAGGCGATGCTAAAGCCAGCCTTGCTAATTTGACCTTCTGTTGCATAGCAGCGCAAGCGAAACAAACAATAAGCTAGAGATTCCTCATTAAAATAATTAAATATGTCATTAGGTATATTTTTATTAAGTTTATCTACGTACCACTTATTATATAATTCTAAATAATTATTATTTTTATGTGTATGTAATAGCATTAATTTATTTAATGTACCTTTTTTTCCTAATTTAGTATTTATTCTTGGTAATTTTTGTTCACAGTATCCTAAATTTGAGACTTTTCTATGTATATCTGTTATATATGATATGTGTTTACCTTCTATTTTGATTATTAATTTTATTTCTTTGTTATTATTAAATATATAACTTTCTGCTTCGCCAACCCAATAACAAACCATATATAATATTTAAATAATTTTTTATTCATTACTAGATTCATTATTATTAATGTTATTATTATTTAATAAATTATTTTTAGATACTTTAGTTAATATAACATTTGGGGCACTACTGTTATTATTATTCTTACTTATAATATATGATTTCCAATTATCAAATTGTTCTTTTTTTAAGCGGGCGGCGCAGCCCCTGCAGCAGAGCAGCCGAAGCCGCGCCTTCGCCAGAGGTGCTTTAAAAAAATGATTAAAAATGAATATTCATTTTTAACTTTATAAAGTTAATAGTTATAATCTTTAAATTATAACTATTAATAATTTTTTTTTAGCACCGGCCTAATAATTTATTATTTTCAAAATAATCTAAAATAAAAACTAAATCTTTTTTAGTAGCGCTTCGCAGCGAAGCAGAAGCAGAAAAAGATATTCGATATACTTTATCCTTTTCAGGATTAATCTTATGGTTTAGATATTCAGGACCTTTAATAAAATAATGTATAGCTTTTATAATTTGATAATTTTCATGACCTGATTGCACTATTGAATAATGAGTAGCGCTTCGCACCATTAGATTTTACATGAAAACTACCTTCTGCTATTGTAAATCCTACTAACCAATTTCTAAAATATGGTAAATTAATTATATCAGTAAATTCAAGTACCTTATTTGATTTTTTAAATAAATTCTCTGCGAAGCATTACATCTAAATCTATATCTTCCCTCCGCAGGATTTGTAGATAAGAGTATAATATTATTTTCTATTATATACTTTAATAAAAAAAATTGTTTTCGTCTATTATAAGTTAAAAATTCTATTTTATTATCTAGTAAATAAGGATAAATAATTTTAAAAATATCCGTTTTAAATATAATTACGCTGCGCTGCGCAGCGTGTATTGATTTACACTTTGTAATTCATCTAATTTACCTATATTTAAGGTATTTACTGGGTTCGAAGATCAGAAGCAGAAAGTTTAATAATTCTTTATCATTTTTATGCAATCTTAATACAATTCTAATTCTAATTGTTGATTTGGGTACAAAATCAGATTTTTTAGCCCTGGAGGCTTATTGTTTTTGCGGACCTATTTCTATATAACCATCACCATCCAAAATACCTATAAATTTTTCCATTAAATTAAAATTATTTTTATTAGTTAGAATTAATAATTGGGAACTTTGAACAAAAGGTAATAATAAGTGAGAATATTCTGTACCCCATAGGCTCATTTGCCCATAAGGTAAAACATAACCAAGGAAAGCTGTCTAGTTCTAAATTACTATATAAAATATATCCAATATAGTAACCCTATACTCTATCTAAATTTGAATACCTACAACGTTGTTGAGGGAGAGCTTTATTGCTTGTCACTCTTTAAGAAATTTAAATTAGAGTCTTTAGTAGTCACATTAACTAATTAAAAATAAAAGCATTTCTGCGGTGGCCAGAACCTTAAATATAACTCTTTAAAGTATATAGCCTGCTCTAATTTGATCTCTCTCCTTGCTAAAATTTTTATAAGCCTGGTTAAAAATTTAGAAAATAAAATTTTATTAACCTATGGTAGCGGCGCTAATCAAAAATTATAAATTGTTATCTAAGATAACAATTTACTCTTTACAGTTAAAATTTGACATGTTTTATATAATAAAATATGTAAATTTTTAATAATTTTTTATAACGGAGATAATTAGAGTTATGAAACCTTTTATTGGTTTAGTTAAATAAATAACTAAGAACTCCGACTGTACATTAAGCATCATTGCAGATACCCATTAGTGACCCAGTCTGTCGCGATTGTGTATACAACCGACGGTCTTAAAATTGGTACTATTTCTTTGACCGTTTTCACTAATATAGCCAGTTAATAAAAACCAACACTATGTTTCAAGTAAAGTGTTTCGACACTTCTATACCATAACTAACTAAATACAAGTTATTGTTTTGCCCTATGTCGAGACTTTGAAAAATATGATTTAACCTATAAACCAACCCGCCTAACTAAATATAGCTAAAGCTAAAATGTATAAAAATAAGGATACATTCTTATTTTTGAGTTACTCATCTAAATAGAGGTTATATAAAAAAATATTAGACTCTTGGTAGTTTTATTTAGGAATATCCTAATTTATATTTCATTTCAGGTATAAAATAAGGATTAACGATTTGACGTAATAGTGGCAAAGATTCTTTCCAAATGGAAATACGCCATTGATTAGGTGAACCTGTTTTAACTACGCTAGTTTTAAATTTATATTTTTGAGTCAAGGCGAAGCATTGTAGCAAGAAATTTACATTCTTCAAAGGTAAAACGCCACTTTGTGCTTGTAGCTATATTAATACCTTGACCTTTTTGATATGATCCATCTTGCATGAGATATTTTAAATTTACCTTTAAACAATAGAGATGTATTAATATATTTTTGAATACTATTTCTAGAGATATTAAATTTACTAGAAGCCTCTCTATAAGAATTAAATTCTAAAACTTCACCTGTCTCTATGTTAATTATAACTACTTTACTACTTTTGGTTAAACGATTAAATTTAGCAGTAGCTTCACTAAGTATAGATCTAAATTCTTTAGTAAATTGAATTGAATTCAATTTTGCCAAATGATTTCTTATTTGGGTTAATTCTTCAAGTGATTTAGTTCTATTTTTTAATTTTGCGATAGTTTCTGGTGTATGTTTAGAACCTAGCTTAGAGCCTGCAATAGTTAAAATATTTAATTTAGGTTTAAATAAGTCTAAATAATATTGTTCTCTATTAATTAAATTTTCGGGTTTGCAATATTCTAAGATATCTAATTTAAACGCAGAATAACCATATTTTAATAGTGCTTTATGTATTAACATATTTTTTTTAGGATCAGTTATATACTTATAACTATAATAATTAATAAGTCTTTTGTTTAATTTAATACTAGAACCTATATAACTTTGACCTGAATTTTTGTGAGTCCACCTATATACACCTGATTGATTTTTGTTCTCTTCAATAATTAATTCTTTACTTAGATCTGCATCTAGATAAGATTTTACTGGAGATATATTAGTGTTATTATTAGTGCCGGCCCTACGGAGAGAAACTAAATCTAACTCAGATACATTGGGTTTTATATTAGAATTTATTTGTATAAAAGTTACAAAAATTTGATTAAATAATTCAATAGTTAAATAAGGTTTAACAATAATACTTAAATTTAATGAAGATATTTTATCAATTAAGATATCCAAATTACCATCTTCATTTAATTTAATTTGAGATTGTATATTATATTTACTATAAAGTAAATTTTTTATTATATTTAAATCCGAAATATTTTTAAATTTTGTTTTAAGAATTAAACCTTCTGCTAATGGTGTAGTGAAAACACCTATCTGCATGATAAGGTGAGCTAAACCAATAGGTGTTAAATAATCACCGATATAAAAAGGAACACACTTTATAGTTTTACCATTTACAGTTTTATAAAAAGAATCATATATCCAAATAAAATTTGTAAATGTAAACAGAGAAAGTCTATAATTAAATCGGTTTTCTATTTCCTTATCTGATTTTTGCACTAAAGTAGGTATAGGTCGAGCACAATAACCTAAGTTATAGAAAAGTAAAGTAAGTTGATGAATATAAGCAGTGTTACTAATACTTTGTTCTATATTAAATCTAATACTTGGGAATTGGCACCCTGGTATTTTATCTGCCCAAAAATCACCTAACATACCGCAAATAATAATATCTAATATTTGTTTATTATGAGGACCTATTCTAGTAATAGCTCTAGTTCTAGCTTTATTAAATGGTAACATCTTACCTATTATAGGCATCACATTTTCGATTGGGCTTATATCTAGGGGATGGTAAGTAAAGTTAGTATAATCATATTCACAATTTGGCCACAATTTAGCCATCATAACTACCAATATTATAACTCCGATAGCCCATACTAAAACTCTAGGTGATTTATATGAACCGTAATATAAACCTCTAGCAATGTGCAATCTCCTGATTTGTCTCATCTTTATATATAATGTAACAATAAAATTTTATAAAGGTAACTAATCAAATATAATAGAATGTAATGATATTACCTAGTATAAAATCCATTTACTATTAAATTATTTAACCTCTTCCTTTACCAACCATTAACCTATTAAGGGTAAAATTGGATGCTAAAGGAGATAAGCAAATAACAGAAGATTAGATCATTTCATATCCCCAAATAATAACTTGAAATTATACTACCATCTAACATAATAACTTTTATTTTAGGAAACGAAGGGCGTATGATCGTTAAAGGTTTTTAAAGTTTCCTTGCTAATTATTAAAAAAAATAATGATTTTTACCTGATAGTAACTATTTACTTATTATCCTTAAGGTACATATTTTATAATAATTTTTTAGCATATAGCCTTTCTACTTTATATATTAATTTAGTAGGAGTTAATATATAAAGGCCCGTTAAAATAAATTTGATTTATTCTTTTTAAGATTGGGAACTAGAATAAAAAGTATAACCGTCTTTAAAGATTTTACCTGTATCAAGGTAATTTCTTATAGAAGAAGCCGAATTTAAAGATAAGGCTTAGCCCCTGATCTAAAACTATCAAAAGGTGAACCTTTAATTTCTACTCCATTTTGATAAATATATACCTTAAAACCTTTTCTACTTCCTTTAGTTAAGGCGGCGCATGCCGCTTTAGCCAAATTAAAATGACTTTTTCCTGAATGTATATCAAAAGGAGGTTCAATTTTAAAAAGGTTTTTAATCTCCGCTTCTGCTTCGCAGCACTGCTTCAATGAAATCAGATAAATCAGAAAAATATCTTTTTGAATTTATATTATTAAAAATGGAATACATATTTTGATAGTAGAATAAATAAAATTGTGTTTGAGCGTACACGAAGATAAAGAAGAATGAAGCAACATTAGCATGTGTATATCTCACTGCCCATCCGTTGTTTACATCTCTCATGATATGTTCTACAGAAGTAAAAGCTAAATCTACATTAGGAATATAGTGCATAGCTAGAAAAATACCTGTTAATATTTGTAGAACTAGGCAAGTTGCTAGTAATGACCCGAAATTCCATAAATAAGAGATATTGGCGGGTTGAGGGGAATCTACAATATAAGAATTTATAAATCTAAGTAAAACTTGTTTCTTTAAGAGCCTCATATAGCAATTTGACGGTTAGTTTGAAATGGATGCTTAGCGCAAGAAAGTCTGTAGTTAATATAATGTGTCAAACTTATGTGTGCGCTCTTATCTACGAACCGGAGAGAAAGAGTTTGTATTTATTGTATTATTTATAATCATTTCATTAATTTAATGGATAATTGATTGTGTTAAGTAGATTGTGTTAAGTAGATTGTGTACTTATTTTTATTCGTTATAAAAATTTTAAGGTAAAAATTTGTATTAAGCCACGTCTCTCTGCGAAGCTGCAAAGCTACGAAGCAGAAGCGTATTTAAAATATATTTAGAATATAACTACATAATTTGACCTAGAAAAGTTGATTAATTATTAATTAAAAACATCTTTTACCCGGCGAAGCCGCATAATATAAATTTTGTTATTTTAGTTTTTTTCACTGTTAAACACTGTAGCCCTACTAAATAATTGAGAAGCAGCGAAGCAGCGTCCGCTAGGGCTAAGCGAAGCAGCGAAGCAGCGAAGCGTAAACGTAACCGTATTCTTAATTAGCATAAATGTTCGCTGCCAATTAATAATTTAAGCCCAAGAAGATTCGAACTCCTACAAATATCCTATCAAGAGATTATTCTAACCATTAAATTATGGGCTTTTAATTAATTAAGTGCTGCGCTTCGCCTTGTTGCACCAGCCTAAGTTTAGAGTAAAAGCAATAATTTTAATTTTTTTGTATTTATTATTATACATTATATTAAAAATATAAGTAAAACACCCTTTTAGTTATTAACTTTATAATCACACTCTTATTAACCCTGCGGACACCCTAACTTGGTTAAACAAAAATTTCTTTGCGCTACGCAACGTAGCCCGTATCGCGTAAATTTTGTGTAGCGTAACCGAGAAGCCTCGAAACCAGCCCTAATGATCGAGTACGGATGCTTAGAAAAAATTGTTTTTACTCACTTATTTATGCGGCTTCGCCGGCCTAATTTAAAAGAGTCATCAAAATATATTTATATTCGGTATTAATTAAGGGTATTTGGCCGAGTCCGGTTTATGGCGCTTATCTTGAAAATAAGTACTTCTAAACAAAGTCGTAAGTTCAAATCTTACAGTATCCGATTTTCTCAAGTTACTAGCTCTCATAATTATAGTTACCCGCCGAAGCCGGGTTAATTATTTTTATTAGTACGTAAGAATATTTAGAGTTTAATAAATTATTTATACTTGAATATTCAATAAAATCAGTCCTGCGCTGCTTCGCTGCTACGCAGCGCTGCCTAGCCTTTGGCAAGGCTAGCAAGCGATAAAATTATTGTCAGTTACCGATAAATATTATTCATAATTACCGGGCAAAATTTTTAGGTTAATTAATAATTTTTAGGTTAATTAATAAATTATTAATTTTTTAAATATTAATTAATCTAATTATATTAAAAATAATAAAAAATAATTTTCTCTAATCCTGTCCTGCTCTAGCGAAGGGTGAAGAAAATTTAAACTTTTGATTATTTTAATATTATATTGAATCATTCTACCCTGAATTCCTTTTGTAATAGTTACCTAATTCATTTATTTGTAATTGTAAATTTTATTATTTTAACAAATACTTTTTTTTACTGGTGCTAAAAAAAAAAAATTATTAATAGTTATAATTTAAAGATTATAACTATTAACTTTATAAAGTTAAAAATGAATATTCATTTTTAATCATTTTTTTAAAGCACCTCTGGCGAAGGCGCGGCTTCGGCTGCTCTGCTGCAGGGGCTGCGCCGCCCGCTACAAAATTATCAGAAGAAATTTTAAAAATATCAAATAGAGTACTAGCGCTACGCTGCTTGGCAGAAAATGAATACTTCTGTTTCAGGAGCTAGTCAAATCTTACAGTACTTTATAATAAGATTAGTGTTGGCGCAGCACTGCACTAAACAAAATTATAAATAGTTATAATTTTGTTTAGGCGTAGCCAGAGGCACGCCAGTACGGCCTTGATGCTAAGCATCCTTCTCCCTTAAGGGGTTTGGAAATAAGAGAGAGTTAAAAATATAATATAATAAAAAAGATATCTAAAAACATATAAAATATGTTAATTACTGATTGTCAGACAGTAGTTTTAAAAATCAATTCTCCTTTAGAGCAGTTTGAGGTTACAAACTTGTTAGGGATTAATTCACCTTTTTTGGGGTTTTTCCATTTAAATTTAACTAATTTAGCTTTATATTCTATATTAGTTTTAGCTATAATTATAAGTATACACTATTTAGGAAATAATGAAAATAAATTAGTTCCATCTAAATGGTCAATAGCATTAGAAAGCATCTATGCAAGTATAAATTCAATGGTAAGAGAACAATTAGGTAAAGAACTATACTATCCATTTATATATTCATTATTTTTCTTTATTTTAACTGCTAATTTATGTGGTAACGTTCCTTATTCTTTCACAATAACAACTTCAATTATGGTTTCAATAGGTCTATCCTTTACAATACTTATAGCTGTAACTATTTTAGGGTTGTCAATCCATAATGTCAGCTTCTTCAAATATTTTGTACCTTCAGGAACGCCACTTGGTCTAGTTCCTTTATTAGTATTAATTGAAGTAATCTCATATTTAGCTAGAGCTTTCTCATTAGGTATAAGACTTTTTGCTAATGTAGTGGCTGGTCATACTTTAATGAAAATATTAGCAACATTCTTATATCAAATGTTTTCGGTAGGTTTTGTTATGTTTATTGTAACTATAATTCCATTTGGTCTATTTTTAGCGATTATGGGACTAGAATTAGCCGTATCATTCATACAAGCCTATGTTTTCACAATTTTAGTTTGTTCATATATAAAAGATGCTATTGAATTACATTAAGGCCCAAAGGGCAGCGCGTTTAATAATAATCTTAGAAACCCCCATTTATTATTTTATTTTATCATATTTATAAAAAGGGATAACCAAAATACCGCGGCTACCTCTTGCCCTAGCGGAGTGAGAGATATTAAAAAACCTTTTGTGCCAAAGTGTAGTCCGGAAAAGATCAGATTTAAATACAAATCTCAATTAAGCTCCGAAGGGTTTTTCTCAAATTAATAGGAAAATTGAACCTAACGTGAACGATTGAGTCGGTTAAAACTAATCCTCTCCGAACAATTATTTATGAAAAACGTGAATGCTTCAGTCGTATAAAACTGACAGTTCTCCGTTCTGTAAAGTAAAAAAGTTGTGTGTTTGAATGGGGGTTTTCTTAAAATTATTAATTTTCTTATCCAATGTTTTAATTATGTTACATCCAAGTTTTGTAAAGTATTTACTATTCATGTAAACGTGTTCTTGATTGTTAACCTCCATAGGGAAATAAAAATTGTTTAGCAGTTGTTTAGGGTTGTTTTTGGTAAATAATCAAACCGAGTTGACTATGGCCAGTTTACGATTAAGATTTCTCTCGAAATCTTGGTTTACATCCCGTTCTGCCAGGGGTCAATTCCCCAAACAATACAAATCTATATCCGACAAAAGATATAATCGCAACAAACAAAACAGATCTATTGAAAACAGAAAAATTCAATAGTCTCTTTTATGGGAAAGAGGGGAACCTAACGAAACTGCAACAATAGAAAAAATAACCCGAAGATCGAGATAGCTTGTATAAATCAGTTCTTTTTAAACGAAAGTCGGAACGAAACCCAGGGCAGTTTTAGAGTTCGGCACCCACCGAATCCCGAAGAATCTCCGTTAAATCATGTGTGAATTACATGAGCAATCTATCTCCCCCCCACAGAATTCAAGCTGAACTATGAATGAACTAAGACACAAGACTTAATATCTATGCAAAAAAACATAACACTGGTTCTAGCAGAAAACATCTACTGGTTAGGGATAATATTAATGCTAGGATACTTAACCTATACCTGGTTGACGGAGTCGACTCCTCAAGTCAACAAAACGTACCCCCGACGACAGGTTCGGAAATTTAGTTACAAACCACTGCCAAATATCAAAAACATGAAAATCACCCTATCCACTCTGGACCCAATAGTAAGCAGTTACACCGGATACGACAAAAGGCTCTACCCAGCGCGACTAGAATTCGAACCGTGGTACAACCAAAAAATCAACACCTTCGTAGCAAGAAAATTCGAGAAACTAAGCGACCACGCATACACAAGTAACCCCGCATTTTGGGCCATAGCGAATACATTAATGCAAAGTCACAGTTACCAACTGATGGGTCTATATGCAGTCTTTCCTACGTGGCAAAGAAACAAACCCTATCACCAAATTCGAAACCTGTTACAAGAACTCCAAGAATTGAACGCAACCACATTCACCGGTCGGCCCTTAGGATATCGTAGAATCTGGATTCCCAAACCCGGGAGCACAGAAACTCGTCCCCTAAACATCCCCAGTCCAGTACAAAGAGTCCACCTAAGAATGTTAAACGACATTCTAAACGTTTGGTTTGAAAGTTACAATAGTCCCAGCCAACATGGATTCCGACCCGGTCTAGGAACAACCACCGCCTGGAATGCAATCATTCCGAAAATCAAAACTAGCAGTGACATCTACGAATATGATTTTAGAAAATTCTTCGACAGCATCCACCTCCAATACTTACAACAAGTCTTAACGATGCAAGGTATGCCCGCCACAATAAGCCACAGTTTAACAGAAGTCTTAAGAAGCCAACCAACGAATAAAAGTCCATCAATCCACGCATGGAGTTCGGAAGAAGAAGCCTTAGCAAACTATCACTCCTACAAACACCAACACTTATTAAGAGAGCTAACCGTCGAAGAATCCCAGTCCATAAGAACCGAATACTATAATAGCCGCCCGGAATGTCAGAAGAAAGACTTCTACTACGGAGTACCCCAAGGGTTCAACATCTCGCCGTCGCTGAGCACCATCTGCCTCCTGGATCACCTGCTAACCGCGGAACAAGAAAATGACATAATACAATATGCGGACGACGGAATAATATTTCATGCGAACGCCACCCAAATGTTACAATTTCCAAAGTACACAGGGATCGAAACCAAAGCGAGTGCAAGTCAATGGGTAAAACAAGAAGGAATCTGGAAAAAACCGTTAAAATTTCTGGGTTTAACGTACAACCCCTTCACGGGAACAATTCATGTCAGCAGTAGAAGCGGGAAACATGAAAACTATCACATAGAAAACGCCCATCTACAAGCATACTTGGCAAGCAGCGAACTAAAAAACCAACTAAAACAACAAGGGATACGGTTTATAAGCGAAAGAGAGGAAATTCCATCAATCCACCACAAAGTCGACATCCAAAATACCTCACCAAACTGGCAACATCCCACGGGATTATACAACAGTCATGAAAATATTCTCGGATATCAACTAATGGGGAAGCTAATGAGTATTTTATACAACGGAGGAGAATCAAACTTAGCCCAAATCGAACAAAACTTTCATTATACCTTCGTGAAAGGGAGTTGGAGTGACTACCAAGACCATAGAAAACAAAGCTGGATAGAAACCCTTTACCTTGACGGAAAAGAACTACCCAAACTAACAATCTTCAACAGCAGTAGCATAGCCAACCACAATGTCGCCGAATGGCTAAAAAGTGAATTCCGTTCATACCATACTCTAAGCGAACAACTTAGCAATAAGCACTCGTACGAGGATAGTAGCGTACGACTTAAACTCCGAGCCTAGTACCCGGTCGCTACGGAGAGAAAACACAGCCCCTAAATGAAGACCGGAGCCGAACATCACCGAGTTCGTAACCTCTATAGCACAAGAACTCACAGCTCAGTAGGCACCCCCAAAGAATCCAGGTAGGGATCTCGGCTGCAACGCCCTGGAGGCCGGTCACGTTTCCACGTGCGATGAGCTCCAGCCTTTTCACAAAGGTCTTCAAAAACAACTAAGTATAGGGTAATAACAGCAATTACCTGAGAATAAAGCATCCAAGACCCGTTATAGAATGTCCAATATAAAGGGAGTAACATCTTTCGTCAACCACGAGACTAGAGTGAAAAACTCAGGCAGGAAATGGCCGTCACTACCCAAAGATTTACTAAATCAGGTGCAAATTTGATTTCGATTGTCAACAGGTGCTATTCCAAAGAATAGAAAGTAAATTAAATATTTTGAATGTAGGACCTTAGTCACTATTTTTAAAATTGATTTTAATAAAAACATATTTATTGACTCTTTTAAATCTGTTAACCATTAAACTATTTACAAAAAGAATAACACAAAGCGTATATCAGCTTTAACACATAAAAGTTTGAATAAAAAGAATAATATCACAAAGAACATGCTATCTTTAAAATCATTGCAAGCTGAGTTAGACCAGCTAAAAAACTCTAACAAATTAAATTCTCAATACGTATCAACTCAAACTAAAGAGTCAAAACTAAAGGAAGGTTCCATGTACTTGCTTTTATTTCTAGGTTTCATAGTTAGTTACGCTCATAAAATACCAATTATTGGTAAAATTGTTAAATTACTTTCACTGTGGTACGGTCGAACTACCTGGTGGCAAATTCTAGTTAGATTAAGAAAAATTTTCATAGTTTTCAACTCGCTAATCGGTATATTATTCATGTTTAAAGTGACAGGTTTTAGCATGGATAATATAATAGCAGGAGTTTCTGGAATGGGTGCCGGTTATGTTGAAATGTTCCTAGGTTTTGTTAGAAAACTTTTCAATTGGCTATATAGTTTTTTCGACGATAAGGTTGTACCTGATATACCTCAACCTAGAAACCCAGTCGTCTTGAAAAAAGTAGAATTACCTTTAGAAATCGATCCGAAAGTAGTACTAGGAAAAGTTTTAAAACCCTCGGTATACGATGTAGATGTAGTTCCAACAGGAAGTCTTAGAGATCTTTATTTAAAGGAAATCAAGGCTGAGTCAAAATGGTATGATATTTTCAGATCAAACACTGATAGTTGGATACCTTCATGGTTATGGTACACTGGGATTGCAGTAGTTAGTGTAGGTGCAATCTTCGTTACGTATAAATTAGTAACAGATCCGGAAGCTTTCTTAGAATATATTTGGCCTAGAACTCGAACAACTGCTTCAAGTACACCGTCTCCGGATATTAATTTAGGTGATGGTAGAACAGGAGGTGGTTTAGGTGCTCCCGACGCTGCCACAGGTGCAGCAGAAACAGGAGCTGATGCTGCTACAGGTGCTGCAGATGCTGCTACAGGTGCTGCTGACGCTGCTACAGGTGCTGCAGAAACAGGTGCAGAGGCTGCCGCTTCCAGTGGATCCAAATTTACCCCCGGGAGGGGGTTTAGATACATAGGTGAAAGTATAGTAGATTTAAATAGAAAAGTTGTAAACACCTTAAATCCTTTTAACTACATTGCAACATCTGTAGAGATGGACAATCGATTTAGAGGTTTTTTGGATCAACAAACAGGTAGAGTGAACGGGTCAAATTCTTATTTAAATGAAAATTTATACCCTTACACAGAAAACAACCCGTTTGATTCTTATGCCACTAAACTAGCTAAAGCTTTCTTCGGTGAAACAGCTGCCCAAAACGCTGAAAGAATGCAACATTTAAGTAGTGTAAACAGAAACTGGGATTATTATTGGGATACTTTAAGAAGAACAGCTGATGCTTACGCAGAAACACCTTCAGGAGCTAGAACACCAATTTCACCGGTAAATGTAGGATTAAACCCTGGTTTCCATTCAGAAAACAACTTCTATGATCAAGTCCGTGCTGCAAATTTAACCGCAAGATTGTCTGAATTGCCAGAAATCCTTAAAGAAAGCCCTGTTGAGGGTAACGTTTGGGAAGATCACGTTAAAGGTAGTGACGCAGGTTCAAGTGGTTATAGTGCAGCTGAGAAAGGTAAAATGCCTGTGGAAGGTGTTGGAAGCAAAACTTATGCAGAAGCTGCAGCTCCAAAACCTGAAATAAAAATCACAATACCAAGCGAGGCAACTTCAAATCCTTCGGGACCTGCAGATGTCACAGTAGATCCTAACAATAGAAGATTTACAAAAGCGTGGGCTGAAAAATATTTAGCGGAAAGCACGGAGGAAGCTTGGAATACATCTCCTGAACCAACTAAAACCAATGTTTCAACTACACCACCTTTAAAAACATCAAATAAATACGCAGCGTTTGTTGAAGAGGTTCAAGATGACGGTTAAATAGTAAAGATACGATACCATAGAAATTTAATTTTAATACTTATAAATTTTATAACCCCCATTTTAAAAGAGTCAATAAATATGTTTTTATTAAAATCAATTTTAAAAATAGCGACCAAGGTCCTACATTCAAAATATTTAATTTACTTTCTATTCTTTGGAATAGCAGTTATAATGTTTATTTATACTGGTGCATTATTTGAACATGCATTTTATATTCAGTCAATTGGATCAGGTATAGGTAGTTATAACGGATTTTTATCATTCCCATTCTTCGCAATGCTGCTCTTAACAACCATTGTTTTTTATTTCTTATATGGAATATCCTCTAACAACGAATTTTCAAAAATAGATTTCGATACAACTTCTGAAAATGATGAAGAAGAGGGTATGAACTCTTTCAAAGTTAGCGGAATGTACCAAGGTGTTTTAACGGTGAAACGAGACCCTTTTTCTTTAACACCTATTACTGAAATAGGACTTTTAGATAATGGTAAAACTTTTGATTTTTATATTATCAATGAAAAACTTCTAACCGGTGAAGCTTTATTTAAAGAAATTTTCAAGACTTTACTGAGAGATGAGATTTTTAATGATGAATTACCCGATTACGACATCAAAATGTTAGTAGCCTCACCTTTCCCGAATTACGAAACTAAAGATGTTTATTTTAAACCCTACCATCCCTCCCAAGAACCTAGTCCTGCTATAGTTCTTGGGAGGGATGGATTTTTTCTCAGGAGATGAATAACGCTGCTAGATTCGGTTATACATTTGAAGTAATTAGAGGTTACAAATTCCAAAAGGGTAATATCTTTAAAGAATATATCGGTAAATTGTATCAATTAAGACTGCAATATTCTAAAGATAACCCTTTAAATCTAAATTGTAAACTACTAATGAACAGTCTTTACGCGGCGAAGCCGGGAATGAAAACTACTAAATCTGTAATTGAAATGTTCGATACTACAGATGAGTTTGACCGGCAACTACTTAGCGATATTTTGGACACTTATGGAGAGACTTTACAAGATTACATTAAAATAGATAACCATCTTATAACTATTAGAGCTGACGTGAACAATTTTACATTTAGTGAGAGGAATGACATGTATCATGGTTTGGACGTTAATATAGCTATCGCATCTGCTGTCACCGCTGGGGGTAGAATGTGGATGTCTCAAATCAAGAATAACCCTAAATATAATTTATATTATTCTGATACTGACAGCGCTGTCATAGATGCTAAATTAGATAATGCATTTGTTGGTAGCGAATTAGGTCAGTTCAAATTGGAATATGAAATTAATAGAGCTGTGTTCTTAGCGCCTAAAGTTTATGGTCTTCATACCAGCGATGGTAAAGTAGATATATCCCCCGGAAAAAGAAATTGTAATTGAAAAATAAAAATTAAAAAAAAGGTAAATTATCGAAAATAGTTTATACGGTTGGGTCTGTTTAATAAAGATTAGTTGTAATGCCTTTATGCGGTAGGCGTCATAAAATAAACAAAACAAAAGATGGACCAACAAAGCTAATAGACCAACTCAGTCGATAAAACATAGTTCAAGCATAAAATTTCCAATTTAAAACAAAAATAAAAAGAAAAACAAAAGTTTACAAGTAATTTGATAGAATGAAACTTGTAAATGGAGTAAATTTATTACACTTCCGCTTCGCACTGTCGTAACTATCAAACAGACAATTTAATTTAAAATTAAATTAACAAATAGTTAAAAGAGTGTGTCAAGTTAGATTTTAGACATATGCCAACAAATGCGTATTTATGTGAAGGCTTAAGGGTGGAAACCCAAAGTTAAGCCGAAGTACTAAAATACTTTGAGCAATCATAGCATTTGTTGGATGGTCAGTGGTACCTATATCTAGCAATTTAAATATTCAAATGAAAAATAATATCAAAGAAAACATGTTAACATTAAAGACTTTAAAGGCTGAATTAGAGCAACTAAAAACTAAGAATAAAGTAGATATATCCCAATCGACATCAACCGACAGTCAAGGCAAACCAAAAATCACAACAACACTATATTCACGAGGTTCACTAGGTTTACTGTGGCTAATTACATTCATAATAGGTTATGCTAGTAAAATACCTGTCATCTCCAAAATAATTAGTGCTCTACGTTTATGGTACGGTCGAACTACCTGGTGGCAAATGCTAGTACAACTTAGAAAAGCATTCACCATATTTAATGCGATTATAGGACTATTAGTCATGTTAAAAGCAATAGGGTTTGGGTCTGAGGGTATAATAGCCAGTGTTTGGCTTTTATGTGCTTCATATTATGAGATGTTTAAGTCAATGTTAGGTCGAGCGTTTAACTGGCTATTAGGTTTATTCAATCTAAGCATTACACCCAAACCTAAAGGTTTATGGCCTACTTGGTTTTCAAAAAACTTATCAAGAGCAGACCCTAGTATTTTTCACTTTCCCCATCTACCAACCGTAAATGTATTTAATCCATTTAAGCAACATGAACATTTAGATGTAAACAAACTTATGGGCGATATTAGAGCGAAAGAATATTTGTTAAACCCCTTTTCCACAACAACTACATCGGATAGTTGGATACCATCATGGCTATGGTATGGAGGTATCGCTATAATCGGTGTAGGTGTTGCCTACTTAGGTTACAAACTGTGGACAAACCCTTTTGATGTACTAGATTTCATTAATCCTAATAAGAGTGGTCGGAAAACCCCTTCAACAGGTACAGGGCCTGATATTAAACTTAACGATGCTACAACAGGAGCCGCTGAAGCTTCTACGAGCGCAGCTGGTGCAGCTGGTGGTTTAGGCGACGCTGCAGAATCACTAGGGTTCACACCTATTGGTATGTTGAGATACGTGGGAGGTTCAATCTTAGGGTTAAACCGAACTGTAACAAGCTGGTTAAACCCCTTTAACTACGTAACTACAAGTGATGAAAAAAATAACCAATTCACAGACTTTATGCAAAGACAAAACACTCTTAACGGTAATCAAAGATACGACCTATACCCATTCACAATAGATAACCCTTACGACTCTGGATTCACCAGATTCAGGTAAGCCTTTTGGGGTGAAACTGAAGCTGATAGAGCCCACAGAGACCTTAAGGTTGATGCGGCTTCGCCGGCTGACTATAATGAATGGCGAAACAAACTTAAGGGTAAGGATCGCGACTACGGCACAGACCAGGGGTTTTATCCTGGTGATGCCGAGACGAGTTCAGGTTTTGCAACACCCAATCCTGCAACAAATGTTGGAATGAACCCCAGTTATCACAGTAGCGATAATATTTACGAAAATGTCCGTCTACGGAACGCTGAAGGAGCTTTCGGTAAAGTACCCAAGGTTGACCCTGTGATACCTGAACAAGAGGATGTTACGGGTTGGAAAAGTCACGTTAGAGGAGAAACACCCACAGGTTCACCTACAAACAGTCTCAGCTCCCTAGACTCCCCGTCTAGATCAACAGCTAAGACTACACAAAATGTTGATAAAAATGTAACGTCAGAGAAGGTTGAACCTAAAGTATCTGAAAAGGCGGAACCAGCAGTTCCTAAAGTAGCTGAAAAGGGTGAACCTGTGGTTACTAAAACGGAAGTTAAAACAGAACCAACTTCAAGCTCTGTAAGACCTTCGGATAACGAAGAATCTAATGCTAGTGTCGCCAACAAATTAAACCAACCATCCGTCAGTGGTGAAGATCCTTGGCAAAGTGCTAAAGAAGCCAAAACATCGGGAAGCAAATATAAGGAATCTCTAGGTGAACCGTTGCCAAGGGCTGCTGAATCAGTGGATGCTACACCTAAACAAAGAGTAAGCAATATAAACTCGCCGTTCGAAGACTGATGAGAGCAAAATACAACAAGCTTTAAACTCTCTGGACGAAGAAATGTTTGATTTTATTGAACAAGCGACGCTTATCTATGATATTGCTATTGCTACATATTTGGTTTCAACACTTTGGACTCTGTTATAGTACAAGTATTTAATTTACCTTCAATAGTTTCTCCATTCAAACAGGCGAAACTACTTATTTACATAAACCCCTTTTGCCAAAGTGTGGTTCTTTAAAAGGAACCAAAAATATTAAAAAAAAACAACTTTTTTAAATATAAAAAAAACAACTTTTTTTTTAATTATTCAATACATAGTTTTACCTCCCTCCTCCCTCACCTCAACCTCCCTTCGTGCGAAGCTTTGTGTGACTTTAATTCAGTCAAATTCGCTGGTTGCTGCGATTAAACTATGTTTTAAATGTTACTAAACACAAATTTTATGTTATCAAACATAAATTTAATGTTATCAAACATAAATTTAATGTTATTAAATAACTATTACGCTAATGAACACCCCCTAAAGGGGGGTTATAAAATTTATGTTATTTGTGTTGTGTGCACTTTGTGCCTTGTGTGTGTGTGTGTGGGGTATAGGGGATTTAAGCAAGTTTAACGTTTAAAGGGTAATAAACATTATCAATTAATTGTTTACGGTTTGCTTTAGAAACCTCTAAATTGTGTTTATTTGTTTTTATGTTTATATTTTTTGTACTTTTTTTTTTAATTATTTACCTTTACCTTTGTTTAATTCTTGCATTATTTCGTCAAGGAGACGTTTTTTAGTAGCCTCATTTTCGTTTTGTAATTCTATCAAACTTTTCATACAATCATTACGTTCTTGTTCCGTCAAGTTGTAATCTTGATGATTTATCTCCACCATTTTTGATAAAGCCTCCTCCCATAACTGTCTTCTATCGTTAGCTTCACTTAATTCAGTTAATTTGCTTTTGTAATTATTGTAAGTACTTATTGGATCTTGAACACCTTGACCTATGAATTTATTTAAATGAGCCGCTAAAAAAGGTATGAATATTTTGTCATGTCCTGCTGCTTCTAATACCTCATCAGCTACGGAACCTGCAACAATCGTACCAAAAGCTCCTCCAGTTACCGAACAACCAACCTTCCAACAATACAACAATCTAGCAATGTGTGTAGCTTGAGTATTAAGTGGTGAATTCCGTACTTCAAACTCACTAGAATTTCTAATCAACTTATTAAGAGAGAAAATAATTTTAATAATTGAAATTAAAACAATTTGAATTAATTGTGTTATAGCAAAAAATAATACAAATTTATTAATTGGATATAGAATATGATGATATGCCTTAGTTATAACTAAAGCAATACAAATACCTCCCAATACTCTAAAAATTCTAGTAATATGATGCGAATAAATTCGTTCAATATTAGCAGGTAGAGTTGGTATGTTATAAGCTTTAACTATACCTATTTTTATATTTTTAATATTTTTATTGTTTAAAAATATATTAAATCTATTTTTAATGTAGTTAATGATATTTTTCATTTTTTTATATTTTATTTATTGGAATTAATATTTTGAAGCAATACTGCTCAGATCAAAACATATTTTAAAGAAGGTTTGAATTATAACATACTCCCATCCATTTTTAAAATCTTTAAATTTGATAAAGGTGTAGTTATATTTTAGATACATATTAATGAGAAGATAATAAAAAAAATCTGTTTAAATATATCTCTTTTAAAGTTATTACTATATAAAATAAAAAAGGGGTTAAAGTAATAAAGATTATTTATTTAGATAATTTACTTAATTTTAATTCTGTTAATTTATTAAATCTATCTATTCTATTATCTAAAAATTTCTTATTTTGAATTGTAGATGCATTTATAAATTTTTTTAAATCATTAATAACTGGAGGTAATTCATTATTTTTTTTTTGTACGTAATTAATATTTAAATGTTTACTTACGTTATTAATAAATTTACCAGTTTTAAAACTTTTTTGAGTATATATATCTTTATTCTCAGGATATTCTAAAACAGGATCAACATTAATATATTTAATTTTATCAGTAGAAATTTCAGTCTGTCTAGAAACTTTAGCTTTAATAATAGCATTATCATATTCGAAATAATCTACTGGATTTGTATTTTCTCTTATAATATTCATATCACATGAACTATATATATTTTTAGTCAAGAAATAGTCCCTTATTAATTCTACAATGAATATTTTTAGCATTGAACTAGTTATTTTACCATTAAATAAATATTTAGTGTTATAATCATCATGTTCTATATGTTTTAAATCATCCTGACGTGATTCAATTAAAAATCGCTTATGTAATAAATGATGTTTAATATTATATAAATAAGGATTTGTTTCTTTACCCACATAATCAGGTTGGCCCGAGTAGTTAATTTTAGAATAGATTGAATTCAACCAATCCATAGCTTCTGAAGGTTCTTTATTATAATCTACCACGAAAGGTTCCTTTCCCCAAAATATTAGATTAGGATTAAATAAATATCTAACGATTCTACCAACCCTGTGATCAAAATATAATAATACAGCAAAAGATTCAGGTAAATAATGTTTATTTTTAGGATCATTATTTTTAGCTTCTACATATTCAAAAAATCTACTTTTAACCAACCCTTTTCTGAAAGCAATAATAGTACCAACTAAATTGTTATTATTACCTAACAGATAATTTTTAATGTTAAATTTATTTTGAACATAATTATTTAATAATCTAATATGATTATTTTTTGTAGAAAATTTAGAATTATTTAAAATCATTTTTTTTTTTAATTGAATATCCGATTTACAATCTCTTGAGCATAAAGCTAAAACCAGAGTGTAATAATTAATAAAATATATTTTAGAATCATTTTATAAATGTTCTGCTTCTTATCTAGAACCCACACTTACACAAAGTGTTAGTCATTCTTTATTATTCTATTTTAGTAAAAATGGATAAAAATATGTATTTGTGTGGGTTCTGATGCTTTGCTTCGCTAATCTGGCTACGCTGCGAAGCCTAGAACCTAAGCAAGTAAGGGCGTAGCCAGAGGGAAGCTAGCGCTGCTTTGCGAAGCGCTGCACTAAGTGCAAGAGCAACAAAACTATTTTGTTTAGCAAATTAAACTATTTTATTTTTAATCATCATTCAATATCCCTAAATCCATGGGGGTTGAATAAAAAAATAACACTGTAAAAATAACGGATAGGTAATATAGTACGGTGCTATATCGAATGCGACCAATATAGATGGAACTAGTATGATGAAAGCTACTGCTACAGGAAGCAAATTTAGCCAACAGAACTCCACTAATTGATCATATCTTAATCTAGGTAAAGTGGCTCTGTACCATACAAACATGAAACAGAACAGACAAGTTTTTAAACCTAGTACTACAGATTGTAAGTTAATGAAAGAGTCATTAACAAACAATTCAGGCATGTTATAACCCCCAAAAAATAATATTGCAGTTATACATGAGAATAAAACGATTGAAGAATATTCTGCTAAAAAAAAGAAAACGAATATTATAGAACTATGTTCAGTGAAGAAACCAGCAACTAGTTCAGATTCAGCTTCTTGTAAATCAAAAGGAGTTCTAGAAGTTTCAGCTAAAATAGAGATAAAGTAAAATATAAAAACAGGTAGTAAAGGTACTACGAACCAAATAGCTTGTTGACTTTCAATGATTGTAGTAAAATTAAATGATCCTGCTAATAAGATTACAATTAAAATAGCAGAACTCAAGATCAATTCATAACTAATCATAGCTGCAGTTGATCTTAGTGAACCTAAAAAGGCATATTTAGAGTTAGCAGACCATCCTGCAAATAAAATACCATAAACTCCTAAAGAAGATAGAGCTAAAGTATATAAAATTCCTAAAGGAAAATCAAAAAGAGTTAAACCTTGACCAAAAGGTATAATACCCCACAGCGAAGCCTTGCTGCGCTAGCGCAACTAACACTTTGTGTAAGTGCAGCGAAGCCTTGCGCAGCGCCCAATGCGGCGATAAACTAGTAAGAAGTGTATATTAATGTTCCTATCCACAAGTAATAACCAAAAATGGCAATATCTATATCTAGAACGGATAGTTAAAAACGTTAAATAAGTATATTTAATAACTAAAGAATACTTTAATAGAATTTATAGACCTAATTTATATAGCATCGAAGATATAAAGTAAGGTCTAACTAATTCAATTAAGCTAGGCATTGATGATTTGTTAATTCGTATTCTATAATAAATTTTTTTATTCTTTTTTACCATAAATAACGATGAGGATAAATTAAATTTAGTTTTTAATATAGAAATTTAATATAAAACATCTTCTTTGTTGCTTCTTTGCTTCGCTAATCTGGCTACGCTGCGAAGCCTAGAACCTAAGCAAGGCTTCGCTGCGAAGCAGAGAATAAGAATCAGTACATAAAATTAAATAACCTTTGGATTTATTAAATGAACCGTCGTCCTTAATCCAATAGGCTAAAGAAACTGGAGTTAATCTACTGATACTATCTTTAGGTACAATTTTGATATTTTGATGTCCATCTTTAACATAAAAATCTTCAACTACCCAATTAAATAAAGCATACTTTAAGGTAGAAAAACATATATCAATATGTTCTAAATTAGTTAACTTATTTAACTTTCTGTGAATAAATTTAGGGCCCGTTTTAACTTAAGAATTAAAGATTGAATACAAATGATATATTAAATCCTTATTTACTGAAGACATATAAAATCGCAATCTTGTGTTTCCGCTTATTTGACTTCTCTTGCTGCGCTAGCGCAACTAACACTTTGTGTAAGTGCAGCGAAGCCTTGCGCAGTGCTGTTAAATCACCTAACATATCTAAAAATATGACTTCTTTCTGAAATTCAGTTAGATCTGGTACTGCTTCGCGATGCTAAAGCAAGCGACTGGTGTTTTAGGTCCTTTGACCCGTTTATCTAACGTAACAGGAACAACTAAATTTAATAAAATTAAACTTAAGCTTGTATAACTATCTATTCCTAGGTAAGGAAAGATGGATGTGTAAATAAACATTAATAATATAACCCTGCCTGCGCAAGCTGCGCAAGCGCAGCTACTAGTTTAATTTTGGACTTTATCTTTAATATTTGTTTTGTTAGATGCTATAGCGAAGATAATTGAGGTAATTATTTTACAATATTATTTAACGTAAAGTCTCTGAGGAATAAAATTTATAAATTTGAGTTTCCTGCTGATTCACTCTTCGTTACAAACTTAAAAATTTTTACTCTACTACTACGACCAGAGGATAAAAGCTGGCTTGTTGCCTCGCCCCTTACTACGCAAGGCCGTAGGCAGAACGCAAGGACTGAGTAGAGTATTTAAGTTTTAGAGTATTTCAGCATATAGTTAAATTTTAATTAAGCTGGGGTAATTCAACCTAATAAACTAAAAATTAAAGTAGAAATAGGTGCTAAATAAAATAAAATTTTATTAGATTGAGAAGGTATAACTGTTTCTTTAAGAATAAGTTTTAAAGCATCACTGACGTCCAACCTTACTAATGGTGAGTATTATTGTATATTTTGTATTATATAACTTTTTATATTGCTTACATTTTTTTATCACAGCGCAGTGAAGCAGATCTTCCATTCCTCCGAGTAATTGATTTAAAAGGCCTTTAACAATAATCTTAATAATGACCGGTAGGGTCAGAATAGGAATGTAAATAATCGATACAAATTTATTATAGCGCATACTCGCACATAAGGAAGAGTACTTTTTTTTAATTTGGCTTAGATGATTGAGGTGTAGTGAAATAGTAATATCCTTTGTATTCTAAACCTGTATCTAAAACTAAAGGTAATTTATACATTGTAACAGGTAACATTTTAACAGTTGAACGTAAACTTCTAAATGGTTTACCGTTTACTAAAGAAAAAGTATCACTGTCGTAAGCATAAACCTTAGTTCCTTTAATTTCTGCAGCAGCATCTAAAATTACAGATGGTAAAATTTTACCATACCAATAATTTTTGTCACCTGATCGGTTTTTACTCATTTTTATGCGCAAGGCCCAAAGGGCAGAGAGTTGTTTCTGTGTGTTTTTTTCCTAATAACGATTTACTTATTTTAAGTTTAGTTATTGGCGATAACTCAGATTCACGAGGATCTGTGTTAGATCTTATTTGCATATTAAGAAGAGGCATAAAGGTTTGTAAGTACCCGGCTTCGCCGCTGTGTTCTAAAGAATCCATTGGTACCTCTTCAACTACTGTCTTGGCAAAGCAGCAAAGCAATCCCAACCAAATGTTTTAATAAAAAGAGCTAAAAAAGTCTTTTCTTTAGAAGTATTATAGAAATGATATTTAAAACGTTCTCCAAGATCTTTTGTGGGTTCGTAGATTAGCGAAGCAAAGAAGCAGAACCCAAATACGTAAAAAGTCTACAAGGTAAAAAGGTTAATTTATATATACCCGGCTTCGCCGACCCTTCCATTTTTGCCTAAATTTAAGAAAATCCTTTTCTTCCAAGGCACAAAGTGCAGTGCTGGCAAAGCAGAAGCGGAACACTTTTTATAATGATCTAAACTTGTTTGTTTTTTAAGCCGTTGAAAAAAAGGCCTTGACCTATTTTTAATTACAAAATTATAAATATCACCCGGATTAGATTTGATAAATAAATTTAAAGAATAACAAAGGGAATTTGTATCTTCTAACGAATAAAATAAATAAATGTAAGGCTTCGCAGCAACATAAAATCAAATAAAGTAGGAATAAAAAATACAAAGGCTAAACCGCTTCGCAGAAAATTGACTCTGCTTCTGCTTCTTGTCTCTGGCTAGCCTGAGATAAGAAGCAAAGCATCAGAATCCAGCCAACCTATAATAAGGTGACAGATTATATCATCATTACAGAAAACAAAAGAATAAAAAGTAATGTGAAACGTGTAATCGTTGAGAATTAAAATTTTTCTGCTGATTGACTCAAAATAAAGTTTTTAACTACTTTTTTAATAGTACCTTATTTATTTCTACACAAAGTAAATAGTTAGTTTTTTCAGCATATAGTTTCATTTTTCATTTTAAATTTATTAAGTAACACAACCAAGAGCAGAGTATCTAATGAATGATTAATGAGTAATCATGCTCTGGTATTATTGTGCACTGAATTATAATTAAAATGCCACTCAATTTTTAATGGTTGTAATACCCCATAGTAACCTACGGTATTAGGACCTACTCTTCTTTGATGTGCAGCTAATTGTTTTCTTTCAATAATAGTCATGAAAGCAACAGAAAGTAAAACAGGTAATAAAACTAGTAAAACATCAATTAAATTAATTAATGTATTTAAAATAATTAAAATTAAGTTATTATTTATCATTTGTAAAAAAAATAATTTATTAACCTTCCTTAGGGAGGCGTTGTTTATATATATATTTTCAAAATTTTATTTAATATTAAAATTAAATATATAAAATATTAAGTATTATTTTCTAAAAATAAATACACAGGCTAGATTTATTAAATATTAAAATATTATTCATATTTATTACCTTTCCACCTTTCAAGCACTCGCCTCGTTTGCGCGCTTGCTGCGAAGTAGCGTAAGCGAAGCAGCTGCTAAAAAAAAATTATTAATAGTTATAATTTAAAGATTATAACTATTAACTTTATAAAGTTAAAAATGAATATTCATTTTTAATCATTTTTTTAAAGCCTTCGTTCCGAAGGCAGCTAGGGCTAAGCGAAGCAGAAGCAGAAAAGCAGCGCAGGACTAATGCCAAATTAGTCCAACCATAGTAGTTATATCCTATGCTCATTACTCTGTGCATTAGTAACGTTCATGTCTAATCTAGGATAAGCACTTAGACTAGTTGCGGCCTGAACAGGAGTACTTTAGATCCCGCTGACCCGGCTTCGCCGATTGTAAACTATTGCAAGAGGCTGCTTGGTCATTAAGTAAGAAAAATCTGAATAATATTTTATCGTAATACTAAACTTTATTTAATTATCCCCTAGCTCTTACTTAGGCTAAGTAAAATTTGATGTTTCGCTTTACTAGGGAAAAATTTTAGAGATTTTGTTAATATTATTTGTACAATAAGACCTTAGCAGCGGAACCTATGTATCCCAGCTTAGGTCTACTAAGTAGTATAAAAATGAGTAGTGCGCTGTCTCTGCCTCTGATGCTAAAGCAAGCGCCCTTAAGGGAGAAGGCGATGCTAAAGCTCGCCCTGCCGCAGGGCTGCCGCAGGGCTGCGAAGCAGAGGAGAAGCATGCTTACCTTTAGCATAAAGGCAAAAAGTGCAGAAGGCACGCTAAGCATCCTTCCCTTGCTCTTAGCGAAGCAGTGCTGCTTCTTAGCGAAGCAAAGAGGCGGGACTAGCGGAGAGGCGCGCGACAGCTGTTCATATTTATATAACAATTATTAATTCACTTATAATTCACTGTAGCTATTGAAAATAATTTAGCCTTTATTAAAAAAGACTGATAAAATGCAAACTAGTATTTCTCTTTTGGACTCGAACCAAATTTAACATTTTAGAAGAATGTTGTTTTACCATTAAACTAAGAGAAAGTTTATTTATGTTTTGTTTTTTTTTTAAGAAAATAATTTAATTTATTAATTATAATACTAAAAATGATACTGGCTCAATTTAACATAAATAATTTTATCACTAGTTGTAAAAAAAAATTTGTTTAAACTTATAAATTATTCTTATTAAATAAAATCCGTTTAAATTTTAAGTTCTGCTTATACGCACTATAAAGTAAATCGCATATCGCTCTAAACGGTGGTACGGAGATCCTAAAAGAAGAAGGCACAAAATATTTAAAATTTAAAATTTAATATTAAATGTAATAAGAATAAAATTTTTAATCCTAATTAATCCAGGGTCTTGAAGGATTTGAACCCTAAAATTAAGCTTTGCAGGCCTACTACAGAACCATCTGTAAACAAAACCCAATAAAATCAAAATTATTTTATAATTTTTAATTAAGAATATCCGTGGCGCTAAAAAAAATTTATAAATAGTTATAATTTAAAGATTATAACTATTTACTTTATAAAGTTAAAATGAATATATTCATTTTTAATAAATTTTTTAAAGGCTAAATAAAAATTTGAATATTAAAATTTTTATAATAATTTTTTTTGATATTTATAAAAAAAACATAATTATTATAGATAATTGTATAAAATACTACTCTTTTAGTATAGACAGATCATTACTTTACTAAATCTTATTCTAATTATAATTAACTAATTTTAAATTTACTTTAAATTTCACAGCTTCATGAACCTATTTAGTATAACGTTCTATGTATGTATTATAATATTATTATTAAACTTAGTTCACACTGCACCTCAATGTATCCTATTGTCATATCCAAGCGATGTTGTTATGCTCTCGCTCTGCTTCTGCTTCTGTGCTAGCGCTCCGAAGGGAAGAGCAGCAGCAGCCAGCCTTGTATTATTCCTATCATTATATTCCTTTGTGCCCTTTGTCTTAGGCTGCCTGATGCTAAAGCAAGGGTAAGCCACCAAAGCTTCGCAGGCAGAGGCAGAATCACCCCTTACCTGCCCTGGCTCATGCTTTAGCATCAAGTAAGAGAAGGAGGAGTAATGGGAGAAGGCCGCGGGGTCGGACACCAAAGTCATTTAGGATATTTAGTTTTTTACTTTGAGAATGACAAATCAAATCTTCTACAATAACCGAAACTAAAGGTTAAAAAGGTAAATCTGTTTTTAAAGTGCAACCTCAGAATAATAGGGGGGATTAAAAAAATCAAAAGGGACACGGGGGGTTAATAAATACCTTATCCCAGTAGAAATCTTTAGACCGAAGGGCGGCAGCTGTAAGCTAAAAAATAAATAAAATAAAAATACTAAAAAACTACTCTGCCTTAGATAATCGAGTGCAGAACACGACGCCCCATCCTCCGTAGGCAGCACCGCTCCTGATCATGCTTTAGCATCAAGTAAGAGAAGCAAGGCTTCGCCCTCTGCTTTAGCATCGAGTCGAGGCAGAAGCGTAGAAATATTATTAAAGATAAATATTTTAGCGGGCTTATAAAAATTTGAATATATATATTCAAATTTTTATTTAGCCGCGCCCTGGATTATAATTAATTTTATTTATTAAATTTAATTAAGCAGCATCTATCCATGCTAAGTAATCTTGCACTGAAACAGCTTCAACACAGATTGGCATAAATCCGTGCCAAACTCCGCAACGATAAAATTTATTATATTAGTTTTCGTCCTCATCATAAATAGTAGGAGTAATACCTTTGTATTCCTTTAAGTAATAAAATTTGTAAGAATCCTTGTATGTGGTACCTTTCATTAAACACTGTGCGCATGGCTTCGCTGCACTTACACAAAGTGTTAGTTGCGCTAGCGCAGCAAGAGAATAAGCAAATTACCACCTTGAGTCTTCGGGTCTATACCCAAATATCTGAGTAATTCATTAAAAGACGGGTAAAGTAAAGAAGTACCAGTAATTAGGTTTACCATAACTACTTTTGTTGAATGACCCTTAGATAAAGGATTTTGTGCGAATAATAACTCCAGGCTTATACCCTCATATACAACCTTAATAAACATTTTGTTAATATGTCTAGAAATTCGATAATAGTTACCTAATCCGCATTTAATTGCTGCTTCTGAACTACTATTAAATTCAGCTACAACATTAGATTCCTTATCGAAAGCTACAATTTTATTAAAAGATAAAGAATTATAATCAACACCTTCAAAGTCAGGACGTAAATATTGTGTAAGGGGAGTTTTCTTTAAGTGGTCGACCTTCTTCAAAAAACCGACACTCTTTATTTACACCTGGACAATAGGTGTCATTTTTTGGAAAGTTCATTCAAGTTTCAATTGTTTTCCTTGAAACATTTAAAATACTGTGACCATGATTAATTGAAGTAAATTCATAAACTGCCCCATCACTTGTTATTGCTTTAAATGGTCGAGATCCTAATAAGGTCTCTCTAAATTCTTTAGGATCCCAATTAACCGTTAAAGTTACATCCCCCTCACCGTTAAGTTCAGGTTTAATAAAAGACTTAAAAGCCTGTTCCAATAACCGAGTTTCATATTGAGTAAATGAATTTAATATTCTCTTGCTGCGCTAGCGCAACTAACACTTTGTGTAAGTGCAGCGAAGCCTTGCGCAGTGTTTGATAATCTTTAGATAATTCTAAGTTATCTCGGATAAAGTTAACATAGTAATTAGGTGTAACAGAAGTAGGTTGCCACACAAAATTCTGAAAACCACCTGAATTGGTTACTTCTAAATAAAGTAGTCGGTTTAAGGTAGCATCTGCTGTTCTATAGTGATTCATTAATCGGAGAGTAAAATTAGTAGTAGCTCCAATGTAAAACTTTTTAGTTTTAGGGCTAAATACGGTATAAACACCAGCTTTGTCTGAAAATAAAGTAGTAATACTGTTACTATATGTAATAGGTAAAGACACAACTTCTGCTTCTGCTTCTTTGCTTCGCTAATCTCTGGCTACGCCCTTGCTTGCCTTGCCTTGCCTTGCCAAAGGCTAGGCTAGGCTTTAAAAAAATAAAATTATTCAAAATGAATATTTAAATATTCATTTTTAACTTTATAAAGTAAATAGTTATAATTTAAAGATTATAACTATTTATAATTTTTGTTTAGCGAAGCAAAGCATCAGAACCCAGCCACGGTGGCTGGGTTCGTAGATCAGAAGCAGAAAAATAAATTTATTAGGTTTAAAATAATCAATTGGATACCCAGTATGACCTTTTGGAGGTAGAAGATGGTGACTACAATTATTTTTAATAAATATTTTTAATGGGGAAGTATCTGATAAGTAATTTTACATATCATTAAGCATATCTCTACTTTTTTTGATATATTCAGTCTCAACCCAAGGAATAAAATTTTCTTTTTTATTAAAGCTCAAAGGAATTGAACTAGATATTTTTCTACTTAAAATTATAAGATGCGCCTCACAAAAACACTAATATAAAGAAAACTTTTTTATAGTTTTTCCAATAAATTACTTTATTGTCTAGACTATGTCTTCAACTATTTTTATTAGTTGTAGGGCACTCGTGTCAGGATTATTGTTAGTACTACTCACCTGTTAGTCGTTGAACGTTCCTACTTTTATAATTTGGATGTACTAAAGTAGGCTTCGCTGCAATTTGTCTTAATATAAATAAGCTATACCTCAGAGCTTTGCAGCTTTGCTCTATAGCAGTTATTTGTTATATTTGTATAAAGAGGTTATTGCAATTAACCCTATTTTGACGACTGACTCAAATCAGAAGGAAACCTTTTATTAGATTTCGGAGCATTGACCGTAGAACAGACCATGTCTCTCAGCTAAAATAGAAGTTTGGTTCAATCGCATAAAATTAAGATTCTTTTCTCAGCGAAGCCTTGCTTGATGCTAAAGCTAAGCATCATCACCAGTAATATTACCTTTAAACTCATCAGCATAATAAAATTCATACTGTTGTTTATAAAGTTTAGTAGGATTCATATATCGTTTAACTATAGATGTTGCTGCTTCTTATCTACGAACCTAGTGTAGTTTTTATCCCTAAATCCTTGAACATTATTTTTACAGTTTCATAATGTATCGCTGTATTTTTTGTTTAGTATCTACAAGTATTATTGTTTGAGTGTTTCTAGGAGAATCAAGTGTTCTACTAAAGAGATATTTTCTTTATATAAAGGATTCATAACAAAATAAACTAAATCTTTATTAGTCCTGATGCTTTGCTCCGCTGCTTCTTTGCTTCGCTAATCTACGAACCTAAGCAAGCAAGGGCGTAGCCAGAGGGAAGAGTAACTTCAACCGTTCGTTCTAAATTAATGTCTAGGCTAATATATTTAAACTCTGTTTTATTATCTAATATTAAAGCAGCTTCAACTGAACTTTTAAATAAACCGTAATAATTTATAGGATCTTTGTCACTATTTAAAACTATTAATTTACCCTTAGTGGCAAAGCAGAAGCGAATATAAGTCGAAATCTCTAATCTGTTGCAACAATTTAGTATCTTTATAACTAACAGTTTTATTAGATAAAGGTCGATTAGGATCTATAATAAAAACATCAAATTCTAATAAATGAGATTTTAAATAGCTAATTGTATTTATATCTACTTATAGAAGTTTTGGTTACACCAAGACCTGTCGCAGCATTCCTTATAGAATAAAATTCAGTAATAAGTCCTATATTATTTATAATGTTAGTAGGCGGCCGCCTGCTATTAATAAACCCATTAGAAGCATTAAATACTTTCCCGGGGCCCCTCCGCTCTGCTTCTGCTTCTTTGCTTCGCTAAGCCTCTGGCTACGCTGCCGTACGGCAGGCTACGCTAAACAAAAATTATAACTATTTATAATCTTTAAATTATAACTATTTTTTTTTAGCAGCGCTAAGCATCAGCTTCGCAGCCACACACCAGCTAGGCTGGTACAGAAGTCATAGGAGGGCTAACCGGTCGTTTTATATTGTTTTGAATGGTTGGAGTATAGGTAGGATTCCAATTTATAAAACTATAAAAAGTAAAATAAGAACTATTTAAATTAGGTTTTAAATAACTTATTATAGCTTGCTCTTGAACACGTATTTCAAATTGAGTTCACGATCTATGCATATATATTTTATTTAGATTTAATCCGGGGTGCTAAAAAATTTTATAAATAGTTATAATTTAAAGATTATAACTATTTACTTTATAAAGTTAAAATGAATATATTCATTTTTAATAAATTTTTTAAAGGCCGTACGGCACTGTAGCGCAACTAACACTATTGTAAGTGCAGCGCTAAAGTAGAAGGAGAAACATTTACAAGTTCATTAGGAATATTATTAAAATCTTTAATTAAAATATTATTACAGGATAAATCTCCTACCCTTTATTGATTTCTAAAGGTTCACCTAATGTAAATTTTAAACTATTAATAACTTGCAAATAAATACAGTTTTAAAGGATCAGTATCAGATAAACTATGTGCCATCTTAAACAAAACATCCAAAGCTTTTTGAATATATAAAATATTAGTCCAAGATATTTTTTTACCTTGGACTAATTTACTGAAAACAATAAATGACTTAATTAAATCTTAATTAAGTCATTTATTAAATCTTAATTAAGGACTTTGTCTTTAAATTATATCTTTATTATAAATTTAAGAATATAATTTAGATTATGTAAAGCCTCTGAGAATAGTTATAAACTTTTCTGCAAATTTTAAATTGTGTTAAATAACACATAACTATATTTTAAGATATGATAATATTATCTAATAGTTATATATTTAAGTTCTTGCATATAATAATCTTACCTGGCCGAATTTAACCAGGAACTGCATCGATTTTAATACCTAAACAAGGTACAGCCCAAGAATGAATTACATCCGCCAAGTGTATTTAATAAATATTTGCATCAAGGCCGTACTGCCGTGCCTCTGGCTACGCTGGCTAGCCCTTGGTTCGTAGATTAGCGAAGCAAAGAAGCAGCGCTTTAAAAAAATTATTCAAAATGAATATATTCATTTTTAACTTTGCTAGCTAAAGTAAATAGTTATAATTTAAAGATTATAACTATTTATAAATTTTTTTTAGGCTGCGAAGCGCAGCACTTTAATTATTCAAAATGAATATTTAAATATTCATTTTTAACTTTATAAAGTAAATAGTTATAATTTAAAGATTATAACTATTTATAATTTTTGTTTAGTGCAGTGCTTCGCTGCTTCGCAGCGAAGCAGCGAAGCGTGTTTATACCAAAAAGATTTAAGCGCCTATGGCGGGTTTAACTATTTTAATCAAATTAGGTATACTTTCTAGTAGTATGTAAATTCTTGGTTTATTATTTGTAAAACCTGTAATAGTTGTATTTAGGCCTTATTTAATTCTTAATACATTTGATAATCTAACAACATCTACCTGCGTGGGTTCGTAGATAAGAAGCAGCTTCGCGCTTCGCAGAGAGATAGAAAAAGAATCTGTACACAAAACTAAACCTTTGTTTCTTTTTGCTCCATCACCCTTAATCCAATCAACTCAAAGTTGGCTAAAGCTATGGGTGTTAACAGATCATATATACTATATGGAATTATTTTAATTTTATTTTTATAAAATAAATGATATAATTCATTTAAACAAGGGTATCTTCTTGTAATAATTTGCAAGCCATACGTCACTGTACCATTGCTATTCCCTAGGTCTAAATTAGGAACACTAGAGCAATAATGGGAAAGAAGAAGAAATGAATAAATAACATAATCAGATCTTGCTACCGCTTGTTTAAATCTAAATCTAGTATTAGCATTTAAATTTTCTTTATCTAACCAACCGTCAGATAATAATTTACCTACTATTATAGAATAAATATTGTAGGGCAGATAAATTAATCTTTGAAGATTTTTAGACAATCTATCCATATTTAGTGTAGAACCTAAATTTGTACCATAGGGAACTAAACTAGTACAATTAGTAGATACCTTTTGACTAATAATTTGTGACTGTTTAGACTTGTAGTAACACCTAAAATTTAAGGATATTGTTTGAGAATAAAAAATCATCTTATTAATGTATAATATTTATTAAAATATACACTTGGACTATATCATAGTCTAAAAAGACTTCTTGCATATAGCCTCTGAGGAACCTAAAAATTTTAGCGGACTTATAAAAATTTTATAATATATATTCAAATTTTTATTTAGCCTTTAAAAAATTTAAAAGGGTTTCCTGCTGATTGCTCTTTTTGCTTTAGCGCCGTATGACACAGTATTTAATAAATCATTATAACCTCTGGTAATTAGTAGGTAGATTAATTAAAAATAAGAGTATTCCAGCATATAGCAAGATTCAAATTATATCAAACGCATAATAAGGGCAAATGATTCACCAGTTACTATTAATCTTATGTGAGTATCTACAGGTACAATAACTTTATTATCCACATCTAATAATCTAAATTGACCTAATTCTAAATCTGATTCCATGGCTAACTGAATTTATCAAACAAAATTTATCTCTTAAAACCCAAAGTTAAAATACTGTTCGTTTATCATTCATATTATTCCTAATTTGTTGGATTTGGCCCAAACCCTCAGGACTTAAATGACCTTTTGATAAAATAATATTATGAATATTTTTAAAATCATTATAATCCATTTTCTTTACTCCTAAGACTGGATATAAATCAAAAAAAGGAATTACAATATTACCTATATCCTGAATATTTGAAATATTTAAACTTACAGTTTGTTTTGAAAAACAAATACCTTTATTTGTTCTTGAATTATATTTGTTGAAAGAAATATTTGGAAAGTATTTTGAAAGATAATCGTATAAACCTTCTAATAAGGCAGTATCTTTAAGATGAAGAGTTATTTTAAAAACACATCCTGTATGAAATGTATCTTTATACTGTGTCAACTTAGTATAAAAAGATCCATCTCCACTTGCAAATCCTGCTACCCACATTCCTTGAGGAATACCCCTAAAATTGTAAGACATAGTATCAATTAAAGAAATATTAAAATCAGGAAAAGCTTCTTTCAAACTATCAGATAATCCGAAATTAGTTAAATTTTTTAATGTAGCCAATTTTGTCATACCTTGATAATTAAAATGTTCTTTTGTTGCCATAATATTATAAGCTTGTAACCAATATTGATACACAAGATATTTGCTGGAAACAAGAGGATATAGTTTAAAATGGTTAACAATAACTGCAAGATCTTTAAATGTTTTAACTGTATAACTAGTTACTTTTTTTTTTGTACTTACAGTTCCCACTCCTAATGTATCCTTAAAACTTAGAAGAATAGGTAAATCTTTAACATGTAAGTTAATTCCAAAAACTAATCTAGGAGTATACTTAAATTTAGCTTTAGAATCTTTAAATAATTCAATACTAAAATAACCTTCAGCATCAACAAATCCAGTCATAAACCAAGGGTCTAGTTTATTTAACTTTGGTCTTTTTGTAACAACTACATTTTCAGAGACATTATTTTTGTTAGAAAGGATTTCAGTTTGATACCCCCTTACAGGGGCCATTAGAGTGCACCTTAACAGTCCTACTTGAAAACTGTAACTACCGTCCACTCGTTGCTCTTTTACCAGTGCAATAGCGCTGGATTTAGATCCGCGATAACCCATTTCATTTTCATTCATATCATAGCTTGTTACCGTACATGGGTGATTAGTCCATCCACACATAACGTTTCCATTATGGCTTGGTACTATGATCTTTAGGGTGTCCCCGGAGTTTGATAGTTGGGCCCACGGGATCGATTTCCCAGATCGTTCAGCAGGCAACATATAACTATCAAATTCGATTGATTCTCCACTTTCATTTACATAATCGCTGTATTCATAAGACCAATACCATTGATGCAACACCATACCATTAAGCGAAAGGCGATGTTATAAACAAAAGTTAAATTACGAAAAGTAGGTACAAGCAGTTTCACGTTTACATTTGACAATTCAAAGAAAAATAATTATAGTCCTAATTTATATTTCATACTAGGAACCATATAAGGTAAAACTAATTCTCTTAATCTGGGTAAAGAAGCCACTTTGATGTAAAGAGAGTATTTGTCTTTAGGACTATTTGCTTTACATTTTGAAAGTAACTGAATTGTACAATCCAAATCGAAATTAGTTTTAAATATATCTCTTAATAATTGAACTTCTTGTAAAGTAAAATTATTAGTAGCGATTCTGACACTTTTAGATCCAGATACCCAACCGCCATCATCCATTATTAGATAGGCAAGGGACATAGGAGTTAAATATTGACTAATTTCAGGCGAAATTGTTTTTATTCCATTAACATAAAACAGATCAAATAACCAATTTAAACTACTAAAGGTAAAAAGATCGAATTCATAACCGTAATGTGTCTTTTTAACATTTGAAGAATTAATTAGGATTGTTTTATATTGTCTTGGTCCGGAATTAGTACAATAGCCTCTATTATAAAAAAAATCATATAAGGAAAATAAGTAGTCTTTATGTCGACCACTTTGTTTAAAACGGAAACTAGTACCTGGTACTGGTGATTTACTTTTTGTAGAATAAGCATCTCCGAGAAGACAACCTACTAAAACACTAATAACATCTGAATTATGAGGACCAACTCTTTTAGATGTTTGAGTTCTAATATGGAATTGTCTAGAATTTGAATGTTTAAAATAAACACTCAATGGTAATAGCAATAATTGGTGCAAAACTACCAACCGGTTGGTTGGTAATTTATGTCGACTGTACATTAAGCAATATAATGAAAATTATATCACCCACAAGTGACCCAGTCTGTTGCAATAAGTGAAAAAAAATAAACCACTTACTGACAGTCTTGTACTAAATCCGGTATTTAAAGATAGTATTTTAACTGTTTTCACTTGCATCGCCAAAGGCAAAACGCCTTTAAGAATTCTGTAGAATTCTTAGAAAGATAATTAAATATTACCTCTCACGACTTTTATATATATGTGTGTGGATTGAAAGAACTTGAATATGTATTATCTAAACCTAGTTTATATAGCATACTAGAATGTATAAACGGTCCAACTATATTTCTTAAATTAGGTACAGATTGTTTTTTTATATAAATAGAATATTGGTCTTTTATCCATATTTTCTGAATAGTTGTTTCTAAGTTATACTTAGATTTAAGAACATCATTTAATAGTTCAACTTCTTTAAGTTTATAACTATTAGTAGCGATTCTAATTCCAGAATTAGTCCAACCACCATCATCCATTATCATCACAGCTAAGGCCAATGGTGTTAAATATTCATAGATATTTAGGGGTATAACTTTTTTACCATTTTTATAAAACATCTTATGTATCCAGCCAAAACTTCTAAAGGTAAAGGTGTTAAATTCAAAACCATAATATACTATTCCTTCTTTACTTTGAAGGGTTCTAGTATATTGTCTAGGCTGAAGATTACTTGTGTAACCTCTATTATATAAAAAATTATATAACCAGAATAAATACTCTTTGTGTATATTACTTTGTCTGTAACAAATTCTAACACCTTCACCAGATCTATTACTTGAATAGGCCTTTCCCAATACAGACCCAATAATTACGGATATGACATCATTATTATGAGGACCTATTCTATTCATCCCTCTAACATTAGTATGAAAACTTCTTTTTTGTATTTTATTTATAGAATAAGTTGAAGATGGCTTTTGGCTACCTAAATTAAACGGAGAGTTATCAATGTTTTCTACCCTATCTATTATTCTACCTGTATTCATACAAGATTTGATTTGCCTTATTTTATTTAACCCATCTAAAGTTAAATGTTCTTTTTTTTCTATTAATTCAACAACTAATTTAAAATCTTCAAAATTTAATCTTTTTATTCCCTGTAAAGGGTATTGATTTAATTTAGGAATAAGTATTTTAAGTATATCTTGTAAATTAGTTATAATAAGATTCACTCTAGAATCTTTGTGGATTTCGTAAGTATGACCACATCCTAAAAATTCTTGTATAAATTTTAATAAAGCTGCATCCCTAATATGTTGAGTAAGATTAAAGTTTATTTTAACTATATATCCAATTTTTGTTGTACCTTTACTAATAGCTACACAAAAAGACCCTTCTCCAACTATAAACCCAACTAACCAGTTGATATCTAGATCTACAGGTAATTGAACAATAGGTCTAGCTACAGGGATAATGTTAGGAAAAGCTATTTCTAATTCGGGAGATAGTCCTTTATTAAGAGAAGCTTTTAATCCCAATATTTTTATTAAACCTTGTTGGTTTAAATGATGTTTTTGTATAACTAATTCTACTATTTTTTTAAATAAAACAAAATCTGCTTGTTTCTTAGTTAATAAAGGATATTTATAAAAATGAGGTATAATAATAGAGTTGATATCTACAATAGATTTTACAGAATAAATAACTTGTCCGTTTTTTTTATTGGTAGTAATGCTTCCCACACCAAAAAAAGATTGAATTTTAAATAATAAAGGTAAATCATTACCATGTAATTTTATAGAAAAAATAGGAGATACTCTCCATCCTATTGCTCTATTTTCACTTTTGGTAATTGAAATAATAAAGGTACTCTCAGCATCGCTAAAACCTGTTATCCAATTTGGATTTAATGGAACATTTATTAATGTACTAAAAGGTTTTTTATTGTAGAGAGGAGAGGCATCGCCTAATATTGAACCTATAATGACAGATAACACATCTTCATTATGTGGACCTATTCTGTTAATAGCTCTTATATTACTTATGTAATAGAACCTTCGTTGATTTTGAAGAGAAATTAAAGAATTATTTTTACCTAAGATCCGTGGATGGTAAGAACATAATCTTAGATGCTTGTTAAATCTGCTATTATTTGGCCTAGTATGATAATACAAATTATTTTTTTGACCATTCAAAATGGTATCTTTCATTTTATTTAATATATATAAATTTAGGCCACCTAAAAAGAAACCTACTACTTTGATTGTTATTGTAGGGCTTATAACTTCATCTAATAAATAAAGTAATCTAAATGAAGGGAAAGCGATAGCAATTAAAATTAAAGCTGGAGTGATAGTCCATATCAATTCAATTAATGTCACCTCTTAGAAAACCTAAAGAAGGATTTCTAATGAGGATGACTATATCTTACACTATTTAAAAAAAGTATATAAGCACCTTGAGTTTACCAGGGGATAGGGTAGTTAGTTTTGCCGTCCAAATATAACTTAAATAGTGTTTTCACGTATAGTCGATGAGGAAACGTTACATATTTTTTGTAATTACAGTTCCTGCTAATAAATTTAACTTTGAGATTTTGACTAAATTAGTACTTAAAGTCATTAAAATTTTTCAGCATTTAGTGAAATTTTCATGTGTTTGAGACTTTAAATAATAAAATTTATTTAGTCATTCGGCTTCTGTCTTTTTATTTACAGGTTGGGGTTTGCCTGCGCAAGCGAAACCTGTCTTTTTTAATAAAGGAAAAAAAAACGTAATTTATTTATCTAATAAAGAAAGTGAAAGTTTGTAACTGATACCTCCGCGAGAAAATAATGCACCTGATTTTAAATATCTTGACGCATTGCTATGACTAGTACCTAAATATTTCCCTAATTTTCTTAGTGAAGTATATTTTCCTATTAAGCAAAATGCTTCTGTAGAGTTTTCTAAGCAAGCTGCATACAAATAAACCGCTGTTCCATTTGCCGCTGAGATTGCTTCTTTTGTTTTCTCAGCATGAGTTTTACCTTTTTTAGCCGGCGAAGCCGCATTAATAGTTTGGTTTGTTCAGTATGAGTTTTCCCATACATGATATTATTAGTCCCTTGATGAGCCTTACTCATTAAAAGTAATGTCTCTTCAGTATGTGTTCTACCAAATAAAGGACTATTTTCCCCAGCATATACACCTTTAAGAGATTTACTTATTTTAGCCTTTGTTTCATCAGACTTAGGAACTCCTAATGTAGAACCTGCTATTTTAGCAATATTGTAACTAGGCCTTAATAGATCAAGATAATATTGTTCTCTATCTAATAATACCGGTAACTCGCAGTATTCCAATATTTCTAGAGTAAAATTAGAATAGCCATATTTAATTAAAGCTCTAGAAATAGTCAAATTATTTTTTACAGTGGAAATATAGGATAGATTAAAATACTTAATAAACCGTTTACTTAAATCTTTGGAACTACCGATATAAAAATTACCATTTAGTTTATTAGTAAACTTATATATTCCGGATTTATTTTTGTTGTCCTTTAAGATTAGTGATTTTAAATCATAAGCATTATCATAATATTTGGCAGGCTTAATATTAACTACTGGAGCTTCACTACCCACTTTATCTTTTGTAAGATTAGAATAATGCCTTATTGCAAAATTTTTGGTTTTTATTATATAATTTGATTTAGCATGAAGGCACATTTGTGTACCGTGTGTAAGATATTTATGTACGATAGGTGATTTTTTAGAATTGTAGTAATAGATAATTGAACCTAAAACCCAAAAAACTCCAACAGAGATAACGACTAAATAAAAAAATATTGTATTATGTAATTCGACAATTCCTGTGAATCCTGGTGCTGCACTATCTTGAAACCCTAATTGCCAAGGTTGTGGTGCATCATTAAATATAGTTTTAAAAATAGAAAAATTTTGTAACATTTGTTATATTTAGAATACTTTAGATCTTAGTTTACTTTGTCCTTTATATTTAAAACGAATACTTTGCCTCCCTTAATTAAAAATACTTTTTTCCTTTACATTTAAATAAGAGTAGTATAGTTTTGGTAAATAAGTATTTTTTTAATTAACTAATTAAAATTACTTAAAAAATTTGTTTTTATTTTAGTCTATTGCCTTGAGTCCGATCGGGTTCGTAGTTAAGCCGTACGGCACCGAAGGGAAGAAAACAAGTATCTACCTTATCTGTCTGCCTTCCCTAACTCTTGATGCTAAAGCTAAGCATCCTTTGGCGGGGATCAGGGCTTCGCTGACGCCCTAGCGGGCGCTAAGAGAAGCCACGAAGGCTTGATGGTTAGTGAAAAAATGCATAAGGCATAAGGAAAGGATAAACATAAAAATATAAAAATATAAAGCTAACACCACATTATTTTTAGATTAAAATAACTAAAATACGCCAATTTATAGCGATTACCGGTGACCTAAGATTCATCTTAATCAATTCTCTTAAAACTATAATAATATAAAATAAACTAAAATACAGTTAAGTATATATATAAATATAATTAATTTATTTAAATATAGTAGTAATAAGATCTCTTTTAAAACTAATATGATTTAATACACTATTGGGATTAATAATAGTTAGGAAGGGGAAGTTAATGCACTTTGCGCCTTGATAGTTTTTATGTTATTTATTTACAAAAGTTAATATTTGTCTGCTTCTTTGCTTCGCTAAAAAAAATTTAATTTATAAATAGTTATAATTTAAAGATTATAACTATTTATAATTTTTTTTTAGGCGTAGCCAGAGGCTAGACAGGGGTTTGGAAATAAGAGAGGCAAGAGCTTAGTATTTATACAAATATTTATTTAAATTAAAGTAAGCCGATCATTAAATAGGGGGTATTAAATTTTAATTAATTTCACTTAGTGAAAGCTATTGTTCATTAAAATTCTCACTATAAAAAATGTTTAATAACCTTTAGGTGAATATAGTAAATAAACACCAGCGAGGCATCTGTTCGAATCAGATATAACTTACGCAGCAATGTAACATCTCACAAAAAGCTTACAAGGATCATAAAATCCCTGTAATCGTACCGATTTAGAAATAAAAATAAAAAACAACAAACTTTAAAATGTTTAACAACATCAAACAAGTTTGACTTAGATTTATAAATTCTTATCCTCACCATCTTGGATGGTGCACATTAATTGGATGTATAGTCATGTACTACTGCGTAATTGTTAGCATGGAAATGATGCTTAACGCTTTCTGCTTCGCTACACAACTGGATGTAGTGTTATCTCTGTTTATTTCCTTCTTAACAATCTAAAATTAATGTTTCTGTTTTCTCAATGCATCCTCATTTTACCTTCAAAGAACTTGCTACGTTCTTTTTTTTTTACTTTGTGACATCGTTAATAGTTTACTATTACTTTGTCATGTCAACACCTTCATAGGAGTGTTTACAGAACACCTTAGCGTTTGTAACCTTATCTTTCAACACAATGAGGGATCGGTCTGATAAGTATGGATTTAGGGGTTTTGAATGTAAATTAGAGGACATACCTCACATTCCAAATTCCAGTGATAACAGTGTGTTCTCACCTCTCACAGTTTTTAGATTTATCAATAACTTTATGCTTATTGAGAACACTAAAACAAACTTTGTGAGACTAGGTTTGACACCTGTAATGTCCTTTAATGATCCTTCCTTGATAGCGTGTGAAGTGGACAACACAGTTTTAGGTAGAAAAATAATACCAGGTCCACAAATTGTGAGACAAACAGCTAATGACGATAGATTCTTATTGTGCTATGTGGCAAAGAGTGAACCTACAAGCTTTAAAACCTTGGCTGCGTTTATCTATAAAGCTTTACACTGTGACCCTACACTTCTAGGTTTTACAATCACAAGAACAATCACAATGTCACAGCCTTTTAGTGCCATAGACGTTAAATTAGGAAAATTATTCACATCACAGTGTGTCTACTGGCCTTTGATAACTACGGACTATGAAACTTTGCCTTCACAATTTGTGAAAGCTGTGACAAAAAGCACGTTAGATCGCTTTTTATCACAACTTGGTATGAGTAAATATCCTTTATTCTTTGTACTTAAAATTGCTGAACCTTCACAATCTTTACCCTCGAACGAATTCTGGCGGTTTAACCGGTGTTTTCGGTTTTGGATCAGAATTCATAGTGGGTTTATTTCAGTCTTCGCAGGTTATCTATACCTCATAAATATATTATTATATAGCTAAGAGCTCTGATGGATTTTGCGTTTGTTTCGGTTTGAGGCGAAGGGTTCGTGTTTATTTCAGTCTACGCAGACCTCCTATCCCTCATAAATATATTAAATTAAATTATATTTATGGGGTATAAGAGATCCAATCAGTCCGATCCAAACCTCGTGCTAAATCCACCGCAGATTACATGAATTTAGGTTCATGTTTGGAGGTTTCAGTCGGTGTTTATTTCAGTCTTCGCAGACCTCCTAGTCCCTATAAATATATTAAAGTTATATTTTGTTTGTTTGTTGTTTGTAGTATTTTTGTGGTTGTTTGTGTTTAGCGTTGGTCTGGTTCGAGTTGTAGTTGTAGTTTGTCTGGTTACCGTTGTCCCGGTACGTGTTGAGGTTGTTCTTTGTTGCTAGGGTTGAGGGGAATTAACAGATAAGATTGTCAGTGTTGGAGCACTAAAGAAAAAAAGAAAGAAAAAGAGTATGTCAGTAAATCTGTAAACTGAGATGACGTTATACTTGTAAGCGAGCTGTGTGCGAGCGCTAATTACAACAGTTAATAAATATTTCTTAGTAACGGGGTACTTCTAAGCGAGCTTGCGAGCGCTAAGCGAGCAGCTGCGAGTGTTTAAAGAAAGAAAATCAAAGAAAAATAAAGAAAAAATTATTGCCACCCGATCAAGGCCTCCCCCTTTAATGGAGCGAAGCCGACAGCTAATTCAAATCAAACTTTAGATTATCAGATATACCAGGCCCGGGAAACCCACCATAAAGTAGTATCAGATGGAACAGAGCAAACAGAAAATTATTTTAGCTAATCCTCTCTAATTTATTTTAAGGTCTACCTTAATAGATTTTTAATTTTATTTAAGTTACCTGCCCGCTTTCTAATTGTTTTATTTTTTCTTCAGTCGGACATCTTCGAATATGAGCCTAGGAAATTTTCACCCACCCAACCTATTTAAGCAAAGTCTTAACCGAACGAGGTATGCCGTCCGCCAGCAGTTAAATCTGACCGAGACGTTAAGAAGTCAAACGACCAGCTGAGCTGAAGCATATTAACTTGACACATAATTTCATAACCGAATATATAATACTAATTAAAAGAGTCTGCCAAGTTAAATTTTAGACAGATGCTCACAACAGTGTATATTTAAATGAAGTTTTATGGAGTATATCCCAAGATATTATGAAGTATTTAAATATGTTGAGAATTCTCATCACTGTTGTGAGATGGTCATTGGTACCTATATTTAACATACAAATAAAATTACAATTAAACAATGAAAAATAATATAAAATCAAATATGGTTTCTTTAAAGTCCTTAAAGGCTGAATTAGAAGCAATAAAACAAAACTCAAATAAAGTAGGGTCCCCCACTCACCACACAAATACCTTCGGACCATTGATGCAAACACCTTCTCGATCTATATTAACTCGGATTACATCTAGTCCATTATTTATAATTACTTTAATAATTGCTTATGCACACAAAATACCTGGCGTTTCAAAAATTATTAACAACTTATCTAAGCGGTATGGTCGAACATCATGGTGGAAACTTTTAGGTTACATACGTAAAGCCTTTGTTATTTTTAATGCTATAGTTGGTTTCTTCGCATTATTTCCCTCATTTGATTTTGAAATAAGTATAGATGGGTTTAAAAATCTATTTAACATTTATTTAAATGTGTTCAAATCACTAGGGTCTAATACGGTAAAATGGGTATTAGATAAATTAGATTTAACAACTAAACAACCTAATTTACCAGGAGGTTTCACTAAGGAACAAATAGAACGAATTGAAGAATTAAAAAGACAAAAAGCTGAACACATAAAAATTTTAATAGAATTAGAAGACCTTAAAAGATTGGAACATAAAAGAACTTGGGGTAGTTATCTTACTTGGATAGGTAGCTCAGGTGATAATTGGATACCATCATGGTTGTTGTACGGTGGTGTAGCCATAGTTGGTGCTGGTGTTTTATTCGTTGTTTATAAATTTATTACAGATCCTTACGGTGTAGCTGATTTCATCAATCCTAACAAGAATGGTAGAACTTCAGGATCTGCTGGAGGGGGACCTGATATTAAAATAAATGATAGTAGAAATAGTGCTCCCGAAGCTTCAACTAGTGCAGCGGGTGCTACAGAAGGAATGACAGGAGAAGGTATAGCTGAAACTGTAGCTGAAGCTACATCAGGTTTATTCGGGTTTACACCCTTTTCTGGACTTAGATATTTAGCATCAACTATTTTAGGGAGTGGTATTTCAAGGGTTCAACAAACAATTGTTAATACTTTAAACCCATTTAACTATACATCAACCTCTGAAGAAAGGGCTAATCAATTTAAGGTGTTCCTGGAAAATCAAAATAGAAATAATACAGGTTCTGATATTAAATTATACCCATTCACACCTAACAACCCTTACGCGGCTTCGCCGGGTTAACTAGATTTAGAAAGGCTTTCTTAGGTGAAAGAGTACATGAAGTTAACCAAAGATGGGCAGATGAAGACTCAGCATACTCATTTTATAATACAGCCACTGATAAAGGTAAAGGTCCTGCTTTACAAACAGGTTATACAACACCTATTAGTCCAGCTGAATCAGGGTATGTATCGCCTGATCCTGCAACCTCAACGGGTTTAAATCCACACTTCCAAGCGGATAATACCTATCTTGATAAAATTAAATATGAGTCTATAAAAAATAAGTTAGAAAAGCTTGGTGAAATACCTCTTAAAGAAGAGTCACAAGATACTACAAAAGTTTGGTCTGACCATGTTAAAGAGGCTGACACAAGTGAAGCTGTTAAAAATAATGTACAGGGAGAAGGGATTAAACATAACGTTGAAACACCTACCCCTCAACCAGCTCATCAACCAGCTCCGCAAGAAAAGGCACCGACGGTTGCTAGTTTAGACTCTCCAAAACAGAGTGAAGACGTTGACAAAACACCAGCTCCAGAGAAGAATAATCAACAATCTGAACCTATTAATCAAGAGCCTATTACACCTCAATCAAGAAAATTAAATCCTAATGAACAATCAAGTTTACAATATTTAACTGCTTCATCTTTAAATGACCAATCACCACTATGACTAGAATAAATAGAATTATATTCCATTAAAGAGATATCTGTCCAATATTCAAAACCAGGGAATTCTCCAGTGTAGTTAATATCACTTAAATTAAATGGGAAATGACTTTTAATTGTATCTATTCCAAAAGATTTACATAAAACTCTTAGAGACATTGGTAGTAGCAAATATGAATCTTTGAATCTAATAGTTCTACCACCAATTTTAAATGCGATAGCCATTAATTTACCATTAAATAACAAAGGATCAACTTTAGCACCATCATATTTAATTAAGTGTTTTAATATTAAGATACCATCAAAACCAGATAGGTTGTGTGCGTAGATATACTTTACACTCTTAAATGCTAACATTTGTTTAATAAATTGATTAAACATTTCAGCTTGGGCTTCTAATGATGTGTCGCTAGCATAAGAATATATGTATTTATCATTGGTATACCCACAAATTAAATAAGGTGTTTGATGATCGTCAATGTTCACACTTTCAATGTCGATAGTCATAAAGTTGTTAATTGGAGCTAATTTTTTATCAGTTCCTACTTTGTAAAATGGTTTAGCGCTAAGTTGTTTTTCTTTAACTACCACTACACCATCTTTAATGTAAAGAGTATTTATACCAATTACCCTTTTGAAAGTATTATCCGATAATTTAGTATCAACCCATTTAAGATCTGCTGCACCTAGGATATGTACATTATTAATATTTTCACTAACATCAATTTCAAATGTATAATTAGCGCTATTTATTACGATATATCTAGTTACTTTATCATTTAAAACTTGTGTGGCTCGAACTTCACCATATTTAGTTGGATCCATTGTAAGTGGTAGTACCATATTGTTATAGCTATGAGCCTTAACTTCATATTTAGGTACATGTAGCAAACTTCTAGAATCATCGGCTATTCCATCTTTAACAATGTAAGTGAAAATAATTTTATCTACAGGGTCCACAGCATAAGAATCTGACAGTAAACCCAATCTATTAATTAAATAATCCTCAAATGCCTCTCTATCACTCCAATTTACTTTCCTCATATCAGCTAATGTTTTGTATCCTACAGATTTGTCTGTAAATTCAACTTTACACATTAGCAATAAGTGAATATTATTATTATTAATGTATAATGTTTTGTAAACATCTTCCCAGAACATTGTTACACATCCGCTAATAACATCTTTGGTAATTGGTGTACTTTGTGGTAATTCATAAGTTTTATTACAAATTTGCATGTTTAAAAATTTAATTGTATTATTGCCTTTAATGCTTTTGGGCGGTTCCCATGAATATATATTACTTAACATTAATACATCGCCCACCATATCTTGCTTTCGCCATGGTTTTTCAGGCTTCAATAATATAATATATACCCCGTATAAACGCATTTCGATATACCCTTTTATTAGTTTATATTTAAAATTGTAAAGCAGTCTCGAACTGCTAACATTATGTTGCGTGGTACATAGATTTTTCCTATTAAACTATTACAATTATGGGGGTTATATAAATTTCTATTTCAAATCAAATAATTCTAAAATACTTTCAAACAAACCTGTTTCACTTTCAAACGGTGCGTTAATACTACTTACTTTAGGTTTAGGTGTCGCTTCTACAGATTCATCGATAACATCTGTTACAGTAGCTTTTGGCTTACTTAAATGTGTTCTATCTATATCTGAAGGCTCGTCAGGGTTTAATTTTCTATGTTGTGTAGGTTCGGCTACTTTAGGTACTACAGGTTCAGGTTTCTCGAATACTTTGACTATTGGACTGATATTTCTTCATTGACTCATGAGTCATTACAAGCTAACCACATTGGTGACTGGTCATTTAAAGATGAAGCAATTAAGTATTGTAAACTTGATTGTAAATGTTTATTTGATGTTTTAGTAAAATTCAATGAATTAGTTTTCAACAATTTTAAAATAAACGTTCACGAACCTTTAACTTTACCAGCTTTAACAATGAAAATTTACAAGTCTCAGTTTATGCCTAAAGATGCATTATACCAAATATTAGGTAATGTTGAGCAAGATATACGCCAAGCTTATACGGGTGGTGCTGTTGATGTTTACAAACCTCATAATGGTAAAAATGATGATTTCTTCAATCCAGTGAGAGCTAAATTACGATGCTATGATGTAAATTCTTTGTACCCTTATATGATGAGTAGTATGGAAATGCCGGTAGGTAAACCTGTAGCTTTCGAAGGTGATATCACTAAGTTTGATAGTGAAGCATTTGGATTCTTCTACTGTAAAATAACTTCACCTGGTAAATTGGAACATCCTATCTTACAAAGAAAAATAAAAACAGCTGATGGTGTAAGAACTATTGCTGGTTTAGGTTCTTGGGAAGGATGGATTTTTTCACTGGAGTTGTTGAATGCAGTTAAATATGGATACACATTTGAAATTATCCGAGGGTATACATTTAGAAGAGAGATCATCTTTAAGGATTACATTGAAAAATTGTATAATATGCGATTAAAATTCAATAAAGAGAACCCATTAAATATGATTTGTAAGTTATTAATGAATAGTCTTTATGGTAAATTCGGAATGAAATCCACTAAATCTATTGTGTCTATGTTCGATTATAAAGATGAATTTGACCGGGAACTACTATCCTCTCATATGGATACTTTTGGTGAATTTATATCGGATTTCGTTAAAATAGATAACATTATTCTTACCGTTAGAGCAGCTGTTGATAACTTCAGCTATAATGAGAAATATGATTGGCATGAAGGTCTTGATGTCAATGTAGGAATAGCTGCAGCAGTAACCGCTGGGGGTAGAATGTGTATGTCATTTGTTAAGAATAGACCTGAATTTAATTTGTATTACTCTGATACTGATAGTATCTTTATTGACGGTGAACTACCAACTGAATTGGTTGGTAATGCACTTGGTCAGTTTAAATTAGAGTATGAAATTAGAAGAGCTGTATTCTTGGCTCCTAAGGTATACTCACTACTTACAACTGATGGTAAAAGTATTACCAAGATTAAGGGTATATCTAAAAATATAGCCGAAAATATTAACATCAAACAAATGGAGTACCTATTGCAGGAAAATACTAAGTTGGAATTTAACCAAACTAAATGGTTCAAAAAGGTATTTAACGGTGAAATAGCTGTTTCTGAAGTTGCTTACCAATTGAAAGTTACCTCTAATAAGAGAGAGGCTATTTACTGGGATTACCCCGAATATGGTGTTGATGCTCCTATTTTTAGCAATACTAAACCATACTTCTATTCTGACTTAGAAAAAGAGTAGTTGTTTAAGACAATTTATTTAACCCCCATTTATTAATCAACATTTATTAAACTGTGATAATATAACTTTATTTTAAGCAACTCTTATTAGCCTATAAATCTGAATATGTTAATAAATTTTAACAGTGTAAATAATTTAAAATCAAACATTCTTGTTTAGTTCGTAGATAAGAATCAGAATCATCAAAGCTAAAATAAAATAATCTTTAATTAATAATAACAATTTATAAATTTTGTTTTATTTAATTGTATTTTAAATTTTGGTATTTTGTTTTCGGGTGAGTGGGGCGAAGGATACCGACTTATTTTTCCCTTTATATCCAGTTAATTTATTTAATTTTGGGTTTTGGATTTATTATAATTTTAATTTAAATTTTGATTTTTGATTTTTGATTTTATTTTGATTTTGAAATTTTATTTTTATTTTTGTTTTTTATTTTGAAATTTGATTTTTATTTTAATTTTAATTTTCCCCGCCCTGGTATATCTACTGTTTGTTTGTTAGTATTTTGTTTTAAAGAATCTAGTTCGGCTTTTAATGCTTTTAAAGTTAAATTATTATTTTTTATGTTGTTTTTCATTTCTTTATGTTTTGTTTTCTCTGTTAAATATAGGTGTTCAGTAACCATCTCAATGCATTTGATATTGTTCATCATATTTTATTACCTTCGACATAGTATTTTCATTTTAAATCTTCAATAAAATATTTGAATGCATTGAGCATATGTATAAAATTTAACTTTACATACTCTTTTAACTATGACCTTATAATACAATTTATATAAAATTATTGAATTATTAAGGTATAATTATAGATGATGACCCATCAACTCTTATTAGCATATATAAATCTTATTTGTTCTGAATATATATTAATAAAATATTGACAATCTAAGTAATTTAAAAACAAACAATCTTGTTTAGCGAATCATCAAATCTAAAGCTAAATTAAAATATATTTCTAATCTTTATCGCTCTCTGAATCTGCTTTAGCATCAATTGAGAGATGGAGCCTTCTTAGATTATAATAAATAATAACAATTTATAAATTTGTTTTTAGTCAGTAAATATACCTAACTATTATTAAACCTAAAAGTGTTTTAAATCAAATGAGTGCTTCGCTGCACCTTGTGCCTTGTTTTGTGCTTCGCTGCTTTAGCATCAGCCTTGTGCTTCGCCTTGTTTATTTATTTTGATAATTATTTTTGATTTTTTATTTTTGATTTTGATTTTTTGTTTTGTTTTTTGTTTTGTTTTTTACCCGCCCCCTGGTATATCTACTTTTCTAGAAGAAGTTAAGGTTTTACCGTTTAAAATAGTCGAATCTATACTTGAATATTGTTTACCCAAAATTAGACATTGGATACCCTATGATTAAACAATGGGGGAATTATAAAATTTGGATTAGTGTAGTTCAATAGCATCTTTTATATATGAACAAACTAAAATTGTGAAAACATAGGCTTGTATGAATGATACGGCTAATTCTAGTCCCATAATCGCTAAAAATAGACCAAATGGAATTATAGTTACAATAAACATAACAAAACCTACCGAAAACATTTGATATAAGAATGTTGCTAATATTTTCATTAATAACCCAATCACTAGTAAATATTTCGGATATTTATTAATTTATTATTATAGGATGTGTAGCTATAAATAGAATTCCAATAGATAAAGTATACATAAAATATAATATTGTACTACCTAATATAAAAATTTCAATAGTGATAAATTTTTTATTTAAAACTAAATACCATCTAATAAATTTATTGTCGAAAAAGTCTATGATTTTAGACATATTAATATATATAAACATATTAAATAATAAAACTATAATCAAACCTAATATTAGAATAGATAAAATAAACAATAAAATACTCAAATCATAAATTTGATTAGCTAAAACTTCATTAGAATAATCAACTTGCATTGGCTCTAAGATAAATTTAAATTTGTCAAACATACCACTTATAAGTGCTTGGACTAAATCTCTTAAACTCTCATCACCTATAAATTTATTAGGTGAAGCTTCTGATAATTGATTTAAAGTTTCACTGTCCACCTGCACCTTTACGGCTCCTCGATTAAAATCCTCCCACATAGCTGTCCAATTAATAGAATGGCTTCTTACATAAGATGGAACGTTTATGGTGTTGTTAACTACTTTAGATAGACTATCAGCAGCTAAAGTACTTGCAATTACAAAAGCTCTAGAACCAGGAGTACCTCCGCCTTTTAAAACGCTTAATCGGAATGCACCAGTACCATATATAAATATAGTTCTAACTGCATTACCCCAGCTACCATCATTTTGTATAATAGTTGTAGTAGTAGTACTTGCATTAGTAGGCGTTGTTGTAGTACCTTCAACCATATAACTAATAAAATCAGAACCGGTAATATTAAAAAATTCAAACAAATGAAAAATAACAGATGAAACTAAAAAAATGAAATCCCCTACCAAGGCAAAAATAACAAAAAAAAAAATAACTAATAAAAAATTTTTAATGTAGATAGCAATAAAGAATCGCTTGCTTGCTTAGCGAGGCTAGCTGCTGCTGTTGACCGTTAGTGGCGAAGCAGAAGCAGCAATAATTTATTTAATTTTTTATTAATTATTTTTGCGTACTTTTATTAACCGGTTATCTAGACAAATAAGCTCTTTAATATAATTAATTTTATTTGACTCGTTTCGCTTCTGCTTTGCCAGCACTGCACTTTGTGCCTTGTTATCATGCTAATCTATAAAAAAGAATGTTTATACCTAAAAAAAAAATTTTGTTTTGTTTATTAGATTAATCAACATCCGTTAAAAACGTTTTACTCTTACAGTATAACAAGTAAAAGTTTGCAAGATAAAATAAAGTAAGGTCAAGTTAAACAAAAAATTTGTAACTAAGGAATCACCTGTTTCCATTACACTGCCCTTTGGTGGCTTACCCCTTGTATCTAAAGATAAAAATTTGAGTCCTCCGTCTGCTTCGCTGCTAAAAAAAAATTATTAATAGTTATAATTTAAAGATTATAACTATTAACTTTATAAAGTTAAAAATGAATATTCATTTTTAATCATTTTTTTAAAGTCCAAGGGCAGGGAAGAAAAGAAAAATTTTATTAATCTGAACTCTTAATAAGCGAAGGTAGAGTATTAAAGTTGTAGATAAGGATTCACCTTATTAAAAAACCATCCATTTAAATTTTAAGGTCCGAAGGCCGCCGGTTAATAAATAAATCTATTAATAATTTTTGGCAGCTAAATTCTAGTTAGTTTTATATATTTTTTGTTTTTTGTTAGGTATTCACTCCTCCTCTGCGAAGCAGCGCTAGCGCACTAACACTATGTGTAAGTGCCACGCTAGGGCAGCCAGGGCAGCACTGCACAAAGTGTGAGTGTTAGTGGTAGTGGCTCGTAGAACAGTCTTTATCAGAATTGAACTGATACTATCTGGTTGAAGGGCAGATGTACAACCTTTATACTAAAAGACCTTGTAATATTAAAAATTTAAATTTTTATGTTAATTTAAGAAATAAAATTTTATAACCCACCGGTTCGGTTCTTTTTAATTTGAAATTATTTCCTTAAACTAGTTTAAGTTAAAAAGACATAAAGGATGAACTGATGTTTTAGGGGGAAGGGGAAATTAACCATTTGAATTTATTTGGATTTAATTAGCGACATCCGGAATCGAACCTGATCTAACAGCTCATGAGGCTGTTGTGACAACCTTTACACCATATCGCTTATAAAAGTTTAAAACTTAATAAACACTATCGTTGAAACAAAATACGAACAAAGAGACTCGAACTCTTAAGGGATTTAACCCACTTCTGCTTAAGAGAAGATTGTTTACCAAATTTCAACATGTTCGTAGGTTAAAATTTATATTACATTTTAATTTAACCCATACCAAAAAAAACAAGAGACAATGAGACAATGAGACAAGAGACAAGAGACAAGAGACAAGAGACAATAGACAATAGACAATAGACAATAGACAATAGAAGCGTTAAAAAATTTTGTATTTATAATTTAATTTTTTTTATAGGAATCTGGCCATAATCAAATTTTGATAAAAAGATACAAATTTTATTAGATCGGCTTCGCCGGGTATTAGTTTTATTTAGTAAGGCACCAAGAGGAATTGAACCCCTGAAAAAGGTATTAACAGTACCCCACATTAACCACTCTGACATGATGCCCTAAAAAATTTGTTATATTTATAATTATATGGCTTATTAAAGAAAAAAAGATTTGATTTTTTATTACTGATTTTTAATTAAAAATAAAATTTTTAGTTTTTTATTAGGTGTTTTAGAATCCAATTATTTTAATTATAAAATTTGTTTGCTGGCGAAGCAGAGCTATGCTAACTCAAGGAGAGATCACTTTGGAGACTATCCCTTGTAAAATAAGTAAGCGGTAGGTATGTATCGAACACACTTTTTCTCTCACCCAAGAAGAGTACCACGACCACTTTGGAGTCTACCGCCGGTAAAAACATTTATAAAAATTTATTATAAAAAATTATAATTGGTAAAGGAGTGGTTATTATAAAAAATTATATTAATAAATAAAATGAATTTTTTAAGCAACAGGAAAATTTTTTATACTACTATTAAATTTAAAATATAATTTATATAAAAATTTGAATATTTTTTTTTAATATACCCTTTTTAATACTCTTTTAATTGTTTATAAATTTCTAGATTAAAGAATTTTGTACATTTTATTGATAATATTTTACGAAAACCCGGCTTAGCAATAGGTTTAGAAACTTTGTCAAAGAATAAACTTTTTAAGGCCGGCAGGGGAAAAGACTGTACTACCTTTCTACTCACCTTTTAATGGATTTTAAATTTTAAATTATTTATTTTTTTATTTTAGCCGCGAAGCAGAAGCAGAAATTAGACAATTTTATTAATTTATAACTTAAAAGCTATTTTCACAACTTATTTCACAGAAAAGAGTCATTAAAATCCAAACAAAATGTGAAAACTATGATTTTTAACGGACAATCACCCTTGGTCTTATTCCTCTTGGAGTGGCTGGGTTCTGATGCTTTGCTTCGCTAAACAAAAATTATAAATAGTTATAATCTTTAAATTATAGCTATTTACTTTATAAAGTTAAAAATGAATATATTCATTTTTAATAATTTTTTTAAAGGGCCCTTGCTTCGCTAATCTGGCTACGCTGCTTCTGATCTACGAAGCCCAAGAACCCATGTGGTATAAAAATTTAACTAAAAATTAATACTGGTTGCTTACGAGAAAATAATTTAATAATAATTTAAAAAATTTAAGTCAAATTAATACTGAATGTATACTATAAAAATTTAAGTCAAATTAATACTGGTTGCTTACGACTAAAAAATTTGATATAAAATTAATAATAACAAAATTACTATCTTTTAAATAAAATCAATTAAAAAACTTTTAAAAAATTCGATAAAAAATTAAATTCCAAAATCTAAAATTGTATCAAGAATCACAATTATAAATTTAAACACAAATTTAAATACAAATTTAAACACAAATTTAAACTAAAAATCAAATATTGAGTAAATCACAAATATCTAGTTAATTTATGGGCTTTAAGAGAATCTCTTAAGAAGGTTCAATCTTCTCCCTATTTTCTTTATAAATTCATTTCGTTTTTATAAAGGATATGTCCACTTTTTAAGTTGGATATGTTAACTGATTAGTTATCAGTGTTTTCTAATTACTTAGTCTCTGTATTAGATATATCTTTATCCTGATCAATAACAAAAACAAAGAAATTAATTTAATCAAAAATTTTGTTATTTTTGTTTTACAGCTACAAAAGGGGGGTAACTCCCACCTATGACCATATCACAATACTCTTGAATCATATTTTGGGTTAAGCATTTGGAGGATAACACTACAGTGCCTTGCCGTACGGCCAGGCAGCGAAGCACTGAGAGATATAACTGTTATAGTAAAACTAAAACATTAATAAATATTCCGAAGAAACAAATAATAACTAACACAAATATATTCCACAATAAATAATATCTTTGGAATGTTGTTCGTAATCTAAAAAATATTGCTAATCTAGGAAATCTACTTTCTAAATTAAAATATTTTATTATTTCATTACCTAAAAGTGCAGCCAAGATATTAACAACAGTGACTATTAAAATTAAAAATAAAAATACATGTAATATAGCTGACTCTTGTAATAATGATATACTATTTAAATAATCGTTTAACTGATTAATCCAAGAGATAAAACTATCTTTGTTAGAACTTTCAATGATTTGTTGAATTTGCTCACAATGTTGTTCAATATTTTTAGATCCAGCAAGCAGTTTATTTTGACCCTCAGGGGTCAAATATTCTGTATTAGCTACACTACTCATTTCCTGTCAACATCCTTGAATATCTTCAAGTACTTTATTTACAGCGTTAGAATCTAAACTATGACCAGGTTTTACAGGTGTAGTCTTAAGAGTATTTGCTTCACTTGAGATAGATTTTAATAACTCTTGAGTTTGAGTAACACTAGATTCAATTCTGTTTAACTTGTCAACCCGAGCCTGTTGCTCTATTCTTTCGGCAATAGTTGAACTATAAGACATAGCTCTATCTACATAATGATATCCTATACCACCACCTATGAAAAGCAAAACTTTATGCAAATTTCTAATTAAATTAGGATTATTCATTTTAAATTATTTTATTTTTTTTTTATTTTTTATTTAGGTAAAACCCTATATATTATAATTAGATTAAATATTAATTAATTAACCTAAAAATTTTGCCCGGTAATTATGAATAATATTTATCGGTAACTGACAATAATTTTCCTTTTTATTGAATATTCAAGTATAAATAATTATTAAACTCTAAATATTCTTACGTACTAATAAAAATAATTAACCCGGCTTCGGCGGGTAACTATAATGATTAGAGCTAGTATAATCAAAAAAAGGTATTGTAAGATTTGAACTTACATTCTATGTAGAAGCAGTACCTAACTGAAATACCTATTCCTAATAAATGATATTACAATATTTTAAAGGGTACCATTTACTTTAAGGTTGAATTAGTCGACATTCCGGAGTTATTTGTCATTATGAAATTTGCATACTTTTGCTACACAACAACTCCAATGCGCCTAGATACATTGTTTGGTTTAAGTCTGTGACAACACAAGGTTTGAATATGTGCTATTTATTCTCTGAACAGGTAAGCTCTTGATTGAATAATCGGATAGAATAAATCTTTAGGTGCAGTAACTTCAACCTCGAAGAAGCCGTATGGTCTGTTCATAACATCTAAAATGTTACCTTCGAAGTACTTAGGTTGTCCGACAGGCATAAGCATCACAGAAGGGTACAAAGAATTTACGTCGTAATGGAACACATTTTCACCGTGTGTTTAAAAAACATCTACCTTTCCTCCAGTGAAAGATTTTCTAATGAAATCATATGTTTCACCGTGGATAATAGGAATGTTTTTAATACCATTCAAGAAAGCAGTTCTAAAAGTTCTAAGTGCTAGTGAAGAAGTAGTAGGAGCGAATCTTAAGTTAACTTTCAAATCTTTAAATATGAAATCACCGAATTTGACTAGAACCTGATAAAGACTAACACAATCCTGTAAACAGTATTTGATTGTTTCATTTTTAAGACTCCAATTACCTTTGAATTTAGCAGAATATGCTTTATATTGGTCTAATGTTATATCAGTGAAGTATTTGAAATCTGGAACATTACCGATATAGTTTAGATCAATGGCGTGATTGTTCACAAAAGCATAAGGGAATATACTTTTATTTTGTACACCGAATGATTTTGCTAATTTTCTTAATGATGAAGGTAATAATAGAAGGGAGTCTCTGAAAGTTAGAGTAAATCCATTTTCTGATACTAGAACTATGTTAATTATATCCGATTCTCTCTTAATTATATTGACTTTAAGAATTAATTGAATAGCATTTTGGTATAAATATCTTAGAATAAATTATTTTAAGGTCTACCTTAGTAGATTTTTAATTATATTTTTTCTTCAGGTAGGGAGGAATTTAATATAAAAGATACAGATTTCTATAATGTGATACTATGCACTTTGTGCCTTGTTTTAAAGGTTAGATTTTCCTAGCTTTGATTCAAGCCACCTAAATCACCAACTTCTAATGTTTGATCATTATTTACTCCTCTTGTAATTTGGTAAACTGAGGTTTTAAACGCTATTTTTTACCTCTCTAGGTATCCTTCTACTATTTTTATTCAGGTTTTGTTTTTTATTTTTGTTTTATTTCTGTGATTTAATTGGGGCTTGTTTCTTTTGATTTTGTTTTGTGCACTTTCTGCCTTGTTGTGCTTCCCCTTGTTTTGTTATTTTTGTGCACTTTCTGCCTTTGCTCTTTCTGCCTTGTTTTGATTTTGTTTTTTATTTTTTATTTTATTTTATTTTTAAAATGGTTCAATTTCAAAACTCATTTTATGTTTTCACTATTAATTTTACCCCTTCTGATTTTCATAACTCAATTTATGTTTTCACTGATAATTTTACCCTTCTGATTTTCACTACTCAATTTAGTGCTCTTTGTGCCTTGAATTGGCATTGTTTCTTGTACATATGTCCCATAAAGATTTGTTAAATAGAATCGTTTAAAAAGGTAATAGATTACAATCACTAAATTTGTCATTTTTAAAATACAAAATAGCGCAATGCCGTACGGCCTTGTTGTGTTTTTTATAAGGGGGAAAACTTGATTTTGGTTCCATCATCAGAGCAATCACTGAATTCTAATATCACCTTATGTTCAACGCTATAGATACTTTCCTTGATTAGAACATTATTAAAGTTATCACCTCTCTGATGCTAAAGCAAGGCTTCGCAGAGCCCGCCCCTTCCCTTACTGCCCTTGTCCTCCGTATCCTGATGCTTAGCTTTAGCATCAAGCAAGGCTTCGCAGAGGGAAGGGAAGAAGGCCGCCTTGATGCTAAGCATCCTTTGCGGAGATCAGGCTGCGAAGCAGAGGAGAGGCTCCGTAGGCTCGGCTGGCAAGCGAAGCAGTGCGCTGCTTTAAAAAATTTATTAAAAATGAATATTTAAATATTCATTTTAACTTTATAAAGTAAATAGTTATAATCTTTAAATTATAACTATTTATAAATTTTTTTTAGCGCTGCAGCGCAGTATCTCATATACATATTTAGAATCATTTTAAAGAGAATACCATATACTAATAGACTTTTTTAAAATTTATTAAAATTTTGTAAACTAATAATTTATTCCTCAAAGAGTTAACAACCAATTTGTGAGGTGTTGTTTTAAGCTATGTTTAAGCATCATTGCAATACGTTGTTAGATATATAATTAAATTAAAGTTTATTTATTATCTTAAACTATTAATTAAAAAGGGGGGATTAAGATCATTAACCCTTCCCTTAAAAAACAAAATTTTTTTTTCGCACGCACTTTCTCCTCTGCTAGCCGACCCTACGGAGCCTGCGCTGCTAGCCCTGCGGAGAAGGCGAGGCAGCCAGCCCTACGCGAAGTAGGGCAGGGCAACAGGGGCAAGAGGCCAAGGATAGAGACAAAAAATTTTTGTTTATTTATTTTGTTTTGAGATAAAAATAGGAGCAACCATTGATAATAATAAGATTACACTTGTAATAATTAACCAAAAGGCCCCGAAAGTATATAAACTTTGACCGAGAGCCTGAATTTGTGTGAAATTAGTAAAAGTTGAATCAGCCAATATAGGATTAATTGTATTATAAACAACATTTACTGTTGAAATATCTGAATTTAAAAATAATCCATTTAAGTTTGTAACTAAATTTAATAAAGAAGATATTAATGAAACATCATTAAAACTGAATGGGATTATTGTAAAGATTTCATAAATAAATAAAAAACCAATAGCTACTGCTAAAGGGATATTTTTAGTGTATAAAGAACCAGCTTCTAACAGATCAATTAATCTAATATTTAGAAGCATAATAACGAATAAAAATAGTACTGTAATTGCTCCTATATAAACAATAATATATGAAATACCAATAAATCCTATTCCTAATAAAATTAAGTATCCTGCTGCATTAATAAACACAGAAATTAAAAAAATAACAGCTATGACTGGATTTTTAGAAGTAATAACTAAAACACTAGAAAGAAGAGCACCAAAAGCTAAAATATCGATAAAAAGATTTTTCATTTTAAATATAAAATAATTAGTAGCCTGCATAATTCATAAATTATATATTATAAATTATACTTTGTTATAAGATTAGCTGACTCTTACTAAATAGGATGCTGTGCTGGCGCTGCTTCTTTGCTTCGCTAAGCCAAGCATCTAAGCAAGAAAAATTTGATATTTGAATATAAATTCCTCCGCTCCTGGCCTTCTTCCTTAGTCCTGGCTGCAAAGCAAAGCAGCAGGACTATTGATACGGGGGTAATACGGATAGGCCAGGTTGTCAAGGTGGAAGAAATTATAAAAATATAGTCACTTAATCTATAAACAGACGAAAGGCTTAACCAAGATATTATAAAGAATATCAAGTAGGTTTAACCAAGAGAAAAAAAAACAAATAATCTTTAATAAAATTAAAGCGGCGATAATACAAATTTTTAAAGTCAAAATTTTTATTAGGCCACGTCCGGAAAGCAGCCATAAAAAATTGAATATATTCATTTTTTTATGGCTGCCGTACGGCTGCCTCTGCCCTTTGGTGGGTTCGTAGATTAGCGAAGCAAAGAAGCAGCCTTGCTTGCTTAGGTTCTGCGTAGCCAGATTAGCGAAGCAAAGAAGCACAGCATCGCTTGCTTGCGAAGCAGCGCTTGCGCAGGCACAGCCAGGTAAAATTTGATTTTAAAATAAATTTCTATAAGCCCCGGTAATAAAATATAAATTTTAATAAGATAAAATAAAAATATATAAAATTTTAAATAATTTAATCACTCTACTTAATTAAAGGTTATTTTTAGTTCTTAATTAAATAACAACCAGTTTTAAGGCTCCAAGATATGAGGGTAGAGGCCGTAGTTTTAAAATTTTCTAGAGGAATAAATTATATTCCCCGCTTAAAAATTTTTATAAAGATAAAATTTTTGGGTTTAGACCTGACGTAACACCACTAACTTTAACCTAGAGGGGCTAATAGCTGGCTGAGAGCTTAAGCGAAAGATACCAGACCTATTACGTAAACAGTTTGATTCTGTGAACTACCTAAGGGTGGTCACCCTAGCTATCACTACTTAATTGTTTAGAACGTTTAGTCGCTTGCTGCGGCACTGTCCTGCCTACCTAAAAATTAAAATTAATGACCCTGGTGTTATATTCCGCATATTAAATTAAAGCGCAGGAAGATAAAGGCATAATTATAAGTACAGTAAAAAAAAATTAAACCAAGTATAACAGTATTAATTTACTTAAAGTATTTTAATAGGGTATTAAATATATAAATTAAATTGGATACATTTAATTATCTTAATTAAAATTATACTAATTAAGTTATATATAAAACAATAAAATTTTTTGTCTTTAACTAGCTTTGTTTAGCGAAGCAGCTGCCCTTAATGCTTAGCATCCTCCTCCCTTAGTGCCTTTGTAGCCTCTGGCTACGCTGCCGTGCCGTACGGCACGGCAGTACGGCCTTGCTTCTTAACTACGAACCCTAAGCGAAGCAGCCCATCTTCTGGGAACCTAATGTAGGTTTATAGTTAATGCTAATAAACTAGACTAGGATACAGAGAGCATCAGCAACTAAAACCTAGAATAAGTATTTATTTTTTTTTGTTTATATTTAGTACCTTAAAAAATCGCTCCCTCCGACCAAAGGTCTAATGAAGGCTTAACTAAAAAGTCGCGAAAAACCCAAGAGGAATTGAACCTCTACCTTAAATTTATAACAGTAATAATAAGAAAATATACGCGAATTAATTTAAAGACCTCTAAAATAGAGAAGTAGAGAATACTTTTAGTAGATTGTTTTAATAATTCGACCCCCTGGCTTAAAAAAAATTATAACTATTTATAATTTAAAGATTATAACTATTAACTTTATAAAGTTAAAAATGAATATTCATTTTTAATCATTTTTTTAAAGCCACCGCTTAAGCCTAAGCTAAAGCTTATAAGTCGTAGACTTAAGCTTATGGCGTAGCAGGGTTTATAAAAATTTGAATATATAATTCAAATTTTTATTTAGAGCTAATATAAGATAAATTTAATTAATAAATTTAATAATGTTTATTTCTGAGATATTGCTAGTTTTATTCCCGTAAACCTTTATTTAGCAATCGATAGGCTTAAATTAATTATAACTGATATAAATTCAGTACACCTTGTAGGCTCTATAGTTTTTAATATTTATTCCTAGCTACCTTAACATAACTAATCAGTGAGTTTACACGTTTACTAGCTTTATTATAATTAAACGTGAACCTGATAACGCAACATCTCTACGGAGATACTTATAACAGGAAACCTTGGATTTAGCTTCGCTGCCTATAATATAAAGGATGCTGTGCTTAGCGAAGCAAAGAAATAATTCTATTTAGGTAAATGACAGAAGGTAATCTCCACCGAGTTATGCTTAAAGGGCATAAAAAAATTCTGATTATTAAAGGTTAACTTATAGTTGTAGAAATAGGGCACCTGATAGAATGGGGGTAATAAAAAATAACCCCTCTCTCTCTGGCTACGCCCTTTGATGCTGTGCTTCTTTGCTTCGCTAATCTGGCTACGCAGAACCTAAGCAACGCTTTAAAAAAATTATTCAAAATGAATATATTCATTTTTAACTTTGCTAGCTAAAGTAAATAGTTATAATTTAAAGATTATAACTATTTATAATTTTTGTTTAGTGCCGTGCCTGCGCAAGGGCGTAGCCAGAGGCACGGCAGCGTAGCCAGAGCGCTAGCGCACTAACACTGACACTTACACTAACACTTACACAAAGTGTAAGTGTAGTGTAAGTGCCTTGCGCTCTCCTCTGCTTCGCAGCCCTGCCTGATGCTAAAGCAAGGCTGCTTCTTATCTACGAACCAAGGGCAGAGGCAGCCGTACGGCAGCAAAGCAGCCGACCCTACGGAGAAGTGTGCTGCGCTGCCGCTAGGCTAGCACTACGGAGGCTAAGGCTAGCGCGAGCAAGCCAGAGTAAGGGAAGGATGCTTAGCATCAAGGGGCAAAGGGCAGCGAGGGCTAGCACTAACTAATTTAAAAAAATTTATGACCCATTGTTACAGTAATACTAAAGGCACCTCTTTTACTTTTAGCTGTATATCTAGAAGTAGTCACAAACTCAGTATTAGCTCTATTTATGCTACCTATTTGAATTATTTTAGAAGTTAATTTAGGTACTAAAGGTTGTGTTATCAATCTACCTCCTTTTTTAAGGTTAATACCCGTAACGACACCAAGTTTATTTGAATTTCTGTAAGTGCTAGTTAAAATATTTTTAATTATTGTAGGGTTTTTAATATTAGCAGATTTAAAAAATTTAAATGAAAGTCTTAAATAGTGTCTTTTAAATTTAGTGGCAATTATACCTATAGCATTTGCTGAAATTTGACTATCTAAAGTTGGATGAAATAGTCTAGTTAAATCAAGGTTAATTGGTTTATTAAATTTTTTACTTAAATAAAATATTAAAGATTTTAAATATTTAAGTGTTAATTTAGGTTTTATAATATTTGTTTTAGAGAATAAATATTTGATGTGTTTACGATTTAACCCATAAAATCTTTTTTGTAAATAGTAAAATAAATTAATAGTTATATTATTAGGTGTAATTTCATAAACCGGTGTACCAATTAAACTTTTCATAGTATAAAATGAATTTTCTAAAATAGAATTTAATTTAAATTTTTTTTTATTATTGTTAAAATTATATACAATATTTTGAAAATGAGCTATTTCTGGCTCAAAGTTAGAAATTGTTTGCAAGTATTTGCTTATTTTGGACTCTTTAATTCTATTTTGTTTTACCGCTGTGAGTATGGACTGTAATTGGTTTTTCCCTTTGTTTATTTTTGTTGAGGGTTGGGATTTCAATATATTTAATTTTGGCGATACTGCTGCGCTGCCGTACGGCACTAAGGCAGGAATAGATTGGTTTAAGACTTCACCAGATAAGACAGCTTTATCACCTACATTAGAGTTAGTAGATCTGATATCACCTATACTAAATCTATCTATTGAAGATAATATATTTATTTTTTTATTCAAATTTGTTATATCTAATACTCTTAATTTTAAACTTTTTTCTTGGTTTACGTTTCCCAATACAAATTTACTTTGTGAATTTACTTTTGTTTTGGTATTAGCTAAATCTATATTTTGATTTAATAAGCTAGAGTAAAATGGTTCTAAATTTGGGCTGAATTTGAATTTTGTTGTGTGGCCTTCGGATAATTTAGTTTGTTTCATTGTTAAAAAATTTGATTGTTAAAAATATCTCTCCTATTTAGATTCCTCTAGTGGGCTGGAGCTTTAGAATATAATTTTTTACATTCTCATTTAATTATTTTACCACCAATTCTTGCGTAGGACAGTAGATACTAAAACTAGAATTTGTATCCACACCACTAGGCACTAGGCGGCGAAGCCGAGTCGTCTTAAGTAGTCCGGCACTATAGCTTACGTACTGCCCTTGGTTCGTAGATTAGCGAAGCAAAGAAGCAGCGTAGGGGCGCTTAAAAAAAATTATTCAAAATGAATATATTCATTTTTAACTTTGCTAGCTAAAGTAAATAGTTATAATTTAAAGATTATAACTATTTATAAATTTTTTTTAGGCTTGATCTCCCTAAAGCCAACTAGTACGGTTTAATGCTCTGGTTAGCGAAGCAGAAGCAGCCACGCGTACATTAAACTAAGTAGCTAAAATTGGTTAGACATTGATTGCGTATAGTAGGAATGGCTACGTTCTTACTTCTACTAAGATTAGCAGTAATAAGAAGAAGAATGGTGGTTAATTATTTAATTAACGAAATACTCTAAGTACTAAGACTCTTATATATAAGTCATTTAACTAATCACTTATTTAATAATATACCTACGTTTTATCATATAAATGTTAATATAAAATATTTAAAAATATTTGACATTAATAGTTAAAGTACAATAGCTAATTAGAAAATTTTAAATATTTTAAGGTACTATGCTGCGAAGCCTAAAATCAGATTTTAAGTTGAGTTATTGTAATTTATGATTTTATTACCAATTCCTTATTAATTTAAATTTAATTTAGCTTATTTTAGTTTAAAAATTTTTAATTTGTGTTTTGTGAACTTTATAGTCCCCATTGGAGTCGAACCAATAAAATTTTGTTTCGAAGACAAATCGCTAACCATTAGCATGAGGACCTGAAATTCTTTAATACCTTTAATATGTTGAAGTATGGAGTATTAAATTAAAAAATTGCACTTTCCTGCCCTGGGTTTGTAGATAAGGAGGATAGCTAGAGCGGAAAATTTGATTTAATGTAATATTAAAAAGGACTGACTTGACCGAGCGGAGTAAGGGAGTCCGCATCAATAAGTAAACCTTTTTTGACCTTCTCAGTCGATTATAATATAAAATATTAGACTAATAATAAAAAGATCTGCGCTGCTGTGCTAGCTTCTGCTGCTGCTGTTGTCCGCTAGTGCGTAAGCGAAGCTGCTGCTAAAAAAAATTATTAATAGTTATAATTTAAAGATTATAACTATTAACTTTATAAAGTTAAAAATGAATATTCATTTTTAATCATTTTTTTAAAGCCTATTGGCACCACCCTGCCTGCGAAGCTTTGTCTTGGCTCTTTGCTGCCTGATGCTAAAGCAAGGCTGCTTCTTATCTACGAACCCACCTAAGGACAGAGGCAAAACCACCTCTTACCTGCCGCCTTGATGCTTCACAAAATGTAAAGGGTAGTGCTGCGAAGCAGCGCAGGACGCTAGGGCTAAGCGAAGGCTGCGCTCTTAGCCGTACGGCAGCAAAGCAGCCTAGCGGAGAGAAGCAGAAGCAGCGCAGCCAGCTAAGGGTGTGATAAATACTTATAAATTTATTTAATAGCTTTATCTAAAAGCGCCATTATAATAAGATGTTTAATTTATATGTATAATTTAGTTTTATTATAAATATATTTTACTACATTACGAGCAAAGAGATTTGAACTCTTACGATTATTTCAATCGTGACTGCCTAAGAGTCACCCGGCTACCTTTTCGGCACACTCGTAGTAAAAAAATTATAATTAAAATTGATTGTGCTAAGCCCGTGAGGGAAGGTGCTTCTCTTAGCCTGCGAAGCTTTGTCTTGGCTCTTTGCTGCCTGATGCTAAAGCAAGGCTGCTTCTTATCTCTGGCTACGCCCTTGCTTGCGCTGGTTCTGCGCAAGGCTTCGCAGAGATAAGAAGCAAAGCATCAGAACCCACCTAAGGGCAGAGGCAAAAGCACCCCTTACCTGCCCTGGCTCATGCTTTAGCATCAAGTAAGGGAAGGAGGAGTAAAAGGGAGAAGGCCGCCTTGATGCTTCACAAAATGTAAAGGGTAGTGCTGCGAAGCACTGATCGTTAAGAGTAAGGGACAGCAGCAGCAGAAGCAGCTAGCATAGCAGCGCAGCTGGAGCATAGCGTTAAAAAATTCGATTTAGTAATCAAATTTTTTATAGTAGCGGCCTGGTAAAAATATAAATTTTGATTAGGAGTTAAGGGATTCGAACCCCTGTCTATAATGTGTAAGATTATGGCTAAACCGCTCAGCTAAACTCCTTGTATTTAGATAATCTATGCTTATTAAAAATAATATAATATCTTTAATTAATCAGAATAAATTAATAGCCTTTTTAATAAACCCTTTACCTACGCTAGGTCTGGCTACCTCTTAGCGAAGCAGCGTCCGCTAGGGCTAAGCGAAGCAGCAAAGCAACCTAGCGKTAGTGCTCTAGATGCTAAAGTTAAGCGCTGCCTGCGAAGCAGCGCTTTAAAAAAATTATTCAAAATGAATATTTTCATTTTTAACTTTGCTAGCTAAAGTAAATAGTTATAATTTAAAGATTATAACTATTTATAATTTTTGTTAGGCGTAGCCAGAGGCTGGACTAGCGGAGGAGCGAGGAGAGTAAGGGATTAAATAAAAAAAAAGATAGGGGGTTTAAAAATTTTATTATCCAGCTACACCTTCCAGCACAGCTACCTTGCTATGACTTTTGAGATGTTACTCAACTGACTTAACTGAAGCCAGATAATTTAACATAAGTGTTTTACCTTAAGAGTAAAGTAACCCTAAAAAAGGATAGATAATTGCCTATAAATTAGCTTAAAACTATAACCTATGTAAAATATTAGCCATACCGCAGTTTCCATCAATATAAGCTCCTCCCCAGCGACAGACAGTTAGTTCATCACGAATTTTAAACTTCACCGTTGCGTAATGATCAACGATTACTCGAAATTCCTGCTTCATGCCACCGAATTTCAGGTGACAATCCGGCATATTTTAGTAAATTAACTTTCTTTAATGATTAGCTCCTCCTTATTTCCCAGTTTTCTAAAAAAGTAAACTATTAATCTAATTTGTGCCTTAAGATTAAATATGAGAGGGTCTTGCGTCACTTTGTAAAAGTTTTTGTGGCACGTCTATCATGGACATCAAATTTAACATACAATTAAATAATAAAACGTTTAAGTTTTATCTACTAGCTCTTTTCGGTTTACGTTAGCCTTCAGTAGCATAGAAGTAGAATTATTTCTACCTAAGTTCATTTGTTGTACTATCTTGATGATTTCGCTAAAACCTGATTCGTTTAAATGCTCTTTATTTTTCATTAATTCTGCTACTTTTTTAAAATCAGAAAAATCTAAGCTTTTTACTCCTAATATTGGATACTGATTAAAAAATGGTATAATTTTATTGATAATATCGGAATTGTTTTTAATTTGAAGTAAACTAGTTTCTCTTGTTGCAGCGTCCTAAATATATTTACTTGCCATTAAATTATTATTTAAAATATTAAAATAATTTGCTATACCAATTAATAATTCTCTATCTCTAATGTGTAGACAAGTACCAAATATTAATCGCACTCTATGACCTACTTTATTTTCACTACTTTTTTCAATAGATACACAAAATGTTGAATCCCCAGCAACGAAACCAGAGATCCAATAATCGGCTTCGCCGGGTATATCTTTGAATTTATAATGAGGACGAGGTACAGCTACAATATTAGGGAAAGCTTCCATTAAAACATCAGTAAGACCTTTATTAAGATTGCATTTTAATGCTACTATTTTGTCAAGGCCATCTTGAGTTAAATGTTGTTTTTGCTTAATTAGATCGTAACATTGTTTAAACAATAAAAAATCAGAAACTTTAAAACCAATAAGTGGATATATTGTAAAATGATCGACAATTACTTGTAATTCTTGTATATTGTCTACTCTAAAAACAGCAGTGCTACTACTATTTTGTCTAACTTTACCCACACCTAAGGTATCTCTAAGACTTTCTAGTAAAGCAAGATCTTTATTGTGTATATGTATTGAAAAATTAGGAGTGACTCTCCACCCAGTTTTAGATTTGTCATCTCGATACATCGAAATAATGAACGAAGCCTCAGCGTCTGAAAATCCTGTAATAAACCATGAATTAATATTAGTCTGAGTCGATAAAGTAGAAAAACTTTTGTTATTTAATTGATTAGTAGGGATTTTGACTTGATAGTTTCTTTCGAAACCCATTAGAGTACACCTTAATTGCATTTTGTTGGATTTGGCTTGAATGCAATAACTACCGTCTACTCGTTGCTCTTTTACAGACTGATTAAAGTCTGACTTAGATCCGCGATAACCCATTTCATTTTCATTCATCATATAGCTTGTTACCATACCCAGGTAATTATTCTGGCCACTCATAGCCTTTCGACTATGGCTTGGTACTATATGCTTTAGGGTGTCCCCGGAGTTTGATAGTTTTAGCCAATTTAGTGTTTTCCCAAAACACATATCAGCCCAGTCCATGAGGACCATAACGACTTGTCTTAGCCCCAAAATGAATCTCTATCAGACCCACTTATTTGTTAAGTATAAATTAACAACAGGGATTTCGTCCGTTTGTGGAGTTAACCTAACTTCTTACGATACGGACTGACGACAGCCATGCAACACCTGTATTGAAGCATTTTAAATAAAAACACTCCTTATAATTTCTAATGTATTAAAATTTATAATTTTTATACAAGGACTGGTAAGATTTTACGCGGATTATCGTATTAAACAACATGCTTCACTTCGTTTGCTCCGAGACCGACTAATTTTTTTGTTTTCAATTTTGCAATCGTACTCACAAGGCGGAATGGTCAACGCGTTAACCTCGAAACCAGTAACTAAACTGATAACTACCATTCATCGTTTACTGTGAGGGGTTCATGGGTCTCTAATCCTATTTCCTATCCTCACCTTCGTTCCTCAGCGTCAATCATTAGTGGTTAACTGCCTTCGCCATTAGTATTCTACTTAGTATTTACGTATTAAAACACTACTCTAAGTATTATATACTTTAACCTCCATTTGATTCTATCTTCACTTTATTTTGAATTCATATGGATTAAAATTCTCACGAGCTATACTAAACTAAAAATATTGGAAGCTGCCTACAAACCCTTTACGCCTGTTTAAGATGACTAACGTTTGCGTCTCTGGCGTTACCGAGTCTTCTGGCACCAGCATTGGACGACACTAATAGTAAAGTAGTATCATTATTTTCCTTTACCTTATCTTAATAAAGATTTCAGTTAGCTAGTTCACTCTTCCGAGCATTGACTAATACTCTAGACTGCTGGTAGTAAATACTACTTGGGAGATTTCAACCCCAATGTGGCCATCGGCTCTTTCAAGCTTAGCTTCAGATTGTCGGCTTGGTAGGCCTTTACCCTACCAACAACCTAATCCAAATAAATAGAATCCTAAAGCAGAAAATTTCCTTTCTTAATAAAAATAGCTTATTTTTTACTTTTCTTAACACTCTATTATTTGCCTTTTGAGTAATTAATAGGAAGTTTAAGAAATATCTCCGATTTATGAAGACTTTAGGGTATCTTATTTATTATACTCACCTTTACACCTTTTTCTCTAATATTTTAGCAAGAGAAAAAAAGATTTGCATGTCTTAAACTACTGAAAAACGTTCAATCGGAACCAAAATTAAATTCTATAAAAAATGAGACATAAAATAGATAATGATTAAATCACGTTCATATAACTATGTCGTATTATATTTGCTTAATGCAATATTTACTGTCTCTTTTAAATTTAAATTTTTTAATTTGTTAATTATTTTTTTTAAATTCGTTAATTTTTTTTTTTAATTGGCGAATTTATTTTAAAATTGTAAATAAAGGTATAGGAATATTATTTTTAAATTGTACTAGCGCAGCGCTGCTTGCGCTGCTTGCGCACAGACGGGAGAAGACTTTATCTAGAACAAATGACAAATCAAAAAAGATATTAATAGTTCTAAAGGGACATGAAACATTGTTTCTTAAAATTTTAAAATATTTAAGGTGGTATAAACAAGGAGTCTGTTAAGTGATTGTATCCTTTATATTATAATTATTAATTTAATTATAATATAAAGGATATAACCATTTAGTGCCCCTATGGGCTTTGTTTTATAATTTAATAAGTTATAAAACTTTTGATTATGTTAACTGGTTAAAACAGTGAGTAGTTAAGGATCTGAATTAGCAATTACTTTATCTTTGTTAATAACAAATGGTTTTGTTGAAATAAACACATTGTTATCATCAAATACAAGTTCACGTTTATTTTCTGTTGGAATTAAATTATATGTTTGTTCTAATAAATTTATTGAGCCCATAGCTATATTTCTAAAAGTTTTAGTCTGATTAAAAGTTAATGATTTGTTTTTAATTAACAAAGATTTTAATAAATCAAATGTTACATCTTTATTAATAGTATCGTGACTTAAACCTTTAATTTTAATCACCTCATTACCATCTTGAGTAATCCCCGCATATACTTTAGGTGCTAAAAAGATAGCTTCTTTATAAATGTTTTCTAATTTATATTTACCTAAGATGTTGTGGCTTACTAAGTGATCTGGGAGTGGTTTATTTATAAAGAATGAGTCAGTGTCCATATAATAGATTGTGTAATTATTTTCAATTAAATACTTGATAACTAATGACATTTCAACTCTAGCCGCACTAGTGATTTCTGAAGCATGCGCAATGCAGCCATTGAATGATCTTGGTGAGGCAGAGTTGATTTTATACTTAGCTTTATCAAAATAGACTACAAAATTTAAATCTATACCTATTTCAGTATTAGAAATAACTTCGATGTCTTTATTTTGAATAAGTAGAAGTAAATTATCATTACTAATTAATCTAGTTTCGTTAAATCTATAGTCCTGACCTGTTTTGCCGAATAAGCCATTCATTAACAATTTTGAAATTAAATACATTGGGTTATCTTTAGGAGTATTAGATTTAATATTATTGAAATGATCGACATATTTATCATAAATTATGTCTCTTTCAAATAAAAATCCTCTATTAATCTTAAAGCTATAACCGAAATTATCAATAGCGTTGTACATTTCTGTACTTGATAATACAGTTGTCCATGTACCTAATGGGGCTACAGTTCTGTAACCTTCTGAAGTATTTATTCTAGTTTGTATTATTGGGTAAAACAAATCTTTAGGAGTTGTAACTTCCACTTCAAAGAATCCGTATGGTCTATTCATGACTTCCAAAATATTTCCTTCGAAGAATTTAGGGTTACCAACAGGCATAGGATAAGTTTTCATTACAGAGGGATATAAAGAGTTAACATCATAATGGTATACATTTTACCGTATGGTTTAAACACATCAACTTTTCCTCCCGTAAATGATTGTTTGATGAAATCATATGTTTCTCCGTGGATGATAGGGATGAATTTGACACCAGAGGCTATCAAGAAACTTGTTCTGAATGTCCGTAAGGCCAAGGATGAGGTAGTAGGTGCAAATTTTAAGTTAACTTTCAAATCTTTGAAAATCGAATTACTAAACCTCACTAAAACTTTGTATAAAACAACGCAATCCAGTAGACAATATCTTATAGTTTCCTTACGTAATGACCAATATCGATATTTAGAATATTCGGTATACTGCTCAAATGTAATATTAGAAAAATATTTGAAATCAGGAACACTACCAGAGTAATTCATATCCACATTAGGATCGTTTACGAAATCATAAGGGAAAATAGATTTCTCTATAACACCAAATGATTTAGCTAATTTTCTAAGTGATGAAGGTAGTAACAACAATGAATCTCTGAAAATAATTTTAAAACCAGTTGATTGCGAAGATAATGAAATATTAATGAAGTCAGACTCTTTCTTAATAATAGAAACTTTAAAATTTAACTCTTTAGCAAGTAATACCCGGCTTCGCCGCATTACAAAGATTCCATCGAACTTAGAAAAATTGTGAGCATAAACAATAAAGTCACTATAAGAATCATCAGTTAAAATAGTTTTTAAAGCATGAGTTAACATTGACTCACTATCCTTGAAATCGGTTAGATAGAAAGAAAATGTATTCTCACCATCATAAAAACAAATACAATACGGAACCATTTTACTGTTAAGTGTTCTCGTTTCTATGTCGAATGTGATAAAGTTGCCGAAGTTTTCTTTTGCTTTGCTTAATGATTTAATAAATTTAAAGGATTTATTTTCTGCTTCGCATTGTTAATACTATTTTACTATCTTTGTAAATATATTCAAAGTTCTTTACTTTTCGTGTGAAATTAGTTAAGGATCCATTATTAGAGGTATCTGTAAATTCCAATAATATATCATCATCGTAGAAATCATTCTTAATTAAGACTGTATTAGAATTATGAGACATTTCTACTAAATAAATAAAATCTGCACCATTTTTAATAAATTCTATCACAATATTAGAGCCGTCATGTCTTACAACATTCCCCCATGTAAACAGGTTCATATTGTTTGGCAAATCATATCCGAATATTTTTGATGCGGTTGCAATATACTTATCACGAGGTTCGTGAATAATAGATTCTTTGTCTGTTAACATTTTTGGATCAATTATTTTAAAACATAAATGTATGGCTACTACTTCTGTAATAAAGTATTGATTATCCTTTAAAGCTAAGTGTGATAACTGGACTTTCAGATATCTCTCTAAATCTGTGCCCACTACTTTAGAGATTTTACCTAGTGATTTATATTCACCACCTTTATATTGGATAACGATATACAGTGCATAGAAATTATCATTATTTAAGAATTTATTCCAAAAGGATGCAATATGAGCAGATAACAATTGTTTAGTTAATAACTTGTTTAGAACACTGTACATAACTTTAGTGAAACCCCCTGCATATGCGGCTTCGCCGGGCTCATTAATTCTAGTGTAAGTGTTTTTATTAGTTTTAGTACCTGTATTGGGTACCATTTTATTATGATTAAATTAACAGAATTAACAGGCAATATCAATACTAAAGTTAATAATTTAGGGGGTAATGATAATTTGATTGGAACAGTTATAGCTATTAGAAAAAATTTAAAGAAATCCAATTTCGAAAAATATATTAAATCTGTTCAAGAACAACCAAATAAAAAACATTATATTCCTGAAGGTTATGCAGTAATGTTATACTTCGATCACAGATTAGCAAGAATTGTGAGACATTTATTCAATCCAAACTTAACATTTTGGGGTAAAAAAACCTGAGGTTGTGGATGCTTCCTTAGGTCAATTAAGAAATGTAAAATTACCGAAAACTAATCCATATTTATATAATATCGATCCTAAATTAAAGGGCGAATCGCCTATTATACCCTTAAGTTTTAACGATGTGAAACATCATCCTACTCTACCAATTATAAGTACTAAAAGTTTAGTAGATGGTAAAATTAATTCTAGAATGATAGCTGTTTTCTATTATAATCTGTATTTCGATTACTATAAAACTAATAACGTTTATGATGTAACTGATTTGGGAATAATAAATGAAAACACTGAACCATCTGGTTTCGAGATTAATGCAAGGGCCAAAGGGCAGGATCGGTGGGATCTTCGAAAGGATCTAAATTGAGCCTTAACTCTAAAATAAAAATATTAGATGTGAAACCTGTGATCGATTACCCAGAAGTTGGTAGTGAAATTTATGTTCCAGTAGGATCAGGATTACCTTATGGATTCTTATTTGAAGGGAGCGGTTTAAACTTTACACGAAAGGTTTTAGATGAAACACCACAAGTTATTAAGGATTTGAAATCGGTAATTAATACAAAAACCATTCAAAATAATAAAAACTTAATTATTAATATAAATAAATTTAATGAAGCTTTACAATTAAAAATAGCTAAAATGTCTAATCCTAAATAATTTATTGGTTAGCTAACTACAAGGCCGTACGGCAGGCGTAGCCATACAGCTAATCTAGAGGGACAGTAAGCTAAACACTCAGCCTGGGTATTACCCTACGTTGCTAATTCATAAAAACTGGGGGTAATGAGTTCTGGTTTGTTTTGACTGGGAACTACTAACCAGCGGAGCTGGGTAAGTGATGTTAGGTTTCTTCTTTTATGGAGATTTCATTGAGAGAAGTTTTTAACTGTCGGGTAGTATCTGTAAGTTGGACATTCCTCACAGCCGGCTTCGCCGGGGCAGTCCGATCACTCGGGATATCATTGCTTCTATCCGGAGCTTTGTAATTGGTCGTTTTTTTAGACCCTTGCGGGCTAGAGCTTATCGTTTCTTATTTCTACCTTGCGGTGGAACGCCAGTGCGCGGGAATGACTGGAATCATCCTCTTGTTTCCCTCTAGGGCCAGTGGCCGAGATCTCTTACCTGATCTTTTGGGGGTTTAATTAAGTTTTACTTATTAGCTCATCGTAGTGATAAGGGACAGTACCATTAAAAATAAGTGTGTTAGGTTTATACATTAATTCAACATAAACATGTCTTCGTTTATTACTTGTTGCGCATAAATTATATGCAACCTCACCCACTCTAATTTCACCATCAATGATTTTCTTAAACCATTTTTCTTGTGTAAATTCCATAGATGAGTTTTTAACTAATAAACTTTCAACTTCGTTAAATGTCAATAAACTTACTTTAGATTTAGATACTCCTTTAACTTTAGTAACTAATTCTTTATCCATAGTTATAAATGAATAAACCTTAGGAGCTATGAATACGGCAGATCTGATTTCACATTCAAGTTTGAATTGACCCAGTTTACCACCAACTAAACCTTCTCCAAGTGGTCGATCGATAATGATCGAATCTGTATCGGAGTAATACAAATTAAAATTTTGATTGTTTTTAGCCGGCGAAGCCGCATAAAAATTCTACCCCCTGCGGTTATAGCTGCAGCAATAGAAACATTAACATCTAGTGCATAATTATGTTCCGATTCATCCTCTGGGCAATATTTGGAAACATTTTTTCTTAAGAATAGAATATAATCACCTACTTCAAATGAATCTTGTATAGTAAATTGATGATCACCCAAATATTTGTCAGATAAAACACGTTCATTTTTAATAATATCTACCTTAAGTAAATCAGATCGCATACCCGGCTTCGCCGCATACAAACTATTCATTAATAATTTAGCAATCATATTCATAGGGTTATCTTTAGAATATTGTCGTCTCAAATTATACATTTTTTCAACATATTCTTTAAAAATATAACCAGTTTTAAATTTATAACCTCTAATTATTTCTATTTTGTAACCTAACTCCAGGGCAGTTTCATACTCACCTGAGAAGACCCAACCCACCCAAGAACCTAAACCTGCGACAGTTCTTATTCCATCAGCTGTTTTAATTCTTCTTTGTAGAAAAGGATGTTTTAAATATTCTGGCGAAGTGATTTTACAATAGAAGAAACCGTATGCATTAGGGTCAATATTCTTAATGTTACCTTCAAATGCTACAGGTTTACCAATAGGAACAGGTAATTGTACCATTACTGTAGGATATAATGAATTCACATCATAATAAAATAATTTAACTCTGTTAGGACTATTAAAATCTCCATTAGCTTTATTATGAGGGATGTAAACATCCACCACTATAAGCTTCTCGAATATCTTCTTCCACTCTACCGACTATTTTAAATATTTCATTATCCTTCATAAAATGAGCTTTAAAGATTTTCATAGCTAATGATGGTAGTGTTAGAGAATCATGTACATTAACTTTAAATTCCTTAAATACTAAATTATTAAATTTATTAAGTATTTCTAATAAACACTTACAATCTTTATAGCAATACAATATAGATTCTGTCTGATAAGACCATTTTCTATTCTGGAAAAATGAATAAATTTTATTATATTCATCTTGGGGAATACCTTTCCAATATGAAATATCTAGAATATCACCTACATACAATAAGCCTTCATAACTATTAACAAATGGTAGGTATGTTTTAATATGATCACCATTAAATGCTAAACCTAAAGCTCTTAATGATAAAGGAAGCATTAAATATGAATCTTTAAACCAAATAACCCTACTCTGTTTACCCTTTTTTATTTTAAATTTAATAGAAATTAATCTACCATTGAAAATTAAAGGTTCGGTTTTAAAAGTTAGCCCTTCATTTTTAGCAAAAATAGTATTATTAAAATTAATTAAGTATTTCAATAAGAATGTACCATCAAAACCTGAAAAATTATGTGCATACACATACTTAACATCTTTAAATTTGATAAGTCTAGCTATAAAGTTATTAATCATAACATCAGCTGCCTCTTGACTAGAATCTTTAATAAACTCATGAAAATAATTATCTTTATTAATAAGACCGGCTATTAAGAATGGCTTATGGACATTATCCTCTAAATATGTTTCGATATCAATAGCCATTACTGTTGTTTGATTAATCAACTCAACATCTGCTGATAATGTTTTCATGGGTTGAGCTTTTAATTCTTTTTCTTTAACAACTATAGCTCCATCTTTAAAATAAATTGTATTATTAATTATATCTCGCTTAAAGGTATTGTCTGATATTTTTGTATCTTTCCATTGTAAATCAATAGAGCCTTTCATTTGGACTATATTATAGTCATTGTAAATGTCTATGTAATAAATAAAATTTTTATTGCTAACTACATATCTAATATAATTATCAAATTTAGTTTGAGCATCAATCTGACCATAATCTATTGGATTCATTGATATAGGTAATACCGCGTTATTATATGAATGAGATTTACAAGAATATTGTGGATCTATCAATAATTGTTTTGCATTTTCAGGTGCAAGACCATCTCTAATGAAGTATGTAAAAATTATTTGATTAATTTTAGTATCTTTATAAGAATCTGTTAAAATTCCTAATCGATTGACTAAGTATTCACAATATGCATTCATGTCTGAATAGTTAACATTTCTCATTTGACCTATAGATTTAACTTCAGAACTACCTATTTCGTTGTTAAAAAGTACTTTACACATTAACATAAAATGATTATCTTTATGTTGTGTAAAAACATCAGCCCAGAATAGACTAACGTAATATTTTAATAAATTTGGAGTTAATGTAAGATTTTCATTGATATTATATTTTTTTGTTTGCATTATTTATTATATTGAGTCGTTTCAGACTTATCTTGACTTAGAGGTCCGCTCCTCAACAATAACATAAATTTAAAGCTAATAATTGTCCACCATATTTTACTCATTTCCTGAGTGATGTTAGGAGGGTTTCCCGGGCATTGGGTGAGGTTGGTGCTGGGTTAGGGGCTGAAGGCTTGGGCTTGGGCTGGGGCTGGGGTCTGCTCGTTGTGATGCACCCGATCGGGCCGGCACGGCGTCGTTTTTTCTGCTAGGGGTCCTGTGGTTGGGTGTCTCTAAGGCTAGAATCCCTCCGAATTCCCCAAAGAATAATTCTAGTAACCCTGATAAGTAACCCACCAGTCCATACCCTTTTAGTAATTAAAATAAAGTAACTAAAATAAAGTAAATATAATAAAATATAAATAATAATAAAATATAAAATATAACTGTAAATCCGTAAATCTAAGTAACAATAAACCGATAATTGAGCGTAGCGAGCGCTGTAAGGCCGTACGGCACAGTATTTAAAATAAAGTAACTAAAATAAAGTAAATATAATAAAATAATTAAAGTTATAACGGTGAACACCTTAGCGAGCAAAGCGAGCGTATTTACAACTGTAAATGTGTAAATCTTAATGAAATATCACACCTTTAGCGAGCGTAGCGAGCGTTAAGCGAGTCTGCGAGCGCTAAAATAATTCGTTAAACCAAAGATTAAAATAAAAGAGACAGTTGCTTAATACTAAACCTAAAATTTAACTATTAAGTGCTGATTTTCGCAGTCAACTTAAACTGATTTCAGTTTATCATAGATTATTAATATTTGTTAAAATAGTTGCATCGTAGATCAGAAGCAAAACAAAGGATAAATAAGTATTAAATAGTCCTAGTGGCTATTATGTTTAATTATTTGAGTATTAATATTTCGCTTCCTTGACATCAAAATATAAATTAAAATATACTTTAAAATGTTCTTTACTAAATTTATGTTGTTTTCTCCCGTTCAAATAATATCAAAATGGTTTGTAAGAAAAATGGTAGCAGGGATGCAAATGCAGCCAATAGCTACAACAATAATTACAAACTTTTTCCATAATTCAATAAATTCAATAAAATCCGTGGGATTTCTACCTACAATCACAGCCTTGCGAACAATACGTTTAATTATCCGTCAGGGTAATGTAGCTAAAGATGGTTTAGGTTTAGCAGCGATAATAGCTGCTATTACAGCGGAAAAAAGAAATAAAACAACAGTAACTTCAATATTAGGGAACTGTTTGCCTGATTTATTTGGAGTAATTAATAACAATCACTTAGGATTTGCAATTCTGTTTGATTTTTTCTTTAGCGGGAGGGAGAGAAACAATATACAATAAAACATGTTTTTCAATAAATTTATATTCTTTTCTCCTGTTCAATGGATCTCTACATTCATTGTTAAAAAATTAGTATCTCAAATGCAAGTACAACCAATTGCAACAACTATAATTACAAACTTTTTCCATAATTCAATAAATTCAATTAAAAATGTAGGTATTCTACCAACACTTACTGCCTTGAAAGCAATTAGACTAATAATTAAACATGGTGGTTTAAGTAAAAAAGGGTTGGATTTCGCTACAATCATTGAATCAATCTCTGCAAAAAAGAGAAATAAAAGTAGAGTTACTGCTATTTTAGGTGATTGTATACCAGACTTATTCGAGGTAATTAAACACAATCACTTGGGTTTTGCAATTCTATTTGATTTTTTCTTTAGTGGGAGGGAGAGAAACAATATTAACACCATAACATTAAAGCACAAAACAAAACAAAACAAAAACAAAAACAAAAACAAAACAAAACAAGGCACAAGGTGCACAAACAAAAACAAAAACAAAAACTAGTTGTTAAAATGAGTAAACCTAGGCGCTGAGAAAAAACAAAACAAAACAAGGCACAAGGTGCACAAACAAAACAAGGCACAAGGTGCAGCGAAGCACAAAATTAAATTCTAATATAATCACTTCTAAAAACAAAACAAAAACACAATCAAAACAATAACATAAAAGAGTATATCAAAGTAAAACTTAAATCATGAATATACTCTTTCACAGGTAAGTTATCATTTCCTGATTAAACCATAGCGAAAGCAGGATATGGTGGGAAATGAAAACGATTAAGAATCACTACTTATGAAAGATGGGCACTAGTACCTGGTTTAGATCTATATCCTAATTTGACTATAAAAAGACCAAGCAAAGAAATTCTACGTGCTGTAGAAACACTTAAAAACAAAGTATCAAACACAAGAAAAATCGATGTTACAACAAAAATGCCTAAGAAAATAAATAAGAATTTTAGTTTTATAACATATATTTTAAGCTTTTTAACATTTATTTTATATAAAATTCCAATAGTTTCAAAAATGACCAAGAAAATAGTCACATGGTATATAAAAACAAACTGGTGGAAACTATTATTCGGTATTTTAGTTAAAATAAGAAAAGCCTTTATAATATTAAACGCTTTAATAGCTATTTATGCTTTAGTAGATATTACAGGATTTAGCAGCGACAACATAATAGCCGGAGTCTACGGACTAGGAGCTACTTATGTTGAGATTCTAACATCCTTTGCTAAAGGTATTTCCAATTGGCTAGTAAAATTCTTAGACCTTAATGTTGTACCAAACATACCAACAGAGCCAACACTAAATATTCTAGAGCATAAGGAAGGGTCATGGAATTGGAGAGGACCTAAAGAAAACACACTAGAATCTATAAATCCTGAATACTATAAATACACTTATACACCAGAGCCCGATACTACTTTTGTGGGGGGGGGTAAACATAGTATTCTACGGTGTTTTAGCTATTTTAAGTGTTGGAGCCTTATATTTAGGTTATAAAATAATCATAGATCCTTCAACAAGAGAATACTTTAAACCATCCGATCCTAAAGGTAAGGGTCCAGAGGGCTCAACTATTTTCGATGCAGATTCTAGAAAAAATATAACTTTATTAGGTATATTTACAGGAGCCTTGAAAGCTGTTGGACATGACATTCAAAAAGTAGCTACCGAATATTTAAACCCATTTAGTGAATACAACAGCTCAGAACGTAGATTAAAAATGAAACATTCGTTCGAAGCGGATCAACTAAAGTCAGACAGCCCTAACAGATCATATTACCCCTACACAGTATACAATAAATATGATTCGTGGACTGAATACATTAAGAAAGTGTTTTCAAAAGAAAGTGAGCTAGAATTTTTCCACAGAACATCTGATCTTAAAACTATTTTAAATAGAGGTACAACTGCAGATTTAGAAATGTCTCCTGTGAAAACAGCATATAACAAAAAGGTTACATTCCCGTTAAACTTAATAACCGATATACTTCCATCAAGTAAATTACATCCAACAACTGAGATATCTCCAACAAGTAATTTACCCACACCAATTGAAATAGCTTCAACAAGTAATTTAACTACACCAACAGAAATAGCTTCTTCAAGTAAACTACCTACTCCAACATCCCCACTTTCACCTGAGCAATTAGCCGAGGCTGGGGCTGAGGTATGGCATGATCACCCATCAAGATCAGGAACACCTACAGAAATTCAAACTAATTTACCCTCAGCTAAAGAAATGATTGGTTATATTGAAAATCTATGTAGAGGTGATAGAAACTTTCACCTGTACCTGTATGAATTTATGGATAAATCTGCAAATACTGAATACATGGGTGATCTACTTGAGGGTACTAGACCTGCATTCAATCAAGCAGGTCACAGAGTACCTCGTTACGAACATGACATTTTAAACTTCTTGACAGACAAAACTGTTTTAGGTCAAGATTGGTATGACTATACAAAAGTACATGGTGTAAAACTACAAGATCAATTACTAGCATTAAGAGACTATATCGAAAATCCTGTTGAGTTTGCTAAAAAATATAATTAAATTTTAAAATCCCCCTTTATTGCTTATAGTTTAATCGGTAAAACCTATGTGCGCTGAGATATAGAAATGTCTGTTCGAATCAGATTAAGCAAACTATTAAAAGAGTATGTATCTTTGCTAACATATATGTAACATTGTGTTCAGAACACCTGAAGAACCATGGCATCCATAAGGAAGCACAATATGGTGGGTATAGTTCGAACGATAAGCAATGTTACATGGGGTAGAGCTCCAGGATTTTAAACCAATCAAGTGAAGATTATATTATTTAAAAAAAAAAAAAAAATGAAAAGTCAGACATATATCCTTAAAAAAGGAACAACTGTTACAGGACCAGTACTAAAACTGTACGTAAAATTGTTTTGGAATGATATCTTCAAACCATTGCATATCAATAATGAAAATACTCATTTGTTAGTTATCTGTAAAATCGAATACGATGATTCTACACTAGGTCACAGATCTTTAGCCAATTTACGTAAATTAAATTATACTGATATGAATTTATTCATTGAATATTTGGGTGTTAGACTAGGATATTTAACCGAAGCTTATAAAACTACACCATTTTCAAAAATAACATTTACATACCTAGTTAAGGATGGTATAGCTGAAGATTCACAAGAGAGTTTAAGACCAACTGTTTATGAAGTAAAAGCACATGCCTATAATAATTATGTGTTACCATTATCAATGGACCCAACTAAATACGGAAATGTATTAGCAGAAATATCTTCAAACGATAGTTTAACTAGATACATAGTTGAAAATGGTAACAAATGCTTTAACATCGAAGTACATCCGGCGAAGCCTGTTAGAAACAATGTGAGAGTTTTAGGTGCAGCTGATCTAACATGGGTTGATACACAAGTATCAGATGATGTATTCAAAAGAGTTATAGGACATAATACTCTTTACATTAAAAATGAAGAAGTTGTAGTTAAGTCTAAACAACTTAGTGCTAAACCTTTCAGAAAATTAGTTACAGACTCTAAAATAGCAGATATTACAAATATTATGACTATGGACATAGAAACTGTATTAATAGATGGAAATATGTGTCCTTATTTAATATGTGCGTATTCTGCTAATAATTCTATTCAATCTTATGCAAGTGATACAACTAATGATTCAGTAAAGAGTATGTTTAACAAATTTATTGAACAACTTTTGTTAGATAAAAAAGTTAAATATGTTTATGCACACAACTTATCAGGTTTTGATGGTACTTTATTGTTAAAATATTTAATCAATACTCAGGAATTAAATGTAGAACCTTTAATTTTCAATGGGAAATTGATATCTATTAAGGTTAAAGATTCCAAAGATAGAATTATTATGTTTAAGGATTCATACTTAATGCTGCCCATGGCTCTAAGAAACCTATGTACAGCTTTTAAGGTAGATTCTATAAAATCACATTTTCCATTCGAGTTAAACGATATCAATTATGTAGGTGAATTCCCTCCATTTGATTGTTGGACTGATCTTTCACAAAAGGAGTATAATACTTTAAAATCTAACCACAATGGTATTTGGAGCTTTAAGGATGAGGCAATTAAATATTGTATGCTTGATTGTAAATCTTTAATGGAAGTACTAGTACAATTTAATAAGTTAGTATTTGGTGAATTTAAGGTTAATATCTTTTCTTCTTTAACACTACCTGCTTTAGCTATGAGAATTTATAAATCTCAGTTTATGCCTAAAGATAGTATCTATCAAATACTTGGTCAGGTTGAGAAAGATATAAGGGAGTCGTATACTGGTGGTGCTGTCGATGTTTACATTCCTCACAATAAGGTGGATAAAGATTTTGGGGATCCTAATAGATTACAACTTTCTTATTACGATGTTAATAGTTTGTACCCCAAAATTATGAGAGATACTCAAATGCCTGCAGGTAAACCAATTGCATTTGAGGGTGATATTACTAAATATGAAGAGAATGTTTTCGGATTCTTCTATTGTAAAATTAAAACTCCTAACTACATGAAACATCCTATCCTTCAAAGAAGAATTAATACTCCGGAAGGGGTTAGAACAATTGCAGGATTAGGTGAGTGGGAAGGATGGATCTTTTCTGGTGAGATGCATAATGCTATTAAATATGGATATGAATTTGAAATTATCAGAGGATATAAATTTAGATCTGACTATATTTTTAAAGAGTATGTTGACAAAATGTATGAATTAAGAAAAACATATAAAAAGGATAACCCTTTAAACTTAATTGCTAAACTTCTTATGAATAGTCTTTACGGTAAATTCGGAATGAGACCTGATTCTACTAAAGTTGAAACATATGACATTTCAACTCCAGATGGGAAACAGCTCCTTCAAGACGTTTTGGAGTGCATGGCTGATCATGTACAAGATGTAATACACTTTGATAATCATGTAATTCTTCTGTTGCCTAATATGCCTAACTACAAGTATAATGAATCGAAGGAGCTCTATCACGGGCTTGATGTTAATATAGCAATTGCTAGTGCTGTGACTGCTGGGGGTAGAGTTTATATGTCCTTTTTTAAGAATAGACCTGAATATAATTTATATTATTCTGATACGGATAGTATAGTTATAGATGGTTTACTGCCAGATGTATTGGTAGGTAATGAACTAGGTCAGCTTAAATTGGAATATACTATTAACAAAGCTGTATTTTTAGCACCTAAAGTTTACGGTTTAGTAACAACCGAGGGGGAAGAAATTATTAAGGTTAAGGGTGTCTCTAAAGATGCCATTGCTGATTATAATGTAAACTTCTCGGCTTTAGAAAGTTTAATATTACATAATTCTAAGTTAGTGTTTAACCAGAAAAAGTGGTTTAAAGCTATGTTTGAAGGTAAAATCTCTGTCTTAGATGTAGCATATCAATTACAAGTTACTTCAAGTAAACGAACTAATATTTATAAAGAGAAAGAGTGTTTACATAATGGTAAAATAAAAAATCGTATCTTTTATATTAAAATCCTCCCCTACCTGAAGAAAAAATAATGTAATAAACTACTTACCTGCTTTTGGCTAGAATAAGATAGTTATTAATATTTAGAAGAGGATTAGCTTTTAATTTAATTATTACAGCCTCTGTTACTTAAACAATTCACTTTTGTTACTTGTTGATATTTACAGTTAGTTGAATAGACTATGGGCTTTAAAAGAACTGGATTTCATCTGGTTCAATCTTTAAAAGGTTAATAAGTTGGTGATAAAAGAGGCAACTATTTAGTAAATAAAACAATTTTACTATAGGTGTCTTAAAATTAAATACACTAGCGCCAATAAGTTAATTAGTTAGCTAGTATTGTCTAATAAACTAATAATGTTATTACATTCTATTCTATAATTTAGAACGTATGTATACTTAATAATAGAATTCTAGTTTGTTACTTAGCGGCTTCGCCGCGTAAAAACCAATCACCATTATAAGTCATCGTATTTAAAATCCTTCCATATTATTGGTATTAATAGGATAGTTATTTCTAAATTTTATTTTAATTTAAAAAAATGCTAAATACAATACGTAACCAAATCAAAGGTGCTATAATCTTCTTAGGGGCCAACATTATGTTGGTAGATTTCTTGATCAACCCGGCGAAGCCGCTGCAGGAAAATCTAGCACAAGAGGCTAGAGATAACCAAATGGATAATATCCAATCAACTGTTAATGAAACTAAAAATATGGTAAAATCTCTTTACAAGGCCCAAAGGGCAGAGCGGAAGATCTTCAACAATTACCTGTACAATCTGGTACTGAACTCGATAAAGATTTAGTGAATGCTAATCTGGAAAATATAAAGGAGTACTGTTCTACTATGTCAAATGTTTCAGATTCAGAATATATGTCTACTGAAGCTCAAACTAAACTGGTTGAAAATTCTAATCAAATTAATTCTTGTGTTGAAGCAATTCAAAAACTTATAAATAATTCTGGTAACAAAAATTTTATTTCTTGGTTAAATCAGTATTACGATTTTCTTAATAGTCTTTCCCTTCATCAAGAGTCTTCTTTCGTCAATATACTACTATTTTTAATTTTAATGTTTTCTGTTTTTAATTTCTTGGCTATATTTTTTGGAAATGAAATAATAAAATACTTTAATTTAGAAAACAAATTTCCTTCTTTAGCAACATTCTTTAAGTTAAGAACAAAATTTAAAAAATATTATTTACTTTGGAGTATATTTGTGTTATTTGTTGTATGTTCTGTTGGAATTTGTATAAACTTATTAATTCTACTTTAAAGATATGTTGACAAAGGAAATCTCTTTATTCAAACTAGTATTAAGATAATTAAAAACTTGAATCTTAAAACAACTTAGTGCTGCGCTTCGTAGATAAGGATAATAAATACTTTAACCCCCATTCATTAAGAGAAAGTCCTTGACTTTAAACATAACTATAAAGGAATAAAACATGATTAAATAGCTGTTAAAAACAAAACAAACAAGGCTAAAGTAAGTAAACAGCAATAAAACCTTACTAAAATTTTCAAACGTTCTATCTTCTTAAATAATTCAAATTTAATAGGGCAGCATAGCACACATATAATTTAGATGGGCTTCAGGCGCTAGCCTCTGGTGTCCGTATTCCCCAGCGCTCTGTCCTTTGGGTGCCGTACGGCCGCACCGTACGGAGGCTAAGCGAGGAATGCAGCATCATCAATATAGGGGTAAATTTAAGAGGATTCAGAGGTTACAAATTTATCATGCCCCCACAGAGTTCAAGAACAAAGGGGTGTCACAAAAAAGCTATTAATACCCAGGATAAACACAAGGCTGGCTGGCTGCCTACGGAGGCTAAGCGAAGCAACAAGGCACAAAGTGCAGTGCTGGCAAAGCAGAAGCGAAACGAGAAATATCTACATCCCTACGCCCTACGGCTTGACTTAAATATTTAAATAAAGGTCAAGTTTTATTGGAATGGGGGCTTATTAAATTTATTTTTCATTTTTGAATTTCTTTAGTTTTAATTCTATAGCTTGATTAAATTTTTCAATATTAATCATTAGATTCTTTCTATTTTGAATAGTTTTTGTATTAATAACTGATTTTAAATCTTTAATTACCTGAGGTGTTTCATCTATAATTTGAGGTATCAGTTTATATCCTGATCTCTCTAAACTATTAGCAAATGGTACAGTGATACTTTGAGGTATGTAAATCTCCCTACTAAATTCTGGATTATCTAAGACGGGATTGATTTTTAATTCTTTAATATCTGCCCCTCAACTAAGTAGGACGGGTAACCAACTTTACCATAAACTTGCGTATAAATAAAGGAAGAAGGAGCTGTATTTTGTAGAATTATTTCAAACTCAGTTTTATCATAAACTTTTTTGTTTGTTAAATAGTCTATTATTAAATAAAGGAAAAATAATTCTATCATATGTTTATTAATTTTACCATCGTAAAGACTTTTTGTACTTAACAATGGCGGCTTCGCCGGGGCAAATGTCTAATATCCCTTTTGTAAATTTTTATTGTAGGTTTTTTAAATTAAAATGACACAAAATTTATCAAATTTATCAACTATGACCGCGGCCTTGACGGGTATATATATTGTGATCGGTTCTTTTGCTGCAGTAGGAGGTCTATTACTAATAGATAATTTTTCAACTGTAGGACACGAAGTAATTTCTAATACACCTGTAATTAACCACATTGTAAATTCATCTTACAGATTTTATGATTCTATTTTTGATCTACTAGTACCTAATTTCACAGATGCTGCAGTACAAACAAGCCCTAAGGATTCTCTTACCTCGCTTTGAACATGCTTTAGCTTTAGCATCACGTAAGGGAAGGGTGCTAAGCGAAGCAGCGCTAGCATCGGGGCAGCCTGGATAATAATTTATACAATAAATTTTTATTAACCAGGTTATAAAATTTTTATTTTTGTTATATAGAATTATAATTATAAAATTATTCATAAGATAGCAGATATTTTTTTTAGCGATTTTTTTTTTATTTAATTTAAAGAAGGTGTAAGACCGCATGGACTTGAACCATAATCTGTTCCATTATGAGCGGAACGCATTACCAATTATGCTACAGTCTTTAAAATTTCTCCAGGATACTAAAGTAAAATAAAGTTTACTGTCTCTTTTATTTATCAGCAGTCAATTTTGCTTCGCTGCTTCGCTGCTTCGCTGCGAAGCAGGCAAATATAAATATTACAAATTTTATAACATACGGGGCGAATTTGTAAGGTTAAATATAATTATAATAAAAATGTAATTTAATTTTTAACCAACCCTGTCCTTTGTTCGCTAAAATAGGGAGAACTTAATTACTAATTCAAAGACTCCTCCACCTTTATAATTAGATTATTATTTCACTTTCTGCGAAGCCTTGCTGGCTGGCTCTTAGCGAAGCAGCGAAGAAGCGAAGCAGCGAAGCAGCGAAGCAGCGAAGCAGCGTAGCGCGAAGCCTTGCATCCCTTACTTGAGGCTAAAGCTAAAACATGATCAGAAGGCACTTAAAAAAAAATTATTCAAAATGAATATTTAAATATTCATTTTTAACTTTATAAAGTAAATAGTTATAATTTAAAGATTATAACTATTTATAATTTTTGTTTAGTACGCAGAAGCAGCCTAAGGGAGAAGGCGATGCTAAATAATATTTTGAATCTATACAGACTAAAAGTTTTTTGTTTATAACTAAGGAAGGCGCTCAGCTAGACTAGCGGAGAGGAGAGGGAGTTAAAAAGTATAGCCAGGAAAGCGGAGAGAAGGAGCCTACTAGAAAACCTATAGCAAGTCCTACTTTTAAAGAGTAACTGATATTCTAATGCTAACTTACGAAACCAGGTAAAACTTCTTGTCTGTACAAGGCTTCGCTACTGTTACAAAAATTTTTTTATAAATAGTTAGTTATAATTTAAAGATTATAACTATTTATAATTTTTGTTTAGCGTAGCCAGAGGCACCAAAGGGCGCTGAAGCGAGACTGAATAATAAATGGTAGACCAAACCAATGTTTAAAGTCCGTATAAAATAAACTATATGTTTGTAATAAATATATTACCGTAAACTAAAATATTATTATATAATTATTTTTTCTTAGTAAGATAGGGGGTTGATGAGTTAGAAATATTGTCTACAGGATCAGTAAGGTTTAAACTATAATTTGTGAGATTAGTGTCTGTTAAGCGATATTTCCCTAAAGAATAACTTTAAAGAATTAGAGCTAATATAAAAGTTATAGAATACTGAGGTTACGCTAAAAAATTACCAAGTAAATATAGGGATAGTTTTTATAGATATACTAAATATTTCAGTTTTTTAATATAAAAATAAATATTAAACATACTTAAGTGTTAGATATATTTATTATATTTTTTGAATTTATATTTCTGCTTCGCTGCTAAGCAAGGCACGGCACAAGGCACTTACACTACACTGACACTGACACTAACACTAACACTTACACAGAGTGTAAGTGTCAGTGTTAGTGCAGCGCTTCGCAGTGCATTATAAATTAAATTTAATTAAAAAATTTTGTTGGCTCTAATTATTCCAATATTTTGCAGGACCCGCTGAGCAGCCTGGAGCGTTAGAAAATTTTATAGAAGCCAGGAAAGCGAGCCCCGGTAAATATTTTTTTTAATTACCACAATTTTCACTGCTCTAAAAGATATTTTCTGTAAATTTACTTAAAACCTTGACAGAATTTGACCTAAAACAAAAAATAGGATTAGGTAAAATTACAGTTTTTAGACATCATAACTCTCTTTTAATTAAAAATAAGCGAGCGCCGCAACTAGTCTAGCCTAAAAAAAATGAATATATTCATTTTTAATTGCCTGCGAAGCGCGAAGCGCGAAGCGCTTTAAAAAAATTATTCAAAATGAATATTTAAATATTCATTTTTAACTTTATAAAGTAAATAGTTATAATTTAAAGATTATAACTATTTATAATTTTTGTTTTAGCGCGAAGCGCGAAGCAGCGCTGTCTCTGCCACTGTCTGAGCGTCCGCTTAGCCCTAGCGGACGCTTAGACCGAGCGGACGCTGCTTCGCTGCCTTTGTAGCGAAGCAGCAAGAGGAGAGAGTATCAGGTCGGCTTCGCCGGACTATTTTTTTTTTTTCATTTTTGTATTTTTATACGCTTTAGCTTTTTGTTTAAGTATTGAATTACTTAGCACTATACAAGTAGCTTATTTATTGTAGGGTAGAATAAGAGACTCGAACTCTTTTCATCGTTGCCACAAAACGTCATTCTGCCAATTGAACTAATTCTACCTCTTTTAAGGTTAATATTTGCTTAAGCTATAAATTATTTATTCCACAGGCCATTTTTCACCGTAGGTAGTTACCCCCGGTATTGAATGGGTTATATATAAATTTTGTAGCCAGCGGCGCAGCTGGAGCATAGCGTTAAAATTTTTATTTAGTAATCAATTTTTTTATAGTAACCGGCTACTAAAGGGAGAGGAGCGACTTTACAAATTTTATTCTAATCCTTTTCTTCAAAACCCTCTCTGCACTTTGTTGCAAAGAGGCTAGGGGTGGGTGTGCTTCTTAGCCGTACGGCAGCAAAGCACAGAAGCAGAAGCAGAGCGCACACAAGACAAAAATTTTAAACGGTTATGCGCTCTTGGTGGCCGTACGGCAGCACAGCAGCCCTAGCGGAGAGAAAGTTTGTTAACCTCAATCCCTCTTTATTTAACGTTGAGGGTAATGTTCAATACTACTTAATATTCTTTATTTTTTATTTTAAGGCATGGACGTAGGTCATTAAATAGAAGCCTAGTATAGTGAACTTAGAGTATTTCGTTATTCAAATACATAAATAGCATTACTCTATTTTATTAACCCATTAAATCCTACCTAGTTTAAAGGTATCTAACAGGATAGTTCTTTTTTAACAATTTATATTTAAATGTTATTTTCTTGCTTAGATGCTTGACTTAGCGAAGCAAAGAAGCAGCGCCAGCACAGCATCCTATTCAATGGATATCGACTCTACTCGTTAAGAAATTGGTTAATAAGTTAGGAATACAACCTTTTGTGGTTGTACTATTACTAATTTATTCCATATTTCTATGCAGTCATTTAGTGCAAGCGCAGGACGCTAGGGCTAAGCGAAGCACTGATCCCCGCCTGCGCAGCTGCGCAGCTGCGCAGCGCTGCCTTCTCCCTTAGTGCTTCGCTAAGACAAGCGAGGCTGCTTCTTATCTACGAACCCACCAAAGGGAGAGTAAGGGAAGGCAGCCACATGGCACTACACTGCTTCTTAGCGAAGCAGCAAAGGGTATGCAGTGTAGAGGCTTCTGAAAGCTGCACGGATTCAGCGGAACTCTCGAAAAAAAGGGGGTGAGGGGTAGTAGTTTAATATAAATTATGAATTAAAATAAAAAAATGAAGAGATAGGGGGCTTAGCAAAATAATATTTCATTTAAAGGCTAATTTCCAAAGGTAATATTTCAACTGATATCAGTTCCTTTACTAAGTCTAGCTATTGGTCTCCGTAAGGTACAAGACCGGTACACATGATGCTAAAGCAAGGCTTCGCTCTACCGCTAGGCTGCTTTGCTGCTTCTTTGCTTCGTTAATCTACGAACCCACCAAAGGGAGAGCAAGCGACCCTAAGGGAGAAGGCCAAGCACGGTACAGTGCAGCGCAGCTGCGCAGCGAAGCGTGTTTTACGTTGAGGACTGGAAGTTTGCAAAGCATACACAATAATGAAATAATACCCAACAGTTAAAGGTAATAAACACGCTTCGCACTGCACTAACACTATGTGTAAGTGCCGCAAATTGACAGACAAAAAAGGTTTTCGTGTTAGTATCTAGTTGAGAGGTTATTAGCAAAAAATTATTAGTTTTATTAAGTTTTTAGTAACTAATTTGACTTTTTAAACGTAAAACACCAAAGTACGCCTCTCCAACCACTAACGCTACGCACTGCAAACCACTCTAAAAATTCTTGATCATTCATAGAAATTATAGCCTTAGTACTTAAACCTCTATTAAATACTTTATTTTTATTGCGGGCGGCGCAGCCCCTGCAGCAGAGCAGCCGAAGCCGCGCCTTCGCCAGAGGTGCGGCGCACCGGTATTTAAATTTTTAGAAGTATTACGTGTCAAGGGTTGAGAATAAAATTTATTATTGTTTAGTAGCACTGTATTAGCAACTGGAGCTTGGTTACCTTGAGGACTGGGGGTTAAAAAAGAATAAATATTAGTTTTGACTGGGAAAAATAATAGAAATATATAGTGTAAAGATGAATATAATTAAGTGTCGTATTTCTAAAATAGAAGAGTCCATTAATAATGAATTAAATAATACAAAAATGAAACTTAACAATGTTATTACTATGTATAATGCATAAGTCGTAACGATACCGGTATCTAATTTACTAATATTAATACCTGTATTAGTTAATACATTAGATAAACCGTAAGGTCCTATAAGTTCAATTACACCTCTATCTAAAACTTTAGAAATTATATAACCAAGTTTTAAACCCCCACCGATAATATAGTTATTATATACAACATCGAATAGATATTTACCATTTAAAAATGTGTATATTTCTCTACCTAATGAAGTTTCAGTTAAATCGATTATAAAATTAGGTTGGTAATGATACAAGTACACAGCAATTAATGCACCCAATAAACTTAATATGGCTGGTAATAATTTAATTAATAAAGGTAAACTAAATTCAGCTTCTATTAAATTTACATTATTAGGATGGATAAATAGTGAGTTACCAAAGAAATCAGAACCTACACCAACAAAAATATCAGAAGCAAAGTAACCAAAGAAAATACTAAATAAAGCTAGTATAAACAAAGGTATAATTACTGCTAAATTTGCTTCATGAGAATTTAAATAAGATGTTTTAGGACCATTAGGTACAGTTAAAAATACTAATGAAATTAATCTAAATGAATAAAAAGCAGTTAAACCTGCAGTGATGCTACCTAGAATATATGCATAAGTTCCACTAAAGCTGTATTGTCCATAAGCTAATTCTATTATTAAATCTTTAGAATAGAAACCAGTTAAGAAAGGAGTAGCTAATAGTGATAGTGAACCTACTAACATTGCTGTATAAGTAAATGGTAAGAAATTGATTAAACCTCCCATTTTTCTTACATCTTGTTGATCAGCAAAACTATGGATTACAGCACCAGCACCTAGGAATAATAAGGCTTTGAAGACACTAAAAATTTTTTTGTTACTAAATTTTAAGCATAAAATATAATATTATTATAGTGCGGGGTTAGTATCAAATTTAAAATTATATTTTGTTAAATCAATAGATCCTTCATTGAAATCAACAGCCTCAGGTATAAGATTAATTAAATGAGGTTTACTAAATAAAACAAATTTATCTTGAATGATTTCACCACTATCAATCCAGTTATTTTTAGATAAAGTACCTAATTGAATATTTTGTTCCAATAAATCAGATAATAATTGTGCGCAACTTCTCTTACTATTACAAAAAATTGCTGTATTAGTTTTAACATTAACAAGAATAATCGGAATTTTAGCATTAATAGCATAATCTGGATTTTTGGCTAAGAAAAATTCACCCAATTCAGATTTGTATATAGCTTCTTTATTAATATAAGTTGTCATATTGTCCACTTTACTTTTTAAAGCACGAGGCTCTAATTTAGCTGAAATATTAGGATTAATAAATTTAAAAATACCAGGGGAGGATGCTTTTTTAATAAATATAGTTTCTTTATCCAAATTAAATACATAAATATATCCTAACTCAAGAGAAGATAGAGACATATTTTTTAATTCTAAGGGATCTCTTTGTTTTTTTTTAGAGTTATAAAAATCCGCAGGTTTACCTTTAGATTCTAGTCCTTCTTGGATAATGCTAACATCTAAACCTAGAGCCTTAGCAAACACAAAACTTTCCCTACCTAAATGATATTTTATACCAGCTACACTTAATCCTAATATACTTGCTAATCCATTTAAAGAATAAGAAGAGGCAACAATAATTTTATTTTCATCTATTGCCTTATATGCATTAGACTTATTTAAACTATTTACTCCTAGGTCATTTTTATTAGAATCAGTAATTAATTCTGGATCCCATTTAGTAAAACTAAAAATTACATTATAAGACCCATTATTAGTTCCATTTAATTCTGGTTTATAATGTGAAATATAACTTTGTTCTAATACACGAGGCATAAACTGTGTAAGAGCTACTAAAATTTGTATTTCCCGTTTAGTCAGAACATGGTTAGGATTCATAGAAATGAATAGTTTATAAAAATTAGGTGTTATGATAAGTGGAGTCCAAGTAATCTCATTTAAACCTCCATTTTTAGCTGTAAATAAGTGAAGCCTTTGCATAACTCTGTGGCCATAAAATGAATTTAAGTGATCCAATAGTCTTCGTTGAAAATTCATTGCAGAGCCAAAAGCAAATTTGCCTGAACTATGTTTAAAGATATAAACACCCGAATCCCCTAATTGGCTAGTTGATTTAATTTTTTTTAGGTCTAAAGGTAGACTATAATTAAAAATAGTATTGATTTTCCCTTTTTCTTTGGGATCGTCATTATTTTGAATTAAAACAGAAATAGGTAATTTATAATTAGTTTTAATAAAATTATATAAATACTTATTTTCAATAGACCCCATTAATAATAAGGAATCTATCATTTCTATTAATGTTTTTTTAGCCAAAATACCTTGTTTTGTAAGCACTATATTAGGTATAATTGCACGCTTCGCACTGTAATTTTAAATGATTGATAAAATGATCTGTGACTATGAAACCCAAACTACTTTCATTGGTAGGTAATTTTTCTCCACTTTCCATTCGTTGTACAAAGCAAGACGAATTAGTAGCCATCGAATCATTATCTGGCGTACGCCCACCCATTTTCACCGTAGACTCCAAAAAAGAGTCCGAAAAAAACAAATTAGGCAGATAATGTATTGTGCCCAGTTGGAGGGCATTACTTGAAAGTAGCTCCGCGTAAAAATAATAATAAAATATAGCATAAAGTTGTCTTTTTAAATTAGCACTAATATTAAAATTTTAGTAGACTATATCATAATCTAATAAATATAAAAATTAGAATCCCACCGTATAGTCGTTGAAGTTATATATCATATATATTTACTTGCTGATTGCTATCATTTTTATCTCTTCTTTATAACGAGTTAATAGTATTATTAAAGAACTATTACTCTAATATATTTTTAAAGTCTCTTTATTTTTGTAGATAGGTTCCAGCATATAGGTGTGTTTACTATTTAAATTTACTTTATAGGCTCTCACCAAAGAAAGCGTGGTTAACAACATGCATTAAAGCTACGTTGTATTGTGAAAGACCAACTGCCATTACCATATCAATTAAATACCTTTATTTTAAGAAAGGTTAGGAATATATCATCAATAAATAAAATTATTAATAAAGTTATTTAAAGTTTAACATATATTCTCTGAGGTAGAACAAAATGAGAATCTGTTTAATTACCTGCTAGTTACCCATTGGTACAATTTTAAAGATTGTTACTTTTTATTCACTTCAAGTACTTTAAAACTTTAGAGACTTCAAGCATATAGTTAAATTTTTCTAGGTCATATGGTATTAATTAGTTATTGTTTCTCTAGTCAATAGGTATTTGACTTGATTTTAATAACATTGTATATTTGACATTGTTGATAGTACAGCTAAAGACTTTGTTCTTATCTAGGTAATACTTTAAGTTATTCGCACTTTTGATATTTAAGGCTCTAGCCATTGGTCGTTGTCCTGAAAATTCCATTAAAAATTTACCTGTTTCAGAATCATAACAGTAAATGGGTTTTTTCCGACCCCCTAGAACATGATTAGCTCTTTCAGATAATTTTCGACCTTTAAGGGTTTTACTTATTTTAGATCGTATTTCTTCAGATAATTTAGTACCAAATCTATAGTGATTTGACCCAGTAAAAGGTTGAATAATACTTTGTAGATTATATGATGGATTGATTAATTGGTACCGGCGAAGCCGCTCTTTCAGATAGGTACTCTCTAGTTGCCTCTGAATCTATAATTTCTAAAATATATAATGTAAAATTGTTTATATCATTTTTAGCCATAGCTCCACAGATAGCCATTTTAGATTTATTAGCTTCTATATAAGAAGGTGAAAAATATTTGGTTATTCTTTGATATAGGTTTATAGATTTACCAACATAAGATTTACCCGGGTTCGTAGATAAGAAGCCGATTATTAACCCACAGATAAATACATTTTACACCCTTATATTTTTTTTTAATAGTGTTTTTGACACTATAATTAAAATCTGAAAATTTATCTTTAGGTTGAATAACTGACAAATTATCTTTACTTTCTTTAGCTTTTTTAAGAGCTTCTGATAAAGTTGAAATAGGCACTATCAAATTCTGTAAAATATAGTATGTAGAAATGTTAAAATCAAAATTAATAACGAATAAATACAAAATTAAACCTAATTGAGAGATAGTACTAAATGCAATAATTCTTTTTAAATCATTTTGAACTAAACCACAAGTTGCAGCAAAAAAGGCTGTTGAAGCCCCTACTAGTGTAATTACTAATAGAGCAGTACTACTATATTCAAGTATTGGAGAAGATCTAACTAATAAGTATAGACCTGCTGTAACTAGTGTGCAAATTTCTTTATATAAAGATAAAGAAATTTGGACTATATCTTTAACCAAAAATTAAATAAATTTGGTTATCCAAATGTAGTCTCTGAGGAATTAAAATAAACCTGCTGATTTTTAAAAAATAATACCATTTTTAGTCTTATTATACTAGATATTATCGTTTATAACTTTCAGCATATATTGGAATTTTACATAATCATTACTGATTAAGGCGGTCTAATTATTTTAAAATTTAAAATATTCTCTCTAGGTAAAGGATGCTTGGCTGGCTCTAAAAAAAAAAATTATAAATAGTTATAATTTAAAGATTATAACTATTTACTTTAGCTTTGTGGCTTCGCTGAACCGTAAGGGAAGCATTGCTTCCCTTACGGATCAGCGCAATGCGCAGAAACGAAGCTTCGAAGGACTAAAGTTCAAAAGCCAGGGGCAGAATATTAAAATATTAAATTTGAATAATTTTGTTAAAGCAGCGAAGCAATGCAAAGAAATAAAATAAAAATTAAGATTTGACAATAGGGATGTTTATATATTTAAGATAAGTTTGATTATGTGTCATTAAAATCTTTAAGCCACATTAATTTAAATCGTCGTTTAAACTGAACTGGTTCAGTTTTAATACCCTTACGTGTTGGCGCTTCGCACTGTAATATAAACTTGGGTAAAATTTCTTGAAGGTTTAAGATCAGTTATACCAACTAATGCAGATAAATCTTTTCTAGCAGCATTAGGGTTTTCTGGCGAAGCAGAAACCGAACTATATTATTATCTTTAGTATCAATTGATACTACTTGCCAGTTTTTCTTGTCCTGACTATCTAATATAGTTTGCCGATATAGTGGATTACAGCAAAGATATACAGACAATAAACCATCAGCAATAGGAATGGCTTTTTCTTTATTAATATATCGATAAGTTTGCCAAGGATTTATATTATTTTCAGCTGCAAAACTAGATGCAGATTTAAAAACACCATAAAGTGTTTCTTTATCATCTAAATATGCATGCACAATACCAATTGGTATTCTTTCTAAATTAATTCCACTAATTGGAACTAGTTTTTGGAAAGAAAATAAAGTTTTAGATAAAGAAATATTAGCTAAAGTTTCATCTACAATTTGTAGATCTAAATTATATTTAGAAACAAAAACAAAGTGATTTTCTCTATTTCTGTGCCATCGGATTTCAAAATCTGACAGACCTAAAGCTGATTTAGCTTTATTTAGAGAAGGATATTTATTGAATAATTTTCCTTCTTTATCGTAAACAGAAATAGTGTGCGATTTATCCCTAGCTGAAGGGTTATAACTATTTATATCAATAGAAGCAAAAGTATAACTAACGGCAGTATTAAGGTCATTAATATTTGGTTTTATATACGAAATTATACTTTGTTCTAGTAATCTAATATGATATTCTGAAAAACATTCTAAAATAAACATTGATTTAGGATCAAGTTGCACTTCAGGGTTTAATTTGACAAATAAATTTAAATAATTAGGAGCTTTAAACCCTGGGAAAAAATAATAATTATTAAAACCTCCACCCGTTGTTCTCATTTCAGCTAATAAACCTTGTCTTGAAGACTTCCAAGAGTAAATATAATTATGAAGTCTACTTGTAGGGTTAATAGTAGATCCTATATAAAATCGTTGGCTATCTTTGTTAATAAATGCATAAATATAAGAACTATCTATATCATCGAAAGCCTTTTCAGGGGTCTTTAGTTTCGAACAATCTAATAATTTACTATTAACCATCATAGATTTTACTGTAAATAAAGAAGTGGGTACACCTGTATCTTTTTGACCTAAAAAACCAGGTTCTGAATTTAACAGATGTTTACAATAATTATTAATAAATAATTTAACAGGACTATCTTTAGGTAGCCATAAATAAAATTTATTAATTGCTTCTAAAGAATTAAGAGCTGCAGAATTAATTTTCCAAGGGATAAAAGTTTCTGACGATCCCTTATCACCTTTGTTTATAGAAACCTTCCCTATCATTCTTTTGGTTATTATTCTTCCACTTGATGCTAAAGCAAGCGATTGTAGACTCTCATGAGCATCCAATAACATCGCATTGCTTAGTGTCTGGTGAACTGACAAGGCAGTGCGTGCGGTAGGTTTAAATATTTTAAATTTTAAAAAAGAGTTGGCCGCATGAATTAAAGCTGAAACAGGTGTAGGCTTATATAAATATCCTATAACTAAAAAAAAGCTAAAATAGAATATTTATTTAATGGACTTTATCTTCAGTTTTTTAACGGTTAACATAAAGTCTCTGAGGGTTAATTTTGAATTCAGTCCCCTGCTAATTTACATAATCACACTTAAAATTTTGACTTTAAAAAAGTATTCAAGGTTTTAAATGTTTCAGCATATAGTTAATTATTTAATGTTAAATTTTTGTCTCACGATGTTAAAGATACGTGAACCGTGAATATAACATAAGGAAGGCCCTACATTTTTTGTTATTTTTATTACTAACCTACTCTTAGTTGTTAGTTAATCTTCTTTTTATTTAACAGGGGTAATATTTAATTTATATAACATTGAAGGAATAAGATAAGGTTGAACTAAAGTTCTTAATAAACAAATATTTTCAGATTTACCACTAAATCTTATTCTCCAACAAATTTATTTATTTTACTTTGTTCTACGTAGTGCTTCGCTGCTTCGCACTGTAGCTGTTAAATTAAATTTAGATTTAAGTACTCTAATTAATAACTCTACTTCAGAGAAAGTCAAATTATCGGTACAAATTACTCCTGTTTTAGAGGAATTATCCCAATAACCATCACCCATAATCCAATGAGCTATTCCTATAGGAGTTAGTAAATCTACAATATTTAATGGTACAATTTTTATAAATTTATTATTTTCTTTATCCAATCTATACCATTGGCTATGAAGTACAGTTAATGCAGTGCGAAGCGAAAGATTTACTACTAAACGCATATTGAGTTGGAGTTTTACCTGTAAAAATAGGATTAGGCCAAGGACGTAAAGGCGTAGTAGTACACATAGAAGAATAAATCTCTTTCCATAAGTAATGAGCATAATCATATTGTTTTAAAGTCATAGCATAATGAGCATTACCTCTAACTTTACCATTTACATCTTTATGTGTAAATCTTAAGTGTCCATCACCAAGTAAATCACCTACCATAGGATCAATTATTTTAGGAGTTAAAGGTAATATAGAACAATAGTTAAAATCAACTATTGTATCAGTTAAATATAAATCTAATAAAAAAAGAATAACACAAGGCACAAAGTGCAGCGAAGCGAAAACTTAAAACATTACGGGAACCTTCCATACTTCCTGGTAGCCAACTATGTAAAGGAATTTGACTAGATTTAGCCATAGCACCGGTTAATAATAATAAACCAATAATTGTTATAGCAGTTTCATTCATATATGAACCTAAACTAAACACAGTAGCATAGTCTATTGAACCGAATAAGGCAAATATAGCAAAAAATCCAATACTTAGCCCCATATCCATGGCAGTCAAATTTATCATGCAATTAAATTTTTGGAAATTTTCTTTTTGTGTTCATTCTATCTTTGATTAATTGAATTTTAGCTATTCCTATAGGGCTTAGATGTTTACCTTCACCGATTAAAGTAGCAATTTCACAAAAATCTTGATAATCTAATTGTTTGATCCCCTGAATTGAATGGGCTTTAAAAATAGGAATAATTTTTTTATGTATGTCTGCAAATTTACCCACTTTAAATACGAAAGCATTTTCACTGTGAGAATAAACGGCTCCACAATTCATATATTTAGCAATTAATTCTAATAATTTTTTGTCCCTACGATGTTGCGAAATTTTAAATATTAATTGAACAATTTGACCTATTTTATTTTTATTAGATTTTGAAATATTAACTAAAAAGCAACCTTCACCGCTTGAAAATCCTGCAATCCAATTAAGATTTGGAATTTCAGTATAATTAATAATTGGTCGAGGTACTGGATTATAATTAATAAATTCAGATTTTTGCAAATCAGATAGACCTAAGTTCATTGAGGCTCTAATATTCACAATTTGCTGTAGTCCTACGTCAGTCAAGTGAACCTTAGTGTTAATAAGGTTAACAATTTGTTTAAATAAATAAAAATCCGCAGCTTTTTGAGAAAGTAAAGGATAATTTACAAAGTGTGGAATTATAAAATTTGTTAAATCATGAAGTGAATTTACTCTAAAGCTTCCTTCGCTTCGAGTATTTTTGCTAACGATGCTTCCGCAGGCAAAAAATTCTTGCAATTGTAATAATAATTTCATATCCCTAGAATGTAAAGAGATTTGAAAGCTCGGTTTTACGACCCAACCAACTCTTCCTTTGATCCGTTTATCTATAGAGATAGATACACTAAAAGAAGCTTCAGCGACGCAAAAACCAGTAACAAACCATGGATCTAACTTAGTGAATTGAACTTGCGCTGGCCCAAAGGCAGAAGCCGAGGCTGGCGCAGCGCTGGTACAAAAATTTGTTTTATTTAATTGTTTAGAAAGGACTTTGATTTGATAGTTTCTTTCGAAACCCATTAGAGTACACCTTAAGAGCGAATTACTTAACAAATAATTGCTCCAACTACCGTCTACTCGTTGCTCTTTTACAGAATCTGCTGTCACAAATTCTGATTTAGATCCGCGATAACCCATATCACTTTCGTTCATCATATAGCTTGTTACCATACCCAGGTAATTATTCTGGCCACTTATAGCCTTTCGACTATAGCTTGGTACTATCTGCTTTAGGGTGTCCCCGGAGTTTGGTAGTTTTAGGCACATTAGAGAGATCCTACCTCTCATAGCACCTACTCTATTCATTGTTAAAGCTAGTATAGCTGCTTTATTTGCTTGTAATCTAGTAAACCAGAAGTTAATTAATAAATAAGAAACTACTCCGATTCCTTCCCACGATTAAGTTTATATTAAAAAAAAAAATAGAGATAAGCAGCAGTGTGCGCTTGCTGCCCTTTGTCGCCTTTGGCGCGGCGGAGGCGTACGCAGTGATAAAAAACCTATTTACCTATTTTATATAACAGAGATTGATGCATATGACTAATAGTTAATTCCGCTACTTTAGTGGCGAAGCAGAACTTCTTTTTTGGGTATAACAATAATCCATTGCCCCGGTCTTTTTAATTGAGCACGGCTATTTATCTAAAAATTACGCTTCAATACTTCAATTAATAAGTTAACTTCACTTAAAGTATAACTATCTGTATGAAGATTTAAAGTACCATTTGAACCTAAACCACCGTCATCCATTATCCAAAAGGCTAATCCCACTTCTGTTAAAAGATCACCTATATTTGAAGGTATAGTTTTAACCTTATTTATGTAAAATAAGTCCCATAAATAATTAAAACAAGGTAACATTCTAGTCTTAAATATAAGACTATTATAAATTTTACCCGTTCGTCTGTCCGGCTTTCTATTGGTAGATTTAGGTGGACTAAGTGTGTAAACCTTAAAAAGATCGTATAAAAAGTAGATATACTCGGAATGGATAGAGATACTCTGATCAAACCGTAATCGGACATTACTATTGCTAGTGGCTTTTTCTAAGGATACATCTCTGCTTCTTATCTACGAACCCACTAAAGTCAGACCAATTAAAGCTTGTTTTTGATAATCAGTTAATGTTAAAGGATTATCAGAGTTAGCCCTTTTTCTAGGTTTTGTAGGTTTTTCTGGCGTAGCCTTTGTAGTAAATTTTTTAGTCATAACTAATATTAAACTAGAAAGTCCTACGCTTTCCTGCTGAATATCTTTTTATTCATCTTAAATATAAGATATTGGATTCTATCTTAGGGTGCTTACCCTTACTACGTAGAATCTCTGAGGACACCTTAATATTATAACATTATAATTTAAGATTTTCCTGCTGGTTGTTTTTAAAATCATTATTTTTACCTTTAATCCTTAGTATATATTAAGTAGCTAAGGTTATGATTTAATATAAAGGTTCCAGCATATAGTAGTATTATCGTACTATTAAATTAAAGTACTTTGAGCCAGGAAGAATAGACCCACAAACATCACAAAATAATTAGCACCGGATACTAAAATTAACATAAAGAAAGTGAATAGTGAAAGATATGAGAAAAATCTCTGATTGTGCAAGGCCATTAAATTTATCATGCAATTAAATTTTAGCAATATCTCTACCTTTATTCATTCCAGATTGAATTTCTCTAATTAAATTAACTCCTTCTTCTGTAAGATGTGAGCCTTCATTCATTAATTTGGCAACTTTACACCAATCAAGATAATCAATTAGTTTGACACCAAGTAGAGGATTTTTTTCAAAAAAAGGAATTATTAAATTATTTATATCAGAAAATTTAAATATTGTTAAAACAACTGCTGGTTTTCCTGGATATTTATATATTTTACCTGAACCTAAATATTTAACTAAAACTTCCATTAATTGGAAATCTCTTTCGTGTTGGCTTATTCTAAATCTTATTTGTACTCGATATCCAATAGAATTGGATGACTGTTGAGTAATTCTAACATCAAAACCTCCATCACCTGTTACAAAACCTGCAACCCAATTAGGATCAGGAATAATTTCAGTATTAATAATTTGTCTTTCAACAGGAGCAAAATTAGTAAATTCAGATTTTAAGAAATCAGATAAGCCTAAATTCATTGATGCTTTAATATTAATTATTTGATTTAAACCTTGGATAGATAGATGAGCTTTATTATTCATTAATTTGACTACTTCTTTAAACAGAATAAAATCTGCTCCTTTTTGAGTTAATAAAGGGTATTTTTCTAAGTGGCTAATAAGAACTAATAAATCTTTTTTAGAATTAATAGAATAATTTACTTTATTTAGAGTTGGATTTTCATGTATTGTACCAACCCCGCCCAAAATTTGTTGTAATAGAAGTAATAAAGTTAGATCCCGTTTATGAAGTCCCATTTGGAATTTGGCTTGAACCCGCCAACCCGTTTTATGAGTTTTACTTTGATCAACTATAACACTAAATGAACCTTCAGCATCAATTAGGCCTGTCCAAAACCAAGGATTAACATTAGATGAAGAATTAGAGGTAGAGAATTTTCTAACATTTAATTGTTTAGAAGGGAATTTAACTCGAGAAAATCTTTCGAAATTCATTAGAGTACACCTTAATTGCATTATGCTGGAGCTTGTTTTAATGCAATAACTACCGTCTACTCGTTGCTCTTTTACAGAATTAGTCACAAATTCTGACTTAGATCCGCGATTGTCCATTTGATTTTCATCAATCTTCAGGCTTATTACCGTACATGGGTGATTAGTCCATCCACTCATAGCCTTTCGACTATGGCTTGGTACCTGAAGCTTTAGGATGTCCCCGGAGTTTGGCAGTTTACCCCACTTGAATGTTTTCCCTAAACATTCGGCAGGATCTTCAGACATATAATCAGTTGAGAATATATGAATTAATGAAGATATATAAAGAACAGGTAAAAACATTGAACAATCCTAGTTAACCTGACATTGATGTCTCCTCTAGTATTTTTGTTAGAGGAATAGACATTAATAGTAGTTTAGTTACTCAGGGGTTATTGACCTCTTGGCAAAGGCTATCCACTATGCGTAGTGTTTTTGCGATAAATATTTCCCCCCTACGATTTCGCATTCGTTCTAGGATCCGACTGTACATTCGGACAGACATTTCAGCCTAACCCCGGCGAACCAGTCTGTAGCGACATCTATAACTGCCGACGGTCTTGAAGTATATTCTCATTAACCGTTAATTCACCTATTTGTATAAGCATAGAATTGTTTGATTATAGTCTTGCTCAATTCCTAATAGCGAAATCCTATGTTAATCTTAGTATTACTTCTTATTACAAATTAGCACTGATAATTGTTTATGATAGCTTTGTAATAGGATGCTTAGCGCAAGAAGTGGATACTTAAATATGTTTATTCGATCGCGTATATTATTAAAATAAATTTTTTGTTTGATAGAAGCTAATTAATTTAGCTTCTTGTTAAATAAATGCTCTAGTTGTAAAAAGGTAGCAGTTTAGATCTAGTATTTAGATGAAAAAATGCCCTGGTGGGAATTTAATCTTTAAATAGCCTATTTTCGCTTCGCTGCACTTTGTGCCATGCACGCCCCGTACTCGCTACGCTGCGAAGCCAGAAGCGCTGCTAAAAAAAAATTATTAATAGTTATAATTTAAAGATTATAACTATTAACTTTATAAAGTTAAAAATGAATATTCATTTTTAATAATTTTTTTAAAGCGCTGCCCAGTAAATACTCTGACTCTTTTGATAAAATGCTTTTTAATTGCTACAAATCCACCCTTTCTTGTGTGGTCTTCTTTTGAATTGGGGGCGCTAGGCACTGCATTAAAATCAAGATATTTACTTAAAGTATCCGGGTATAAGCCTACAATTTTAGCAGCTTCGCTTAAAGAATTTGCTAATATAAAAGATCCATCCTCTGTTAAGATTTCATACACACAACAAACTAGTTTAGGTAGTATTTTGTGAGTAGTACTATCTATCACTCTTCCATCTAGAAGCCGTATAACTGTAGGTTCAGCATATAATAAGATTTCTAATTCTTCCTGAGTTAAAGATATAACTTCTCCATTATAAGTTGATAATCTAAAATTATTCATTGTATTTGATAATTTTAAAATTAAGGCTTTTATTTTCTCTATTCTATGACCCCCTTCGTAAATAACTTTACAAATAATTTTAAAGTCGTAAAAATCTTTACCTTTTTTAGTTAAAAATTCCTCATTTCCAAAGAAAGGTATTAAATAATTATTCAACACATTAATGTTTTTAATAGTAATTGAGACAGTACTTTGACTATTAATAGTTCTAGCTTTTATTGAAGCTATAGCTATAGTATAAGTGTTTTTAACTTTATATAAAGAAAATGTATCAAAACCTAGAGAAGCCTCTAAGAACTCCTTTATTTGAAGCATTACAGGTAATTGTACTGCGGTATTTTCAAGACTAAAAACAGGTGTTAAATTATCTCTTCTTAAGAAAAAGGAGCCGTCTCCTTCAATGAAACCTAAAAGCCAACTTTTGGTGATTACAATTTTAGAATATTCAGGCCTATCAAAAAGAATACGATTAGTATTCATATTATTTTTTAATCCTAATATGTGATCCTTTATGCTATCAAGATTTAAATTAGGATCTCTATTAAAATATACAAAAAAAGCTTCTTTAAAATCTAAATAATCAAGATACTTTGAAGTGTTTAAATTAAATTTATCGAAAATAGAGATTAGTATAGCAATCTCTTTTTGTTTTGTAATAGTAAAAATACATTCGTCTTTATATTTACGAACTCCCCCTATTCTTAACCGATCCTTAATAATTCTTAATACTTTTTCATCGTCTTTATGCAAAGTTATCTTAAACATGAATACAAAACTTGAGATAGACAACTGATTTTTGTTAAAAAAACTATTTATGATAAAACATCCCTCAGCATCTGTAAACCCTACAAACCACTCTAAAAATTTAGAATCAATAGAACCTTTTTCATTTAACGAATCGTGCCTGTTCAAAGTGGAATATTTCCTTATTTTGGTAGTAAGTGTAGGCTTATTTTTGGAGTTAGTGAAGAGAGGTCTCTGCGCAAGCGAGAACTGGGCTTTGCAGACAAAAAGAGAACTTAGCCTTTTAACAAATAAAATCAAATTTATTTTAATAAATATCTTATACAGTTGGATTAAAACCAACACTGCTCCAATCTCTACCGTTAGATAGAGAGCCAATAAATAAACAGTTAATTGATCAAATAAAAATTCCCAAGAAATACTCATAAATTCTGAATCTATCCAATTAGTTAAGTGTATTGAAACAGGAGATCCGCAGATACCTACTTCATAATAAGCTACACTAGCTAATAATGAGGATAGAATTAGACATGTACAAGTAATTAGGTGTGCACCTGTTACACCTATTTTTCTTCCCAATAAACCTGAGAATAGAGAACCTAATAAAGGTAAAATTAAAATTGAAATATACATTATGAAGTTGTTGTTGTTCTTAGTGAAATGTTTCCTCTTACTAATAAACTGTCATTTTCAAGAACAGTTAGGATTATTTCTTTAATAATATATAAATCTACAAGACTTATATATTATATATATTACGTATAATCTCTTAGGTATAAATTACCTGCTAATTAACCATTATAACGATAAGCTATATACTTAATATTTTAACCTATCTTAAGAGCCATTATGCCACGTACCGGAGATAGTCCTACATTTTGTTAGAACATAGCAAAACAGAGCTATAAAGGTAATTAAGTCTTTAGGTTGTTCTAGCAAATAGTAATATGCTTAATTCTGTTAAAGAATTAGGACCAAGAGTTATTAATTTAATTTGTAGCGTACACACTCTCGCTTCTCGCCTTTGGCGGCTGCTGCACTAACCTTTGGTAAGTGCGGGCCTAGGCGAGGGGGCTGTAGCTAGCGCTACACTTATGGCTGTCCTAAGAAGAAAAGAACAAAAAAGTTTATTTAGGTTTAGCATATAATTTATATAAAAATGAGTCTGTGCGCTGCGAAATAAGGTAATACAATAGATCTAAATTGGTTCATAGATTTAGCTTTAATATATAATTTATATTTAGTACCATGCTTATGTATATTAGTTTCAATGTTAAATTTGACTTGTAAAGCTTTTTGTAATAAAACATGTTCATCTAATGTATAAGATAAGGTATTTAGATAAAAGCCACTTTCAGATAGGCTTCCATCATCCATACTCCAGAAAGCTAAAGCACGTGGACTTAGCCATTCTATGCGGCTTCGCCGGGTATAACTTTTCGTCCGTCAACTACAAAATTTGTATAAATAGGAGTAAGACATAGTAAACACCGAGTATATATTTGTAAATAAAATAAACCATCTCGTTGTCTAATTAATGAGGGATAATGAGTACAAAGAGGAGCTAAATAATTATAAACAAGGGTTCGTAGATAAGAAGCGAAAACATAAGATAAATGTACAAAACCTTGATTAAATTGAATCATAGGTTGACCTTTAATACCTACAGTGCCTGCGCAAGGATGTGACCATCACCCAGTAAAATTCCAATAATTACATCCCTTTGCACTGGAGTTAAAACAATGGAATTTAGAGCGTGCGGAGATAATCTTAAACCTATACTGCTACCTTGAAATTGACCATGAACTGTGATAGCCTTAAAAATAGTATTAGTTTCTATTTTACTTAATTTTTTGTTACCTATTTTTAAGGTTATAGATTTAGGATAAATATATTGGCCTTCTCTGACAGACTTGTCCATACCGGTCCAAGTTGCATAAAATCTATGATTCATCAGTCCATCACAGCCTAACCGTGAAGGTTTGCCGTGTTCAGCACGTACTATTTTAATAGTAGTAACGGCATTTTTGATGTAACCTATTGAACCATTATCATATGTATTAGTACTAAACCCAAATACCATAATTAAATTAATAAGTGAAAATCTATAAAAAGCTACAAGAATACTTAAACCTATAACTGATTCTGCTCCAGCTATTGAAATTATAAATATACTAAATGTTTGTCCTAAACCATCATCAAAACTGAATGAACTAATTAAAACTAATAAAGTACTTTTCATTGTATTTAATACAAAATGTCGTAGGCGCTGAAACAAAACTCTCTCTTTACACTCTTATATTTTGTTTGATTAAAATATATAATCATAAATTTAACCAAAAAATACGCCGTACGGCGCCGTACGGCGCCGTACGGCCTTGTTGCATTATTTAAAATTAAATAAAGAATGGTAGGGACTCTTAAGTACTTGTAAAAAATATATTAATTAAGTTTAGTTATAGATCCTAAAAATTGTTGTATTAGATATACACAAGAAAATGGACTATGTCTTATTCCTTATTTCGCTTCGCTGCACTTTGTGCCATGTGTTATATTTACCTTGCGCTGTTAAAAATTTTGTAATCACGCTTTTACCTATACAAATGACTGAAAATAGGTGGCTTAGCAAAATAATAATTCATTTAAAGACAATTTCCTCCAGCGCTTCGCTGCGAAGCAGCCAGGCTTTAAAAAAATGATTCAAAATGAATATTCATTTTTAACTTTGCTTCGCTGCCTGCGCAAGCGAGGCTAGCAAAGCTAAAGTAAATAGTTATAATCTTTAAATTATAACTATTTATAATTTTTTTTAGTGCAGTGCTGCGCCGCTGCGCCGCTGCGCCGCTGCGCCGCTGCGCCGCTGCGCCAGAGAAGGGCGGTAATAAATAACAAAAACATAAAACAAAAGGAACCTCGCGTGTAGTCTCTAAGGTCTTAAAAGTAACCTGGTATTACCATATAGCGAGATTTTTCATAACTATTACTAGTTAAGGCTGTTACTCTTTGTTTGAATAATTAATCAAATTTTCTACCTGAATTCATACCTTTAACAATACTTATAAGTTTAGTTAATCCAATTGGATCTAGATAACCCTTATTTAAATATATTTCATATCCTTTGCAAAAATCTAAAAAATCTAACTGTTTAGCCCCTTGTAAAGGGTTTTCTTTACAAGGCGAAGCATTGAATCAATAAAGAAATAGCTTCTTTTCTATAAAATGCTAAGGTAGCTACAGTGCTGTTAGTGCGCTGCTTTAAAAAAATGATTAAAAATGAATATTCATTTTTAACTTTATAAAGTTAATAGTTATAATCTTTAAATTATAACTATTAATAATTTTTTTTTAGCAGCGCTGCTTCGCAGAGAAGGTTTTATTATAACACCTTCACCTAACATATTTTTGATAGCTTCTAAAACTACTAAACTTATGATATCTTGGGATATTCTGTGCCATACGGCCTTGTGGTATTACCTTATTATTTTGGTTATTAACTGAATTTTTAGTGACAATTAAACCGAATGTACCATCAGCACTGATAAAACCTGTCAACCAAGCATTATTCAATAAATGAAGTGAAGGTAAATAAACAGGACTATTAACTCTACAATCCGCATGTTTAACATCAGGGAATGAGCTCAGTAAATCCAAATTTAGACCTTTTTTAAATAAAGATTTTATACTTATTATTTTAAGTAACCCTGATTTCGTTAAATGTTCCTTTTTACCTATTAAATCTAATACCTCCTCCCATAATTTAAAATAAACTAATTTGTAAGTCATTAAAGGGTATTTAATAAAATGGGCTTTAAAAAAATTATTCAAAATGAATATTTAAATATTCATTTTTAACTTTGCTTCGCTGCCTGCGCAAGCGAGGCTAGCAAAGCTAAAGTAAATAATTTTTATATCCCATTACATGGTAATTGTAAGTACCTTTGCCCGAATTAATGTGACCCATACCACCAAAATATGATTTTATGTTTAAAAGCATTTGATAGTTAGCAGGATTGATTCCAGAATTGATAGTAAATGAAGGTATAACTAGCCACCCGGTTTTATTTTTAATAATACTGATGTGGCTGGCTTCTGATGCTTTGCTGGCCGCAGTGCGAAGCAAAGAAAGAAACAAGTAGAATCTAGATATTCTTTAGCTATATTTGCTACAAAAAAATGTATATTTAATATAATATATTAAGGATATCTAAGAAATTTATATTGAAAGTTGAATTAACAAATAGAATTATATACTCAAATTGAAGATTGTTAACAGCTAATAGCATAATTTCAATGGCTATGATCATAAGGATAATATTTTTTCTATTTAAAATAAATCCTAAAATACCAATTAAAAATAATAATAATGACAGATTCATAGTTATGGTTATGTATTTGTAATAATCCTTTGGGTACTTATAATAAATGCAAATAAATAAAAAAATAAACAAGCACTCCCTCTCTTACTCTTCTGTTGATGCTAAAGCTCTCTTAGCACTTAGCGAAGCAAGCAATGCTTCGCTAAGGCTAACGGAGGGCTTTAAAAAAATGATTAAAAATGAATATTCATTTTTAACTTTATAAAGTTAATAGTTATAATCTTTAAATTATAACTATTAATAATTTTTTTTTAGCAGCGCTGCTTCGCAGTAAAGGGTGGGTGTGGTATTTTTTGTTTGTTCTAACTATTACCTAGTTAATAGAATTTTGGGGCGAGTGGGGGCTTCATAAAATAATCGATCATTTAAAAACAACCTACTTAAGAGTAGGAAAACAACCACTCCCTCTCTTCCTCTTCTGTTGATGCTAAAGCTCTCTTAGCACTTAGCGAAGCAAGCAATGCTTCGCTAAGGCTAACGGAGGGCTTTAAAAAAATGATTAAAAATGAATATTCATTTTTAACTTTATAAAGTTAATAGTTATAATCTTTAAATTATAACTATTAATAATTTTTTTTTAGCAACGCTGCTTCGCAGTAAAGGGTGGGTGTGGTATTTGTCTAGTACAGACAAACTTTAATCATTAAATTTGTAATAGAGACCTAAATAAACGGATATTTTGAGGACAAACTATTTAAAGTTAGATAAAAAGATGTTCTAAAAAAGAGGTATAAATTTAGGTAATACAAAATAAATAATACCCCTAAAACAGAACATAATAGTTAAAATAACTACTCTTGCACTAACACTTTGTGTAAGTGCAGCGAAGCCTTGCGCTCTGCTGAACCGTAAGGGTAGCCAGCGACGCTAGGGCTAAGCAAAGCAGACTTGCCTTCCCTGACTCTGGCTGTGCTTCGCTGCACTACCATACCCTCTATGCGAAGCAGCGCCGTACGGCACTTACACTAAAAAAAGTGCCGTACGGCAGCAGCGAAGCACGCTAGGGTTAGGGGTGGTGCCAAGAAGCAGAGGAGAGCGCTTTAAAAAAATGATTCAAAATGAATATTCATTTTTAACTTTGCTTCGCTGCCTGCGCAAGCGAGGCTAGCAAAGCTAAAGTAAATAGTTATAATCTTTAAATTATAACTATTTATAATTTTTTTAAGCCTAGCGGCAGCGCACAGAATAAAATACCGGCGCTAATAAAAATGCGGAGCCTTGTTTTAAGAACAAATTTTTTAAACTCTGGGTTCGTAGGCTTGAGAATCCAAAAAAAATTTAATATATTAATTTTTTTAAGCTGCTTTACAGCTGACTACACCACACGCCCTTTGCTGCTTCGCTAAGAAGCAGTTTAGTGCAGTGCCGCCCGCTTAATTTTGTAACTTTGATTAAAAATACAAGCTAAGGTTTAACCTTAATATTTTAAGTAATAGCCAGTAGCAAACCTCCAATAATTTAAGTTAAAAAGCTATAAAGTATAATTATTCTCCACCTCCGCTGTCGTCTCCTCCTCCGCTGTCGTCTCCACCTCCGCTGTCGTCTTTACCATCTTTGCCGTTAGTGGTATTAGACTTAGAACCTTTAGAACCAAACACCAATTTTTTTAACTCGTTTATAACATACATTCCAGTACTAGAAGATCCTGTAGGTACAGTAGTATATGGAGTACTATTTGAAGCTTCAGCTTCAGTATTAGCAGATTGACTACTATTTGAAGCTTCAGCTTGAGCATTAGCAGATTGAGTACTATTTGAAGTTTCGGCTTGAGTATACTTAGAGTTGTGAACTCTTTGTAAAATGTTTTCCTTATCTCTTTCATACTCAAGAGTTGGGTTTGGTTCTTCTACTCTTTCTCTTTCTGCCTCTCTCTCTGATAACACCTCAAGCGCTAATTCTTCAAAATTACTACGCTCTTTATCACTTAAATTGCTGTGTAACAAAATTTTTAAGTAATCTTCATAGCCTAAAGTATCAATTATTCCTCGAGCTATAGCAACTAATTCTGCATTAGAAGATTTAGATTCTTCACTAGAAGGTTGAGCTCCTTCACTAGAAGGTTGACCTCCTTCAGAGTGGTTATTTTGTACCTCTCTTCTACTTAGTTCCTGAGCCCTTTGCATATTTTGCATTTCTTGATCTGCTAGATCATCATCCTGTTCCAAAGGATCATTTTGTTGATCATCTTGATTCTGATCCCAATGACCTGAGGTATCTCTACCCTTACCTTTGTCATTAGAAGACACAAGAAGTATATGATCTTGATCCAAATGACCTGAGGTATCTCTACCCTTAACTATGTCATTAGAATATACAAGAAGTATATGATCTTGTTCAAACAAAAATTTTAAACCAGCAAACAACATAGCAATTAAGTACAGCAAATTAAAATCAAAATCATTCATTAATATAGTAGATGGAAGTAATTGTGTACTATTTAACAATATAGAAGGTTTTAAAACAAATATTAGTATAGATAAAGTTAAAATTAAAAAACTATGGAAATGAGTCCTTATGGTAAATATAAGTCTATTAATTTTCTTAAAAAACATAAGTTTATTAATTACCACCCCAGTAGTATACGGCAATAAATAGGAATAACCAAACAACATCAACAAAATCAATGTTAGTAACTAATTAAAAAGATTAATTAAATTTATAAGCCATTGAATTATGCACATATGGTCGTGTGATATTTGCTAATTGTTTTGTAGTAGAGGCCCAAATATATATTCGGTTTCTTGAATGAATACTACACTTTAAACCCGGCTTCGCCACCTGAAGAACATTTGCAAGTAAGTTGACAGCTTCTAAATTAAAAGCATTTGTAGCAAAGTGGAAACCATTTCCCGGCTTCGCCGCCTCCATCATCCATTGCCCAATAGGCTAAAGAAATAGGAGTTAGCAAATAAAAAATGTTTTGAGGTACCACTTTAACTCCATTGACCATACCCGGCTTCGCCGCCTGTAAATCATTCCACCTAGAAAGAGATTTAGTTGAAAATTGATACCAAGTGTGAACAGTCCCATTAACATTAGAATGTCCTTGACTAGGCGTATCCATCAAAACAATACCCAAATTTTTAAATAAAGAAAAAACATGAGTTAAATAATCTAAATGAACTTTTCCCTGAGCATATTTAAAATATGTTCCTCCACCTTTGTATTTTTTAACTAAACCTCCATCACCTAGGAGCATACCCGGGTTCGTAGATAAGGTTCAACATAACTAGCATTCGGTGAATCCGTATAAGGAGTGTTTGGAATTAAGAGAGGAATTATTGAAAAATGAGATAAAAAATGAGAAGTTGCAGTTAAATCAGGGAAAATTTTTATATTTAAAGCCAACAAAAACATACTTACAATTAATAAAAACCACAATATGTAACCGAAATCAATTTGTAATCATTTTTAATGAGTAATTGGACTTTTTCTTATCCTAGTTAAACCTAGGTCACCACGTAAAGTCTCTGAGGGTCTTTTAAATGAGTCCCTGCTGATAATCCCTCTTAAAATTTTAACATACCAAAACATAAGGTAGTATTTAAGTAGATACGGACGCTTCAGCACGAAGTGGTGTTCAATAATAGTTCACACTATTAAAGGGCATTTCTACATGATGTTGTTTATTAATGCCAATAGAGAATACTAGCTTCAAAACCGAGATGGTGCTTGGTACTAAGATGGTAATTAACTATTCTAAAGAATCCTACAAGTATAAATATAGTTCCAATTATAACATGTAATCCATGTAAACCGGTTGAGCAAAAGAATGCTGAACCAAATACTGAATCAGCAATAGTAAAAGGTGCTTGAGAATATTCATAACCTTGAAGAGCCGTGAAAATAATTGCTAACACAACTGTTACTAGAGCACCACTTATTGCACCTTTTCTATTACCTTGTATTAAAGCATGGTGTGAATAAGTCACAAATGCACCACTAGATAGAAGTAAGATTGTATTTAATAAAGGTATAGCAAATGCATTTAAAGCTGTTATACCTTGAGGAGGCCAGATACCTCCTATTTCAATTGCAGGTGATAAAGCTGAATGAAAGAATGCCCAGAATATACTTAAGAAAGCAAAAGCTTCACTAACAATAAATAATACAAATCCTATTACTAATCCATTTTGTACTTGTGTTGTATGAGCTCCTTCAAATGTTGCTTCTTTGATAATATCTCTAAACCAAAGTACCATTCCTGTTGTTGTTAATATAAAACCTAAAGTTAATAAAACACCACCATTAGGATAGCCGTGCATAAACATTACAGCTGATTGTGTATAAGCTAATAAAGAAAAACTTACCAATATTGGCCAAGGTGATTGGGCTACAAGATGGTAAGGGTTAAATTGTAATTTTAATCTAATTAATTCTAAATTCATTTTGTTAAATTTAAATATTTATAATTTGATGTCAAGGAAGCGGAATATTAATAAAAATATTATTAAAAAAAAAAACACAAGGTCTTTTTATTTTCAATAATACCCTTTGTGATTATTAATAACCTAAGATAAACTGAACTCAGTTTAAGTTGACTGCGAAAATTAGAGAATGTTAATTCTACTATCTCTTTTATATGTTATACTTTTTTGTTTTTAACTACAATTTTTGTAAAGACTATCCACGTACTAGAAGGTAAGCAGCCTTTAAAAAATTTATTCAAAATGAATATATTCATTTTAACTATTTATAAATTTTTTTTCACTGAATTAATTTTATAAAAATTGAGTGTCCTGCTTAATTAGACAGGATTTATACAAGGGCCAAAGGGCAGGAGTATCCTACGTAATATCCTTCACCGCATCGCTGCCTGCGAAGCAGCGCTTTAAAAAAATTATTCAAAATGAATATATTCATTTTTAACTTTGCTAGCTAAAGTAAATAGTTATAATTTAAAGATTATAACTATTTATAATTTTTGTTTAGGCGTAGCCAGAGGCAGCGCAGCACTGCTCTCCCTGTGGTGGGTTCGTAGATTAGCGAAGCAAAGAAGCAGTGCAGTGCCTTGCTAGCGAAGCAGAACCAGCGCTGCTTTGCTTAGCCCTAGCGGAGCATAGAGGCAGCACATCTATCCTCTGGTTGCTATGCCTTTTCAACCTTTTTTTAAAGTCTTTGGGAATCCAAGGTGCATTAAATAATGTGAATGTGTCTGCTTCTACTTAGCTGCTTCGCTTAGCCCTAGCAGTCTTCGGTAGCCACGTAGGGGAGAGGATGTTTAAATAATGTGAGGCAGGCAGCCCTGCCGTACGGCAAGGCAGAAAAGCATTCAAGGAGTGCAGGCCTAGGATAAATTTAATTTTAATACTAAATTATATCTTTGTAGAATAGATAGGTGGTTAAAGCACTTAAAAAATGTTTATTTATAAATACAAGGCTTCGCATTTTTTTATAGACCCGCACCTAGCGCCTAGAGTCGGCGATTCATTAAAGATATTAATAGAACATAACAAAATATATCATACCTAAGAAGATATAAATAGGGAATAGGGGGTTTTATAATTATAATAAAATACATCATACCTAAGAAGATATAAATAGGAAAAGATGTTGTCATTATAAATATAACACAAAATATCGCCCCTAAGAAGATATCAATATAAAAGTAAAAAGCAAGGTTATTACTTATTACTTTCTGTGGCTGCTGCTGCTGCTGTTGCTAACACAAAGTCAGCGAAGCACTAGCGCTAGCCGCCTTCTCCGTTATCATGCTTTAACGCAAGCAAGGGAAGGCAGGACAGAAGCAGAAGCACACCACCTTTAAATTATAATTGACCTAATCTTTAGTTATAACTTAGGCATTGCTGGTCTATTTGGGATTGTAGCAATTAATTTTGGTAATTCATTGTTACAATAAGATAAACCGTTTTTAGCCTGTGCTATTGTAGCTAGATCGTTGTTAATTTGTGCAGACTTCAACAGATAATTGAAATGTTGTGTATGTACAAATTGTGAATGACTTAGCATGTTAAATTTTGCTTGATAAGACAGATTAGGATCTAATCGGATAGTTTCTATTACTGAGACTAGTTCTTTTAAATTCTGTACTTTATTAATGGCTATAACATATTGTACTGGTTGACCCTCATATAGTGCAGGATTTTGAACCACAACTTGTTGCGGTCTATTATTTTTCATTAACAAGATATAACTATCTTTAGTAGTTGTATCAATAGATACAATATCCTGCTCTAAATCTAAAACAAAAGGATCCTTAGCTGGAGTAATATTTTTTAGTAAAGCTATTACTTGATCAAAATGATCAAATAAGAATTTAAGATGAATAAAACATTGTGACAATAATGAGCCATCCTGCAATACTGCAAAATTTAAAAATGAAAAAGAAAAATAAACAAGCATAGAACTAAACATTAATAGGTAATTATAATAAAAGATTGTGAATAGTAAATTAAAATCATAAATTAAAGGTAAAGCCAAAATAAAAATGATAGGGTTATTATTTTTAAAATATAAACTTTTTAAATATGATTTTAAAATACTAATAATGTTTAACACCTGAGCTACAATTAATAAGATATAAAAATCAATAAACTTAACTACTGATTTATATGATATAACTATATATTGTTTAATAATTTGTAGTAAACTAATGAAGATTATATTTACTTTATTTATTATTTTGACAATTTTGTTATAAAAACTCTTATTAATTGTAGTAGGTGCAAATTTGGCAAAAAAATTTTTGACAACAAAATAACTAATAAGAACAAAACTAAAAAAGATACAGATAATTGATTTAAAAAAAAAATAGGATTTAATTGAGGCATTTGTAAAAAATATAAAGTTTAGTCTCTGCTAATTGTATAAATTATAATAAAAAACAAGCTTCGCTCGCCTTCCCTTACTGCCTGCGCAAGGGCGTAGCCAGACTCCGTATCTGCCCTTAGGCTGCCCTTAGGCACTTAGGGAAGGGAAGAAGGCCGCCTTGATGCTAAAGTTAAGCATCCTTTGGCTGGCTGCAGCTGCTGCTGTCGCCCCTTAGGGGCGACAGAAGCAGACTAAGTGAGAAGGCGATGCTAAAGCCAGCCTTGTTATAATTTATTATTAACAACATAAAATAAATTAAACTACATAAAAAAACTAAATATTTCTTTTTCTTCTATCACGGGCCTACTAACAAGGGCTCCATACTACACCTGGCTGCTTAGCGCAAGAAAGAGTGTATTGCTGCGAAGCAGAAGCAGCGAGGCCTAACACACTCTATAAAATTATTATACCTTTGCCAGCAAAAGCAAGCGGTAGTAGTACCCTCATCATCCGCATAAAGCAACTTAGCTCCTAGGTTGCTAAATGCTAGGAACGGTGCCTTTAAAAAAATTATTAAAAATGAATATTCATTTTTAACTTTATAAAGTTAATAGTTATAATCTTTAAATTATAACTATTAATAATTTTTTTTTAAGCCGGAGAGACACTATTTTACTAATAGTAATTACATACTTCACTTACTTTGTTTAACTTTTTAGAGAAAAAGCAGTTGATGGTAACAAAAACTAGCGCTTGGTAAATAAAAAAGAGAGGTGCAGATGATAGTATCTACGTAGAGAATAATTAAAGCTGTATGTGACTATTCACCTGTCTCCCGTACTCTCTAGCCTTGCCAAAGGCTAGGCAGCGAAGAAGCGAAGCAGAAGCAGAGAAGGAGAACATGAGTTATTAGGTAAAGAGAACACATGATTAATTTGAATAAATAAAGCGCACTATGCACAATAGAAATTTACTATAATTATCTACTTTAAAAAGAAGAGGCTGACGCAGCTGACGCAGCTGACGCAGCTGACGCAGCTGACGCAGCTGACGCAGCTGACGCAGAAAAGTAAGATTTAATTAAGAAAAAGAAATAAATAATACTATTTTTTTGAGGTATGATAGTTTATTTGTTTTATGGATTAAATAAGATAATTAAAATATATTTAAAGAATTTAATTATCAATATTTAATGAATGAGATATATTGGGTTATTTACTTAATTATAGTCTATATAAATATTAATATTAATATAATTCCTATACACTTTATTTATTTTTCTTAGGTACTAGAACTTATGAAACATACGCTATTGCGTCCTAACTTAGTAATAAAGCAATTTAGCAACTAAATTATCGAATAAAAGTTAAGTGTTAAAGCAACGAAGTAACGCAAACATCCTAGAACCACAGGAACGCTATATTACAAAAATATTGATATATACAATGTTTTGCGGATAAATAAAGTTTATAAAGATATGTGGTTATATCTTAAACTATTTTAGATTTAAAAAGATTGATATATACAATGTTTCGCTAATAATAAAGTTAATAAATATATGTGAATAGATCTTGCTCAATATTATATTAAAATAATTGCGGGCTTATAAAAATGTGAATATATAATTAAAATTTTTATTTAGAGCTAGAATTATAATTAATAGAATGTTTACAAGAATTTAAATTAAATATCTCAGGCTAGAGCGATTATAACGTTAAGCATAGCTACCCGCCATCATTCAGTTAGTCTGGCTACGCTTGCTACGCTGGCTACGCTGGCTACGCTGGCTACGCCCTTGGTTCGTAGATTAGCACTAACTGATTTCCACTATTGCATATCAATCTTAGAAGCCGTTGCTAAATTACTGTGCTTCGCTTAGCCCTTGCTGCTTCGCTGCCGTGCCTCTGGCTACAAAGGCACTAAGGGAGAAGGCGATGCTAAAGCCAGCCTTGTTTACGTAGATCTTGATGCTTAGCGCTGCCTAGGCTAAGAAGCAGCAAAGCAAATTCGCTTATTAAAAAAGGCTAGTACGGTTGTATGCAGAGGGTGATAGGAGTGTTAAAACAAGGCGAAGCGAAAGACTAACGACCTACGCTTAAAGAGACCCTAGAGATTTGTACCCTAAAATAAGATATGCCTATTTTATTAACTAATCCGGCCTTAATTAATTTTTGTTAGACACTATGTAACAATGCTGTAACAAAACTCCTAATTGGCTAATTATTTTATTAAGGTGATTGATAGAGTGTTAGGTTAAGTAGAATTTTTTTTATTTAATCTTACTTAACTGACTCTTAAGCTTAGTAGCGCTACTAACTTTAACACTTTTTTAGATTGAGTGACTCCGCAGGCTTTAAAAAAATTATTAAAAATGAATATTCATTTTTAACTTTATAAAGTTAATAGTTATAATCTTTAAATTATAACTATTTATAATTTTTTTTTTAGTAAGTGGTAGTAGCTGTGCTGCGCACAACCTAGACTGTTATAATTAAGAAGCCACCAAATAATTAAATATTTAATTAAATTTGAATTTTCCACTTATCCTAGTCAATTTAGTGGCGAAGCATGCGAGTGGTTTTATTTTGTTAATTAGGATTATATAATAATAAGCTCTTGCAAAAATAATAATTTAAATATTCTATAATTAAGTAAATAAAGTAATAAATATAATTAAAATAATATTATCACCTATAACTAGCACTCACCTATAAATTTCTATGATAAACATTTTACCCTAAACAAAATTTATTTTTGGTTACAAGGCCCAAAGGGCAGGATTGATTTACTAAAAGCTATTTTATTTTCACTTTTTAGCGTAATGCTAAAGACACCTGTCTGGCTACGCCCTTGCTCTGCTGTGCTTCTTTATGCCTTTGTCCTCCTGCGCTGCCTTTGTAGCGAAGCAGCAAGCGAGGGAAGAAGGGTTAGCACCGCACTCTTGATGCTAAAGCTAAAGCATCCAAAGGTGTAAAGTGTAGCAAAGCACAGAAGCAGAACCACCGAAGGATGCTTAGCGCTGCCTAAGAAGCAGCGCTAAGCAGAGCAGGCCTAGGCTAAATTTGATTTACCCGAGACTACGCTATAGTTATTAGGGTAATAGTTTAAAGTAGGTTTGTGTATAATAGCTTAAGATTTGTAGGCAACTACTAGTAAGTGTGATAGTCTAATAGTAATTAAAAATTTGATTAAAAAATAAATAAATATTTATTCCGTACAATCAAACAAGGCCTGCGCAAGCGAGGCAGCGAAGCATTGTGAGGTCTAAAAATTTTGTTTAAGAACAAATTTGTGAAACTTTGGCTTGGCTTCTATAAAAAAAAATCTGATTTAATAATCAAAATTTTTTAACGCTTGTGTAAAAAAAATTTAATATCTACATTAAATTTTTTTAAGGCTGCCGCGCCCGTTTATTATTTTTAATTATATTTACTACTTCTTTTATAAACAAAAAAGAAAAGATTAGTTAGTGTGATGCCTCTGCGCTAACCAGGGAAGGACTGACTTGCCCCCTTCCTGCCCGCTACGCACTAAAGTAAAAATGAACTAATTTAACTAACAATAATATTATTAATACTATTACAAACATTATATTATAAATTTTGTTATTAAAATTACGTACTTTATCTAAATTTTGTGACCATTTATATATTATTTTAGGTAAATATTTTGTAGGTATTAATAAAACTAATTTATTTATTAATTTAATATTAAACTTATTTAAGTATTTATTACATATTATTATTATTAACAATAAAATAAATAATATTTCTATACCGTCTAGTACAGCTAAATTTTTTAACATCACAATTATAGGTATATTTATTTCAGAATCTTCAAAAGGAGAGTCTATAAAACTTTGATCTGGAGATATTGTATCCTCAGATGATGGTGATGCGCTCTTAGCCTAGGCTGCCTAGGCTTTAAAAAAATTATTCAAAATGAATATTCATTTTTAACTTTGCTAGCTAAAGTAAATAGTTATAATCTTTAAATTATAACTATTTATAATTTTTGTTTAGTCTGGCTACGCCCTTGCGCAGGCAGCAAAGCAGCCTAGCGTGGGTTCGTAGATTAGCGAAGCAAAGAAGCAGAGAGAACAGGTGAGTTAGATTCAATTTGTTCTGCTGGTTCTGGTAAAGGAAAACTATTATTATTGTTATTACTAATAACAGTATTTTGTAAACACGCTTCGCTGCGAAGCACAGCATTATTATGCTCATCCCTTCTTTTTAAGAATTCATTTTTCATATCAGCAATATGGCTTTTATTACTTGTAGATTGTTTGCCAAGATTACCACCAGCTGCAATCCACACACTAAAGGCGGTTAAACCTGCAATAACACTAGCTCTTTGTAGAGGAGGTAATTGAGTAGTTGTTTGAGTTACAACTTTACCAACAGCAGCAGCTGCGAAACCTGCACCAAGTTGAGGAATAGCATCTTTAACTACTTGACCTCCCCACTCTGCAAAATCTGTTACAGTTTCTTTGTTTACTTTAACAACATATTCCTTACCACCCTTACCAGTTGAACTTACATTCAAAAGATCTTCACTCTTATTCATATCCTCATTATTATCACCATCAGTATTATTACCCGGCTTCGCCGCATCATCACTATCACAGTGTATATCATTTAATATATTAATATATTAATATATATAAAATTAAAAATCCAATAACACTTAAAATACTTCCAACAACAAATTTATTTCTAAACATTTTGTATAAAGAACTTATAGTAGAATTAAATTTATTATAATCAAACATTTTATAGGAAATGATAGCAAAAACTAAAATTTGAATTAAATCAACAAAACTAATAGTAGTAAATCTAAATAAACAATAATAAATAATAACAACCAGAGTATAAATAATAAAAGTAAATAAATAATATTTAACATTATCAAAGGAACAATTACTTACAAATTTTTTAAATCTTCTTAAATAACCAAAATCAGAAGTATTATTATCTTTAGATAAATTAGTATCAGTATGTGTTTGTGTATGTGTTTGTGTTTGTGTTTGTGTTTGTGTTTGTGTTTGTGTGCACTTTGTGCCTTGTGTTTTTAATGAGTCTAGTAATTTATTATTCACAGAGTCAACACCTGTAACCACTTTACCCTCATTATTCGTAACATTTGTAGTGCTTAAAGATTTAAATCTTTTTTGGTTATAAATAGACGGTAATTTACTCGCCTTCTCCGTATCATGCTTTAGCGCAAGTAAGGGAAGGAAAGGACAGCAAGGGCGTAGCCAAACAGGTACAATAAAAAAAGTATATAATAAATCTAAATCCAAAATGGGGGTTGAAGGTTAATTATATAATAAAGTTGAAACTGAAAGATGTAAAGTATCTAATATCACATTAGGAAAGATACCTAGTAATACAGTAGGGATTAATAATGCAATTAAGACATTAAATTCTCTTCTTGTAATATCGCTAGTTACTGCAATGTGAGAAGAATGTGAACCATAAGAAATTCTGTTATATATATAAATACTATAACAAGCACTAAATACTATACCCGTTGCACCTAAAGCTGATGCGATAGGATTTCTTTCCCATACACCAATTAGAGCCAGTTGTTCTCCTAAAAAGTTTAAAGATAAAGGAATACCTGTGTTAGCAATAGTGAATACAAAGAATAAGATAGTGAAAACTGGCATTGTTAATGCTAATCCACTATAGTAAGCAATAATTCTAGTATGATATCGTTCGTACAAAACCCCACCTACACAAATGAATAGTGCTGGAGACACGAATCCATGTGCTAATGATAATAAAATTGCCCCTTCAATACCTTGGATTGTATTAGAGAATAAACCTAAAACAACAACAGCCATATGGCATATGGAACTGTACGCAATTAGAGATTTAGTATCTTGTTGTACAATAGTAGCTAATGAAGCATAGATTAAAGTGACGATAGCTATTGTTTGTACCAATGGACTGAAATAGTTAGTAGCATCAGGTAAGAAATTAATTAATACTCTTAATAAACCATAAGTTGAGAACTTTAGGATTGTACCGGCTAATAATATAGAAGCAGCTAAAGGAGCATCACTATGAGCTCGATATAACCACCCTGTAAAAGGCCACAGAGGAGTTTTAACTGCTAATGCTAAAAAGAATCCTAACCATAAGACTTTTTGACTTTCTAAACTTATTTCACTTAAAGAAATTAAAATAAAATCAGTTGAACCTATATTACTATATATTTGTAGTATCGCTAATAGCATAAATAAAGACAAAATATTGATATACGAGACGAGGTCCCATGAATACTAACAACAAAGTAAGGTTACTTTTTTAAGGCAAGGCTGCTTCTTATCTCTGGCTACGCTGCCTAAACAAAAATTATAAATAGTTATAATCTTTAAATTATAACTATTTACTTTATAAAGTTAAAAATGAATATTTAAATATTCATTTTGAATAATTTTTTTAAAGTGCTGCACTTTGTGCCTTGTTGTATTCTTAAAAATATAAATAATATATTTAGAGTATATACGCTACTATTCACACAGTAGTTTGGAATATATCTTAATAATTTAAGGTGTAAAATTTATTTAAATGATCCCAATTAAAAATAGTTCTATTATTATTCATTTCTGATTTAAGCTTTACCACTTTATCAATATTCTCAACATGAGATAATTTAAAACCAGTACGGAATAAATCAAGAATTTCTTTCCAACTATTGAAGTCTAGAAACTTAGAACCAAATAAGGGATATTTATTTAAATAATCTGTTAATATAAAATTACTTTCTAAATTTGAAGTTCTTAATCTGTATTGAGGGTTAGATGTATTTTGTTTAAAAGTTTTAAGTGGAGTTTTTAAATATTCTGAAATCTCTCCGCAGGTAGATAAAATTGAATATTTATCTTGACCTAAAGGATCTTTTTGGCTTTGAACTAATTCAAATTTACATTCGATTTTTGGATATTTACCAGTAAAAGTAGTTCTAACACTAAAATGACCATCAGCTTCTATAAAACCTGATAACCAAGCATCTGCATTTAAAGGTCTAGTGCATAAAGGTAATTTAATTAAATTTAAATCATTATTTTTGTCCGAGAGGGCCAGATTTAACCAATTAATTAATTTATACAAATTATAAATTTTAGGTGTTCTCATATTACCGTTTAACAAATTAACCATGCTAATTATCCCTTTATTATCATTAATAATAAGATAATAAGCATTTACTCCTTTTTGACGAACTATAGAACCAAAACCTAAATTTTTTTGAACTAATAATGCTAAAGGTAAATCCTTTAAATGAAAGGCTATATGAATTGAAGGATAATTTAGTTTACCTTTAAGAGACCTTTCAGTAATAGGCACATGAATACAACCATCCCCTTCGATTAACCCCGTCAAATAACTTTTAAATTTATAATCAATAGTTAAATGATTAAAATGTGTGATTTTATTTGATATTAATACACAATTACAACAAATTATTTCTGGCGTATATTCTCTGAGGATCTCTAATAGAGTATAATCTAATAGATTTCCTGCTGATTGACTTTCTACTATAATAGTTAGAAAGTGTTTCCAGCAAATAGCCAGATTTAAAGCAGGCACTTCATATGTTATACCAGCTAGAGTGTATAAAAAGAATAGTAAAGCTGATCTAATTCTATTTTCACCTGAACCATATACAACTATTATAATAAATAAAATAGGTAGTACACTTTCGAAGAAAATATAAAAAAGGAATAAGTCTAAAACTACGAATACTGCAATTTGTAATGTTTCTAGTAATAAGAAAGATATAACAAAAAATTTTACATTTTTATTTATATTATCAAAATTAGAAATTAAAGCGATGGGTGTAATAAAAGTTGTAAGTAAAACATAATAAAGAGAAATACCATCAACTCCTATATTAAAATGACAAAAACTCAATTTACTAAATTCATATACAAATTGATAGTCACTAGTATTTGAATCAAATTGAACCCATAAAAATATAGAAATGATTAAATTAATAAGAGAAACTGAAAGAGCTATATTTTTAATTTTAGCTTTATTTTCAATTGAATTTTCGGGGATTAAAAGTAATAGGCATGAACCAATTAAAGGTAGTATTAGTAATAATTGTAACATAATTTTTTTGGCCTGAAAGTTATATTTGATCTAATTTAATAAAAATAAACAAGTAGACAAATTCTTTAGTTTATTTATAAATAAAATAATAAACTATTTTGTTATTATTTTTATAAGAAATTTTTAATTAGATTTTGAATGTTTGGATTAAAAAAGAGTTGCTTAAAAATAAGAATAATAAATATAAAAAATACAAAAACATAAATAAATACTACATAATTAACTTTAGTAAGGTTTTAGAATAACCTTGTAAACTTATATTTATCTGCTTCTGCTTCTTTGCTTCGCTAAGCCTCTGGCTACGCTAAACAAAAATTATAAATAGTTATAATCTTTAAATTATAACTATTTACTTTATAAAGTTAAAAATGAATATTTAAATATTCATTTTGAATAATTTTTTTAAAGCACCATAAGGTTTAATGTCCGTAAGTAAGCTAAGCACTTTAAAAATTTTATTTATAAATCAAGGCTTCGCATTTTATTAGGGGCCAAAGGATGGGGTAAGTGAGCGGAAGGTAGCAAATTAATTCTGGTAAATTTTTATTTATATTTATTATTATTAATTTTTTTACTCTAAGCCGAAAAAAGGAATTGAACCTATGTTTTACCGTCATGAGTGGTATGTTTTAACCATTTAAACTATTTCAGCAATTTAAAAAAAAGAAATATTACTTGCTACACTCCACGCTAAAAAAAATTTATAAATAGTTATAATTTAAAGATTATAACTATTTACTTTATAAAGTTAAAATGAATATATTCATTTTTAATAAATTTTTTAAAGCACTGCAGAAACGTCCACTATTTGCTAATAAATTATGCACTGCTGCTGTGCTTCTTTGCTTCGCTAATCTACGAACCCACAGCCTGATCCCTGTAGAAGCAGCAAGCGTCTAACTACAATGTAAGTATTGATAATGCTTCCCTACTTTTAGCAACCTATAATTGTTCATATTAACCTTTAGTAGTTTGTAGGGAGGTCAATTAGTATAATATTACCAACACTCCGTACTCTCAACTCACTCTCTGCACTTTGTGCATGTTTTGCTTGCCTTCACTTACTGCCCTTTGGCCCTTGATGCTAAAGTCAAGCATCCTTTGGCTCTGCGAAGCCTTGCTTAGCGAAGCACGACTAGCGGTTCAAGGCTAGCCTTGTGCTTCGCTGCACTTTGTTGGATGCTAAAGCAAGGCTGCTTCGCTGCTTCTTATCTACGAACCCACCAAAGGCAGAAAGAAGCATTTCTTGCTTCGCTAAGAGAGCGCAGTTAACGATTAAGGAGGCTGGTAGCGCTGGATTAGGAAAAATAACAAATTTTTTAAGCGCTTTACCTACTATAGATACAAACAGCATCAGTCCATTTGTTATTAGAATAAAATTATGAAACTATAAAAATCTTACTACACAAGGCCCAAAGCTTCGCTGCTTCGCTGCTTCGCTTAGCCCTAGCGGACGCTGCTTCGCTGCTTCGCTTAGCCCTAGCGGACGCTGCTTCGCTGCTTCGCTGCKWMGCAGGCAGGGAGATACACACTTTTATTTTTTGAGGTCCCTTTTATTTTTATTATTAATTTATTCACTGCTTCGCTAGCCTTTGGCGCCTGCTTTGCCGTACGGCAGCGCTACACTAACACTCTCCTTCTGCTTTAGCGCTGCACTTTGTGCGAAGCAGCAAAGCCTTGCTGCTTCCGCTAAGCATCAGGCCTAGCAGCGCAGGCTTTAAAAAATTTATTAAAAATGAATATATTCATTTTAACTTTATAAAGTAAATAGTTATAATCTTTAAATTATAACTATTTATAAAATTTTTTTAGCGTGTGTAATAATTTCAACTAAAGATTTATCAATCACTACTTTTTTTAAAGTTTTTTAGCATGGGGGTTAAATTTTTAATTTTTGTTGGTCGTGTCTTTATTTTGCTGAAGTTGTCATAGATATAGCACCAGATCCAATTTCTAATACGAAACCAATTGTTAGTACAAAAAAGAAAATAATTGCTACACTAAACCCAAAAGTACCTATTTGGTAAAGAGAAACTGCAACTGGTAGTATAAGTAAAATTTCTAAATCGAAAACTAAGAATAGAATAGCTACTAAATAGAATCCGATTTGGAAGGTAGATCTTGTCTGACCAGGTAGGGCGTTATAGCCGCACTCATAACCAGATACTTTAGCTTCATAAGGCACGTGTGGAGCTAATAAAAGGTTTAAAGCAAGTAAGATCACAGATAAAATAGGTACAAAAATAAAAAGCATTAAAATATTATTCATTAATAATAAAATAGAGATAATGAAAGTAATTGTGTACTATTTAACAATATAGAAGGTTTTAAAACAAATATTAATATAGATAAAGTTAAAGTTGAAATTAAAAAACTATGGAAATTAGTGATCATAGATTCATAATTAGTGCTATTAGAATTATTAGGATTAGTTTGAATTAATTCTTTTGATTCTAGTGCTTCATCTCTCTTAGGCACAGCTGCCACCGCTTGCGCTAAGCATCCTTCTCCGTTAGTCCGTAAGGGCTGGAAGGACAGCGCTGCACTAGCTGCAGGCGCGGGTGTTGAGTGTAAAACTCTTATTATTTTTAAATAATAAGAAGCACTAATTACACTGACTATTATACCTACTATAGCCATAAAATAATATCCACTTTGTATTGCGGAATATAAAACAAATTGTTTAGCGAAAAATCCCATTAAAGGAGGAATCAAAAAGCTATAAAAAATTCTAAAAAAACCTAGCTATTCCAAAAATTTTTATTAATATGCTCCCAGTGTGAACTTGTTGAATAAAAATCCATACTTGCTTTCTGATCGGTTAAAAATTTTAAACCTTCAGTTGTTCGATAGGATTTACTCATAGATAATCGTAGTAACTCGATTTGAACTGGAACATTTATATATTTATAGGAAAATAGAGGATACTGAATAAGGTAACTTAGTACAGTATAATTTGCTAGATAACTACCTGATCTCACTTCAAAACCTTCTGTAGAAGGTCTTTTTCCAAATTTGCTATCTCTATTTATAAATCTAAGAGGAACAGATAAGAATTTAGAAATTTTATTCATAATGTGTAGGTAAGATCTACCTACACAACTGTCTGCTTCGCCACCTATGATAAAATTTCCTTTGACTAATTCTTAAATAATATTGTAAAGTAATAGGTAATCCATTCTTATTAATTGCCCAATTTAAGTAAAACCCTCCGTCTGCATCTAACATTCCTGATAACCAACTATTAGACTGTAAAGGGCTTTCATCTAAACCTATAAGAGGTATTTTAGTATTATAACGATTATTATACCAATTGATTAATCTATGGAGAGCTTCAATTTTTGGTGTTCTCATATACCCATTAATCAATGTTATTAATAATAAAACGTCCTCTTTGTTTTTAATACAAAGAATACATGCTTGGCCACGTACTCTAATAAAACCTCCTATTATTAATCTAATATATTCAGCTAAAGGGTAATCTTTGATATGAAAGCATATCTCAAAACTACCTCGATTTAGTGCACCACTAGGAGATTTAGGTTTATTAGGTACTATTATAGACCCATCTCCTTCGATTAAACCTGCTAAATAAGGCCCCAGTTGGTTAGTTTTACTTAAAGTAACTAGAGATAAAGTTGAGAAATTAATAATTTCTAGTCCAGGCTCCATACCCACTTCAAAAATATATTGAGAACAAGGAATTTGAAAATTTTGAGTCTAAAGTATAAATTTATTAAATATATATAGCTTATTGGACTATATCAAAAGTGAAAGTTTTAATTCACCCTCTCACGTATAGCCTCTGAGGTTATTAATTTATTGAATTATTCAATATGTGTTTACCTGCTGATTATCCATTGTAATATACTTGAAATTTTGACCTTACAGGTATTCAAGCTTTTAAGAACTTTCAGCATAAAGTGAGAGTATTAATCATCATAAATGATTAACAGCTGGCACTCTTTTTTTACCAGCCATAGAGAATAGACAAACAGTTAAACTAAAACTTAATAAAGGATTAGAAAAAAATTGACCTTTAAGTTCAGATATATATTTGATGTCTTTTTCTGAACCTTTCTTACCTAATGGTGAATAATTTAATTTATTGTTTTGAATAGAACTTTTTAAGATATAACCTAAAGCTAAAATAATTAAAAAAGTATTTAAATTTGTTATTGTATATTGAATTATATAAAATATTAAGGAATCTATAGATTTTTCACTATTAATAGCTAGAGCTAATAAAATAAAACCTATGTGAGATATTGTACTATAGGCGAATAATCTTTTTATTCTAGATTGAGCTAAACCTACTACAGTACCTATTATCAATGATAATAATGAACTTATTAATAATAAATTTTTCAATACGTAAACTGTATTTTCGGCTATTATTTGACCTCCGTTTGAGATCATGTGTGTTTGTATTGAACTGACACCTCCGAATAAATCAATAACTTCAGTTATTGAGACATTATTACCAATAATACCTATTTGACCGACAGGCGAGTGTAATTCTAATAAAAAGATTATTATAGATATTTTTGGCATTATTGTCAACCAAATTGTGACTATTGTAGGAGTATCATCATAAACATCAATTGCAACCTTTAGTTAAAAAAAGAATGAGTAAACTAAAAAAACTGTAGGGCACCCGATTAAATAACTACTGTAACCCAATTTTATGCTTCATCATAGGTGGAATATGTTCGCTGATTAAATTCTGTAATGCGACAATAGAATATGAAGGAATTATAATTCTATAATTCTTATTACACTTTACTTTATAACATTTAAAATTAAATTTTGTATTTAATACTAAAATTAGTTGTTCTACTTCCAATAATTTGAAAGAGTCAGTACATAAAGTGACATATTTTCCTACTTTGTTCCAACTACCATCATCAGCTATCCAATAGGCTAATGATAAAGGTGTAAACAAATCTATTAAATTACCAGGTACCACTTTTTTACCCTCAATGTAAAATATATTATAGATCTGAGTAAGACAAGGTAGAGTACGTGTTTCAAAAAGTATGTTAGCATATACTTTACCTGTTTTAGGGTGAGGAGGGTTGTATGCTACTCCAGGACCACTTGCAGTATATTCCTTGAATAACTCAAACAAATGGTTAAGATAATCTGTATGAATAAGACCTTGTTTAAATATAAACCGAGCATCTCCTTTGATACCTTTTTTACGACAAGTAAGATCCCCTAAAATTAGTCCAACTAAAATTTCTTTTAAACTATCATTTAGTCTCAAAGCTTCTCTCTCTGCCTTAGTTAAGTACTTTGTAGTAGGCTTAATTAAAGGCACAGATGAGAGTGATGTATATATAATTAAAGCATCGTAGTAACCAAAATTGATATTTGGCAGAATATACGCAATAAAATTTAATAGCATAAATAATAACATATTAAAACCTATTAAAGAATAAACTAAAGCATTATGCTTAGGCATAATCCCGGGAAGTAGTAAATCAGGCGCACCTTTAGTAAAAAAAGGAACTAACTAACTACAAATCTTATTGCTTAAATAAAAAAGGTTGAAATAACTACTGTAACCCGATTTTATGTTTCATCATAGGTGGAATATGTTCAGATATTAAAATTTGTAGTGCGGCTATAGAATATGAAGGTATTATAATTCTATAACCATTTTTATTTTTACATTTATAACAATGTAAATTAAATTTTGTATTTAAAACTTCAATTAAAAGCTCATCTTCCTTTAATGTTAAAGAATCTGTACACAATGTAACATATCTCCCAACACTATTCCATGAACCATCATCAGAGATCCAATAAGCTAAAGAAATAGGTGTAAAATAATCGCCTATGTTGCTTGGAATTACTTTTTTACCTGATAAATAAAATAAATGGTATAGCTCGTTAAAACAAGGTAATGTATATGTAGTAAATGAAACAGCACTATATTGTTGACCTGTCCTAGGTTCAGGTAAGCTTTGTGCTATTTTAGGTTTGCTTGGGCAATAGATACTAAATATTTCATACAAATAGTTAAGATAATCTTGATGAATAAGACCTTGTTTAAACGCGAAACTTGTCTTTTCATACCGGAATCGCCCGTGAAGATCACCAAGTATTAGCCCAACTAAAATTTCCTTTAAATAACTAGTAATTGAAAAAGCAACTTTTTCTTTTTTTTTTAATCTTTTTGGTTTGATTAATGGTAAAGAAGAGAGTAAAAACTGATTTATAGAAGTTTCATAACTACTAAAGATATTTATACCTAATTCAATTGATTGAATATAATTGGCTATAATTAAATAAGCAGTGGTAATAAAATAATAGAGAGTCGACTTATATAAACAATAAGAAGAAAATTTTTTAGATTTGCATCCTTTATTGACTAAAGGTGGACTTTATCTTAATTTATTAAAAAATAAATTTTTTTCGTAAAGCCTCTGAGGTGCGCTTATTTTTTTTTGCTTACCTGCTGATTAACCCTAAAAAATATAAACCTATAAAAATAATAAAGAAGGCTAGACGAAAATCGGCTAGTTTTTTGTTAAATTATTAAGATTTTTACTAATTACACGGCTAATATATTATTATATAAGCTACAATTTAGTACTTAATAATTAAGTTAAAAATATAATATTTTTGGGAACTCCCAGCATATAGAAAAATTTATCTTGCCTAAGATATATGTTAGTATAACTATAGAGCAAGAAGGCCTATTGACCAATTATGTAATGGAGCTGCAGCTATTTTAAATAAGAATCCTACTATAATAATAATCAATCCTAAACTTAATCCTTGTGTAATACTTTGGCTATCTGAAACTGAAACTAAACTATATATTGATTCAAAGTTTGTTAAACCTGTATATGAATATATTAAACCTGCACCTAATAAGATTAAACAAGACGATAATCCACCTAATAAGAAATATTTTAAACCTGCAGATGTTGAGGATTCTGAGTCTCTATATAAAGTAGATAATATATATACTCCAAAAGATTGTAATTCAATACTTAAATACATTGAAATTAAATCTGCTGAAGATACTAATAAGGATGCTCCTAAAGTACTAAATAATACTATTAAAGAATATTCTGCCGCAGGCGAGGCATTATTTATTCTAGTGGTTGTAATTTCTGAATTTGCCTTATTAATAGAAAATTGACCTAATGAATTTACTAATGATGACTTAGAAATTGATGGCCAAGCTATTAAAATAAGAGAACCTATAACAAAAATGAAAGTATCTAATAATTGAGATACTGTAGTGACATGAAATAATCCACTATAGATACCTATACCTGATCCAATTGACTGAATATAAAAAGCATTTAAAGATAATGCCCCGGCATAAATAAAAACTATAGATGCTATTCGAGTGAATAGAATAGAAGAAATATATTTTGAATGTAGGGCCATAGCCACTATTAAAATTAAGATACTAATAAATAGCATTGCTAAWTAAAAKAWTTKTKSGCCGCGAGGCAGCAGCGCTAGGGCTAAGCCTCTTTGCTCAATTCTTTAATTTATATATAAATTATTTATTTAAAACTAATTTGATAACTATACGAGCCCTTCCAGATTCGAACTGGGACAACCCCGATTGACAATCGGGTACTCTACCTATTAAGCTAAGGGCCCAAAAAACTTTTTTGTAATTTTAAATTTTGTGCATTGTAAACTAACTAATACCAGTTTAACTTTAGCTATAATTTTGAATTTTCTAATTAAAATTTTCATTTAGGTTCGAACTGAATTGAACAGTTAATCTGTTTTAATTATAAAACAAGCTAGACCTTTAGCTACAAACCTTATATAAACAAACGTTATAGCTTAATCATGTAAATACGGCTAATCGTTAATTTAGTTTTTTTTTTAGACGGATTGTTTAAATGTTTTCAACATATTCTTATATACACGTCATAGTTAAAATTTGAACTGTTTATTTAAAGTTTAAATTTAAATCATTTAAAGTTCAAGGGGTATAGACAACCCCAAAAGTCATTAACAAAACCCTGAAGAAAGTTCGAGGATTTACACTCAAAATAACCACTATTTCCGGGTCGTGTATGCGGAATTGAAGCGTGTATTTTTATGTGTGTAGTTATTGATGGGACACTATATTAAATAAAGAAAACATTAAGCTATTCGTGCTCGCCCTGTTTATTCTGATTGCACGGAGTTGTATTTACTCTAAACTAAAGAGAAAACCCCTTTTGGCTATGTTTAAGCGACCTGCTTACTCTTAACACGCTCCGTTAGGGCATTTGCTCTAATCCTAGAAACAAAACAAAATTCTTGTTTACAATCCTCCGCCGCCCGTAGGGAGGACCTGCAGTTCGTAAGTGAAGCGAGGGAACAGGCGCCACAATTTACATGGTTAATATTATCGTGTTTAAAAATATTGTCTATTATTGATAAATTTATGTTAAGCGACCCTGAATATACAGCGTATAGCTTGAAGTCTAATAAATCTACTTATTATAATGCCAATGCAATATTTACTGTCCCTTTTACATTTTAGCAAGTCAGCGTCAAACTAAGGTTTCATTTAAAAAAATGAAAAACAACAACATTAAAAAAAAATATGCTTTCCCTGAAAGCGTTACAAGCTGAGTTAGAACAGCTAAAATATTATAACAAGTTAAATTCTCAGTCATCGCAAACTGTAACTACAGAAGCTAAGGGTAAACAAAATGTTGTCACTAGATTCTACACTAGAAGCTCAATGGGTTTACTATGGGTTATTAGTTTAATAATAGGGTATGCTCATAAAATACCTTTCATATCTAAGATAATCACTGCGTTAGCCTTGTGGTATGGTCGTACAACCTGGTGCCAAATGTTAATTAAGATAAGAAAAGCTTTTGTAGTTTTCAATGCCATTATTGGAGTGCTAGCAGTATTTAAAAAACAGGTTTTAGCAATATAATAGTTGGTATTTACGTTATAGGTGTAACCTATGTTGAAATGTTCCTATCCTTCGTAAAAAGGTTGTTTCACTGGTTCTTTGATTTATTCGATCATAAGGTCGTTCCTAAATCACCAACTAGGCCAATATATCATTGGGAATGGTGGAGATGGGGTGAATCAAGAGGTAAAACATGGCAGATTAAAGAGATGCCCCACGATCCTTTCGGTGGTCTTTATGATTTAGTTCATAAACCAAATCAACATATTTATAAAGGACCCTTTGGATTTGGTAGTTCATCTACAGTTTCAACTGAGAGTTGGATTCCTTCTTGGCTATGGTATGGTGGAATTGTCTTACTAAGTAAAATACTTATAATGGGTGTTATGATTTTGACAATATCTAACAAAAAGTCTATTTACTAAATTAGTAATGCTAAACTTAATACTTTACAGTACTTACATTCGCATCCTATCTAGAAATGTTCTATTTCTTATAATATTAGAGTAATTTCAATATCTAAAAAGTATATGCTTAATAGGTATTAAATTAACTAATGATAGTATCTAGGGGCTAGTTTCCTGCTTTGATTCCTTCAGCGCTTATCTATCATGTTTGTGGCTACCCAACTATGCTTACTTAAAATTAAATAAGGTTGCAGGTTAAATTATTAATAGTTTTTAAAAAATTTCTTTTTTAAAAACGTATTAATAATTACATAACTACACCTCCTTAAATTAATAATTTCAACAATTGGTACACTAGAGAAACACAGCCTATTGATCCTTTCGTACTAGAAGGTCTCCCCCTTTTTACTATTTGTCCCTCCAGAAGATAGGGACCATACTGACTCACGTCGTATTAACAATTTTGTTATTGTAATGACTCCTTATTCATTACATCAGTAACTCACGTTACTGTTCAGACTATGTCATCATTCATTAAAGAATGTCGGATGTTCTTGTCAGGTTTTGTTAGTGAAACTTACCTATTAGTCGTTGAACCGTCGTGACCTTTAATAATCTAAGATTAGAATTATTTCACTATTTCACGAATGGCTGCAAATTAACTGTTATTTAATGACAGTTTTTTTCGCAATTTATCCGATTTTATTCATCTTATTAAATTAATTTTAATCAGATGGGGCTTATTAGTAATATAAAATATTAAATAAATTATTAGGGGGTAATTATAATCCTAATCTGTATAACATAGAAGAGTGAAAGTGTGGGCTAACTGTTTTTCTTAATAATTCTAAATTATTAGCACCGATAGTTAGAATCCATTGATCTTTCCTATCATGCAGTACACCAGTATATATATTTAATCTTGTTTTAATAGCTTCTGCTAAATTCTCAACTTCTAATTTTGTAAAACTATTAGTGTATATTCTAACTCTATTTCTCCCTTTATCAAAATTACCATCTCCCTGAATCAAATAAGCTAATACAATAGGATCCATTAAATCAATTATATTTTCTGGCACTATTTTAACGAATTTATTATTGTCAGGATTAAATTTATAAAACATTTCATAATATTGATTAAATACAGGTAGAGTTTTTGTTTTAAGTCTATAATTTGTATAAACTTTATTTACACCTTTAATTTCTATAGGTTTAACTGGATTATTCATAAATTCTTTAAATAAACCAGCCATATGAAATGCAAATTCTTCATACTTTTCACCTAAACTCATTTCAAATCTAACATTAGCAGTTGGAGAAGATCTATATAATCCCCCATCACCTAACATTGTTCCTATTAAAATAGAATTAAGTTCAACAGGTAGTACTAAAATATCTTTAATATTATTATTTAAGTTATTGTTTTTTATTGTTGTATTTTTCATTTTTGATTAAGACTTTACAAATTAACTAGCATGAGCTTAACTAAATACATTGTAGCGAAGCAGCTTCGCTGGTAGTCAGTTAATCGGTGCTAGAAGCTGGTATCGGAATTATATTCTCATATTTAATCGCTTCAACAACAAGAAATCCTTAAATTAAATTGTTTCACACTTAATTATTTAAATTATAATTATTTTGTGACAAAATAATTTTTTTTAATATTTTATATTTTTTTTTTAACCCAACTCGCGTAACCTTTTAATCGGCGAACAGCCGAACCCTTCCCAGCTTTTGCCCCAGGAGGATAGGTTGAGTCGACATCGCATTTTTAGTCTGTTAAACAGAAACTAATACATTTAATCTTTCGATTAAATTTAGATCATATCTTCAACCAATATTATAGAATACAAATAATATAGCCAATGGATGTTAACGTATGATCGTTGAGGTTTTATTTAATGGACATGTGACTAAACCCAACTAAACAATTTACCTGCTTATTGCCTAATCTTTAATTATTTTTAACTAAATAAGTTATATTAGTGAATTAAAGCTATATAAGGGTTTAAGCATACAGTTATATTTCTAATTTAATATTTCTATTAAAAATCCCCGATGTCTGCCCTTTGGTGGCTGTAAATTAAAATTATAAATCAAAAATATCTAACCGCTTGCCTGCACAGCGCTGCTTTAAAAAATTTATTAAAAATGAATATATTCATTTTAACTTTATAAAGTAAATAGTTATAATCTTTAAATTATAACTATTTATAAATTTTGTTTAGCAAAGCAGGGAGTAGATTCGGATTCATTTACAAGATCAGATGTATCTTGACTATTTGAAAATAGTCATTTAACTAATCACTTATTTAATAATATACTTACGTTTTTTATATATATGTTAATATAAATTATATTATAAATTTAAAATATTTGACATTAATAGTTAAAGTACAATAGCTAAATAAGTAGCTATTTTTTGTAATAATAGTAATTTATCTTGATGCTAAAGCAAGCATCCTGCGCACCCGGTCGTTTTAAAGTCAAGGTGCCAAACAGCTGGAACAATGTGTACTCTCCCCAGCTATCAGCCTGTTATCCCTAGCGTAACTTTTATCGATTGATCCCCGTCTATCCCATAATATAGCGAGGGGTCACTATGCCCTACTTACGTATCTGTGCGACTCCTAAGTCTTTCAGTTAGGCATGCTGTAAGCCATTGCACCATTACGACCTTTCCCACTGGTCGATTGACCTCCATTCAAATTTCTAGCTATACCTTTAAAAATTGAAAAAAATAAATAGTCCTACTGGAGTTACCAGGAGGTTGCTCGTTGAAGAAAAGTAATAAAATTACTCATCAATTCGCTTGATTATTTAAGTCTGGATATTAATTCCAAATCTACCTACCCTAAATACCGGCTCTCTGCGAAGCCTTGCTTGATGCTAAAGCTAAGCATCATAAACAGGTAAAAAAGGGTAAATTAAAGGAAGTAATATTATGTAGCCTTCCGGCTTATTAAAATCATTGGATGCATTTTGATACTATTTTAAAAGCGACCGCCCCAGTCAAACTGCCAGTTAGCCACCTATCCCTCTACCTGCAAAGTATAAGGTAAATATTAACCCAACCCTAGTCTCGAGGTATTCCACCTTTCGTCTATCGACATCCCTAATCACTAGTACCAAGGTTGTTCTAGATTAACATGATAACTAACTACAGTAAAGCTGCATAGGGTCTTCCCGTCCACCTGGAGGCAACCCGCATCTTCACGGGTAATTCAATTTCACTGAGCAAGTTGTAGAGACAGTGAGACCATCGTTACCGATAAATATGTATTAAATAAGTTAAATTTAGTACTTAATACTTATTTGTGGACTATTTCTTAACTTATTTTTTAATAAGTTTAATCCATTTAGTCTCTAAGCTATTTAAATTCTAATTTGCTTACTTTAATTGCAAGCATCTGTACAAAGAAAATTTTTTGATTTATATAAAAATAAAAAAGGATCTAATTATTTTCTTAACCTGTGGCTGATGCTTTGCTTCGCAGCCGTACGGCAGCCTAGGCAGCGCTAAAAAAAAATTATAAATAGTTATAATTTAAAGATTATAACTATTTACTTTAGCTAGCAAAGTTAAAAATGAATATTCATTTTGAATAATTTTTTTAAAGCCTAGGCTGCCTAGGCTAAGAAGCAGAAGCAGAGAGAGGGGGTTAAAGATTATTAAAACCACCCAGAGCATTTATTTATTTTAGTGGTCTTTTACCCGGCGAAGCCGCTATTAAAATACTATTTAATTCCTCAATATGGTGAGAGAGTAGTGGCTTATTAGACATACAAATTTCAAGTGCTTTTTTAAATTTAATGAAAGATAATTTTTTAATTGTCTGTAATTCATTAGATTCAAAAAATGGTATTATTTTAGTTGCTAAATCTTGTTTATTATGAACAGCAAAAACTCCACCACCTTTCTCATTAGTAAACACATTACCGCAACCAAAAAATTTAATTAATTCATTTAAAAATTTAATTTCTGATTTTTCTTGGGTAATTAAAAAATTAAAAATAACACCTGTATAATTAGGATTATTTTTAGATTTTGTAATTGTAAATGAGAAATGGCCTTCAGCATCCGTAAAACCAAGTACCCTTTCAGGATTTAACTTGATATCTATGTCTGGTAACTGTTCTTTACCCTCTAGAGTCAACTTACTTGATAATTGTGAAGCTAAAGTATTTATAGCCGCTTGCCCTTGTTCATTTGTATGTTTTTTGTCCTTAACCATTAAACATGACTCAATAAATAATTTAATGTCATGGGCACGTTTTTGTAACATCATAGATTGAGACTGTAGAATAGGGAGTAAGATATTTAAAATATCTGCCTGTGTAGAAATTCTTAATCGGTACACCCAAGTATCAGGTGAGCCTACTTTTCTTCCTACTTCTACTGTACCGCAACCTAAAAATATAGAAATAGCCTTTAATAAATCTACATCTATAACAGGCTGATGTATTTCTAAAATTAAAATAATTTGTTTACCCGTTTTATGCGATTTATTAGGTTTTAGCTGAATAGTTATTGAACCATCACCCTCTGGGTTCGTAGATTAGCGAAGCAAAGAAGCAGAAAAGGCCAAAAATATACTCTAAAGATATATTATACATTTTGTTGTTAACAGTAATTTTTCTCATTATTGTTATTTTTTTTAGATGAAAGTGTCTGACAATCCACGCCTTAATTCCCTCTAGTGAAATTTCATTATAAATTAACATTTTGTGAGTTTGACTAGAGCTCAATTTTTAGTACTCTTTTTACGTGGATCGGAATTTCGAGTATTAATCTAAATATTTCTCAACTCATTAATTTATAACCGACTAAGAAAAAAAAACGAACAAAGAATCTTAGTAGATAGAATTAGGTTCTTTGAAAGTTGTGAACACTTTCGTTGAAACAGAAAATTTTTTGTGGACATAATTAAAATTTATCATTAGCTGTTGGTTAACCACAATTGCTATAAAATTATGACTCCCTTGGTTCCTAAATAAAAATATTAATAAATTTAATTTATAGATGAACGACATAAGAGTATTTATAGCTAGAGTTTTTCCAACATATAGGATTATTTTACAGTAGCATAACGAATTATGTCTACTACTGATACCGGACCACATTTAATGGCCAACTGATTTTGCTACCTTAGGATCCTCATAGTTAAGACCGCTATTCACCAGACGTTCGATTAGTAACAGTCATCCCATCACCTCTCTTGTGTTAATGGCATTGAGCAAATTTCATCCAGAATACTATGATATTAATCATTGCTCTGAATTGTGTTTTTAGTAAACAGTCGGGGCCTCCGATTCTGTGCCACCAGTAAAAGATATATAATTATATTCTACTGGTTCCTCTTATCGTCAAACTTATGCATGGCTAGTCAAATTTATCTTGCAATTAAATAAAGTAATATTACCACTCTCTATGCTTATTCATGTTTAATTTTATTTCTAAAATTCTATGTAAGCCTTCGATAGTTAAATGCTCTTTAGCACCTATCATCATAGCAACCTTCTTAAAATCTGCAAAATCTAAACTTTTTACACCTTGTATAGGGTACTCTTCAAAAAAAGGGATAATTACTTCACTGATTTCAGTAGTTTTTGTAATTGCAAGACTTACAGTGTTATCGGATTTAGATACATACTGTTTTTCCTGGTTAAGCATTCCTTTAACTACAGTACTTGTTTTGTTTAAAGTATTAAAGTAAATAACCAAACCTTTAAGAACTTCAGCATCTCTAATATGAAGATTAATTGAAAATCTTAATGAGACTCTGTGACTTATATTCGTATCTGATTTCTTAATATTTAAGTGAAAAGAACCGTCACCACTAGTAAAACCTGCTACCCAATAAGGATCAGGTATACCATTAAATTTATATTCCGGTCTACCTACACAGGTTACGTTTGGAAAAGCTTCCTTTAAACTATCAGAAAGACCCCAATTAATAGAGCTCTTTAAACCGATTAAACTTAAAAGACCCTGGTCCGTTAAATGTTCTCTCTGCTTAATGATTTCAAAACATTGTTTAAATATTAAAAAATCAGAAGCTTTTTGAGTTACAAGAGGGTATTTATTAAAATGATCTACAATTACTTGTAATTCTTTAATTGATTCAACTACGTATTGTACAGAATTTTGCCCATTTGTTCTTAGTTTTCCTACCATTAAGGTGTTTTTTAGAAGTTCTAATATTGCAGCATCTTTAATATGTAATTTTATTACAAAAAGAAGAGAAGATCTCCATTTTAATTTCGATTTGGCATCGGGTTTTATTGCAAAGGAGAAACATCCTTCAGCATCTGCAAACCCAGTTATAAACCACGGATGTAATTTATTATTTAGACTGGATTTACTTAAAGTAGAGTAATATTGTTTATATAATTGTTTAGAAGGGATTTTGATTTGATAATTTCTTTCGAAACCCATTAGAGTACACCTTAAGTGCAATGGCTTTTTGCACCAACCACCGTCTACTCGTTGCTCTTTTACAGAATGATTAAATTCTGACTTAGATCCGCGATAACCCATTTCATTTTCACTCATCCCCTGACTTATTACCGTACCCAGGTAATTATTCTGGCCACTTATAGCCTTTCGACTATAGCTTGGTACCAGGGGCTTTAGGGTGTCCCCGGAGTTTGATGGTTTTACCCGCTCATGTGTTTTCCCAGAACACAATGCAGGAGAACTTGCCGAGTTCCTTAACAACTTTTAGCTCTACGCCTTAGTATTCTCTACCTACGAACCTGTGTCGGTTTAGGGTACGGTAGTAATAATAACTTTATTTTCCTGGGCCTGTAATCTATTCCTAATAAGTTTTTTACTATATTGGGAATAGATTTTTAAGAGTGGACTTTAGGTTATTTACTCATCAGCCAAAACATTGGTTTTGAGCCTTAGAGGCCGCAATTACATAAGGCGGTTTAACCTTTCCTTACAACCCTTTCGTATTCGGCGAGAAGTATTATAACTTCTTTTTACGTTACTCATGTCAGCATTATCTCTTCAGTTACCTAAAAACAATGAAACACTGTTTTATGATAAGTTTTACTGAATGTTCTACTACCTAGATTCTGAGTAAAAAAATTATTTTTTATTCAGGACCAACACGATATCGGTTGATTATTTAGACCCGTTGAATTTTCGGTGCAACAATCTACTAGCTGTTACGTTGTTACTTTGTACGGTCATTAAAAGATAGCTACTTCCAAGCTCACTTTACAGCTGTGTTCAACTTGCCACTGCCTTATTTTCACTTAATAATCATTGGGGACCTTGATTCGTGTTCTCGGCTGTTTCCGTCTTGACTACTCAACTTAGCATGAGCAGTCTGAATATCTACCATCAATTTATGTAATTCCGAGATTCTCTTCCATCGGTAGGATTTCTTTGTCCCCGCAACCTAAAAATTGATTATACCTTACTTTTTTTTTTAAAGATTAGCATAATTTATTTGGAATTCAGTGCTGTACCTCCATAAATTTTGTATAGATGTCATACTTACATATGTTTCGTAGAAAACCAGCTATCACTAGGTCAGATTGGCATTTCCAATGTGTTAGCTATATCTTACAATATAGTTCAGACTATACATTCAACTCTACTTAGACTTTAGGTTAATTTTTTATAAATTTTGCTAAATACTCATCTTTGGTTATTCTTCTATTAATACCTGATTTATTCATGTCCCAAGCTAAATCTACTATAGTTTTTAGATCTACATCGTTTTTGTATCCTTTAGTTTTAATAAGTTTACATACTTCAATAAAAATTTCATACTGTTTTTGTTTAACAGTATTAAATTTTATCTCTTTAAAAATGGGTTCTATGTTATTCAATATTTCATCAACAGTTTGAACTTGAAATCTAGCTGCATTTGATTTTAATTTATAAACAGAACCACATTTAAAAAATTGTTGTAATTCATTTAAAACTGACAGGTCAGATAATTCGTGGATAACTGTAAAATTTACACCTATTCTTCTCCTATCTGTTCTGAAAGACACATTAAAACTACCGTCACCGTCTACCTCTCCTCTAATAAATTCTAAATTTATAGATCCAGGTAAATGAACTTCAGGTAATTTTATTTCAGGTATTAAAGGCAGTTTACCGAATTTTTGTGTTAACGGATTTAAAATAACTTCTTTAGATTCAATTGTTCTTAAGGTTGTCCCTGGATTCATGAAATAAGCTAAATCTAAAATTTGAAGTGTCCCTTTAAGCGTTAAGTGTTCTTTAGCTTTCATCATTAAAGAGACTTCTTTAAAAATTTGATAAGATATTAATTTACTTCCATGTAAAGGATGCTTATCAAACAAAGGAATTAAAACTGAAACTATTTCATCAATAGAAGTTACAACTAAAGTTACATTATTTCTATTTTTTTGTAATCTACCTATACCTAAATGATTATGTAAAGCTTCAAACATTTCTAATTCAGTATTAGATTGAGTTATATTAAATAATGGTCTAGGTCTTATAGACAAACCATTTCCACTTTGTTTTTCAAAACTAACAACAAAGCTTCCATCAGATTGAGTGAATCCTGCAATCCAATCTCCTGTAAAGTTATATTTTTTGTTCATTTTTTGTAGTTTAAAACTAATGTTAGCAAACTAAAAATATAAAGGCACAGGTTTAGGTGCTCAGGATTAATTGGTGCTGGAGGTGGTATCGATATTGTTTAAGAAAATACAAAATTTATAATTAAATTAACCATGGTCAATTGAAACTGTAGAGTGCTAGCGTGTTGCCTTTAATTTGTTTAAATTAAAAGCCTTAATTTTTCAATTAAAGTCGTTACGGGGTTAATATCAAGCTATTCAATAATAAGTAATTTAGTTAAACTACTAAATAAAATTGAATACTATACTAAGTAGTATTGTTTCTAGAATGATACAACTTCCCACGGTATTGCCTTTTATTTGTAATATGCCTAAATAAAAGGTTCCACCGTTATGAGCTAGTTTTATTTTGAAAATCACTTTTCAAAGCGGCAAAATATAGTACTACCGCTTCCCAAAACTCTTCGGAGAATCATGCAACATTCACCCGTTCGATCCATTATAATCTGGTCTTGGGAAGATCACCTAGCTTCCATGGAGATCAAAATTTATCATGCAATTTAATTTATTTTATTTTTTTCTACCTGTGTTCATTCCTGATTTTATTGTCCTAATTAAATTTAGTCCTTCTTGTGTAAGATGTGCCTTACTACTCATTAGTCTTGCAACTTTACACCAATCTAAATAATCATTTTTTTTAACACCTTCTAAAGGATATGATTCAAAGAAAGGTATAATTTTGTCAGTTACGGTTGCAAATTTATTTATTACTAATGTTACCGCAGGATGTTTTGTATGTTTTTCTGCTGAACCTGATCCAAAATATTTAATTAATAACTCAATTAACCTTTCATGTTGAGGGATTCTAAATCTTAATTGTACAGCAAATCCTACATTAGTTTTAGAACTATAAATTTTAATATCGAATGTTCCCTCACCGTCTACAAAACCAGTCACCCAATAAGGTTCAGGAATTGTTTCAGTTTGGATTAGAGGTCTTTCAACTGGTTTGAAATCTTTAAATTCAGATCTCAATAATTCAGATAAACCTAAATTCATAGCTGCTTTAATATTGATTATTTGATGAATCCCTTCTATAGTTAGATGGACATTATTATTCATTAATTCAACTATTTTTTTAAATAGTATAAAATCCGCACCTTTTTGAGTTAACAAAGGATATTTTATAAAATGTGGTATTATAGTTTGTAATAAATTTTTAACGTCGTAAACTGAATAAAAAGCCATGTTTCCGCTTTTATTTACAATACCAATTCCACCAAAGAATTTTTGAATTTTTAATAATAAGGCTAAATCTCTTACATGAAGACCAATTTGAAATCTAGGTTGAATTCTCCAGCCTAATGTTCGTTTTTTACTTTTGTCAAATACAACAGTAAATGAGCCTTCGGCGTCTACAAAACCTGTGATCCAAAAAGGATTTAATTGAACATTCTGAACAGAATGTACGGTAGAAAAATATTTTTTAAATTGGTTAGAAGGGTTATTGATTTGATAGTTTCTTTCGAAACCCATTAGAATACACCTTAACTTTGGAGAAATTCCAAAGCAACTACCGTCTACTCGTTGCTCTTTTACAGAAATCTGATTTGGACTTTGGGTATAGATTTCTGATTTAGATCCGCGATAGCCCATTTCACTTTCGTTCATCAAATAGCTTATTACCATACCCAGGTAATTATTCTGGCCACTCATAGCCTTTCGACTATGGCTTGGTACTATATGCTTTAGGGTGTCCCCGGAGTTTGATAGTTTGACCCAATTAAGTGCTTTCCCAAAGCACCAGTCGGGTCTAATAGAAGTAACTTATCCAACACTAATATCTAGTAAACAATGAACCTATAAAGAGTTTATATTAGATAAACTCAACTATAAGGCATTATCCTTTTTTATATTAAAATAATATCAAAATACATATATAATATAAAATTATCTTATATTATTATAGCTAGTTAGTCCAGTCGCTTTCGCTAGGGCTTTTAACCGCGCTACTCCTATTAACTTGCTGACCCATTATGCAAAAGGTACGCCGTCATTTATTTATTAATAAATTTCGACTGCTTATAGAGTTACTAATTCAAGGCTATTTCACTATGTCTATAACATGCTATTTCAACTTTTCCTTTACAGTACTTTTCACTATCGCTAAATTTATATTACTTAGCCTTAGAGGATGGTTCCCCTATATTCCGACAAGTTATCTCTCATCGTACTTTATAAACTTTATTTTTTGTGACCAACATTAATCAGACTACACCATTCAAAAATATTTTGTTTGATAAATAAAGATTATTATTTTTAACCGAGCGAAGCAGAGTTAAAAATAAAATATATGGTTTAAAATAAAGAAATAATTTGATAAATCTACAGGACTTTTAACCTCCTTTGGTTACTTCAATTTATGAAATTATTTAGGCTAATCCGATTTCACTCACCATTACTTTCGGAGTCTCGGTTGATTTCCTTTCCTTTCCTTACTGAAATGATTTACTTCAGGAAGTAATAATAATAAAGGTTTCCCTTAGGATCGCCACAATTTTTGTGAATTAAATTTGAATCTTACGACTAAAATTTAATTTTTGTGGCCTTTGGTTACTAACCTCCTTTTTTTATAAATTTGCTAGTTATCCTTAATAACCCCTTTAAAATACTTTGTGATGTTAAAACTATATTGTCATCGATACTTTTATATGTAATTAAAAAATTTTTTTAAATTAAAGTTTAATTTTGCTGTAATAACAAAAAATTTTGTTTATTCGGTGCAGGCGTATCCGTAGGGCAAAAATTTTATCTGTCTAATTTGTGTGTTAAATTACTTATATAAAAATAAGTACGAAGTTATAGATCAAATTTGATTATGATTATCAAGGGTTGCTAAAGCGGAAAGACCTGTGAACAACCAAGCGTTAAAATTTGCTATTTAAAAATACATTTTTTTTTACAAGCCGTCTCTAAATTTTTTATATCTGTAATAACAAAATAAGGCTTGCGCTAGCTGCGAGCGCAGGACTTAGGAAAAGGAGGGAGCGGTGCCTCGGTAATAAAATAAACATTTTTATAAGGGCTTTTTATTTCCTTAGCTCTGAGTTGCATATATCCTTTAAGAGTCCACTAACTTCATGCCTTCCTTGCAGGCGCGCCTTCGGGCCTTCGGTGGCGCTTTAAAAAAATTATTAAAAATGAATATATTCATTTTTAACTTTGCTTCGCAGCAAAGCTAAAGTAAATAGTTATAATTTAAAGATTATAACTATTTATAATTTTTGTTTAGGCTGGATCCGTTGGTTTAAAAAATTGTGAATATAAATATTTAGCGGGCGGAGCAGGCTTTAAAAAATTTATTAAAAATGAATATATTCATTTTAACTTTATAAAGTAAATAGTTATAATTTAAAGATTATAACTATTTATAAATTTTGTTTAGCGAAGCACCGAAGCACGAAGCAAAGAAAACAGAGGCGGCTCCGCCGGTAGAAGAAAAACATGTTATTTAAACAAATTAGTTAGTAGTAGTAGTAGCGAAGCACCGAAGCACCGAAGCAAAGAAAACAGAGGCGGCTTCGCCGGATGAAGAAACAAAAGCTTAAACAAGCTACAAAGTGCTGATAAATTATAAACTTATATGTACGCCGTACGGCCTTGTTCTACGACTGAAATTCCTTGGTTAAATAAAATGGGCTTTAAAAGAAGCGTAGCGTAGCGTAGCTACGTCTCCCAATAAAGAAAAAGTCGAATATGATAGAAAACGCTACGTGATTTGATTTAATAATAGCGAATAGGTCCGGGGTACAATTGGCTAATATTGTTTGGACTGCTCTGCTTTGCCCTTTGGGCCTTGCTTCGCTAATCTACGAACCCACAACATTTAATCTACTGCTTAATTTTGCTTGCTCTGGGTTCGTAGATAAGAAGCACAGCAATTTCTGTTGGTTTTGTTAAGCCTTTACCTATCAATCCTCTTAGTCCTTTCAATACTCGTAATGTTGGAATAACTCCTACATTTCTGATCGAAAGCATAGAGTTGTGATATAAATTTGTAATTAAAGTTACAGTACTTGTTGGTAATCCAAATTTATTAACTAATTTGGCTATTATTTTTGTAGCGGGCGGCGCAGCCCCTGCAGCAGAGCAGCCGAAGCCGCGCCTTCGCCAGAGGTGCTTTAAAAAAATGATTAAAAATGAATATTCATTTTTAACTTTATAAAGTTAATAGTTATAATCTTTAAATTATAACTATTAATAATTTTTTTTTAGCACCGGAAAAATATTGAACGGGAGAAAATAATATTAATTTACTTATTAACACGTTAAAATAAACAAGGCAGAAGGCAGAAGGCAGAAGGCAGGGTGTTTTTTGTATGTTTTGATTCCTAGATAGTTTGACATTAATATTAAAATAATTACTACATAAACCCTATTGAGTTTTAACGTAATAATATTCTTTGCTTTATCAGCAAATATTAATCCAAAACTAGTTTCCCTTAATTTGCCGTCAAGGGTTACTAGAGATAAACTGAAATCAGTTTAAGTAGGATACGAAAATCAGTGCCTAATTATTTAATTAGACCGCTGTCACTTTTATGTTTATACTTTTTTTGTAGATTACTTAGGCTCAGCTAAGGTGCTGTGCTTCTTTGCTTCGCTAATCTACGAACCCAGCACTAGTAAGTAACACTATTTTAAGCTTTATAATTTGTAAACCGTTACCACCTATTAAACATACTCATTTTAACTTTATTTTTTTAAATTTAGTTTTTTATAATATTTTATATTACTTATTTTACTTTATTTTTAATTTATATTGTATTATTTTAAAGGTAGCGCTTGCACTTCGGTTCGTATATAAGCCTACGCGCTACGCTTCGTAGATCAGGCTAGCGCTACCGCGCTACGCTTACTTTACTTGTTAACATTATTTTTATACTTATTTTACTTTATTTTTCTTTAATTTTCCCGGTGCTAAAAAAAAAATTATTAATAGTTATAATTTAAAGATTATAACTATTAACTTTATAAAGTTAAAAATGAATATTCATTTTTAATCATTTTTTTAAAGCACCTCTGGCGAAGGCGCGGCTTCGGCTGCTCTGCTGCAGGGGCTGCGCCGCCCGCTATAATCTTATTTTATTTATTTTAAAAAAGGGTAGCGCGTAGCACTACGCTTCGTAGATCAGGCTACACGCTACGCGCTACGCTTACATTACTGTTAACATTATTATTTTAGTTTTATTTATTATTTTATTTTTATCCTATTAATAAATATTAAAATAGAAAAGATTTAAGATAAAATCAAGTTTTGGAGAAAAGCATATTTATTTTTTTATTTTTATAATTTATTTTAATATGTAAAAACTTAGTTTAGACACTATAATATTTGAGTATGGGAAGAAAAGGAATCGAACCTTCAAGGAATTAACCAGTATTTAGCAGATACTTTAACTTACCAATGTAAACCTCCCCTTATATTTGAAATTATTTTTGTTTAGGCTTATAATAAAAAATAAATTAACCAAGGAGTGTGGTTCTGCTTCTGCTTCTTGCTTAGCGAAGCACAGCTTCAGCCACGTAGGGGGAATTTAAAATTTGTTATTATTTTTTTTTTTACCCTAAATTATGAGTATAATAATAAGAATGCAATCATTAATGAGAATAATCCTGTAGCTTCGGCTAAAGCGAAACCTAAGATTGCATAACTGAATAATTGTGATTTAATTTGAGGGTTTCTTGCTGTTGAAGCAATTAATGATGAGAAGATAATTCCGATACCAGCTCCAGCACCGATTAATCCTGAGCAAGCTAAACCTGCACCTATATATTTAGCAGCACCTAACATAGTTTGTAATAATATAAACTTTGATAGTGTCTAACATAGATAATAATTTAAATTAACTACTCTTTTAAATTTAATTTAAATTTAAATTTAATTTAAATTAAATTAAATTTAAATTTAAATTAAATTTAAAACATAAGTGCATAAATATTAAAAAGGAGTAAAAATTTATTATAAACCTAATTTATATAAAATAGTTGGAATTATGTATGGGCTTACTATTTGATGTCATTTTTGCTTAGATTCCGCACTTCTTTAAATTCTATAATGATTAGGTGCAGCTTTATGTAATGTACAAATTAAATCGTACCGTATTATAAGTACATTCATAAGCCGAACTACATATTGCATACGTAAAACAAGCTGCGCTGTTTACGTATGCAATATGTGCCTCCGTAGGCAGCTAGGGCTAAGCGAAGCCGGGACTGACACTACACAAGGCTGCTTCTTGGTAAGCCACCAAAGGGCAGTAAGTGTTAGTGCAGTGCTGCCGTGCCGTACGGTACGGCAGCGCAGCGTAGCTGGATGCTTAGCTTTAGCATCAAGGCAAGCGACAGCAAGAGGATTATTTAAAAATTAAAATTTGTTATTTAAATGAGCAGTAAAGGAATCGAACCTTTTACGGCTGTAAACCAATTCTTTTACAGAGAACCACCATTACCAATCGGATCACCTGCCCTTTATAAAAAATATAATATTCTTAGTTTTAAATTTTAATTCTTATTAAGTACCTTAAAATATTTTAAAATGATAAAAAAATTTGCGGGCTAATAAAAATTTTAATATATTCAAATTTTTATTTAGCCTTTAAAAAATTTATTAAAAATGAATATATTCATTTTAACTTTATAAAGTAAATAGTTATAATCTTTAAATTATAACTATTTATAAAAATTTTTTTAGCCCCGGTTAGTTCTTAATAGCCAGGCTAGCGAAGCAGAAGCAGCGCTGCGGAGCGTTAAAAATTTTATTAAAGAGAACTACAAAATTTAACCGCTGACAATATGCTTGCCGTACGGAGACTGCGGTCAGGGTACAAAACTAAAATTTGTAATATTTGAGTTATTACTTATACCTCTTTTAATTAAAAATTAATTTAATTTTGTTACGCAGCTAGGCTAAATAAAAATTTGAATATAAATATTTAAATATTTATTTAGCAGTAAAGCCTTTTGGTTTTTGTTGGCTAAATTAGCTTTAACAACCTGAGAACTGGGAATCTAAATATTTATTTACCTCGATAATACGTAGTTTGCTAAAGGCAAGGCCACAAATTTTTATTTCAGCAAAACAAACATTTAAAAGTTTTTTAATAGGATGTAACACTAATAATATTAAAATCTAGAAACACCTGGAATTGAACCAGGACCTTCTCCTTAAAAGGGGGACACTCAACCAATCGAGTTCTGTCTCTTAGATATTTTAATAAAATCTTAGTATACTTATGATTTTTATATTTTAACTTACTTAATGGTGATTAATAAAACAAGTGTTAAAATCAAATTATAATTTATAATTATTTTCATACTTTTTTTGTTAGATTCTAATACCTAGTAAAACTTATTTATTAATTTATTAGAAATCTATCACCTTGCTAATAAATCACCGTTCGGTCCGGGTAGCCTAACTACAAAGCAAAGAGAGAGCTAAAGACAAGACGCGTTGCTACCACCGCTTTAAAAAAATTATTCAAAATGAATATATTCATTTTTAACTTTGCTAGCTAAAGTAAATAGTTATAATTTAAAGATTATAACTATTTATAATTTTTTTTTAGGCTGACGCAAAGATGACGAGGCTGATAAAATTTTATCTATAGAAACAAAGTTTTTTTATAAGGCAAATAAGTAATATATAGTATAAAAAATTTAAATGTTATATTAAATAATACAGCTTTATTAAAAATTTAGTTATCTTGCTTTAGCATCCCTAGAGCACTTATATTTGATTTACTAATGGGAGTAATAATTTATATAAAATTCTAAATTAGCATCGCGCAATGCACTGCACTAAACTGCACACCCTTTGCTTGGCTGCGAAGCAGAAGCAGTGTAGTGCCTAGCGCAGGGTGCAGCAGGAGCAACTCTATAAAAAAATTTTATTATTAATCAAATTTTATTAAACGGAAGCAGCCTTAAAAAATGAATATAACCCATTTTATTTTTAATTCTTACTGAGTTGACCAGAGTCGAACTGATATTATTCACTACCAAAAAATGACGTTTTTCCAAATTAAACTACAACTCAAAATATTAACTACTAAACTAATTTGTATTATGTGTTTTAATATTAATATAAAATTTAATACCAAAGCTTAAGGCAACCCCCGCTTGCGGTGTAAATATTATAAAAATATCTATTTTAAAACGCTAGCGCAGCCCTGTCTACCAAGCAGCCTTTACAAAAATGAATATATTCATTTTTTTTTTTACACGCGAAGCAGCCAGGCTTTAAAAAAATTTATTAAAAATGAATATATTCATTTTAACTTTATAAAGTAAATAGTTATAATCTTTAAATTATAACTATTTATAAATTTTGTTTAGCGAAGAGAGGAGAAGGCAAGGCGAGCGAATCAAAATTTTAATGAAATACAAATTTTTATAAGGAAAAAATATATGCACTACCTCAAATAAAAAAAGAAAACACCGTAAGGCAGGTAGTAAAAACCGTGCAAAGCAAATACTATTAAGGAGCAAATATTTTTAACAATTAATATTAAGGAGACTGTTACACCTTAATAGGATTGATGGTTGCTCATATGTACTTAAAACAGTAAACACATATGCTATTAAAGATTGAAGGTTTTATACTAATTATTTAAGGAAACCTTAATCTTTTTGTGTCTTATTTTAGATAACTAAGCTAAAAAACTATAAGGGTGAAGTTATACTCCATATTTAATATGTCTATAATCTTGTATTGTTAATAACGGTTTTATTGTTGTATTAATAAGAGTGACTAGCCTAGCGGAAAAAAAAAATTAAAATTTTTTTATAAGGAACAGGGTTTAATTTTATATATTAGGTTAATGATTGTATTAGAATACAATACACCTTAAGTATTAATAAAATTTTAAGTACCAATTTATATTTTTGCGTACCTATTACACATCAACCGCTCCGAAGGCGCGAAGCAGCTGTATGTTACGGAAGGTAGGCAAATCCGTAACAAAAAACGTGACAGTGCTTTAAAAAATTTATTAAAAATGAATATATTCATTTTAACTTTATAAAGTAAATAGTTATAATCTTTAAATTATAACTATTTAAATTTTTTTTAGCGTGGCTAGCTGCCCTCCTTCCCTGAGTGTGCGCTCTTAGCACTTACACTTACACAGAGTCTAAGTGCAGCAGCAGGACAGTGCTGCAAAGCAGCCTAGCGGAGAGCAAAGCAGACTAACGGACCGCTAGGGCTAAGCGAAGCATAAGCAAGCAGTGAGAGATTGAGACGTTAACTGTGTTCAGTGAGAGTATAGTCAAATTTATAATTACGAATAATCAGACTTGAACTGATGATATCTATTTGGAAGACAGATGTTATACCGCTTAACTATACTCGTTATAATTTTTGTGTACTCTTACTCTTCTTTTAAAAAATACCCCTAATCTGGGAAATGTTATTTTTAATTTTTAAAGTTGAGTTTCTTCTCTCCTCTTTCTGCCCTTTGGTGCCGTACGGCAGCAGCGAAGCAGCTGCCTTTCTTCCCTTAGTCTGCGCTAGCGCAGGTTCCGTAGGCTCGGCTGGCAAGCGAAGCAGTGCGCTGCTTTAAAAAATTTATTAAAAATGAATATTTAAATATTCATTTTAACTTTATAAAGTAAATAGTTATAATCTTTAAATTATAACTATTTATAAAATTTTTTTTAGCGGAGGCAGGCAGCCCTGCCGTACGGCAAGGCAGAGAAGCGAGAGCCTAACTTATCTCTGAAACCTTGAAGCTCAGGGGTCGCATATTAGCGATTTAAGTTAAAGTCAAGGTTGCTTGCTTACAATTCATTCGCTAACAACTACAATCACATATCATCGAGATAATAGGGGGTTAAATTTTGTAACCCTCCCCGTCTCCTACCCACTACATCAGCGTGATATAAGGTTGGAGCGTATAAAAATGAGTCACTTGTTAAGATTGAACAGGTAACATATTAAAGGCATGGAATGGAATAGGACTAGATAAAGCCCATTCTAATGTATTAGCAGTTTGTGCTTCATTATTAAATTGAACTGTAGAAGTAAAGTAAGAAGGGATAGCCCAAGGGTTATTATTCACTTCTTTACCATTTACAAAAATATCATATATGATATAAGCAAATAGACCTGTAGCTACTACAGAAACTAATGAACCAAAACTTGACACTGCATTCCATCCTACAAAAGCATCTGGGTAATCAGGGATTCTTCTAGGCATCAATTTGTTAACCTTAGATTTAATCTAAGCTCTTAACCTTACGATTAAGTTCAGACTATGTCATTCAGTTTTACATAATTTATTACGACATACTGATCGGGTGCTACTGCTAAATAGCAGTACAAGATTATTGTTGGTACTACTCACCTGTTAGTCGTTGAACGTTATTTACTCTGACAACTTAATCGAGTTCGTCAATATACCGAGTAAATATTTCGCTGCAAATTTACCTTAGAAAAAGGTGTTCTTTGCAATTCACCCTTTTGTCTATTAAGTATTTAAAGTACTTAAAGAGGCATTATAATTATTATTTATGTAGTTTTGTTCTGGTATAAATTTTACCTTTGTAATGAAGTCCAGATCTTAAATATTTGGATAAAGTATCCTTACCTATGTTAAATTTTTTAAAACATTCTACAGTAGGATAAGCACCTATCAAAGACATATCTTCTGATTTATAAACATAAACAAGTTTAGTTAACTTAGCTAATGTTGTAGGTGATTTTTTTTTCCCAAATTGAGGATTATTAACACCTTTTCTATCTCGTATTTGCATAAATACAAATTCAGGAGATAATTGTTTACCTGACATAGGATTTAGTGTACCCCGCGGTGCGGTCTTAAACCAAATTCAGCGGTATGTTTAAACCCTAAAGTACTTCCAGCTGTAGGAGATTTATTTAATGTTAAACGAGGATAAGTTTTAAATAATATATCTAAATAAAATTGTTCTCGTGATAGCATATAATCTTTAGGCACAGAACCTGTTTTACCTAAATCCTCTAATATTATTAGCATAAAATTGTTATGTGTATATTTACATAAACTATTATAAATAGGTAAATTTTTTTTAATAATACTAGGTGTCCAGTAAGATAATAGCCGTATAGAACCTTTCCAGGAGCTACCTACATACATTTTACCATTGATTAAATTTATCCATTGATAAATAATTGTACGATTTTTATTTTCTATTCCTATTAAATTACGATCTAAATTAGGCTTATAGATACGTACAGGTTTATTTAAGATTACAGCCATCTGAAGCCCTGGACTATTAAAAATTTTTTTATTATCTGCTACATTTACATTAAGGTCTTCATACTCTGGGCGTATACAGGGTAAAATATGTGGACCTAAAGGTTTAATAAAAATGATTGCTAACGCAGCTTGCGTAGACAAATAAAGAGGTAAACTAGTACAAAAACTAAATGAAAATACATAAATAGATAATAATATTATTATACCACTTAAACCTAAGAAATGTTGCATATATTTTTATTATAAAAACGTACGCATTGGAGAAAAATTTATAATTTATCTTTATAGCTGTATATTTTACCTTGATAAGAACTTCCACTTTCGATTAAACTTTTTAATGTATAAAAATTAACTTTAGCGTATTTCAAGGCTCTTGACACACTATTTAATTTATCTATTAATTCATGTGTATTACTATCAAATACGTAAATTGCTTTTCGATAGGAAACATTCTTTACAATAAGTAAAAAGTCCTGGTATAAATTTAATTCATAGATTGGTGACGGAAGAATTTTAATTAATATCTAGCTTTGTTCATGAGAGCTTTTATTTCTCGAATCTGCTCTAAGCCGTTAACAGTCAAATGTTGTTTGTCTTTCATTATATCGGCAACTTTGCACCAATCATAAAAATCCTTCGCTTTTTCACCTCTGATCACATAGTTTTGGAAAAAAGGTATAATTTTTTCAATTATGTCAGAAAATTTTCCTACTTGAAAATCTCCATAGTCAGCTCTTTCGGCTGAGTAGTATTTACCACAACCAAAGTAGCCTTCAAAACTTTTCATTAAACAGTCATCACGAGAGTGTTGGGTCAATTGAAATATTAGTTTTACTTGAAATCCAGTTTTATGTGTTGAACTCTCGAGAATTTTAACTGCAAAGTAACCTTCTCCACTGGTGAAGCCAGCTACCCATTGAGGATGATAATTTTTGTTTATAAAAATTTGAGGTCTTGCCACAGGTTTACAAAAAGGGAAAGCAGCCTTTAAAACTTCAGATAAACCCAAATTCATTGATGCTCTGCTTCGCCAGAATTGCTACAATTTTGTCTAAACCTTCTATAGTTAAATGCTCTTTTTTACTTATAATCATCAAAGCGTTTTTAAATAATTCAAAGTCTTCCCTCTTCTTTGTGGTAAGCGGGTACTTTTGAAAATGGGGAATTATATTGGTAATAATTTGTTCCAAATCATTAACTCTATATGTTATGTTATCCTTACCGTATCTATAAATTTTACCGATACCTTTAAAAAAAGCTTGTATTTGAATTAGAAGCTCCTCATCCCTACGATGAAGAGTAATTTCAAATCTAGCTCCAACACTCCAACCAATCCGACGTTCTGAAGATTTAAGAATTGAAATCATAAACGAAGACTCCGCATCGGCGAAACCAGTAACAAAATAAGGATCTAATGAGGGAGAATTATTAACTGTGTGATACAATCTTAATTGATTAACGTGAATAAGTGAATTTTGTGATTTAGCAGAAACAAAAGCAGTTAAATTTCTAGTAATCCTATCTTTACTATAAAGTTTAAATTTATTTTCTATTAAAAAAGCAAATAAAAATGTATCAACATAATAAACAAAAGCTAAAATAACTGTACAAAGATATTTTACCAAAAACCGTAATAAATTTTTTAAATTATTTAAATTGGAATGTAATAAAATTTTTAAATTTGAATTCATTTTGTTAAATTTAAATATTTATAATTTGATGTCAAGGAAGCGGAATATTAATAAAAATATTATTAAAATAAAAAACACAAGGTTTTTTTAACTCCAATAATACCCTTTGTGATTATTAATAACCTAAGATAAACTGAACTCAGTTTAAGTTGACTGCGAAAATTAGAGAATGTTAATTCTACTATCTCTTTTATATTTTTTATACTTTAAAAACTTGGTTAACTTTTACTAGGCCTAAACAGCTATAAAACAAAAATTGATCTTACCAATAAGATTAATCTGCATTAGTAAAAATTTAAATTTAAACCAACATCAGAGTAATCACTTGTTTGTAACGTTTTAATTAGAAACTTTAATAAGTCTTGCTTTTTTATCTTTATAATATCCAATAATTCACCTTTGGCTATAGCAGCTCTTGCTACTTTTCCATCGATTTGGAAATACTTAGCCATCTCTCTACCTGATTTAAATTCTGTTATTATCTCATTATCTAGATTATAGACTGTAATATGCTTTGCTTCGCAGAAGTTGATTATCAGGTGCCGGTTTTTCCGCATATTTTTCTTCACAAAAAGTATCTGCAGCTATAGGCTCAAAAGATAAAATAAAGTTTGACTTATAAATATAATTGTTATTAATGTAATCTAATAGAGTACTATGACTAATTTGTAATCCCTTTAAAGCTTTATTAATTGAAGAATAAATAATAGGATCTTTATTTGGGAAATTAATGTCATATACAAATACTAAAAAACAATAATATTTATTATCAATATCTTCAACATCAAATTTTAAATTATTAGCTGTTTTAAAAGTTAGTAGGAATACATATAATCTATTATAACCTTCAGAGCCTACAATAAATAAAGATAATAGTTTTTCTATAACAGAAATAGCATGATCTAAACTATTTCCCCATTGAGGATTTACCCTAGGAAAAACTTTAAAATTACTATTAATTGTTGGTTTAAATATGATTATTGCAAATTGTTCATAAACTAAAGATAACTGAGGAGTAGTAATATATAGAAATTCTAAGCCCCACTCTAAAGCTGGAGTTTTAGATATTTCTAATTCTGAGGATGATTGAGGATTCCGTAAACCTTTAGTTAATTTATTATATTCATCCATTCTTCTTGCTAAATTATTAGAACTTCCTATATAAAATCTACTTAACTCATTTTTATTAGTTAATTTATAAACACCTGAAACCCCTAGATACTTATATTTAATTTGCTCACACACTTGCTCTGGCGAAGCAGAGAATCAAATTTAATAGATTTATTATTTATCTCATCTAGAGTAGAGGTGTTACCCGGCGAAGCCGGTAGAATATTGTCGTTTAAATGAACCCTTAGGACTCAAGCTATAGGTGCTAGGTAAAAAAGATTTAGATGAACCTAGTCTAGATAAAAAATCAATACTTATTGGTTGCTATATAAAAATATATAGATCATATCATTATCCTTATCATAAAACAGATAAAATACTAAATCATGATTAGCATATTAACTTTAAGGATACTCGGCTTGTGATCGTTGAGAAATGATAAAATAAATTTGTGTACCTTGCCTGCTGATTATTCAATGTTTACGGTTTTAACTTTATAAGTACGTAAAGTTATAAGAACCTACCAGCATATAGCCGAGTTTAAGGAGATATTGTCTCCTATTACACCACATAATTACTTCTGTGGGCCCCCAAGCAATAAGAGGGAAGAAAGTCAAATTACAATTTTTCCTATTATTTGAATAGGTTTGGACTATTTATTAATTTAGATAAACTTTAATAACTAATAATAATAGTTAACCCTTTATCCTAAACTGAATTTTTTAACAGTTTAATAAATGGCTTAAAAAATTAAATTTTAAATTATCAAAATTTCCTTCGTATAATCTCTAAAGATATTACAATATTTAATTCCGGTTTTATAAAAATTTTAATACTCAAATTTTTATTAGCGCCTCCGTGCCTGCGCAAGGCACTTTAAAAAAATTATTCAAAATGAATATTTAAATATTCATTTTTAACTTTATAAAGTAAATAGTTATAATTTAAAGATTATAACTATTTATAATTTTTATTTAGTGCAGTGCTTCGCAGGCAGCGAAGTCGCGGCTACGGCTGCTCTGCAGTTGGCTGCCTGCGCTCTTGCACTTAGTGCTGCAAAGCAGCCTAGCTGCCTACGGAGGCGTTAACGCAGAGAGGCAGCGACGCCCGCTAAATATTAGAATTTCCTGCTGATTGTCCATTGTAATAACTAAACCATTTTAACCTAAATCCACCTTAAATTTAAGGCAAACTCTACCCTTATTAAGAAAAAGTCCTACTTAAGAGTGCCTAGGTAGATTTAGCTTTAGGAGTTTCCAGCATATAGAAGGATTTTAACAATAGATTAATGTGGGGCTAATTATTAATCTACCTCAACTCTGCTAAACAAGGTATATATAATCAAAAGTTATTATAAAAACCCCTTAATATTAATCTCTATACTCTTTAAGTATTTGTTTCAGTAGTTATAAACCATTTAACTCCTTTAATAATAATAGAATTATTAATATTTTGTGAGATAGTAGTAAACCTAACTCTGAAGTGTACTCTAGCACTATTAATTGAAGGAAATGAAATAGTTTCTGCTTCGCCACTAATTCATTAGTCATAATAATTTTAGTACCTCCGACTCCATATTGAGAAGCTAATTTACCTTTTTTACCTTTACTATGATGAGCATGTTCTTTGTAATATTTTTTTAAAGCTAAACTTGTTAAAAGTTTTTGCTCATCACTAGCTTTAGACCCAAATCTAGGATGTAACTTACCAGCATGCAATTTTTTTAGTTTTGCAATAGTGTCTGGAGAGTGTTTAAATCCTTGAGAAGACCCAGCTAATTTTAAAATATTATAAGTAGGTTTATGCAAATCTAGATAGCTTTGTTCTAAACCTAAACAAACTTCTTCATCAGGCTCACAATACTGTAAAATTAAAAATGCAAAATTATTAAGACTATATTTATTTAAAGCATTATATAGAGGTAATTTAACAGACCCTATAGAACTAATATGTACTCTAAATCTCCTATCTAGTTTTACACTGCTTCCTACATAAGTTTTACCATTTACTAAATTAAAGAACATATAAACACCAGCCTTATTTTTTATATTAAGAAGAATTTCTGTTTTTGAATCTTTAATACCTATAAACTTCTTTTCTGCTTGGATATTTTCCAATTTAGCTAAAATATGTTTATTTTTTGGATCATTAGGATCAGGTAATTTAGTGGCGAAGCAGAAGGTAAACTATTTAATTTGAGATCTAGAGTCTTATTATCAATATCGTTGGAGTCGATATCAATCAATTCTCTGTCAGTAATATCATCAACCGCCAAGGGCGTAGCCAGAGAGATAGGTTTACTTAACAGTAAACACGCCAAGCGCAAAGAGAGCGAAAGAGTATTTATAACTATATAAAATAAGAATAATAAAATTTGTGCCCCCTGGCTTCGGCATTGGCTGCGCCTTAAGCCTAACCGGCTTATCCTAATGAGACAGGCCGGCTGTCTAAAGACAGCTAAGGTGCGTAGCGGGGACCCAGAAGCAGTTAAATTAACCCCACAGAACATAGTCCAGAAGTGTATTTTACCTAAGAATTCGTTATATGTTAAACCAATGATTTTTGGAACCCAAAAATAGAAACCAGCAAATAATGCGAATACGGCTCCCATTGATAAAACATAGTGGAAGTGTGCTACCACGTAATAAGTCAACAAACCTCGTATTTTAAATAATCTTAAATAAGAATAAGTATTATTTATTTAGGCTTAAATATTTATAATACTCATTTCACAATGAGGATTGGACTATATCTTATCTAATTGTTAAACTTAATTAACGTTCGACTACCACGTATAGTCTCTACGGATCCTACTCCTACTATTTGATTAAAAAAATAAATAGTTTGGTTTCCACGGTATAGCCTTTTAAATATTGTAGCTTAGAAAATGTATTAATTTTTCTATTTAAAAGATTTCACCGTTAGCAATATAAAAAATCCCCGGAGGACTCCCCGGTATTTATATTACCGATAAATTAATTTATTAAATTTATCATAGTGGTAAGACAACATGACACTTATTTAAAAAGATCTCTAAATTTAGTAAATGAAAGTATTTTTTCACCAAGTAAAGGATACTCAATACAATGATTAATAATATTAATTAATATTGATTTTCGATAAATTTCAATAACCCAAAATCTATCACCTTTCTTTCTCACTTGATTTGTAATATTAAAATGGGTTTTAATTTGATCTATAATATATTTGTCATCGTTTTGTCCAATAGAAAATGATTGACTATTAGAATTAGTTCTTACACTAAAACAACCTTCAGCTTCTATAAACCCAGATAACCATTCATTAAAATAACTATTATCAATTTGAGGAAGTTCAGTTTTATTATCTAAATATTTTTTATCCCTTGCATTTAAATACCATTCAACATTATTTTTTTCCCCTTGGGCCGCCCCTGAACGGTTACGGGCAGGGGCAAGGGCAAAACATTTTAACATAAAAGCGAGTTGAGCTCTTAATCTAGATGTTAAAGGTGGATAAGATTTAAATAGTTGAATAATTTTATGAATTTGTTTTCTATCATTTACAACCCAAATAATAAATTTATTATTTCCAATAATTCTCACATTTCCCCCTATTTGAGAGGAAATTAAATTTAACATTATTAGATTTTCTTGACAATATTTTAATTTAATAACCATTCTATATTGAAGACTTTTTAATCTCCAATGATTTACTTGAATACTTCCATCACCATCCATTAATCCTACCCAAAATTTAAAAATGTAGTTAGGATCTTTTTTAATTCTATCATGTAATACAATATCCAATGAAGCATTGGCTAATACTACTCCTGTTACATAAATTGGAATTTATCATATTAAACCCTACCATAAGTTGTTTATCTAAAATGGAAAGCAATCAAAGAAGTATTGAACAGTGTGTATCTTACATCTAACTATTCTAATTAAAGTTGGTCGGAATAAGAGTCCACATTATTATTCAATCTCTCATAATTAAATATATAACCTTTATACGGTCTATTTAATAACGCATATTTTTTGATTATAACATGATTAATATTTAATTCTTTTTGAACATGTGTTACACCTTCAAATTTACCTATAAATTCTTTATTAGAATTATAAACAAAGATAGCTTTCTTAATGTGAGAATTATCAATAATTTCTGTAATCAGATCTTTAGCCTCCTTTGAAGACCAATTAGGTATTAAAGGTACATCAGTTATATCAAACGGTAAATTACTAAAATACCAATCACCTCTAAATAAAGTTTTGTTTTTAATATAACTAACTATAGTAGAATGATTAGAATTAATTAATTTAGCTAAAGTTTTAACTGATGGAAAAATTACTAATAAATTTTTAAATGAATTATAAATATAAACAGGATACGCTGAATTAGCTTCTATCATTCTTAATTTAGCATCCATTGAATGACTTTTATTGTAAAAAGGGTTATTCTCACCTACTAAAGCCTTAGAAATTAAAGCTTTAGTTTTATCTGAGTGTACCTTATTTTTAGCTAATTCTGATAATAATTGTTTAGTAGCTTCTGTATGTTTATAGCCTAATGAAGAATAACCTTGTTTTAATACGTTATAATAAGGTAATAAGTGTGTTATATAAAAAGTTTCCCGTACAGATAAATTTTCTATATCTACATATTCCACAATTAAAACAGCAAAATTTTCTTGCCCGTATTTTAACAGTGATTGTATTATAGGCATATTATTATTTTTTTTGTTTTTTAAATAAGTAGTGTTTAGATAATTTGACATTCTAACAGCAAGGTTAACAGAACTACCAATATAAATATGACCATTATTTAAATTGACTAAACAGTAAACACCTGTTTTACCTTTTTGATCTTTTTTTATCTGATCTTTATCCTCCTTAAAGTTATTATATACTTTAATAGGTTTTATCTGTTCTACTACATTAGTTAAAAAACAAGTTGAATATTCCAATAAAGAATAGTCTTGATTAAAATAATCCCAGCTCTCCGCCAGGTTCGTAAGGGTAAGGTTGTATTTAAAGGTGTATACACATACCCAAAATACTAAAATAATAAATAATATTTATTTAATATTTATTATTTTAGGATCTATATCTTATCATTTTTATTAGATTTTTATAGTAGCTAACTTCTAATAAAATGACGGCTACGTATAGTCTCTGAGGAACCTATTATATTTAAGAAACAAGGTTTCCTGCTGGTTGCTCAAAACTAAGCTTTGTTACTATATTGTGCGGTTCTAGGCTTCGCAGCGTAGCCAGATTAGCGAAGCAAAGAAGCACAGCATCGTATTACGATTTACTCTAACATACTTGTAAGCGGATAGAATTAGTATCTTAGTTATTAGAGGTTTCCAGCATATAGTAGCCTTTAAACGGTGAACTAACAAAGTAGTATAATCCACCAATAGTGAATAACGCTAAGACCATTACTAAACAAATATTCACTAAATTTATTTTATTTTATCTTTAATAAATTTATTACAAATTGTACTAATTGTAAAAAGTTATTTTATTTCAGGAGCTGCGCCTAATAAAATTTTGATCATTAGATAAAAAGCTCTTTTATAAGGCAAAAATTTTCCAAATTTTTCGATAAAGTTTATCTGAATTAATATATTTACGCATAGTAACTTTAACGCATCTACCGTCAACCTCCTTTATATAAGCAGCCGCAGTGCGAAGCGGAAAGAGATTCAAAAGTTTGAGATAATTCGGGTTTTACAATATTAGTTAACTGAATTTTTCTTGGCTTTAATTTGTTATTTTTAATGGAAACGATTGAACTAGATTGGTTACTTTGTAAAGGTGATAATGTAATTTTAAGACCGTTTATAGGTGTACCTTGTGAAATATTTTTATATAAAGTTTTATGATGTAACTTTATACCATGAGCCTCTTTAAATTTAGTTATACTAGGATAAGTATTTATTAATTTACCATTAGTATCATAAACATACACAGTAAAACCTAATCGATCAGAAATTGCATTTCTAAATGTTTTATCATAAACACGATTTTGAGCTAAAAATCCTAATTTAGCTAGATGTTCGGGTTTAGGTTTAAAATTAGGTCGAGGGCCTCTCATTTTACTTAAACTTTCCTCAGTATGCTTATAACCTCGACTACTCTTAACTAACTTTAAAATATTATAGTAAGGTTCTAGTAAATCTATCCATGTTTGTTCACGTTTATCAAGTAAATCTATTGAACAATATTCTAAAATTAAAACTGAAAAATTTTCAAGCCCATACTTAAGTAATGCTTTTCGAATTAAACTTTCACCTCGTACTGTAGACTTAAGATAACTTTGACTAAAGTACCGAGCTAATCTTCCTCCCTTTACATCACCTAAATTTTTAGATTGACCGATATAGTAATTTAGGGTTATGCAATTATACCATAAGTATATTCCACTTTTACCCTTGTTTTCAGTTAAAATATTTTTATGTTCCGCTTTAGCATTTCCATAAAACTTAATAGCATATTTAGGAAAATTTTTAAAGAATTCCTCTTTTGTTTGAGCCTTTGGGTAAGTAGCAGTCTGTGCGCGTAGTAACCGAGGCGCTCCAGGCCCTAATTGCCCTAGCGAGCGCCCTCCTGGCATTATAGAACTACAATAACTTACCATACCAACATCCAATAAGGAATCATAAAGGTAGTGGTAAAGGTCAATGTAGGTAGGTATTAAAAAGTAACAATCAGTAATAAAGTTAACAAAAATTGTGTTTGCGCACAAATAATAAAATAAAAAATTTAAAAAATGAACATTTATTCCGAATTTAAAATTAATTCGATAATATTTTAATATTAATTGGGACTCAATCATATTGTTATTAATTTATCTAAGATAGCAGGCCTTTGGAGACTTGCTTTAGCTTCAGTAAATTACCTATTTTGGGGGTGATAATTGCAAGTAGAAGAGTTATTTGTTTATCCGAACCTTCGCTAAATCAGGCTGGTCTAGTCAAGTAAACTACTACCTACCTTAGGTAGTAACCGTCACGAATTAAAAGCTAACTAAATAACAAATAAAAAAAAGGTTTTAGATTAAGTAAATACTGAACAATTATAACAATCTGTACGTAGTATCTCTGAGGAAATTGATTTCCCGCTGATTAACCATTTTTATCTTCTATAGTTTTACTTAGCAAATGCCTAGTCATAGAAAGCTTTAGGTACTTCAAGCGTATAGTACAGTTTTCTTTATTAAAATATTTAATTTTAATAGAGGGACTTCATTTAATCCTAAAGTGAATAATAAAGGAGTAGTATATCTTAAACTACCACCGTATAATGTCGCCAACCAACTAAAGATTTTAATTCCTGTTGGAACCGCAATTACCATAGTCGCTGCTGTGAAATAAGCTCTTGTCTTTAATTTGGACAGTATCTTAATCTAATAAAATAATTTAATAATTTATTAAACTTCTTGCGTACTTGTCTCTGAGGATCCTTTACTAGCAATACTTTTTATTTTAAGTATACCTTTTTCTTCTAAATGTTTACCTTCAGTTATCATAATATAGACTTTTCTAAATTTTAAATAATCTACATATTTACCTGCAAATACATTAAATGTATCAAAATAATCAATTAATAATGCTGCTGTTTGATATCCTGTACTTTGATAACACCAAATTCCACTACTATATTGAGAAAGATTTCCCATGTTTAATTTAGTATATAAAAGTTTTAAAGGTAAAACATCATTTTGTTTAATTGAAAATTCTAATCTAACACTAAATCCAGTTTTATGAGTTTTACTTTTCACTATACTAATATAAAAACATCCATCAGCTTGAGTAAAACCTGCTAACCAATAGTTATCTAATGAAATAATATTTGATGGTGATAGTATTTCAAAGTTAAAGTTTTTATTATAATTATGTTTAATTAATTGTTCATATTTAAATCTACTTACAAATTTCCCATTAATTAGAGATAAAATAATCGATAATCCTGTTTTATTTTTACATATATATCTTACAGCCTTTTTATCTTTTATTTTATAAACGTTACCATATCCTATACGCTTTTTAATTAAATAAGCTAAAGATATATCTCTTTCAGAAAAAATGATATGTAATTCATTTAAACCAAACCAACCGTCACCTTCAATTAGACCTGCTAAAAAGTAACCAAATTCTTGATCAGTTAAATTAGATTTATGTTTAGGAACATGTTCAGATATTTTAGGTAAACTACTAAAACTATTATAAGTATTTTTAGTACTTGCCGTAGCTTTTGTACTAATACTAAAGTTTCCTGCTGATTGTCCTGGTAGATTAAACTTTTTTAAGTAGATTTTTCCTAACGTAATAAATACGAGTGGACTACTTATACAGGAGTTTCCAGCACATAGCAAAATTTTTTTCCATTCACCAATATAATAACCTTCTTGTTCTAGAAAATAAAATTGGTGAAGTTCTGTGAACACAAGATTTAAGGTATCCACATCTAAACCTACAGCGAACATGTGGTGCAAAAATTTTTTACTAAGTGTACTTTTGTTAAAATATAACTTAGTAAAACTATTCTTATGAATAGGTTTGTACTATATCTTCAACTTGTCCCTCCCTTAATCTGTTTATCGTGTACAACTTGTTTGTTAGTTTTTAGGATTAATAGTTTTCTTAAATGATCGAATTGTTTCTAAACCCTCTACTGTTAGATGTTCTTTATTAAGAACCATTTTAAACACTTTAAGCCAATTATAAAATGAATTAGACTTTTTAGTTTTTAAGGGAAATGATTCAAAGTAACTGCAAACCTTACCAAGTCCTATAAATGAATCACAATAGTATCGATACATATCAGTACTTCGTACAATTACTTTACCATGTCCAAATAAAGTAGAAATATGTGTTAACAAATCTATAGCATACTTTTGGTCTAGTAAGTATCGTAGTTGAACTCGATAACCAGTAACTGTGTTTGCACGTTTAGTAATGTTCACATTAAAAGTCCCCTCAGCATCTGTAAATCCAGATAACCAAGCATCTTTCAAACTAGGTTTAAATAAACAAGTACTAATTACAATAGTAGAACATAGATCATAAATACGTGAACCTGGTGTAACTAATTTTCGATTAATATCAAATAGCCATTTACCAAGTTGTTCTTGTCTATGAGGAATAACTAAATTCCCATTAAAGATAGTAGCTAGAAGTAAAATTCCAGTAAAATCTTCTACTATATATCGATAAACAATAGTACCGTTATTATCTGTTTTACGTACTTTACCAAAGCCAAGAACACTTAAAATATGTTGAAGGACAGATTCTTCTTTTTGTGTTAGTACAAATAAAGGTCGACCATTATAACTAAGAATAGCACCATCTCCTTCACTAAAACCAACAAACCAAGAAAGCCATTTGTCCGAGATAGTATTGCTAAAATCAAGTTTAGCGTATAGTGCGTGGAATGCACTAAAGTTCTGACAAGTTGTCTCGCATATAGTCTCTGAGGATATTGTGTAACTAGATGAGCGGTAATAACCTGCTGGTTTAATATAAATACTTGAATTTTTACAAATAATTGTACCAAGTAACGTTGAACTGTTACAGCATACAGCGAGATTTATTACCTCTGTATCACGACAGAGGAGAGCCACCAATTCTTTACTTATGGATAAAGAAACAAAGAGACTCCATACTAAGAATCCTAAGATTCCAATAGAGAACATTGCGTAACAACTCTAAGTTATAAATGTACTCTGAAAAAAGACAAAAATTAGAAATAAAACCAAAACTAAACTAAATGTTAAGATAAGGTAGTTAAAAAGTACTTAAAATTCACGTTTAGAGTTCATAGTGTTTATAATTTGTTGGATTTGCTTCGCCTTGTGTATTATTTTTGCCTCCTTCTTTATATAATACAGCTGCTTGTTTAAAACTTTTAAAATCTAAACTTTTTATATTATATAAGGGAAACTTATCGAAATGCGTAATTATTTTATTGCTGATATTTTGGAAATCTTGAACATAATAATCACACCGTTCAGTATTGGATCTTATGTTTATTTTCCCGCATTCAAAGAATAAAATAAACAACTGCATTAATAATTGATCCCGTGAGTGTTGAGTTATATGAAATCTAAAGTAGATTTGACCAGTATTTTTACGTATTCCTATAGAAAATCCACCCGGCGAAGCCGCTGCAACAAAACCTGAGACCCATTCAGGGTGTAAATTTTCAGGTAAATTAAATTTAACTTTATCAACACCTACAATGTAAGGAAAAGCTGAGAATACTTTAGGAGATATACCCTTATTAATAGATGCTTAATAACTAAGAACAGTTTTAAACCCAAAATCTGTTAGATGTTGTTTAGTTACCATTAATTCTACCACTTTAGACCAAAGTACAAAATCAGAATATTTTTGAGTAATTAAAGGGTAATGAGTAAAATGAGGTATAATCACTTTAACTAAATCATCTAGTTTAGTTACTCTATAAACAGATAGATTTTTATCAATTCTGGTAGTAACAGACCCTACTCCAAAGAAATCTTTAATACTATTTAATATTAAAATATCTTTGGAATGAAGATTAAACTCAAAACTAACAATTATTCTCCACTTTAAAGGAGATCTTTTAGTTAAAATAACGCTGCGGCGAAGCCGCCTCAGCATCTGTAAAACCAGTTATCCAATTAGGAGTTAAATGAATTTTAGGTACTAATTCTTTTTTTATCTCTAAGTCTTTTTTGTTATTTAATCCTGTAATAGGACTTTGTTTTGTTATAACACTTTCACTAAGACTTATTTTAGAATAATACAGTTTATGTAAACAATTCTATAAATTAGAGTTGGACTTTATCTTCATTCTTTATTATTTTCCCTTATTCTTTAAGAGTACCTCTTGTTTTACAGTCTGCCATTTAAGCTTTCAATTTAGCCATTTTAAGTGAGGCTTAACTATAAATGCTCTAGCTTTAGCTTCACATGATTTCGCTAGTGCAAATGTTGATTCTAAAAGTCCTGTGGGGTCCAGCTGCTGGCAACAGATAGAGCATATAAGCAATATCAAAAAAGAAACAGAGGTACTAGACAAAAAGGTACAAATATTAGGATTTAACAATATCAAAAGAATGCTTTACGTAAAGTCTCTGAGGTGAACACCTGATGGTTGTTTTATACATAGCGGGCTTATCTCCGCTCCTGCCTGCCTCTGCACTCGCGTACGCGGCCCTAATAAAAAAAAAATTTTTTTTTATAAGATGTATAATTTATAAATTATACATCTTACTTTAGCAAAGCTAAAGTTAAAATTTAATAAATATTAAATTTATGCGCAGGCGCGGCCATAAATTTTTATTTAGCGCTGGAGACGCAGGAGCTGCTGGAGCCGCAAGGCTAACTTTAAAATTTTAACTTAAGGCTAATAATAAAGTATTTAAAGCTTTAAAAAGTTCCATCATATAGTAAAGTTAATTTAAATAGCTTAAGTATTTAACTTTATAAGCTACCATACCCCTCGAATTAGTAAGATTATTTTGTAGGGGAGGAAAGGCCTCACAATAAACCATACCTAAATAACCAAAGATTGGTTTAGATGAGAATGTTGAAACAATGTGACTAACTATACCGAATCCAGGTATAATTAAAATATAAACTTCCATTTATGTTATTACTTCGGCTAGCTACTAATTACCATATAATATTTAGCTAAAGTAACGGATTAAATAAAAATCCCTAACTCTCACGAATTAGATCAGACTTTATTATAATCTAAATTTATTCAGATTTTAGCGTGTAGTCGTTGAGGGGTCATAAATAACTAATTAGACTTCCCTGCTGATTGTCTGAACAAACTAAGACCTTTTGAGTAGCCTTGTTTGTGTTAAAAGAGCGAAGGTTGATGAAGCCTTGTAAACGCGGCGTTTAAAAATCGCGAGGATAAACAAAATAATTGTTTTTTTGTTGTCCTATCCTAGACTCTATACTCAGATGTTCCAGCATATAGCTAATTCTACAGTAAACTTTACAATTTACCAGCCCTCAAGTTTGAAGGATGACCGAAGAACCAGAAAAGATGTTGATATAAGATTGGATCACCCTATAATAATTCTAACTAAAATGAAAAATAAAGATAAAAATATCTTCTGTCTGCCCTTTGGGCAGCGAAGCGCTTTAAAAAATTATTCAAAATGAATATTCATTTTTAACTTTAGCTTTGCTAAAGTAAATAGTTATAATCTTTAAATTATAACTATTTATAAATTTTTTTTAGCCTTGCTTTAGCATCCAGAAGGAGGCTAAATTAAAGGTGAATTTTATAAAGTAAACTAGGTAGCATATAAGGTAAAACACGCTTCGCACTGTTGTAACAAAGCTAAATCAGAATGAGGTATAAAAATTGTAGGTTGACCGTGATCATCAACCATCCAACAATTAAACCCAAATTTTTTATTTAATGCCGTAATTAATTTTTCATTATCACTAATTGAAAAACTATTTGTAGCTAATCCTACTCCTTTATTTTTTTTATACCCGTCACACATTATCCAATAACCGAGAGAAACTGGTGTTATTAGTTCAATAATGTTATTAGGTATTGTTTTTTTAAACCCCGTATCTGTTTTGGTATAAAACAAATTATGATAATACGTAAAAAAAGGAGAAGATAAAGTAGTAAAGTGCCAAGTTTTGTATGTTTTTAAAGTTCTTTTGTCTAATCTCTCCCTCAATTTAGGTGTATTAGGAGAATAAAAACAAAAAAATTTAAACACTTGAAAGAAAAAATCAGTTCTAATGTGACTCTGCTCAAATCTTAATCTGGCATTAACTTTGGCTTTTTCTAACCCTTCGCACTAACAGAATACCTATTAAAACTTCTTGAATAAAGTTTGAATTATAAAATTCATTTTTGCCAGACACACTTAAATTTTTATCATTTATATTAGTTGGTTCACTCTAACTCTATTAAATTATACTCTATTAAATTATACTTAATTACTTTATAAAGTTAAAAAAGAAAATTTATAAAGTAATTATATTTTCATTTTATATAGAAATGGAATATATCTTCATCTAAACAAAAATTCGCCTTCGGTGCTTCGCTTAGCCCTAGCGTCGCTTGCTTCCTTTACTCTTACGCTCGCCGCCTTCTCCGTTAGGGCAGGCTTTAAAAAAATTATTCAAAATGAATATTCATTTTTAACTTTGCTAGCTAAAGTAAATAGTTATAATCTTTAAATTATAACTATTTATAATTTTTGTTTTTTAGACAGAGGCGGGGTTCAGCACAGAAGGTTTAATAGTATAAGATGTTTCACGTATATTCTCTGAGGATTTTATTTTCGACCGTTTTTTTTCTAACAAATTTTATAAGAGGTCGAGGCAAAAATTAAATAAGAATAGTATATTCTTAAATTAATTATACATTTTAAATTTATCCTGCTGATTGTCCATTATAGTATTTGTAGTTTGTAACCTAAATAGGTACTAAAATAGCAGGAGTTACAGCAAATAGTGAAATTCAGAAGCAGTAACCACCTCCTGCAGGGTCATAGAAACTAGTATTGAAGTTTCTATCAGTAAGCAACATTGTAATTGCCACAAAAAATCTTGTTTTCCAGACTCAAGATCTATGTATATCTAACTGAGATAAAAAAGATTAAATATACTCAATTTTGTAATATCTCTACAAAAAAGGGAAACACTCTTATATTCACATACAAGTTGAGACTGTATCTTACTATCAAAATTTCTTACTGTAAATGATCCCAGTTATACACAGTTCGTAGTTGATTCATCTGTGATTTAATCATTACAATATGTTCCTTATTTTCCATGTGATTTCCTTGTTCAAAATAAGATAGTACTTTACACCAATCTTTAAAATCCATATATTTTGTACCACGTAGTGGATACTTAGAAAGGTAATTACGAATAGCCTGATTTGTTTTAAGACTACTTGTTCTAAGTCTATATTGAGGATTTGTACGTTCAGATCGTATTTCATTGACATTTACTCCTAAAAATATAGCAATTTGATTCATTAAATCAAACATACTGTAACCATAATGAGTCATTCGACTTTGTACAAGTTCAAAACTAAGTGAAATACGTGGATATTTAGAAGAAAGACTAGTACGTACTTGAAAGGACCCATCCGCTTCAATAAATCCTGTTAGCCAACTGTCATTATCTAGCGGTTTTGTAGAAAAACCTAAAGGCTCCAAATTTAAACGAGGCAATTTTTTATTAAGATATTCAATAAGAAGTACTAGTTGATAATACTTAGGACCACGCATTTTTCCATTTATTAGTTGACAAATTGCAATAAGTCCTTCTAAATTATTGATAGTTAAAATATAAACGGCACTGTTTTTCTTTTTACTAATTGAACCGTGCCCAATTAGTTTTTGTATTACTTGACAAAGTGGAAAATCTTTAAGTTGAAATGCTATTTGAATACTAGGATAATTTAGTTTTCCTTTGTTAGATCGTTCTTCTTTAGGTACAACAATAGTACCATCACCTTCAATAAGACCTGCTAAATAAGAACTTAGATAAGTAGGAGTAATAAGGTTCATATGGGAAATAGATAGTTCTGGCGCACAGTCGTTGAGGTTCCATAGTAAGTAGTAACTTTCATACGTTACCTGCTGATTTTCTTTAATTGAGAAGATTTCCCAGAATACAGCCAGATTTAGAGCGGGCACAAATTTACCCGCAAGAACTGGTAAAGATAATAATAATAATATTGCTGTAATAAATACTGCCCAAACAAATACAAATTACAAAATATAACAAATAGACCTTTTGTAAATAAAAATTTTACGGTATATAAATTGTAATTTGGACTATTTCATATCAAAATATATATTTTGATTACTCCGTTTAGTCTCTAAAGTATTTTTTTACTTGTAGATTGTCTCTAAATTTAAATTTTGACTAGATCTACGTCTCCTTACGGCCGCCTACGGTTCGAGGGTTTAAAATTAGGCAGCAGCATAAGAACAGCAGACCCTAAGTATTAAATTTATTAAAAGATTTCTCTACATATAGGAGTATTTTCAGATTATAATTAAAATAATCGTAAATTATACCGCTATTTAAACATAAACACAAAACTAAAATAACTATTAAATATAATAACTATGAATTTTAAACGTTTACTCTGCGAAGCGATGCTAAAGCAAGCCTTGCTTGCTTTGCTTCGCTAAGAAGCACAGCATCATAAAATCGGATCTCCTTAATAAATATTTATTAAGTATAAAAAGGATAGGCGAAGGCGCGCAGCGCTTTAAAAAAATTATTCAAATTTAATTATTAATTAAATTTTAACTTTAGCTTTGTGGCTTCGCTGCGCATTGCGCAGAAACGAAGCTTCGAAGGACTAAAGTAAATAGTTATAATTATATAATTATAACTATTTATAATTTTTTTTTAGCAGCGATGCTAAAGCAGCGATGCTAAAGCAGCGATGCTAAAGCTATGCTCCTTCTTATAAGCGAAAGCCGGTCAACCAAGGAGAGCGGTCCGTAAGTGCCCGTACTCTTAAGCTAAAACAAGCCTAGCGCAGTCAAGGCACAAAGTGCAGAGTAGGACATAATCTAAATAAAAACTCTTATTTTTCTTATTTTAATTATATCTTTTTGCAATAAATGGTTTCCAGTATCAATTCTATTTGAAACGATTGAGTTAGAAACACCTATTGCTTTAGCACATTGAGAAATTGTGGGATAAACAGTTTTTGTATTTTTAGTATTTTCTACTTCGATAACATAAGTATCTCTAACTATGTTACCTGATTGAATTGATATTATTTGTTTGTTACTATTTGAGATGTATAATGGAGGTAGATTTAAATATTTTTCTTTTTGAGTCCAAAATACTAAATCTTCTTTATCAATAGAAGATGTACTAAATTTAGATGTAGATAATCTAAAACTATTCATAGTATAAGAAAGTTGTAAAATAAAATCTCTTATTTCAGGTATATTATGTTTTCCTTGGTAAATGAGAGTAGTTATATATTTAAATTCCTCAAAATCTAATCTCTTTTTACTATAAAATTTAAGATTTTCAAAAAAAGGAATAAAAATATTTATTAAATAATCTATTTGTAATATAATTAACTTACATTCAGGTTTAGAATTTGCTCTAGCTTTTTCTAAGCTTAAATTAAATAATTTAGTTTCAGAAGCTTTAACTAAACTATATTTATCTAGTTTACCCTTTAAAAAAGAGATTATAGCTTCTAAAACAGGTTTTTGAGATTCAGTTAATGCCAAAGAAAAAGTAGGAGTTAAACTATTTCTTCTTAAATGGAAACTACCTTCACCTTCAATGAAACCTAATAACCAATAAGCTGTTATTCTAATATGATTTAAAGGTAAAGAGTACTCTGTACGCTTTAAATTCATACTATTTTTAAAATTTATTATTTTTGTAACATATTCTAACCGCATCTCAGTATCACTAGATTTAGGTATTTCAAGTAATAGCGCTTCTTTAAAAGCCAAATAATCTAAATGCTTTGTAGTATTCAAATTAAATTTATCAAAAATAGGAAAAATAATTGATTTCAACTCTGCGAAGCGCAGTATTACTTACCATAAAATAACAAGCAGAATTATCTTTATTGCTTGAGACTATACCACAATCTAGGGTATTTCTAATAAAGTCAAGTGTAGGTTTATCATCAATATGTAAACCAATAGAGAACCTAAAATTAAATCGAGGATATTTATTTCTGTTATCTACCCCAATTTGAAAAGAACCTTCACCATCCGAGAATCCAACAAACCATTCAAAAAAATCATTGTTATTTATATTTTTTTTACTTAGTTTTACATAATTTCTATGCTTATGTTTTTTGGGGTTTATTAACGGTAATTTCAACCACTTCTATTATACAGGAGGTGCACCTCCTAACCTCTCCCACTTCTCACAATTAGCTCACTTAGTGGGTATAGTAGGACTGAGGGTTGCATAATATGTGGAAACTTTAATCTAGAGCTATTAAAAATCCTATAACGTCTAAACAATTAAATATTTTTATTTTTTCTATCCTTATTTTATTAAAAATAAATGTATAGAAAATTCAAATATAATTCTTTTGACATAGTAAACATATACTACTTTCTGTTAAAATTCATTCTTGATTTAATCAAGACTATTTTGTCTAACCCTTCTTTTGTTAGATGTAATTTAGATTTAATTAGAATAGATGCCTCTTTAAAATCATTAAATTCTTTGGCTTTAACACCTTGTATTTGATACTCTTCAAAAAAAGGTATTATTTTTTCAGTTAAATCTGGAATATTTCTTACAGTAAATTTAGCAATGCCTGATTTTTTAACAACACTATAAGAACCACAGCCAAAAAGTTGTTCAAAACCTGCTAATAAATAACTATCTCTAATATGTTGTGAGACATAAAAGTTTAAAGATACACCAATACCTAATTTATGTGTTTTAGATTTACTTGTTTGAATATAAAAACAACCTTCACCAGTGACAAAACCAGCAACCCAATATTTAATATCTGAGTTATTAAGAACAAGGGCGAAGCCAGAGAATTTAGGTACTTCTGGTCTAACTACTGGTTTAATACTTTGGAATGCTGATTTTAATCTTTCAGGTAAACCTTTATTTAAAGAGGCCCTAATACTAATAAGTTCATGTAAACCTTCTACAGTAAGATGCCGTTGAGAAATTATAATCTCAAAAGCTTTTTTGAATAGTAAAAAATCAGCATATTTTTGTGTTTTAAGTGGATATTGTTTAAAATGTTCTATAATAAAACCTATATTTTCTAATTTAGTTACAGAAAACATAGCTGAATCCCCATGTAAACTGACATTACCTACACCAAAAAAACTTTGTAATTTATATAAAAGATCTATATCTATACTATGTAAATGTATACTAAAAACTAATCTTATTCTCCAACCTGTTTTGAATAATGGATTCTTACTAATATTTAAATACAAACAAGATTCCGCATCACAAAATCCTGTGACAAAATGAGGGTTAAGTTTATTTACTGCCTTCGGCCTTGTAGTATATTTCAATTATTCGCCTATAATATTGTATATTTAAATTTGAATTTAAACAATTATAAGCTCAAAGGATTACAATTCTACACAAAGTAAATTTAATTTAAATAATTTTATAAACTTATGTAGAATGTTTGACCTTAGAACCGGATTTCCCGGCGATTAGAGCACACCTTACAATCTCTGATGCTTAGCGTTGCCTGCTTCCCTTACGGCGCACCCTTCTCCTTTATGGGGGAGCACAAGCGAGGCTAAGAAGCGGTGTGGGGTAACCAAACAAATAGATTGAAGAACCGTCTGCTCGTTGCTCTTTTACAGTATTTTTTATATTACTGATTTAGATCCGCGATCACCCATTTCTAAGGCTTAGACACCCTATCATCTCTAATGATATTACTATACCCTCAGCTATTAAAGAGGCCACTTTTAAGGTTTCCCTTTAAAGTTTAGTTATTAGAGCTTTAGGGCTTCCCCGGAGTTTGGCTCTTTATACACAAATATAATTTATGTAAACTCATACCATTTGTTCTCATATTTAAAACAGTTGTGATGAAATTAATTGCACCCAATAGGGAAGAAACCCCTGCTAAGTGTAAACTGAAGATTGCTAAATCAACAGAAGCCCCTGAGTGGCTTTGAACTCCAGCTAACGGAGGATAACATATAAGAATAACTCTACTAATTAATAGAGATATTCACCAATATTCTCATATTGGATTGGACTATACCTTCTTTTCCCTTACTAATCTGTATAAAGGGGGTTCCTAATAAAATTTGATCTATAGATAATTTTTTATTAGTCCGTCCGGACCCTCAGTTGCAAACATTTTATTTTAAAATTTTTATCCAGTCGAATAGAACGGATATTTCGCATAAGATTTTGAACTTTAGACATTGATTCAAAATTTTTATTATCTTTACTAAATGATCGAGCCCAAATTCGATATTCTAGACTTTTCATACCTTTCATAGTTTTATGATAGTAAGTTACTAAAAATTCTACACGTTCAGCTTTAGTTGTAACTACTGTATTATAAGTTTTTTTGTTAGTTACAGTTAAACCAAGAATTTTAGCAATAGCTTCTAGAACAATAATATCTAGTTTTTGTGTAATCTCAAATGCATGAACTAATCGTTTAGGATCTTTTTTAACAATATAAAAACTTCCTTCAGCTTCTGTAAATCCAATTAGCCATGATTTAGACATAACTTTCATAGCAGAATCTAAAGTAGTAACCTCATTATAAATAGTTTGCCAAGCTGGAGATACATAATCATTAGGCATAGCTTGAGATTTAAGTTCACTAATAAGATGATCTTTTTGTTCTTTAGTAAGAGTGCTATCATTCATAATAAGGATAGCTTGTTTAAAAATAGTATATTTAAAATGTTTGCTAGTAAGTAGTGGATACTTATCAAAAATAGGTAGAATGTATTGGATAATATGATTAATGTTTCGTACTCGGTATTCTGCACAATTATCTTTAGAGTTAGTTACTGAGACTGAACCAACACCAAGTATAGATTTAATAAAATAAAGCAGACGAAGATTATAGCTACTTTGAGCAATCTTAAATGTAAAACTCCAAACTCCTTTTTTAGTTCTACTAAAGTGATAAGTTCCATCTCCGTCTGTGACTCCAACAAGCCATTCAAAATTTGTTTTGCTATTTTTATAAGTAGTTCCACTTGGAAAAGCACTACGTGTAGTCTCTGATGGGTTTTCTGAGATAATTTTAGAAATTAAATAAATAAAAAAATCCAGTAATATTTTTTCTGCTTCTGGGCCCCCGCTACGCACTTTAGCTGTCTTTAGACAGCCGGCCAGCCTCATTAGGCTAAGCCGGTTAGGCTTAAGGCGCAGCCGGTGCCGAAGCCAGGGGGCAAAACCTTTTACAGTAAAACAAGCAAAAATTTGTTTACAAATGAAAACCCAGGCGGATCGTCCCCAAGTTGATGACATTATTACATTATTCAAACAAATTGAATAAGTATTCACCTCCGAATAGAGGAGTTTCCCGCATCGAGTAGTGTTTAGTAGATCAACTAGTACCAAAAAAAACATACTAGTTATCTCGGACAGCTTATCGCTAACTGTCCATCCTGTACCAACTCCGTTTTCAACTAGCGCACTCAATAATAATAAAATTAGTGATGGAGGTAATAACCAGAATGAGATATTATTTAATCTAGGGAATCTTTTTAATAAGTAATTTTTGTGACTTATAAGGACTATTTCTTCACCCAAATAATTTAAAATTAAATTACTCCGCTACTCCTGCCTTTAGCTACCTAGGAGTTACCTTACGGTTTATAACAATTGATCTTAAGATCAATTGTTATTTAGCACCGCCGCGCCAATGGCGACAGGAGAAATTAAAAATTTAGGATAATCGGAGAATAACAAAAAATTTTTTTGGAGTTTAGCATCTAGTCTCTGGAGATATAAAGATAATGAATTTTATATTCATTTTCTTTTTCTTGCACAAAAGCCCCATTGTATATAAAAATTGTGACACTTAAATATAAAACACCCAGCCTAGCATCAAGGCATCTTGGACGTAATAAAAATTTTATTAGGGGGTTACTTAAAATTAAACTCAGATTAGAGTTTTAATAATTTAGCCCTTTCCTTTCTTTGAAGCATGGCCTTATACAAATTTTTGCTGCTGTGCTTCGCCACTGCTGCTAAATAAAAATTTTAATATATATGTATTCAAATCTCTATAAGCGCTCGCTTGCGCACTAACGGAGAAGGCGTGTTGTGTAAGTGTATTTTATATCCGTTCTTTTCGTTTAAAACAAATTATTTGAGGAGTCTATGCAAACAGCTAAATAATAATTTACCTTATTACTAAGGTAAACGGCATTCCACAAAATTTAAATGTTCCCAATTAAAATGAGTTCTATTGTCATTCATATTATTTTTGGCAGCTAAAATAATTTCTTTACCTCCTGCTGTCATATGAGCTTTATTAAAAATAATTTTAAAAGATTTTTCCCAATCTAAGAAATCTAAATACTTACTACTTAGTAAAGGGTATTTGTTTAAGTAATCAATCAATATCAGGGTAGAATTTTGATTTTCAACTCTTATTTGATAATAAGAATTTTTCTTATTTAATCTATTTCTAACAGATAATTTAACATTTAGAAATATACAAATATTATTTAATAGAGTATAATAACTTTCCCCTGTTTTAGGGTAAATCATTCGTTGTTCTAATGCAAATTTACATATGATTTGCTTTAAAGAAAATCTAATATAAAATCCACCATCAGCTTCTATAAAACCGGTTAACCAACTATTTTTATCTAAAGGTGAATTATCTAAAGGTAATTTACTAATATCCATAGAATATTTATTATTCAACCAGTCAATTAGTTTATATAATTGTTCAATTTTAGGTGTTCTAAATTTACCGTTAATAAGAGTTACAATTCTAAGAATAGTTTTTTTGTCTGAAAACCTTAATTCTATGCTATTAGTTTTTCTTTTTGCAATAAATCCTTTACCTAAATAACTTAAGAGTTTTGCAGCTAAAGGTTTATCTTTAATATTAAAAGTTATTCCTAAAATGACTCTATTTTCATTGGTAATAGAAATGTAACCATCTCCTTCTATTAAACCGGCTAAATAAGAACCTAAGTGTTCAATGATTTCTTTTTTATGATCTAATATAAAATTATTTTTAATAGCTATGTCACAAATTTGGTAAGGATCACTATTAATTTGTTGACACGTAGGCCCTAAATTAAAATAATATTTGTTAAATAAAGAACTAACCCGGGTATAACTTAAATAATAAAAGTTAATAAAAGCTAACCAGTCAAATAGGTAATTTAAATTTGCGAGATTAAATTTTGCCATATCAGGAGCTCCCACTTGTACTGGTAATAAATAGTTACCATATCCACCCATCAAACTAGGCATACAATTACTCCCTAAAATTTCTAATAGGGTTGGACTATATCTTTATCCTCATTTTTGTTTGATTATTTAAAGGATATCTCGCGTGTAGTCTCTGAGGATCCTACTAAAAATAACTATAGAATTTGTGTTCTAATTTTAGTATTCTTCTATAAGAGATTATTTTGGTTTCCTGCTGATTGCCCAATTTGCACTATGTTACTGTGTCCTACCTTTAAGTAGGCTTAGTTAGTTTAACTCTAAGGGTGTTCCAGCACACAGCGAAAAGAAAGATATATATTACTATATAACCCGGCCATACCTTAATATCAATATAATACAGTTAAAAAATTTAAATTATTTAAGAGTCAGACTCAATTAAGGTAAATTTCCATTGTTTCCTATATAAGCCTTTAGATCTTCCTAATATGTATTTTCGAATTGTTCCTCTATCCCCTTTCAAATGTCGGGATAATTCACCAATGCTTGTAAAGGTTTTGTTCAATTCAGGATTAACAATATTTGTAGCTAAAATTTGTTTACTCTTAGGATGATTTGGCTTATAATGAGCTCTAACACTTTCAATTAAAGAAAGTAATTCTTCTTGAGTTAAAATAGACTCATAAGGTAATTCAGATATAATGTCAAGAGAAATCATAAATCTATTAAGATATAATTTTCCCTCCTCTAAACATTTTTGTAAAGGTATTTGATAAATTCCAATATTATCTTGTAACCATTGTTTAGAATCAGAGATAAAGATAAGTGATTTGGTGTGAGTATCATATATGTATAGAGGTGTTCCTCGTATTTTTCTAAGTTTATCTTTTGCTTGTTCAGACATAGGTTTATGATAACCATTATAACCACCAGCTACTAAATCTACATTAAGGGTAGGTGATAAATAATCAATATAATACTGTTCTAATTCAAGAACTTGTTCCCAGGAAGAACTACTATCTAAAATAAGAAGAGTAAGTTTAACATTATCAAAACCATATTTATTAAAATATCTAAGGACTCTTCTATCAGCTTTAGATAAAATAGATGGGTAAAAGTAAGAACACACTCTATTATATAGATTTATAGAACTACCTACATACGCAACCTTTTGATCCTCTACCTCAAAAATATATACACCTTTAGCTCCTTTAGCTACATCTGCTATTTTAGTTCGATTGTTATAGGGATCCAAAATTTCTATTTTTTTGGCAGGGTGATTGTATCCATTATATCTTTTGTTTAAATATTTATTTCTTTCTGTCTGGCTACGCTGGCTACGCTGGCTACGCTGGCTACGCTGGCTACGCTGGCTACGCCCTTGCGCGCCTTCGTACAGAAGGCAGCAAGCGGTTGCTGACTCGACCTCGCCTAAGGAATCTGAAGCAGCAGTCACGACCACCGCTGCTTTGCAAGAGCAATCGAATCCACTGCTGCTCTTTAAAAACCAGTAGTAAATTTTATTAGCAACCTTAAAACAAGAAAAATTAGAACTAAAAAGATTTAACCCTAAATTAATAATATAAGCTAAATTTTCTATATCTACTGTATTATAATAATAAATGAATTTGACCATAAAGAAGATCATTACAAAAGCGTGTGCTGTAATAATAACATTAAATAGTTGATGATCCCCTTGTAAAACCTGCACACCTGGTGCAGATAATTCTAATCTAATTAAAACTGAAAAAGCAGTACCTATCATCAAAAATTTGTAATTAAAATTTTAAGTTTTTTGAATTACAAAATTTGGACTTTATATTTTTTTTTTAATGTTTAATAATTATATTAAGTATTGAAAGTAATGGGGGTTATGTTAAACTGTTTAATATAAAAATTAGTTTATTTAGAGTCGGCTTCTTATCTACGAACCCGGGTTAAGATGTAACCATGAATATTCACTCCTATTATTATTTATACTATTTTTTAAATTTTTTATTTTATTTACACCCTCTAAACCATATTTTTTATGATGAGCATTTTGTACTATTAAATTGTGTGCTTCTTTCCAAGATAAAAAATCTAAATATTTAGAACTAAATAGTGGAAATTTATCAAAGTATTTAATTACTTCAATGGCTCTGCTGGCTACGCTGGCTACGCTGGCTACGCTAGCTACGCCCTTGGTTCGTAGTTTAGCACTAATTTACTTGTACTTCTAGCTCTATAAAATTTTTGTTTACCGGATCTATCAAATTTGCTTAAATAAATTTCACTCAGTGTACCTAAAAAAAGGTTAGCTATATTTTGCATTATATCTTTATAACCTTGTAATAGTTCTGATTCTAATCTACCTTGGCTACGCTACGCTGCTAAAAAAAAAATTATTAATAGTTATAATTTAAAGATTATAACTATTAACTTTATAAAGTTAAAAATGAATATTCATTTTTAATCATTTTTTTAAAGCACTCATAGTTAGTAGAAATATGATTATATTTAGGACCTTCTGTTATTCTAATTTGAAAAGTAGAATCACCTTACCCTCTTTGAGGAGAGAATCCAGATAACCAGGCATTACTTTCTAATTTACTATTATCTAAAGGTAATTTTTCGATTTTATTTTCAATAAGAGAACTATAAGTTCTACTATCGTGAACCCAATCAATTAGTCTGTACAGACTGGATATTTTAGGTGTTCTAAATTTACCGTTAATTCGTGAAATTAAGTCAATAATACCTATTTTATTTCTGATAACTAAATAAATAGCTAAATCACTACTGCTTTTTTGCTGGATGCTTAGCGCAAGAAGCAGAAGCAGAATAGTACCGTATCCTAAAGTTTTAATTAGTTGTAATGCTAAAGGTTTATCCTTTGAATTAAATACTATACTTATTTTAGGGGTATATGCGCTACTATGATAAGAAGGAACTATTATAGAACCGTCAGATTCAATTAAACCTGCTAAATAGTAACCTAATTGTGAATTATCTTTTTTAAGATTAATAAAATCTGCAGATAAATTAGTGTTAAGTGTTTTATTATCAGCTAAAATTTGATATTTAAATTCATTGTTTACACTACTACTTAATACTAATGAATTAAACAAAGTAAAAATATCTTGCGTAAAGTCTCTGAGTATTTTATTTACTGCAGATGAAACTTTAAAATAAAAATTGTTACCTAATTTAAATATTGTATTAATAGGTATTCTATTTTTTAATAAGTTTTCCCCGCATATAGCAAGATTTACTGCAGGCATGATAAAAATTTTAGGAATCATACCAGCAAAAACAGCAAAAATTAGATAAAGGGTACCAATTTCTTTAGCGTTAGTAGACGACAACCAGGAACTCAT